CCACTACACTACTCGCACTACTGGGCCTCTCTCTCATCCATCTATCGTCTCGCGGCACTACTGGCTGAGGATCTCTCGGCTCTCGGCTCTCGGCTCTCGGCTCTCGGCTCTCGGCTCTCGGCTCTCGCTACACTACCACGGCACTCAACTCACTACCACGGCACTACTCGCTCTCGCTTCACGCACTACTGGCTGGCTAAAGGTCTCTCCTATCCAAGCGGTCGGCAAAGACCAAAGACCGTTAAGACCAAGCACCTAGACCAAGAATCCCCGCAACCCCTGCGAAGCAAAGACTGCGGGGCCTCCGGTGTTGGCCCTCGGCAAAGCTAAGCGCTGCCTAAACCCGCGCAAAAAAACACCTAGGTGACCTCCGCGCGGCTCCTGAACCACCCCTCCCGCCTAAAAAGCCGCGATCCGTCGTCGTGTTATCCGGGGGTTCGGCTTGCAAGGAAAGACCAACACGCCAGCAACAAAAAGATATCCATCCTTGCTATCGCAAGGAAAGACCAACACACCAGTAGTGCCTAGGTGAACAGCTGACCTCGAGGGGCCCAGCCCCTCCGGGGTGATATAATAAGGGGTGATATGCCTGCCGAGAGATGTCTGACCGATTCGATCCTCAACCTTGTGGTCACCCTGGGGTTTCGGTCACCCCGGAGAATCCGTCGTCGTGTTATCCGGGGGTTCGCAAGGCAACACACCTAGACCAAAGACCGAGTCGTGAAGAGCCGAGATATCCATCCTTGCTATCGCAAGGCGCGATAGATCGATCCTCAACCTCCGTTGACCCGTCCGGGGCAGGAGAAAAAAACTCCCTGCAATGTGAACGTCCAACCTTTTGGTGTTTAATATTTTCGGGGCAAATGGGGCGTCCTTGCCTCTCCATCTCTCGTATAGCTTCCGCCCCTCCATGGTCGGACCCGAGTACATCCGAGGCCACCCCCCGCCCATGGGCGGAGGTAAGCTAAGGGCGGAGCATACCTAGGAAACCAATGGCGGAGCATAGCTCGATTCTCCCTCGGCCGACTCTCGGCAGTTTTTCAGGCACTTCAGGCAATCCTTCTGGCTTGAGCGAGGCCCATGGGGTTCGTCGACATCAGACGCTTGGCGCTCACCTGGGCGCTGGTATGCTTCGCCCTTATGACCGCACAGCATCCTACCATCTTAGCCTACCCTCGGCCAATACCACGTAAAGTCGACTACCCCCTAGGCCGCTCGGTTTAATACTTGGCTAAGGTGGCCTAGGACTCACATGATCTCTCGGCTAGCCTAGCTAGGGAGGCTATCCTTCCCTTCGGGCCCGCGATCCAAAGTCTCCGACCATGGGCGGAGGCTTAGACAACCCGCGCAGTTGCCTAGGCTAGTTTTTTTTGAAAGGCCAACCAAAAGCGCTTATACACGAAGTGCGGACGCAAGCACACGAAGTATACCACAAAGATGTTCAGCCGGAGCCCATAGGTCAGGTTCTTCTCGCCCTTTCAAGGTCTTCACGACTCGGCCTTTCCGACGCCCGAGGTTGACTCGGGGTCCTCGCCTTTTACAATAAGCCCCGAGGGCAACGTTGGGGTATGCGTTGCCCTCGGAACCAGCCAAGAAAGCTGACATCGCAACCAGCTAACCCTGGACGTTGTCGCCGCAGTTGGTCTTTTCCCAGGCCGAGGAGACACAAAGCCAAGGATCCACATCCGAGGCCTCAGTCGTGTGGACCTAGGGAGTTCATTCATAGGACAAGTCCGCTTTTTCAACCCCGTGTTGGTTTTTCGTCGAACCCCCCTTCACCACCTCTCGGCTTCGGGGAATAGGTTTGGTCGGGGTCATGATGAAGACATTTTTGTGGTGGACTTCGTTAAGCGCTGTCGCTCAGAGTTGGCCTTTCAAAAAAACACTAGCCAAAGACCAACCGAACACGGAGTACACTCTCGCTGCTTAAGGCCGAGACGAACCTTTCGTCCTGGCGACGTCCGCCGACCTTTAGAAGACACATGAACAACCCCAAGCTTCGCTTGGGTAGGTCACGATGTCGAGTACGTCCGAGGCCACCTTAACCTAGGTGACCTTCAGAGAATGTCTGTCGCCCTTCGGAACCTCCGGGGCGTTATGTTCGGGCTACGGCTGGGCCTGAAAAACTCTCCGGGGGAAAGAGAACCATCCGACCAAGAATTGTTGTCAAATTAAATTAACGATCGATTTCATAAACCATAGGTTTTCCTGGCCGATAGAGCTGCTCTCACAGCAAACGGCTAGCAGCCCCTCTCCCCCCTTCGGGGGGGGAGAGCCCACCCCGCGTCGACCATGTTCTTAACGCTCCCCGGCGGACGACAAGGTTTTACCCCGAGGACATGATGAGACCAAACCAAACCAAACCAAACCATCTCTCGGCTAGGCGGTTTTTCAATCGAAGGTTAGAGTCCTAGGCCACATCGCCCAAGAAGAAGTACTTAACGTCTCCCGCCGCCCCAGAGGGGCTTAGGGTTACGACAAGAAGGTGTGGAGGCCAGTTGGTGGTGCGGCTTGCAAGCCATCGATCATTGGGTTCTTTCCGACTTGACTTATACCCCCCAAGGGGGCATCGTCGGGGTGTTTTTTGGCGTATTCTTGCTTTAAAATGCATTCCACTGAGCCGGCCCGAAAGCGCTTTTGGTTGGCCTTTCAATTGCTGTTCGCATGTAGGACCGATCAAGCAAAAGTCTAGCGTCCGGCCATCGACGTCCGTCGCTTACCCCTGCCCGTTTAAACTAGCCCCCTCGACACCATAGGTGAAAAGACCATACCCAGACCACCACGCGTGCCCCAAAGGCCAACACCTAGGGTGTCGTTTTTCGATGATCGAGTCGGAGACTTTATCTCGCCATATTATATGAGCCCTCTCGGGCACATTCATAGGGGGATCCATATTATATGAGCCCTCTCGGGCACATTATGGTCCTCATAGGGGCCTGGCTATCCTTCAATCGCAACCCCAGCGGGGGGATTCGCCTAGGCGTAACCGTCGGCCTTTCCGAGGGAGTTCTAGGCTTGCCCCACCTCCGGGGTATCACGTTGCGGGAGCTTGCCTCCTTCATTGGTCGTTGCTAGGGGGGCCCCTAGGAGGTTTCCGGGGCAACCGGGGGCCTTTTCTGGTTCTTCTCAGTGTTTCAACTAAAAACATCCTAGGCTGTACGTCCTGCGGCCGCGCTTACTGAGGAGGCTGCCGCCCCAGTCATACCCGTCGGCGCCAACTGCCCCGAAGTATTGCGGCATGTATACGACGTAGTATAATACCCGTAGCATAAAGTATACGACGCCACATGCCCGTGGCTTCGGGGGGACGGAATGCATCATAGGCGGGTCAGGCGTAAGTGGGGGGACGTCGTTCTAACTGATGGCGAAGTGAACCTAACTTCCTCGAAGTGATGTGCGCTAGCCGCTCCGGACATTTCGGCCAAAAACTATATCTAACGTGCCGATCATCGTAACAACATCAGCCAACATATGACCTCGGGATAAGACCTCTATACCTTGAAGGTGGGCATACCCAGGTGCTCGGAGCTTTACTCGATAAGGTTTCTCCGAACCAGAACTTACCAAATAAACCCATCCGGTGGACACAGTAGGGATTTTTTATGTGGTCGAACCTTGATGATCTCTCGGGCAGGCCAGCTGCTCGGGAGGGGTTCTTAACCACCTGTTGGCCTTTCCCATAGGTCATTGACTCGCTCGGCGGTCCCCCGTAGCTCCCCGGTCAGAACCGTGTAGTTACACTTGTCATGTATGACGGCTCATCATATTTGAGCCGGCGCCTTCGGCGATAAAAACGTCCGGCTTTCGCCTATGCTGAAAAACATCCGGAAACCTCGCCTCGGCCCTTTCTTTGGTCATTCTCTCGGTCGGCCGACCGCGAAGAGAGAGATGCCTGCCGTAGTCTTGCGCTACTACGACGTCGCCCCGCGGGGCTTAAGAACGCCCAGTTTTAAGGAAGAGGATGGATCTGGGGGTTCGGCTCAAGCGGTTCCCTACGGGCGTATTCGTCCTTATGGCCGGGACGAGGTCTATCCGCCCATGGGGTCCGGTGGTGCGCGATTGAAGTGAGACAAGTATGTGCGTGAGAGCCGAGAGAACCTAGGTGTCGGAGTTGGATGGCGGATAAGCCCTAGGGCAATCAGTCCGCCCATGGGGTTCGTCGACATCACACGCTTGCGTCACCGAACATATGAGCGTAGCTCGCTCGAAAGCTTCGCAGAAAGGTCGGTCGTCGGACTCTTTAAATCCGGCCGCCCCCTAGGGGGAAGCCCACGGGGTTGCCTTTTTGCCGCCTTTCATGACACGGTTTCGGCTTCCATCCTAAGATGTTCGAATCTGGGGCACATCGACGCCTTCTGGATCGCAAGCCGCTTTTGAGCGGACCGAGAAACCTCGCCCCGGCGGCCCAGAGGCGCCCCCCAGAACCTAGGTGTCCCGACCCGGATACTTCGTGCTGCGCGTCCTAATCAGGCAATTTGGCTGCCTTTTGCCTCCAAGCGCCGGAGGTTTTTCAAATTCACCTTTGGGTGCCTCCACTGCCGTATAAGTATCACCCTTGTCTAAAGCAAAGCCCTCCGTTGACAGTTTAAAGGTCTGGGCTCGGAAAAGGTCATCCCACCCACAACATCTGCCCGAATCCGACGCCCATAGGTTGACACTAGCCCAGTTTTTCGGGCGATCCGTCGACCGTCGTATGCTTTCGACTAGCGTCCTTTTGACTCAGGTGAGAGTCCGGTCGTTGCTACATTGGTTGGATAAGGGTCGCTGACCCGCCTCGCTTCGTTAGCAAGCGAGCGAGCGAGCCGAGAGATGGCATGGCGTCGGCATTGAATCGATCAAGGACCCTTAGGCAACGAACCCGCAGCCCCCGTGTCATGTTGCGCAAACCGCACGTCCCCGCGATAGCAATCTAAGTGCACGGCAACCCCTCCTATCCAACCTCGGCGGGGAGCCGAGAGAACCTCGCCCCGGCGGGGAGAGAACCTAGGTTGGATAGGACGCGTATACTGTCGTCTTGTGGCGGACCCGCAGGGGACGACTTATTGGTTCGCTTAGCGAGGGCCTCGTTTCTCCTGAACTCCGAGACCGACGGTTTACGCCATAGGCGACATCCCCGTCGTTGCTAGGTCTTCACGACTCGGTCGTCGGTCTAGGTGTTTCTTGGGCGTTTCGGGGAGGTATGTGGCCCCATTTTGCCCTAGGGCGGGCCCGTAGGGTGGGGACTCGCAAACCTTCTTTTTGGGCTTTACCCCGCTACGCTCCTAAAGCGCTTTGCGACGCCATGTGGTCGGGAAGGGAAGACGCTCGGGGTACTCGGGGACATTTTGGGCAAGTTAGGCGGCGTTACCACATGTCCCGGAGTTTTTTTTTCGGGGTAGAAGTCGCCGAAAACTGGCTCGAAGGCCTAGAGAACCAACCTAGACGCCCTTAAGGGCGGCGGGTTTGTCGCCTTTGGCGTTCAAAGGCCGCCCCTTCGGGGCTAGACGAATTCTCGCTCGGACGAACATTTCGAGTCCCCTGCTCTCCCCGGAGGGCACACCTTGTCCTATGAGCGAGTCCGTCCGAAGGATTTCCGCCCTAGGATCGATTCAGGCAAACAAGACATTCTCTCGGCTTGAGCGAGGTCAGGCAGGTCTCCCTCGGGCTCTCCCCTTTGAGCGCAGGGGGACGACGAGATTCATTCTCTCACATAGAGCTGGCCTGGGGCTGGACAGGCATAATAAGAGTCTCCTGCGGAAAAACCAACACCTTGCGGCACCGATATGATACGAACCCTCCGGAACGACGCGGCTAACGTCGCAAGTCCATAGGGTCGGTCACCTGGGCTAGTAGGGCCGGCTATGTCCTCGGATACATTAGACACCCGCGGACATTTTTTAGCCGTCCCTATGATCGAAGGTTCCTCTTCACGACTCGGTCTTGTCTAGCCCCGAAGGGGCGGAGTTGATAGAGGCAAGGCAACTTTCTCTCGGCTAGGCTAGGCGGTGTTTCCCTGCGGCCGAGAATGGTGGTCGACGCTCGGGAGCCAGCCCGGAAGGACCTCGAAGGCCTAGGTCTGATTAGCAAAGGCCAACTCCCGAAAAAACAACGCGACGATTCTCGTCCGCGACCGACGAGTCGCTTCCCCTCGGAACCACGCCCCGTGTTTTTATCTCGGAAGGCAGGACGAACCTTGGGTTGCCGACCCCGGTGAGAGCCCAGCCCGGGGACATTAGCATCGAGCCCGGAGATCAGAAACCCCTCGACTCCGCGCCTTCGGCGCAAGACCTAGGGCGGATACCCCTCCGGGGTATAGTGGTACGCCCCTTCGGGGAAGCGCTTATTATTCGGCGAAGACATCTTTTCACTTTAATGCTACGGGTTTTTTAACCCCGTCTCCGTCGAAAGGGTTGGGGTTCTTATTCGTGGTATGCCCGCCCGGGCGTTACGTGTATTGGTTGTGGGCTTGCCCTTCTATGGGCTTCATGGTGTTGCAAAGGCAGTTTTTCTCGGGGTGGAATAACCGGGATCCACCCGGAGAGCACTTCTGGACCGCCCCTAGGCAGCGCGAAGCGCTTACTTCGGATTTTCCATATGGTAGGTAGCGCGTTCTAAGCCCCAAACACCAACACACCTACACCTAGACCTAAGACCGAGTCGTGAAGACCAACCCGGAGGAAGCCTTGATACATACGCCCGTAGGGCTCCACCCTTGCCCCCTTCGGGGTTGCCAGACAACCGCTAAGGTCGGCTGCGGGTTACTAGCGAAGGGCGGACGCGATGGCAAAGACCAACTCGTCGCTTCCAAAAAAAAACTGCGGCGATACGATAAAAGAGGTGACCTATGGGAGTCCGCATCATATCACCCCGTCATTATATCACCCCTTCCCCTCTGAATGTTTTTAAGCCGGATTATTAACCTTTATGGTGGCCCAGGACTCGGCCTTTATGGTCCTTTCCAACCGGGGAGCCGAGAGAAGGAAACGAACCTAGGGCGGAGGATATCCGGGGGAGAACCACGCCTCGGGGTACCCTGCGCTCCGAGGGGAGATCATTGAGAACCTATGCTCCGCCCTCGGCCCCGTAAACAGCCCTGGGTCACGATGATCCTCGCCTTCGAGCAACTCCCCTTCGGGGCTAGACATCGCCGAAGGTTAAGCGCTTTCAGGCGTTTGGGTTTTAAGGACGCGGCTTACGTAGTATACCTAGATAACGCCTCTGCGCCATGACGCGCCGAAGGCCATACCTCGCCTAAGGGGAGCCGGACACCTAGGTGACATACTCCGTCCTCGCATCCCCGAGCGCAAGTCCTAGGCCACATCGGCTGACCCCTCGGCCCACGGATAGATACAAAGGCCCCCGCAAGTCATAGGCCACCAAGAGCGATAGCTGGAGTCATTCAACGGCCTATAATGTGGCCCCGCAGGGGACTTGAATGGAAGGCATCGCAGACTCGGATGAATAGGACGGACTACTCATTGTCAGATAGATAAGCCGCAGTTTTTTAAACCTTCGCAAGGAAAGACCAACACGCCCGAAGGAGAGATGCTGCCTAGAGAAAGTTAGCCAGCCCCGAATGCATCCGAATTGGGAGTTGCTCTCGCACGGTAAGAAGCCCCGGACAGCTTTCAGGCAGTTGCCTAGTTGGCTGGGCGGCTTTTTGGTTCCAGGAAAAACCATTCGGTGTCCTGTGAACCGACACCTGTCCCCGGTCGTGGTTTTTCCGCAGTTGCGTTGCCTAGTGTTGTCTGTCACGTCCACGTCGTGTGAGCCATGGGCATCATTAGCTTAAAGGGCGATAGCTTACACGACGAGCTAGTCGTAACATCCCCCCGAAGGAAGGGGTAGGTTGGTCGATACTCGGTTCTGGTATACTACACTACGTGAAGTATAACCAACCACTTGCGGAACCAAAGGGGCGGACGGATGCTTCTGCAAAGGAAAAAAAACTGCCTAGGTATACTTCGTCCTTGTGGTCAACCCCGGGGAAGCGAAGGAGGCAAGAGTTTCTCTCGGCTCTCACATCATATGATATTCGCCCTAGGGAAAGACCAAGACCCACCCTACGGGCGTCGAGAGGTGGCCTGGCGAGGGGGCTTCCTTCACATGAGATGTGGCCCTCTTCCCCTCCTGGTGCATCGACGCCTTCGGGCGAGGGTCCGGGTTAGGTCGTATACCTACGCTTCGTCAACCCCGTCTGTGGTTCCCTACGGGCGTATTCTTTTAGGAGCGAGCGTCCGTTTTTTTCACCGGAAAAACAGCATGCCCCCTCCGGGGGTACAAGAGATTTCTCGAGACGAACGATCCTTGGGGAGGGGCGAAGCGAGGGCAACACCACTTAAAGCCCAATTTGCCCACATGGCAGCCGTGGTGGATTAAAGCTTCCATTGAATGTTTCATCACTTTTCGCATAGGCGTACTTAATTTCCGGTCCATACTTCTAACTGGTCCGGAAGGCATTTGGTTGAGACATTGTTGGATAATTTTCAAGCTCTGTCTCATTTCTTCGATTCGAATACAATAACGGTCATAGCAATCTCCTCGGGAACCTACTGGCACTGCAAAAGTGGGTCGCTACGCTCATGCCCCTACTGGGCCCTACAAGCTCCCTTTTGGAGCGTAAGTCCCTACTGCTTGTTCCTGCCAAAGTAATTTGTCACCTAGGTGTCCGGGTCACCACCTCCTGTAGTACCCCGGAATTTGACAAGGTTAAGTTACACATCAACACGACACGGAGACCTGATCATAAGCATCATAAGGCTGCGTTTTTCGGAGATCCCAAGCTAAACCTGAAGCACGACACATTACACCAGAAAATCCCCAGTTTAATGCTTTGTCCGCGGAAATAACTCCAACATCCACAAGTCTTTGCTTCCATATTCGGTTGTTGGTAAGCATTTCCTCTACTTCATCAATCCTACTAGCAAATTGAATCGCAAAACGATACACATCAGAAAGAAGCCCTGGGGGAAGATCGAAAGCTACACCACCTGGACGTATATAGGCTGCATGCATCCGAGCTCCGCTCACCCTTTCATAGAATTCCATCAGTTTTTCTCTTTCCTCAAAAGTCCACAGAAAAGGTGTGAGGGCACCCACATCCATGGCATGACAAGACACAGCCAAAATATGATTTAAAATCCGTGTTATTTCCCCAAACAAAACTCTGATGTATTTGGCATTTGAGATCCCAGAAAAAACAACACGCCCGAGGTTCGGAGCCCTACTCACCCCCTGGGGTGGGAGTCGAGTCTCAACTCCGCCCCTTCGGGGCTAGACAAGACCGAGTCGTGCAACCTCTCCAGCCTAGGCTTGCGATAGAAGTGAGAGAAGGAAGGCTGGAGAGCCGAGAGAAGATAGATCAACCGGGGCCTTCGGCACTTTTGGCTAACGCCCCAACACACCAACACACCAAGACCAACAAAAGGAAGGTATGGTGCTCCGGCGGGGAGAAGGAAGCGGGCCGGCCTGGCGAGAGAACGAACCTAGGATACGCCCGTAGGGCTGAACCTATAATCTCTCGCCGATTAGGTTAACTCCGCCCCGAAGGGGCGGAGTACAATTCCCTGACCTCCCCTCCCCTTGGCTATTACCCCTCTCGTCCAACCCAACGGCGTCGGGGGGCGGTTTTTTGAAACCCCGTCGATTTCTCGGGCATCGCAAGAGCCGATGCCAAACCAATCCATACCATCTCTCGGCTCTCCTTCGACGCCCAATTGCCTTCCTTCTCTCACTTCAGGCAATCCTTCTGGCTTGCGCCGAGAAGCCCAACACACCTACACCTAGACCAAGAATGCCCCCTTCCCCCGACGAAAAAGCCAACGCCAAGTTGTGCTAGCAATCCGGGGGCCGACACGGGATAGGTCCAAAACGTAAACGCTGACATAGCACTACGTCTGCCTCTGGGGGAGCGAACGAGGAAGACGCCAGAGGCGACAACGAGCCAAGTCCAACTGGCCCACATTCAATAAACATTAAATAAACGGGTTCGACTTTTTCGGACCTCTGGGGTACAAGGGAATCCTTGGACGAAAGCAGTTTTTCCACCGCCAGACAAAAGGCCTGTTCCTGGCACATCATCGATACATAATCTAGTCGGTCGACGTAAGGCATTGCTTGAAGATAGGTTTTATATTCCATCAACTTCTCCGTCCCACGATGTAAAAGGCCTACATGAGGATCAGCACGGTTTACCACTTCTCCGACCATATCCAAAATAAGACGCAAAACACCGTGAGCCGCGGGATGTTGAGGTCCAAAGTTTATGGTAAATGCTTTGACTTCTCTAGTCATTTACAGGGTCATAACCAAAAGCGATCGAACACATAGCTCTTGTCAAGTTGTAGTTTTAGCCGACGCCAAAGGGGCGCTAGACCCGTAAGAGGAACCTAGGCCCACCGGGCGAAAACACGCTCAAATCGTGCCTGTAAAGGCACACACAGCAATAAGAAAAAGAAAAAATACAAAGAACACCCTTGGCCAATGATAATAAAGGGTTCTTCCACAGGCTGAGCACCAATCCAACTCAAAATTGCACAATCGGCAACAAATAACCAATAAAAGCACTCAAATACAGGCCGAAACAGTGTGCTTCGTATTCGGTTGGAAGATAACCAAGGTAAACAGAAGAGGGAGATAAAAACCAGCAGGATTGCGCAAACCCCGCCGAGCTTATTTGGAATACTTCTCAGAATTGCTCAATCACAACGTAAATGGCTCCTGTGGGAGCGCTTACGCTGTTGCAAGCCCACCCCCACGATGTAAGCGCTACCCCTCCGGCCGTGGTTTTTAGTCAGTCCAAAAGCCCTTAACCAACCCCTTCCCCCCTAGGGGGTCGACTTTCCTAGGGCGGACTTTGTTTTTGTCACCCCGGGGGTTCGTTCCCTAAGGACGAAGTATAGGCCCGGCTTTCTCCGACACACACCACACCTAGGTGTTTTTCAGACATGTGTGTGTGGGCTGGCTTTCTCCTAGACCTAGTCTTGGTGCCTTGCGACGTCCGCCGAAGGCTTATTAACCTTGGATCGATAGTTGTGACCTATGGGCTCGGTTTTTACCCGCGCCTCCCCCCTAGGGGGGTCGATTCTCGGCCAGAAGGCGTCCCCGCAGGGGTTGATATGGGGGACTCGAGCCGGCCACCTCGATGCAGGGGTTGGCAGGGCACTTGATATTACGCCTAGGCGACCGCAGGCAAAAAAACCCCTATCCGACCAAGGGCGGAGGACTAGGTTGGATAGGAGTAATATCATATGCCTGAAGTGAGAGAAGGAAGGCAATTGGGCGTCGAAGGAGAGCCGAGAGGACCCCCTGAACGCAACCGCCGTTCGAACCCTCGGAGCGTAGGCCCGAAGGCGAGAGATGTCTGTCTGATTCGATCCTAGGACTGCGTCGAACTACTCGACGCCGGGTTGTCCTATCCTTTCTGCGTTGCTTTAATACCGACCGGCAAGGGAGGGGACGGTTTCAAAACACCCCAGCCTGGCCGGCTGCATGATCGAAGTATCGCGCCTTGCGCAAGGGAGGTCGTCGGTATAGGTGTAGGTGTGTTGGGAGTCGATATTAGGCGCCGGGAGAAGTTCGCACGAGGACTATACCTAAACGCCTTCGAGGACGAAGTATACCTAAGCGCCAAAGCACCGGCGACGCTATAACCCCCGGGGGGGCAACCGACGCCGCCTTTGTGATGTGACTGACCTAGTTGGCTAGACTCGAGCGTAGGTTTACTACGTCCTGAAAAAAAAGGCTGCGGCTTATCCCGGCTTTTCCCCAATAGATTATCGCCCCAGCGCTGGGGTTAGCTTAGCCCCAGGGCAAACAAAACCTATGGTTGGAACGCCTGAAAAACTAGCCTCCCTCGTCTCGTACTTACAGGCGTTGGTTGAAACGAGTGATTCTCGCTTCGCGAGACGAACGTCGAGAAAAACACCGGACGGGTGGTATCATAAAGCGACGGAAGTGTTGCCGCCTTATTTGTCGGACTTATCGTGTTTTTCAGGGAGAAAAAAAATTCGGGACGGGCAATTGTGGTCGAGAATGCCCTTTGGCGTCCCTGAGCGCCGACGTAGGCACATCGTCCTCGGACAGTGGCGCTTTGGACTTGGTCTAAAAGGAGGGTCCTATCCAACCTCGGCGGCAGAAGGCCGAGAGAACCTAGGTTGGATAGGAGGGTTCATTAATGTGGGCGTCGGGGTTGGCGGGGAAAAGCCCCTCACATGACACGGGCAACCAGATAAGCCCGGCGGTCGCATATGCCTCATAAACTATATTTTTTAGCTCCCCAGTATTTACGCGACGGGGGTAAAGCACATCAATGAGACAGTGACGTAAACCCACAAGAACTTTAGTCGGCATAGGCCGCTACTTCAGAACCCTATGAACAGTGTTTCTGTATGGGGGCTCCCACTTGCCTACATGACACGGGGCCGAAAAAAAGACCGTCGCATGAGGAATCATCCCCGGTTGGCCTACCGGGTATCCCAATGATCGCAGCCTTCGGGGACCCTTTGCGCCAGCGCTTGGCGTTAACCTCCTGCGAAGGAACTCCCTAGGTTCCTCTAGCCCCGCAACGTCGGGGGGATTGTTTTGCCCTGGGGCTTACCTAGGTTTAGCCCGTAGGGCTCGGGATCCTCGGTTGGCCAACCGGGTTTTCCCCTGGGGCTAAATAGGTCACGTCACCTAGGGCTCCCACCTTGGCGTTGCCTTTATAACGCCCGACAGTGCCAAAGAGGGCGACATGATGCCCCGTCGGTTGACTTCTATAACGCCTAGGTAATAGGATTCCCAGCAAAATGTGACCCAACCGTAGGGCGTCGGGGTTCGGCGTCGGTTCTTTCACATGGCACGGGCGTTTGTTGTAGTTGTAAAGGCCAACCAAAAGCGCTTAAACTACGACGTCGCGCATGCCGGGGCCCTATGAGGACCAGGAGGAAAACACCTAGTGTGTCATATGAGCACCAGGAGGGGAAGAGTCCTAGGCCACATCTGATATGGCCCCTAGGGGACTCTAATATAATATCATAACCAAGAGATTCCCTGCGCTGGGGAGAACAAGGTGACCGACCTTACGCCTAGGCGAATTAATCGTAGTACAGCAAAGCCCGGGCGGTCACCTCCTCACGACTCGTCCCGCAGTTGCCTAGTGGAAGTCGGCACACCTGAGCAACACCCGGGGGCAATAGGTTGGTTCTCTTGGCTACTCCGCGAAACGACCAACACCTCCGGGGTATCCTCCGGGGCATTATTACATGTCCTAAAGACCAACAACATCGCGGGGGGCCAGCGGCCCCCGGCGAACGTCGCTACCCGTCCCGTCGTGAACGCCCTAGGGCGAGCGATGTGTTTAAGGAGGCAGACGACATGACGACGACCCGAGAGAAGGCAAGGCCTGGGAAGGAAGGTCGTAGGTTCGGGAACCTCCGGCGACTTCCAAATGTTTGCCCTAGGGCTTATCACGCGGGTTCATGTGAGTCTGTCTTCCCAGGGTCCGCCGGTACCGACTCCCCCGGGGGGGAGATGCGAACATTGGGATGCTCGCTCTCTCGGGGACTGACTTGACTGTATGGTAGGACAGTCCGAGGTTCTCTCCCCGCCGAGGTTGGATAGGAGGTGTTGGTCGTCGGGGACTCTCCTAGGCGTAGCCGCATTGCTATGCTATCTCTCCTCTTGGTCTTTGTCGTCGGTCTAGGTGTTTGCCGACCGCGCTAGAAAGAGGACCGCGACGGACTGGAGAGAACCTATGGTGTCCCTAGCCAGGCCAGCCGAGAGATGGGTTAGGATAGCATAGGATTGATCATGGCTATAGCCTTTTATCATGGGCTCGGGTTGGCCCCGAGCCTTCGGGGCGAAAACCCGCTTCGCGCTTACCCCGAAGGTTCGGTAGGCCCCGCGGCAAAAACCAACAGTAGGCCAGTTTTTGGAAGTCGCCGGGGCTTATAGACGTGACATGTTTTAATGTCGTGGTCGACGCCTTTGGTGTCCCTTTGGGCTTTTAGCAGACACATTGGCTAACCTTTAGCTACGCCGACAGTCGCGAACGTTTAACCCCAAGTCGCCGATGGAGAGCTAAACACCTCCCCCGCTCCTGGTCCTCATAGGGTCTAGGCGGGTCGGACGACATGAAAAGACAAGACCCGAGAGAACGTCGTTGCGTTTTAAGGCCCCGAGGCCGGCCTACCGGGGGAACGTCGTTGCGTTTTAAGGCCCCGAGGCCATGTCACTTCTGTAATAATCCGCTGCGCTTAAAAACATCATATCACCCCTTATTACCCCTCTTTGATGTGGCCTAGGACTCTACCTCATATTTGACACACTAGGTGTTTTCCTCGTGAGAACATGACCCCTCCGGGGAACGCCCAAAAAAACAGGGACGGAAAAGGTAATGAAAACCCTGTGGGCTGACAAAACCTAGGGGTAGTGCGTGCCAAGGGCCCGGGACTTCCCCCGGCCTCATAGATCGAAAATCAATGTTGGGTGGATAATAAATGTATGGATAGTGGCGACAGTACAGATCCCAGCCTTTCGCACCTTAGCAAGGAGCTTGCGGAACTGCATTTGACCACAGATTCTCTAATAAGGTGATACCCCAGTTACCTAGGTTAGGGTATAAGTTGCGCGCCTTATGTTTCATGTGGTGAAAGGGCCTCACCATTCGGTGTCCTATGATTTTATGTCGTCCGCCCGAGGGCGGAGGGGTCATATTTTGCCCCTCCGAAAGCTAAGGCAAAAAGCTTGGAGTCGAGGTTACGCCTAGGCGAATCCACAATCCGCCTAAGTGCGTCCGCCTCGCTAAAATGGCGCTGATGATAAGATCTCTCCCCATCAGCCGCCCCCCAGCGGCCGCAGTTGGCCCGAAGGGGAGGCGACCTCGGAAAGGCCAACACACCGCCAACCATCACCACGACTCGTCGACCCCCCTAGGGGGGACAGTACGAGGTCCCTCCGGGCCGGAGTCGACCCCTGGGGGCATAACATAATGTCCCCGAGTTGGCTAGAGAACATCGGCCCTTCGACTAACCTAGGTAAGTAGTGTTGAACGGTCCCCGAGCGTAGTTTTTCAGGCCTTCCGAGCCGGCGTTGGTGTTTTACATTGTCGACGCCCGAGGGGACCTCAATCGACGCCCGATAATAAGCCCCAGGGCAAAACAAGGCGGGCTAGTAGGCTAAGTCCTCAATGTGCCCGAGCGCCATTATGTTATGTCATGTCTTGGGGTCGCGGGCGTAAGCAAGAGGATCGAATCCATGCCATGCCATCTCTAAACCATCTCTCGACACGACACGACACGACACGACACGCACGACAGACACGACACTAGTCTCTTCTCTCGACCTTCCTTCGGGCGGCATGATCTCCCGCAGTTGCCTAGGCTAGTTTTCGCCCTTCCCAACGACGGCGGATCTTTTTGCGACGGCAAAGCGCCAGAGCTCGGCAAAGTATTCTTCGTCTTCGTATACTTGTGGCTTGCCTTGTGGTAATACTTGTGCCGTGGGGGGCCCTTCCCCTTGGACTTTTAGCTCGGGACGGTTTGGCTATAGTCCTTTCACGCACGCCAACGCCAGAGGTTCCTCTCTCCTCTCCTCTTGCGCGGCAAAACCCCAGACAAAGACCGAGTCGTGAAGAGCAGGTCGGTCACCTGAGAGTCCGGTCCCCACGACTCGTCCTAGGCCATTGCGAGTTGTTTTTGTTGCTTTCGTCTGAAGGCGGGTGCCTAGGACTGAGACTGACTTGCCAACGCGGGCGAGCTATGGGTTCACCATCACCTAACATGAAAAATATGCATACAATACCACTCTGGAACAATATGCGCTGGTGTTGACATCTTCGGGAGCCCCCGGGGGGTCACCTTCCCGCCTTCGCGATCCCTAATTTCGACGCACTATGGGAGCAAAAGTCGGGGCACTTTGGGGTACCTAGGGGGACCAGAAATCCAAGGCTTCACCGCCCGCACACCATGCGTTCGTACTGTGCGGGAACACCCGACGGGTCCCCTTTGGTCCTGATTTAAACGACGCGGATTCGCGCTGATATAATTGTCGGGATGGCCCAGTGCATTGGGAGAATAAACCACTAAAAGACACAATAACAACCCAAACAGCAGCCATCCTACGAAATCTTTGACAAAATAATAAGGATAGAGCATCAGTTTATCTCCGGCCACTCCAATAGGATTATTAGAGCCATACTGGTGAAGAGCCGCTAAGTGTGCACCACTTAGGGCAACCAAACCAAAAGGAAGAAGGTAGTGCAAGCTGAAAAAACGATTCAAGGTTGCATTATCCACGGAAAAACCGCCCCATAACCAACTAACAATAGACTCTCCAACAATGGGTAGAGCACTGGCCAAACTGGTGATGACTGTGGCGCCCCAAAAACTCATCTGACCCCAGGGAAGTAAGAGCTACCTCATTGGGCGCAAGCAACGACGGCCCCAATCATAACCTGCACAGTTGATCCGGGGCGGCAGGCACATTAATGTGGTCGACAACGCCCGGCAAAAAGGGCTTATTATTCGTGGTCTTGCGAGCGCCGAAGGCGCCGAACGCCGGTGTCTAATGTCTCCGAGGACCACCGTCGTACCGAACCCCAACAAGAACCCCTATAAGCCCCATGGTTCGTTTCCTTCTCTCGGCTTAGGTGAGGACCTCAATCGCCAGGCGTGCCCCCCCACGACGGGTCCTCGCCGCCCTATACTTCGTCCTACGGCGGAGCGACGCGTCGTTGGGGAGGAGTTGGTCTGACGCCCCTGCGACGTGAGAACCCGAGGTCGAGGCAGTTGGTGGCCCCCCGGAGGGGGGACTCGCAGAAAGGGAAGGCCAGGACCCTCAGACCCTCGGCGAAGGAAGGCTATGAAGGCCAGGACCCTCGTTGGGAGGGCTAGAGAACCATGACGTGGAGTTGTTGTTCCGCCGAAGGCTTATTAAGGTCTTCACGACTCGGTCTTTTCACCTAGCTAGGGCAAAAAAAGCAACGCCCCTCAGACGTGCCTGCGGTTTGCCTTTCGGTTCTCCCCTGCGGTTTGCCCCCTAGGGGGAGGCCAACCCGCTATGAGAGTCGAGTCAGTCCTAGGCCACAATACGCAGGGGCGTCGGGCAACCCGCGCTCGGCTATCCTTCTGGGCTGAGCAGCACGCTGGCCGGGGGCTTCATGAGGGAAGGGGGAAGTGCTCGCCTTTACCAATACTCCACTACCACCCGGGGTACTGTATCCCCGGACCCTGGGGGGGAGCGTCGGGGTGAATTTTACACATATCCAATAAATGCGGTTGCAATCATCAATAGAAGGTACCCCTCCTAGGTTCTCTCGCCGCCGGGGCGAGGTTGGATAGGACGCGGGTTTACCTTAGTTCGCAAGTACCCAGTAAGCTTCAAAAGAAACACTGGGCCCTGGTCGGTCTTGAAAAACAGGCCGGTTGCCGGCAGCAAATATTCGCCAGTTTTTTTCGCTAGTCGTGGAAGGAAGCCCGCACAAAGCAGCCAGCCGACGCAAAACCAAGCCCATAGGTCGTCGTTCGAGGTTCCCTTGTTGTCCCCCCTCGGGGACTCGGGTCCCCATGATCTCCCCGAGGACATGGGTTGAAAACACCTAGGTGAAAAGACCGAGTCGTGAAGACCTAGGCTTTTGCGGCTTTTGGAAGTCGCCGGGACGAGTTATACTTCGTCACTAGGCGCCGGGTCCTGCCTATGGGCTTGCTAAAACCCCGAGGGTACCTTGGGCGTTTAGGCGTCGTTGGTTTCCCGAGGACACCTAGGTTCTCTCTCCTCTTTCTTCCGCGGTCCCGCGCAAGAGGAGAGAATGACCACGCCCCTCGTGAGAACCTCGGCCGGCCCGGCGCGAGAGATGTCTGTCTGATTCGATCGGCGCCTTCGGAGACAACGCCCGAGCTAGCTGGCCTAGGACCCCCTTCTAGGATATTGCCCTAGGGCAGCCCCCGGGTCGGTTCACGTCCAGACGTCCCTGCGATCGCCTTCGGCGCTAGACCTATGAACATATGGGAGCCCATAGGTCGGTCACCTTTTCCCTTCGCCTAGCGTCGGACTAGGCTAGAAGGAGTCCCCTTTTTGTGTTTTTCCCCTCCGGGCGACTTATTGCGGGTTGTAGTTTTACGGTGGTCTTGGTGTTGGCCGCGCATCTACGTCCCGATGGTAGCCGCAGTTGCGGTCGTCCAAAAGTCCCGGGCAACCACGCGATATGAAAGATACCACCCCGGAGGGGAAGACAGTACGAAGTCGGCGAAGCGACGGTGTTGGTTTTTCGAAGACATTGATTGTGACCTTAAATCGTCGGTGCCCACCACGAAGTCCGCCCAAGGAATATTTAGAAGCCGCCCGTTGTAACTCCGCCGAGAAGGCAACCCCAGTAGGCTAGAAGGAGTCCCCTTTTTGTGGCGCCCTCCGGGCGACTTTAGGGAGGCTTCTTCTTGCGGTCACTCGGGGCGTTACTTACAAAGACCGACCGGCGCGGAAGAAGTATACCGCAGTTGGCTAGTGGTTCAGTTTTTCAGGCGTATTATTGGTTTACTGGTTAACTCGTAAGGTGAGAGAATGAGTGGACACCGCCTTCATTAATTCGTCCTTCTTTACCTTCTCCTTAAAAACCTTCGGGCGCTCCTTAAAGCCAAAGGTCACCAATTAAGCCGCAAAAGCCCCAACACACCTAGACCGAGTCGTGGGGACCGCTCGCATCATACCCTAGGACTTTTTCCGTCGCCAGAGCCGCTTTTATCCTTCGTTGTATCCGTCCGACTCCGCGCCTTCGGCGCAAGACCTAGGTTGGATAGGAGACCGATGTTAAACCGACCCGCCGTCCGTCCTCTGATTCTGATGTTATGTGATGGAGAGAGATCATGAGACACGGACGGCATGTTGTAGGCCGGAGGAACGCGGATCCACGGGCGTCTCTTAGGGTGGGGTGCGCTCCAACAGTACGCTAACTAAGACCCAAGACTAAAGGGCCGACGCCAATGAGCAGACCACGCCCTAGGCATGTTAGTTACATCGAACCCACGTTGGGGATACCACTAGCCTAGGCAACTGCCACGGTCTGGTCTTTCGCACTGGTAATATTTTCGCCTTGCGATGAGCGATCGTTTGCCCGAAAAACTGCCCGAGAGAAAGTCGTAGCCTAAGCCCATGAACGCCCTCAACGTCTTGGCTAGCCTACTAGTTAGTTGGTCGTTGCCCCCCTAGGGGGGTCGCCCCCGCCCGAGAGGGTAATATAATACCCCGGATATCACCCCTCGCCCCTCCGGAGTCCGCGCCCTAGGTTCGTTTCGTTCTCTCGGCTCCCCGGTTGGAAAGGACCATAAAGGCCGAGTCCTGGGCCACCATAAAGAGGGGTAATAAGGGGTGATATGATGACACCTAGGTGACCATAAAGGCCGAGTCCTGGGCCACCATAAATGTGCCCGAGAGGGGTGATATAATAAGGGGTGATATGATATAATGACGGGGTAATGACGGGGTGATATAATATGATGTCACCTAGGTGTCAAAAAAGGCGAACCTTGCGATTGAAGTGAGAGAAGTTTGTATGTGAGAGCCAGGAGAGAAGGAGAGCCAGAAGCCAGCCGAGAGAACCTTCATGACACGGGAAAAGCCGCAGTTGGGAACGAACCTGCTGTTCGTTCTCTTGTCGGCCGCGGGTCAGGTAAGACGTACGTAGTGCATGGGCGTCGAGGTCGTCTGTCTAGGTCTTCACGACTCGGTCTTTCGCGCGGCCCAAAGCCGCCCCTGGCCGCAGTTGCCAGTCCAAGGCCACAACAAGAGAACATTAAGCAAAGACCAACGAAAAACCAACACATCCCATTACTATGTCGAGTACGTCCGAGGCCACATTATCCTCCCAGAAGAAAGACCGAGCCGTGAGGACGACCGTGTCCTGGTGTTTTGGTGTTTTGGTGTTTTGGTGTCCCCGATGCCCCCCTTCGGGGGGTATGCGACAGACATCTCTCCCCGAGCGAGAATAAGCAAAGACCAAAAGACCAACTCCGGGCCTTTACACCTTCTTTCTAAAGTACCTCACCTTAGGCGACCCCTGTCCGGTTGCTTGTCCCGGGCCAACTCCCAATAATCGATGGCTCGGCTTCGCAAGCCATACCAATGTCGGGCGCCTTTCACGTTCCGGGGTCGGCAAAAACGAACTCCCTAGGTCCATAAGCGCTTTTTCAACCTGCCGTCGGGACGCGAAGCGAGCCGACAAAGACCAAGAAGGGGAACCAAGGCAACTCGTTGCTACCCGGCGCGGCTTTGTATACTTCGTGTTAAGGTCGCCCGTAGGGCCCTTCATCCTGCCCCCAAGGGCGGAAGTTCCACACTTAGACCGAATTGGCTTATTTGCTGTAAGTTCCACGGACGGCAAGTCAAGTCTCGGAGCACAACACCAATACACCATAGAGATTCACGTGGACTGGTATAACTGCCGTAATACAACCCTCTGAAGATATGAAGATAAATAGCGATAAACAACACGCTTGCTCCGTTTGCATGCAAATAACGTAAGAACCATCCGTTTGTTACATCACGCATGATATGTTCTACGGAACTAAAGGCTAGATCAATATGAGGGGTATAACAAGCCACGGGGGCTTTTTGGGGCTTCCTCAGGCGGGTTTCCCTGGTCAAGCAGCCCCCGATGAGATTCTACCCCTTAGGAAAGACCGACCTAACCGACGGAACCAACGCCCGAAAAACTGAACCACCTAGGATAAGCAGCAACATGGCGCATAAACAAACACGGCCGAAGTGGTGGTCTAGCCTTGCGGAGTTCGAAGACCCTTCGGGGCGCCTTATTATCAAGGACGAAGATCGCCCTTCACGTAGTTGCCTGGGCTACTATGTGCCGTTTAATGTAGGTCGAGTTCTTGGGCTAGTGCATAAGCAAAGACCAACTGCGGCCAACACCTTCCTCTTCACCTTGTGAAGTCCCCAGCGGGGCCAGGCCACCTCTCTTTATCGCTTAGGCTCTTGGAAGCCCCCGAGGTGATTGAGGTCAGCGCTCACCTAAGCCGAGAGAACCTAAATGAAGGTGGCACTTTAAACCCGGGGATATTACCCCTCCGGGGCATGTTGACCCGAGGGAAGATCGCAGGGTCGAGTACGTCCGAGGTTAATAAGCCCCAGGGCAAAACATCTTCTCGCTTCGCCGAATATGGCGTGGCGATAACCCGAACCTCCTTGGGTTCGGGTTATAAACCAAGCCCATAGCTCCCCTGCGCTCCCGGCTTAACGTCGGCCCCTTTCGTCCTCGGGACCTCGGGAGCGCTTAGCGACCCTCCGGGTTGCTTCGTATCCCTCCGGGTTGCTTCGTATCCCTCCGGGTTGCTTCGTATTGCTTCCCCTGCGGGTTGCTTCCCCTGCGGGTTGCTTCGTATCCCTCCGGGTTGCTTCGTATCCCTCCGGGTTGCTTCGCTTATGCTTCGCTTACCCTCCGGGTTGCTTCGCTTATGCTTCGCTTATGCTTCGCTTACCCTCCGGGTTGCTTCGTATTGCTTCGCTTACCCTCCGGGTTGCTTCGCTTATGCTTCGCTTACCCTCCGGGTTGCTTCGCTTATGCTTCGCTTATGCTTCGCTTATGCTTCGCTTATTCTCGGCCGACCGCGGAAGGGAAGAGGAGAGACGAACGTCGTAAGTGCACCAAAAGCCGTCCCTCAGGGCCGTTAGCGCTTGGTGGTCTTGGTGTCTTGGTCTTCACGACTCGGTCTTGGTCGAGGTGCAGGTGCTTGGTGTTGGGGTTTTTCATGGGACGTGGAAAAAAACCCATACCACGAAAAGCTGACGCACCACGAAGTATACGCGTAGCATTCGACGAACGCGCCCCAATGATCGAAGGAGTTTTTCACGGCAACTTTCTCTCGAGACATTTAACAATCTCCCCGACCCGCGCTCGGCGAAAAAGGCCTGAAGTGCCTGAAGTGAGAGAAGATGTGAGAGCGAGTCGCAGCCGATATAAACATCAAGGAATGTTTTTAAGCGCAGCGGATTATTAACCACATGTCGTATACATAATTCGCGAAGACATTTTTGTGGTGTGGCCCTTATTTTCCGATTGTCCCCTAGGGGTTTAGCCTTTTCCTCACGACTCCGTCGCCCTTCCTTCGAAGAACATCGACGCCTAGGTGGCCCTGCGCTGGGGTAAAGACCGAGTCGTGAAGACCTTGGGCGGATAGGGGTAGCGCTTACCTTCGTCGTATACACTAGCGCCCTGCTTCGAAAGACCCGGGGCAACTGGGACGTATTGCGCGGGTTTACCACCTCCAGAAGCCTGCACCTGGACGTCGCTAACGCCGGGCTTTTATAACACCGCTAGAAAGGCCAGCCGCTATGAGGAGGCTATGAGGACCAGGAGGGACGAGAACCTCGGCGCGGCGGCGAGATAACCCTCGGCGGCGAGACGGCGGCGAGACGGCGGGGAGCCGAGAGATCATCCGCGACAAGTCGACGAGTCGACGAGCTCATATGTTCGGTCGACCGGGTTGTCTGTCTTTGGCACTCACTGTTGGTCGGGCGTTGGTATGCGATCCGTTTTAAGAAGGTGAATACGCCGGGCTGAACCTTCTATGGGCTCCCGAAGTGCCAGTTTTTCGGCGGCTCGAAGACTGCACTTTCCGAAGCCGTGGTCTTTTCGGGGCCCGTCGACTTAACCATTGCGCCAGCGCTTATCGGTATCCGGCGGCACTATTCCAGATATTTCCTACTGTGGGGTATTCATAGGACCAATGCATAGCAAGAAAAATACCTGTTGCGATTTGCAACACCAAAAACACTCCGGCAACACTACCAAAACCCCAAAAATAATTGAGATTTCCAGGAGTTGGATAGGAAATTAGATGAAGTATCTCCTAAAACTTAGGGCGCCGGCTCACCGGTGGGTTCCATTGGGGAACACCTAGGCGATGGCTTCCATCCAAAGGGTCTCACCCCAGCCAAGCGAAGGGAGCGAACATGGTGTGGTGTTTCTCGTCGACGTCGAAGGCCTTTTTGACGCCCGAAAAGGTCACCGAGTCCCCGAAGTCTTGCGGCTAATTGTCTAGCCTTCCGATACCCTGCGGGCAGCCGACCTTGCGGCTTACAACCGCGACCAAAGGTGGCCTAGGACTCCATCATTCACGAAGTAAACCTCCCCGTAGGGGCCGAAGTTCAGGTCTTAGTCTTAACGCCGCGCGGACTACACCTCGGTTAACGCCGCCGGGGGCATGGGGTTTGCTTTAGCCGCCGCGTTGTCGGGCGTTTGTAAGAAGCCGAAAGCCCCGTTCGCCCGTAGGGCTTTAAAGCCAGCCATGTTCTCTCGGCACATTCTTCTTTCTGGCTCTCACTACTCGCTCTCTCCTGGCTCTCACTTCAGGCTCTTCCGGGCTCGGAGAGGTCGTCTTTCGTGGACTTGGGGTTATTGCGGCTTTTAGCTGGCCTAAAGTTTCACGAAGTTTTTCCCGAGCTTGCGTCCGGAATAAAAGGCAACCAACCCGGCGGGTGCACTTCGGGCTTGGTGAGCGGACGTAAGCGCGGCTTAAGCCCTAGGTGACGTGATGGCCCTAGCCTACCGAGATAACGTCGGAACCTATGGGCTTCGACGGTCCCACTAGCCAAAGACCAACCAAAAGGGCGAGCGGGGGTGTACAACCAACCCTCCGACCAACTGCGGCGTCGGGGTTGCTGTTCCTTAGAAGCCGGACGGTTTTTGTCACCGCTTCGCGGTGTTACTAGCTTGGCAACTACGACGCCCGGACCTCGTCGCTACCGAAAAAAGACCCGTCGACCTAGAGCCCGCCCTCACGACACGACGAGCCTTATAAGCTAGCCGGACAGAATAAAGAGGTGTCGTCGCCCCCCGCGTGGCCCCCGGGGGAACCTGCGGCTTAACGCCCGGAGCCTTCGTCTCGGAAAGGCAACACACCTAGACCAAAGACCGCGGAAGGGAAGAGGAGAGAATTCGCGCAGGGAATAGCAAGCCTTAATGAAGAGGGGAAGAGTCCTAGGCCACCTAGGCCACAATAGCCTAGGCAACTGCCCCGGGAGTGGAAAAAAGACCAACTGCGGGGACCAAGGTGTTGGTTTTTCGGCGGCTTTTCGGCTTCTTTTTCAAGGGGAGTATAGCCTAGGCAACTAGTTTTTCAACCTAGAGATCCTGCTTGTCTGGATTCATTCGGATGGTTGTACCAGCACCTTATTGGTGTCGTCGCGGCGGGCTGGTCAAACACACGCTTTGATCAATTCCATGGAAGGTTGCTGCAGGAGGGAAAGGCGTTTACTGTTGATTTGCATAACAACAAAAATCACTTGGCCGTGAGTTGGCTCGGCGCCCTAGGTTGGATAGGACGGGTTGTAGTTGCTCGGTCCTCACTCGTATGAACCAATTGTTTGCCCTGTTTTCAAGTCTCGCCTTAGTGTCCGCTTGTTTAGTTATTCAGGTCGCAAATCCAGTACATTCCGTATTGTTTTTGATTTTAGTGTTTTTTAACTCAGCTGGGATTTTATTATTGTTGGGTTTAGAGTTTTTTGCCATGAGTATTCTGATCGTTTATATCGGAGCTATCGCAGTGTTGTTTCTGTTTGTGGTCATGATGTTGAACATCAAACTGGAAAGTTTTGTTGAAAACAAATATCGTTATTTGCCTATTGGTGTCGTACTCGGTGGTATTTTCTTGTTTGAGATGTTTTGTATTATAGATCCTGCTCTTGCTGGGGGCGCAACATTTGGTGCGCAGCGCTTAACCAACTGGTTCGATGTCATTTCCACAGCAACCAATGTGGAAGGAATAGGCCTTTGCATTTACACCTTCTATAGTGGTTATTTCCTTATGGCAGGTTTGATTTTGCTCATAGCTATGGTAGGAGCTATCGCTCTCACACACCACCAACAAACTTCTCTCAAAACACAAAAAATTCATGTTCAAAATGCACGACAATACAATAAAACAGTGCAAAAAATTGGGTCCTAGTCTCCGCCCTAGGTTCTCTCCCCGCCGGGGCGAGGTTGGATAGGAGGGGTCACCCGGGGACGATGATCCCTCGGCGGGGAGCCAGCCAGAAGATGTGAGAGCCGGGCCGGCGAGAGATGGCCTGGCCTGGCCGTCTGTCTCCCTCCGCTGTTTGGCTTTTGCCTTGCAAGCCGAGGACCTTGGGGTGTCCCGGAGCGACCGCGTTTAGGGTCGGTATCCTAAGTCGAAGCATACAAGAACGCCTAAAGCCGCAAAGCCTTAAAAGCAAGCCTAGGTCAGGGGGTTCTTGCGACACCATAGGTGACTTGAGGAACCTAGGTTCTCTCGGCAGGCACATCATATTACCCCAGCGGCGGCCTGGGGACCTTACCTTCTCTCACTTCAGGCTCTTCAATCGCAAGCCGAACCACCGGAGTTGGTCTTTCTCGCAAGCGTTTCCCCTAGGGGAAACGCCGGGGCGACCCCCCTAGGGGGGCAACGACCAACTGCGGGGGCTTTTTGACCTCCGAACTTTAGCGAGCGCGCGCCATAGGTGGTCGTGAATGTGAGGTAGAGTCCTAGGCCACATCCTCGTTCTTCCCTACGGGCGTATTCTTTATTGAGCAGGTGGCCTAGGACTTACTTGTCCCTGACGGGCGTTCTGCCGACGGACGCTGGGGCGGATATCTTTTGGGGTCCCCTCATGCAGAGACGCCGCCGTGGAGTGCCACGGAGTATACCTAGTTTAGAAGCCCCGGACTTCGGTCTCCGAGTCCTAGGCCACTTTAATGTTTCAACGACTAGCGTCCTTACCAGCTCATGTTGTCGAAAAAGGATATGCTATGCTATGCCCTAGGGCTAACAAACTAACTAACAAACTAACAAACTAACTAACTAACAAACTAACGAACTCTCCCAGGTGAACGCCGGCTCGGTCTTTATCCTTCACTATTAGTTAGTTTGTTAGTTAGTTAGTTTGTTAGTTTGTTAGTTAGTTTGTTAGCCCTAGGGCATAGCATAGCATATCCAAATGACGCTAAGCCGCTCTCGGGCCGCCGCTTTTATCGGCTTTTCCCCCCGGAGGAGCGAAGGCCCTGACCCCAGTTTCCGGCGACTTCCAAATACTGGGGGATTCCTTGTGCGCTAGCGAAGTGTCGAAAACACATCTAAAACAGCCTTGCCCCCCTAGGGGGGTCGACCTAGAAAGTACTACGCCCACGAAAGGTGTTGTGGCCTAGGACTGACTCTCTCCTGACATGACATCAGCCTGAGCCGTCGTTGCCCCAGTATTTGGAAGTCGCCGGAAACTGGGGTATGGGCTCGGGGACATGACATTGACATGATGTAATCCCTTGCGGCTAGTTGCACCCTGCGGGGTGATTTAAAGGCCAACACCTAGGTGTCTGTCGTAGATCCCCCCTTGGGGCCCCAGTAGTGCCGTCTTAGCCGAGAGATCCTTCGATCTCACGCGTGGTCTTGGTCTGGGTATGGTCTTTGTATTTGGGGCGTTCCTTTCTCCGGGGTGATCTGAGCCCTAGGTCTGGGTATGGTCTTTTCACAAGGAAGGTTAGCCGCCCTCCGGGGAAAAGGGCGGAACGCAGTAGCGTCGGCCTAGTCCTAGGCCACCTATAGGAGGGCGTTCCAGACCTTCAACAAGGTGAGGTGAGAGAATCTCGTCGAGGCTAACACCTAGGTGTCCTAGGCGTCGGGCTTATTGAGAACTCCGCCGACCCTCGCCCCTTTTAGGGGCGAGCTCAGCTGTTCACCCCGGCGGCCCAGAGGCGCCCCCCAGAACCTAGGTGTCCCGGCCCCCTGGGGGGGGTAATAAGGGCCCCAGATATTAAAGGCCGAGTCCTGGGCCACCATAAATGTGCCCGAGAGGGGTGATATAATGACGGGGTGATATGATATAATGACGGGGTGACGCCTAGGCGAATCCAGGGATATAAACCCGCAGGGGAAAAAACCCCGGAGGGGCCCCTATGAGGTCGCCCGCAGGGCGTCATATAATATCATATGCCGAGAGAATGTTTGCCCGAATGCATCCGAGATCCTAGGTAATACCCCCTTCGGCCGCTGGGGGCTTTCGGGGGTTTAGTTTTAATGGTAGAATATCGGTTTCCAAAACCGATGGTGGGGGTTCAAGCCCCCCAACCCCTGGCCTACTTGGTGAAATTGGTAGACACGACAGACTTAAAATCTGTTTTTTGCTGGTTCGACCCCAGCAGTAGGCATCTCCCCGTAGACATGCGTGACACCACGATACCGTCTCCGGGGCGGACGAAGTGGACGAAGTCAACCGCTCTAGCCAACTGGCCTAGGTCAGCTCTGCTGTTCTAAATGACATTGAAGGTCTAGCGCCGAAGGCGCCGGAGTTTAGGCTAGAAGGAGTCCCCGACGACCAACACATGGCCGACCCCCCTGGGCTTGGCTTAAAGGGTCACTTTAGGTCTGATATTATATTACTCCGGGCCCTACGGCTTTTCACCCCTAGGGGTGGCGTGAAAAGAGGCCCGTAGGGCGACGGAAACGCGCGCAGTCCCAACCGTCGTTGAAAAACACCTAGGTGTCCGGGTCTTCGTCGTATACATACTAAGGCGAAGACATTTAAAGCGCCTACGGCACCCGATACACTTACACTCACTAAAGACTAGTACTAGTCACTTCGTGGTAATACTTGACGAGTTGCCTAGGCTAGTCGCCCGGAAGCGAGCCCTAGGATCGAGTCGGATACTTTATCTCGGCCTTCTTTCTGGCTCTCACTACTCGCTCTCCTTCTCTCACATCTTCACTACTGGCTGGCCCGAGAATCACCTTCTTAAAGAATACGAGTCATTATCATTATCATTAAATGTGAAGGACGAAGTATACTAAAACGCCTAGGTTGACATTCTGGCCAACGCCAAACGCCCGAAAAACTGCGTCGAGCCCCCCTCCGGAGAGATCCTACGACGCCCTCATTTTGCGTTGCGAACCATCCAAGCGTCCGCCTTAAGGAGTCACCTGCTGTGGGATGGCCGGGCGACCCAAGTTGCGGCACTTTCCTGAAAAGCCTAGAGTCGGTCCGTCCTAGGCCACCACATGCACTGTCTTCGCGCCAACTTGCGCGCCCAAAAAAAACCCCTCCCTTCGGGGCAAAGTATACGACGAAAATAAGCCAACGCCTGCGGCTACTTTAAGTGCACATTTTTAAGACGGGCGGTCACCTGTCGAATGCATCCGAGGTCACGGTCACCCGGTTGCGTTCACAATGAGAAGTAACCCCTAGGGGAGGCAAGGCGCGAACGGCTAGAGCCCTAGGTCTGGGTATGGTCTTTTCACGACGGCGTCGCGCTAAATGTGGTCAGGTTGCGGGGGTTTTTAAGAACGGTAGGTCTTTGTATGGAATGCTGCGCCCTTTGGTGTCCCTTTGCGCAGGTGACGTGACTGACGCGCGCCGCTGATACTTCGTCCTTTTTTTCGGACAGCGGCAAAGCTAAGATTCGCCTAGGCGTAACCAGACCACATTGCTCAAGGTTCGCTCCCAGTTGGTCTTTTGTGTTGTGTGCTAGAGAGCGCGAGAGGGGCGGGCCACCTTCATCGGCCGCAGGGCCCCCATCACCCCGTCATTATATTACCCCTCCGGGGGATAAGCCAGCCCTAGGGCAAAACCTAGGTTGGATAGGAGGCCCCCCGTCGTGGGGGGTACGCCCGTAGGGCTTTAGGGGACTCCTTCATTAAGGCTTGTGACCTAGGGCCGAGCGGTTTAAAGGAGTAGCCTAGGCAAGTGGCTGGCGCGTCCTTCCGCGAGTCCCACGTCAGCCGCACTTGCCTTTGTGTTTTGTTTCCGCAGTTGGTCTTTGCTTCCGTAGTTTTGCAACTACAAAGACCAAGACCAAGACCAAGACCAAGACCAAGACCAAGACCAAGACGACCTCTGCTACGCCCCGGCTACAATAAGTGACCCCATGATCTTCGTCTTGGTCTTTCTCGCTCGGCGAGAAAGGCAATGCTATCTATCTCTCCCGCCGAGGATCTCTTGGCTCCCGCCGAGGTTCGTCTTCACGACTCGGTCTTTCTCGGCGAAGCAGACTTTCTCTTTTTGTTGCTGGTGTTGCCGGCCGCTCGCTCTTCACGACTCGGCCTTTCCCCAGCGCCCTGGGGGGGCTTAAAAGCGAGCTTTTTTCGGAGAAAAGGTGGGTGACCGCGTTTCTTGTCTTGTAAAGAAGGGCCACAGCACCGTCTTTTTAACGCCATCAACCTGCCCCACCAAGTAGAAGGCCCCCGGCTGCTACCTTTTCGGCCCTAAAATAAGCCCTGAGGGACACCTAGGTGACCTTGGCTTGTTTTTGAAAAACAGCACGAAGTACCGCAGGAGCGGTTTTTCATAAGCCAGGGCAAAAGGTGAACGCCCCAACACACCTAGGCCGAGTCGTGAAGACCTCCATTAAGGATCTCTAGGTCGACGCCGCGGGTTTCAAGCCGAGGATCCTATGTTCGGTCAGACGTTCTCTCGGGTCGCTTGCTTACGAAGCGACCCGGGGTCTTTTACAAGTTGGGCGGTCTGGTCATCCCCCAGCTGGCGCGTCGGGGGGACGGTTATGCCCTTCTTCTGTCCACTTGCCGGACCAGTAAACGAGCAGTTTTTCAGATATCGGCCGGTGGCTTTGTTTAACGAGCCCATAGGTTCGTTCTCTCGGCTTAGGTCGCCGGCCGACGTCGACCGCCCAAGGTAACGCCGCAAGCGGCGACATCGTTTTTCCGCAGTTGGTCTTTGCTTTTCTTTTGCGGCTTTCAAAAAGGCGTTATTCTCGGGACCCTTCGGGGGGGGCAACTGTGGCTCAGACATCTACGACGAGCGCCCAATCGAAAAGACCGACGACCGAGTTGGGTGGTCTTTTCACCTTGACCTTTTAAGCACGTCTGACTGCGACGACGTATTGTACGTCCCCCCACATTCCGACGTCGCTTCATGTGCCGGGTTACCCCCCTCCACCTACCACAAGGAACCGGATAAGCCGCTACGGCCCCGGGTCTTAAGGCGACCCCGGGAGCCGGGAGAACCTCGGGGCTTGTTCAGGTGCCCGCCCGGTCGGGGCGACGACCACACCTCTTTAGCAAAGACCAACTGCGGCCAACACCTTCCGCGTCGAGGTCCGGGGGGTAAAATCGACGCCCAAGGGCAAGCGGGTTGTGGTTTTCCGGTCGGTCTCCCGGGGATTCTCGCTCTTCACGACCACGACCACGACCACGACTCGGTCTAGGTGTAGGTGTGTTCCCTTTCCGAGACGATTTATCTCCTCTTGCGCGGTCGGCGAAGCGAGACGAAAAGTCGCCCGGAGGGGAAAAACACAAACCTTCACCTAGGTGTAGGTGTGTTTGTTGCTTGCGATAGCCCGCCCTGAAAAACAGCCGAGAGAAAGTCAGTCCTCCTTCATCCCACGTCCTTTAACAACCTTACAAACCGACAAACGTGGACACGTGGTCTGCGTCCTTAAAGCCCGGCGATTGGCTAGTTTGTTCGCTTACGAACCCCGACGGCGAGGTCTACTTCGTGGTTCGTCCATTTGCGCCAGCGCTTTAAAGGAGCCAGCCCATAGGTCTTCACGACTCGGTCTTTTCACATTGGTCGTCGGTCTTTGCTAAGGGGGATTTGCGGCCATACCTCGCTGAACAGCTGAGTTGGGCCGGCTTCGTAAGCCAGCCTGTAGTGCCCGAAAGTTGCCACGACTCGATCCTAGTGTGAAAAACACCCCAGCGGGGCGAGGACGGAGTAAAGACACCGCTTCGCGGTGACAATTCACCTAGGACTTTCCTGACCCATGCATGCTCCTGGTCTTTAGAATATCATGCCCCCCACGACGGCCCTATGAGGACCAGGAGGGCTCATATCATATAGCCGGGCGGTCACAAGGAAAGGACAGGATAAGCAGTTGCCTAGGGGCCATCGCAGCGAACTTTAGGACGAAAGAGCCCTAGGATCGGGATCGAGTCGTGGCAACTTTCGGGCACTACAGGCTGGCCCGATAATTCGGCAAGCCAGCCGAGAGGCCTCGACCTTCGTCGACAAAAGAAACAAGAATAATTAACGGCCTAGATACTTGAAATTTCTCAATTCTTGGGTAAGCTCTAAGGGTTCTTCGATCACCCGTTTTTCGCTATCATCATATCGAAATTCGGAATAACCGCTCAATGGAAAATCTTTTCTCAAAGGGTGTCCTTGAAATCCATAATCGGTTAAAAGTCTTCGCAAATCTTCATGACCAACAAAACCAACCCCAAACATATCCCAAATTTCCCGCTCACACCAACCAGCGCTAGCATACACCGGGGTAACGGACAAAGCCTGATCCAGTTCGGACCCCCGAGTTTTCACACGAAGTCTCAAATTATAACAGGCCCGCCAATCCAGGCCACTAGCCATTTAATGATCGTCTCTCCGTCGTCGTCTCTTGCGCGGTCCCCGGTAGACCCACCCCTCGAGTCCCAGGCCACCTTGCATCTTTAAAAACGGGGATCGCAGGGGATCCGACCGCCGCAAAGCCTTGGTTTTTTTGGTCAGCGTAGTAAACCGACGTGGGGCTCTCACATCTTCCCTTCGGGCCCGCCGAGGTGTTTAAGGAGGCCCCGCAGTTGGTCTTTGCTTGTCGACGCATGAAGTGGTGATAGTCCGGCCCGAGGGTTACATTGAACCCAACCGCTAGTTCGCCCGTCGTATCGGCCGACCAAACCATACCATCTCTCCCTCCGCCGAGAAACCATACCAAACCATACCATCTCTCCCGCCGGGCCGAGGGAGACAGACATCTAACGCCGCAAGCGGCGACAATCGCTGTTGGTCTTTCAAATGCGGCGGACGTTTTGGTCGTTGCTCAGTCCTGGGGTAGGAGTTGGGTACGTCCCCGGCCGCGGGGTTCACATTGCGAAGTGGGGCTGGGTTGCGCCTTTTCCTTTGAACCGCTCGGGCGCCCTTCGGCACAAACGGCTCACGGCCCCCGACCTATTCAGAGTCCTCTAGCCTTAAGAATCGAGACCAGCCCGGAAGCGGCGGTCAATGAGGTAAACCCCTACCCTCTCGGGGGCGTCGGTTTATAAGGTATGCTGCGGTTCGTCGTTTGCGCGTGTTGCGCGTCTCCGACTGACTGGGGGCGGCCATCAATAACGCCCTCGTACTGTCCGTTGCATTGGTTAACGCCAGAGCCCCCCCATAATCATAAGCCCCGAGCCCCCATAAGCGCTGGAATATGCTATGCTATGCCCTAGGGCTAACAAACTAACTAACAAACTAACAAACTAACTAACTAAACCTAGGTGACATTGTATGCTCCGAGTTGCCTAGGCTAGTCGACGGGGCGCTTAGCACCAGGTATACCTTCGACCGACAGAACAAAGCCCGACCGGGCCGACGGCGTCGTTTGTCGCCCCGAGGACATGACCTTGTCTAGGCCCGAAGGGCCGGAGTTTAGCCGGAGTATACCTACGCGTCGGGGGGGTGGGTCAGACTCGCCCCTTTTAGTTAGTTAGGGTAGGCACGTGGTATACTTCGTACCAAGGGCAGTTTTTTCGTACGTGGTAAACGATCCCCTTCGGGCGGGGGAGCCCCGGGACTCGATATGCCTGAAGTGAGAGCCGAGAGATCAACAACCGGGTCAGCTAGAAGCCACCTTAGCCCCGACGCCCGAGGGATGTCACGTCCGAGGCCACATTACCTTTTTATCAGACCTTGGGACGATCGCCAATGTTCTCTCGGCCGATAGGCCGAGCGAGCCCAGCGCCCTGGGGGTTTCCTGGTTTATGAAAAAGCCCCGGTTCGTAAGCCAGGTTTAGTTAGTTAGTTAGTTTGTTAGTTAGTTTGTTAGCCCTAGGGCATAGCATAGCATATCCCGAGAGAAAGTCCTCCGACTCGATCATGGATCCGCGACTAGGTTAACACGCCCGGGCGAACGTTCGGGTTTTTATGGGAGCGAAAACCGTCCGCGGCACCCGAAGGGCAAAGTTTGGCGGCCATGACGACGAAGTCTTGGATGTTGAGGCCTAGGCCACATTAAGGTCCACTCAGTATATTATGTTTACGACTCAGTATATTATGTATACGACTCAGTATCGAAGGCGCCCGTAGAGGACTAACTAGCCGAGTCGCCTTCGGCGCCACGAAGTCGACGTTTCGTCACGCCGGGCGACGTTTGCCGGTCGTCCGCATGCTTTACTCAATGACGAAGTGCCTTAGCTAGCGCACGCAACTGCGACAAGAGGATCTCGGCTCTCACTTCAGGCATATGACCCTCCCCCGGTTCGATTCGCCTAGGCGTAATATAGAGTCCCCCATATCAACCCCTGCGGGGACGCCTTCAGGCAATAGCAACCCCCGAGGTTGTCTCGGCTCTTCAATCGCAAGCCGACCCGCCTAGGCGGTCGCTCGGCGAAGACCAAAGACCGAGTCGTGAAGACCGACCGAACCCCCAAAGCCCAAGACCAAAGACCAAGAGCGAGAATGCAGTTGCGCTAGTCGAGGAATAATTCCCTAGGTGTTGGTTTGCGGGGGCGTTTAAGGCGGACACCTAGGTGACCTCACGCCCCCAGGGCCAATTGGATAGACATCGACCGATCCCCCGGATATCCTAGGTGTCGGTAAACCCATAAGGCGCGTTCGCAGCTAACGCCTTAGCGCAGTGGGGCTCGATTCTTAAGGCTAGGAACGCCCTCCGGGCCCGAAACGACGTCCCGGTTTAGTATGCCCTTGGGCGCCTGGGGTGACTTTTTAAGGCAAACTGCCAAGGATCCTTGGCTCCTATCCAACCTAGGGCGATCATTGGGCATGATGTCTCGGAACTTTAAAAAAGAAGGTGACCGACCGGACCAACCATACTAATGTCCGCGGGTGTCTAATGTCTCCGAGGACCTTCATTGTAGCCTAGGCGTCATTGGCGACCTTAAAACGCCCCAGCGGGGCAACCCCTAGGTTTTGCGCGTCGCTCGCGGGGGTCACCACGTTGTCTTCGTGGTTGCTCGATTCCGCCTTAAGGCCCCACCCGAGGAGGCTAGACTTCGGCTTCGCAAGCCGAGAATCACCATGCCCTCGCGGGTTTTAACCTTGGATGGGCGGGGACCACGCCCCGTAGGGGCGACCAAAAGGGACCCTTGTCCTATGTGCACAGCTGGCACAGCTTCCCGCTTGTCGCCCGGCTCGGCGGCTAGCCAAATAATAAGCCCCAGGGCAAAACATTGCCCTAGGGCTTATTATTATCCGTATCCCGAAACTCGAACCCCCCTGTTTAAGCGCTTTTGGTTGGCCTTTATACATACAAAGACCGATACCGCCAGCGTTTCGAAGCATAGGCGTCGTATGCAACCAAAACCGCTTTTTTTCGGAGAAAAACAATGTGAGGGCGGGAAGTCGAAGCGGCCCCCCCCGGATATCATATTAAAGGACACCATAGATGACCACATCATATCGCCCCTTATTATATCACCCCTTCCCCTCTGAATGTGAAGCCGCCGAAAGGCCAACACCTTATTACCCCTTATTACCCTCCTATCCAACCTAGGTTCTCTCGGCACATTCTTCTGGCTCCCCGCCGAGGTTGGATAGGACCCCTCCTAGGGGGGTAGGTGTTTTTTTTTCGGGCGCAAAGGGTATCGCCGGAGACACGACACGAAGAGCAACGACTCCGGCTCAAAGGCCCCGGGGCAGCTTAACCAACAGCTCCGGAAAGGCCAACAGGTCGGTATCGGGGCGTTAAAGGAGGTGGTGGCCTTGGACTGGCAACGCAACTCCTTGCTTCATCAGCGGCGACAGACGGATATCACCCCTGCAGGTCCCCTCCGGGGGGGAGGACCTGCAGGGATTCCACTCGGGCCCGAGGTTGACAAAAAGTCCGCCCTAGGAGGGAGGGCGAACCACGGAGTATACCTATGCGCAACCAACGACTTGCCTGTTGCCTAGGCTAGACGACGGCGCGCAGTTGGTCTTTAATGTGACCTAGAGTCGGCGGCCACCTTATAGCCTAGGCAACTGCGCCCCCAAGGGAAACCGAAGCGTCGACCTCGAGAGGTGGCCTAGGACGGACCCACGCATAAGCGCTTTTGGTTGGCCTTTCAAAAACTCGACCTTCGGACGTCTTGGCCGGGCCTACTGGCCTTATGTCCCCGAGCAAAGACCAACACGCACGGGCGTCGGGCCTGGAAAGCCAGCCCATAATCGCTGTTGGTCTTTCAAATGGCGACAAATAATAAGCAGCTCGACGCCCAAAGGTCTGGTCGGTCACCTATGGTATGGTGTCTGTTTTTCGCGGCGGAGTTGTCGCAGGAGCCTTGGCTAGCCGCCTGTCCCCAGTAGGCTAGAAGGAGTCCCCTGAAAAACACATTGTTTTGCCCTGGGGCTTATTATCGGCCTGGGCGGGCTGTGCGATGATAATTTTATTTGGAAATAAAATTATAGTGACATGTGGCCAATTTAGGGTAAGTCTTCAACAGAAATCGAATGCACTTCGACTAGGTACCTTTTCTGCCTTGAAACTTTTGTAAACCCCTTGCTGTTTGCCTTTTCGCCTACCGTATGTATCGTACGTATCTAGGGCACGCGTGTCGGTTTAGCGCCGGTAGGACTAGGCGCAGGGCTGAACGCATACTTCGGGCTTATTATTCGTGGGACCCCGAAAAAAGCACAAAAACCCCCGGATATCATATGAGCCCTCCCGCCCTAGGTTCTCTCGGCACATTCTTCTGGCTCCCCGCCGAGGTTGGATAGGCCGAAGGTCATTCTCGGCTTCGCCGAGGGTCGGGTCCTATCCAACCTCGGGCGGAGTTGGCTAGCCTAGACCTCCATAAGAACCCGCGCCTCTCCGATGTCGAGTACGTCCGAGGCCACCTTAACCTGGGGCGAAGGCTAGTTGGCCCCAGCGGCCCCTAGGGGGGGTAATGTACTTCGCGCTGTCCCAAAGACCGACGAGCAAAGACCAACTGCAAGGGAAAGCTGGTGACCGAAACGCGACACCTAGGTCCTTACGCCCGTAGGGCTTACTACGAGCGAGAATGAATCCTTCATTGGTCGTTGCGACCACCCTCCGACCGCGTCCGGGCCGCAAATGTCTTCGCGAAGTCCCCTCCGGAAATGTCTTCGCCTTAGTATACGACGTAATGTACACGCAAAAGCAAACACGAAGACGGAGGATCTCTTCCTTTCAAGAATGACATGACCCTAATGTCTCCGAGGCGTTTTTTAGCATGCTTACCTAGGCTACTAGTCAGGCTCCCACCTAGGATTCCAAGCCTATCCTATACCATCTCTCTCGGGCGCGGGAGGCATGATCGAATCTCGGCCGCAAGAGGCCCTGAAAAACAAAGCTGACGCACCTCGTACGGGAACCCTGAAAAACACGCCCAATATCGACTCCCAGACGCCTCTACCTAGGGGACGCCTGGCCCACACCGCGCTACGACCAGATGTGAAGTGAGAGAAGATGTGAGAGAAGGAGAGCGAGTAGTCAGTGCCGAGAGAAAGGAAAGTCTTGCCTCCTTCATGTCACCTAGGTGTCCGGTCTTAGTTGGGGTTGGCCGCGTTTAGCTTTCTTAGGACGGATCCACCACGAGCCCACTGCACTTCGTCAGCAGGGCTGTTTTATGGTATCTTAGATAAGCCTTCGGCGGAACCTTATCCCAGCGCCCCCCAGGGGGGGAGCCGGCTCTGCGTCCTTAAAAAGCCCCAGCAAAGACCAACTCTTGTAGTCCAGGACGGAGTACACCAAACGCACCATTCGGTGTCAGCCTGGCCGGCCTATTTAGAAGTCGCCGGGGCTTCTGCGGGAATTGCCTAGGCTAGTCAGTCACCGACGGGGTTACGTAAGTGACGGGTCCTATCCAACCTCGGCGGGGAGCCAGAAGAATGTGCCGAGAGAACCTAGGTTGGATAGGAGGCTAGATAAAGAGCGTCGATACCTTAACCTGCGTCGACATTCCCTGACCAAAGCGGCCGGTTGCTACTAGCCTAGGCAACTGAAGAACACGGGGCGAAGCACGTAAGTACAGGTATGCGATGTTTAGGTTTTGCGGCCCGGTTGAACCGACTCCGCCGCAAGCGGCTAGACCTAGGATCTCTTCCTTTCAAGAATGAAGGAGGACTTTCTCTTTTTGTTGCTGGTGTGGCTCCGAGGCGTCGACCGACCTTTCTTCTTTAAACGCCTTCGACGACTAGGCTATTAAAGAGCGAACCGCCCCTTTTTAGTCGGGATACCACCACAATAAATAGGAGGTGAAAAGACCGAGTCGTGAAGACCGACCCCCCGGGGACATTTTAACAAAGCCCGCCGATAAGCCGAGAGAAGGTAAGGTCGGGCGAGTTCGGCCTAGTCCTTGAAGTCTCCGCCTCGGAGCCACATCGGTCCTATGAACAAGGTCGCCTCGGGTACATTAGCCCGGGGGCGACCGTGTTTTTTCGATTACAGTTGGCCTACTTGGCTCCCGTGTGAACTTGGCCCGGCCAAAGGCCAAGAGCTATGTGGACACCATAGGTGGCGTGACCTTTAGGTGACCGACCTTCGAACAAGGGTTTTCCTCCCTGGGCTGGCTATGCACACTACATAACATGTAAACGAGAGTAAAGCGATGCTCTCGAAAAGGATAATCTACACAACACAAATCTATGCACGCTTTTATTTGATAAAGCATACTATCCCTGCAGAAGAGCAAAAAACTTCTGATGTATTGGGGATGAACATAGAGCACACTTTCCCCGTGTCGGACCACTTGAGCAGACACCCATTGAGGGCACAGCCGATGTAACTCGGTTCCAAGAGCGGCCGAACCCTGATCCTTGAGATTTGTTGAAAAACGAACACACATAAGGAACGGTTCACCTGCTGGGGACGGCCAGATTTGAACTGACGAAGACCTTTTGTCTGGGGAATTACAATCCCCCGCAATTGACCACTATGCGACGCCCCCATCGGAGTAAGCAGGGCTTGAACCTGCGATCGGCCCCCAAGGGGCACAAATCAACTTAGCAAGCTGACGCCTTACCACTCGGCCATTACTCCAAATGACCGAAGCCGCAGAAGAAGGTAGCCGCTCGGAGTTCACAAATGGAACCCGGAAGCGAACCACCACCTTTTTACCCCCGGTCGGTCATGTCACTTATTGTCATATAGTTAGTGGCCAAAACGTCCGGGCTCCATTATACCGCGTATACGAAGAGAAGAATAGAAGAGTGCAAAGTAAGCCCTCCGGACGACGTAGTTTTGTTGAAGCCCAAAAGCCCCGAAGGTCGGCGAGGGGAAAAGGGGCACAATATCCCGGCGGGCCAGCCAACTGTGTCCTCCGCCCTTGGTCGGATAGGGCTCACCTTGGGCGTCGACCACCCCCGAGGACATGAGGAAGACAAGCCATGATTTTCATGGCTTCTCACCTAGGTGCCCATTAGGGGTAATCTCGTCCTATCCAACCTAGGGCAGGCGTCCCCCGGACTTCGCGAAGACATTTTTTCTTCGTGTATGCGAATCGCCCCAAGAACCCCCTCGCGCCACCAAAGTATACATGTCACCTAGGTGTCTGTTATACCTTGTCTAGCGCAGCGGAGTTCCGACAATTTTTTTTAAGCGCTTTTGGTTGGCCTTCCCCTGCGGGCGTATTCTTGTTTACCGACGGGGGTGGTTAACGGTCGAAGTGGCCAAAGGCACGTCGGGATAAGCAAGCCCTAGGGCCAAATGACGCTGGCTACTAGACGAAGTATAGGCGATACTCGACGACACCATAGGTGAGTCGACGTGCCCGCAGGACGTCCGAGGCCACATCCCTCGACCTTTTTGGGGTGTTTATGGGCTTTCCAAACGGCCCTTCGGTGTCAAACGTCGCCTCCCTTCAGACTTCACGATGTGGCCTAGGACTCGACCTTGTTGTGGCCGGCGGACTCCGATGAGATGAGCCGACGGAAAGTAGCAGACGTTTAGGTATGGCCCTGTGGTTGCTTATTGCTCCGCGGAAACTGCACTAAGTATACCACCACGAAGTCTCCGGGCTTTGGGCTTTGCGCATAGTGAGTCGGCTGTGTGCCCTAGGTCTTCACGACTCGGTCTAGGTGTGTTCGACGTCACAGAGAGAGAGAAGGAAGGTCGGTCACCTCACCAAGGTGTCTCCCGGCTTCGCTAAGCCGGAGACCGCGAGGGGGAACCTTCATTAAGGCTTCTGGGATCGTGACCGATGCGCAATTGGTTATTTAAAGGCCCGTTGCCAGGTTATCCGAGGTGTTGGCCGCAGTTGGTCTTTGCTTGTCGACGCCGAATGCGCGGGGGCCCCTGTCGCCCGCAGGGCGTCATATGATATCCTAGGCCGGCCACCTAGGATTTGGCGAGTTTTTAGGATAGGGTAGATCGATCAGGACATCCTACCCCGTAAGCCCCATGGTTCGTTTCCTTCTCTCGGCCTTCCTTCAGGCTCTCACATCTGGCTGGGCTAAAATAAAAGCCGAGGGTTCCCCCGGAGGGGCCCCTATGAGGTCGCCCGCAGGGCGTCCCGGCGGGCTAAAAGCCGAGGGTTCGTCTAGGTCTAGGTGTGTTGCCGACCGCGCGAGAGGGAGGAGAGAGTCACGCCCGTCGCACCCCGAAAACGCGACCTCCTATCCAACCTCGGCGGCAGAAGGCCGAGAGAACCTCGGCGGCGAGAGAACCTAGGGCGGCGCGAAAGCCAAGAAGCGAGTAAAAATGTCCAAGGTTGGAATCGAACCAACGGCACGAAGATTTTCAGTCTTCTGCTCTACCACTGAGCTACCTGAACAGCTAAGGTATGCGCCAAGGATCCGGCCCCTGCCGCAGATGAAGAAGGTCGAGTTTTTGAAAGGCCAACAGCGCTTATCGACGGGCGGGAGGCCAAAAAAAACACCTTCCTCATAAGCGGAGGGCGGAGCATACCTTGGTGGCCGACACCCACCCCGGAGGGGCATGGGTCTTGGTCTGGTGGTTCTCGGCGCAAGAAGGCCGACTCGTCGCAAGAAGGCAAGGCCGAGAGAAAGTATCCTCACGACTCGATCATGCGCGGGTCCGTTTGGCAAAACCCGCCATAGGTCGCCTATGGCGTTGTAGTCCCCCCTAGGGGGGCAACTACAACAAGCCAAAGGACCTAGCGATAAGCCGGGTAAAAGGAAACTCCTAACCCGACGCCCATAGGTTCTATCGGCTGGTCTGGTGTAGCGTAGCGCGGTGTGGGCCGCCCTAGGGCGTCGTCGACCTCGGTAAAAGGTGGGCTTCGCGGTGCTTAGCCTACTAAGCCCATAAACACCCCAAAAAGGTCGAGTTGCCTAGGGGCGGACGCCTAGGCGAATCCGGGGGGCTTGGTGATGTAAGCCAAGGTCAGGTTCGCCCTTCGCGAGCCTGAGGCCGCTTTTGGTCGTTGCGGGTTCACCTCGTGACGTTTAGGGCGGAGTTCGGCCTTCGGCCTAGTGGTTAACCCGCCCCGAGGAGGTGGCATGACATTTCACCTAGGTGTCGGAGAACGCCGCGAGGCAGGCCGAGAGAAGGAAACGAACATTGGGGCTTGCGGCAACAAAAACAGCTCGACGAATACGCGGGGGATACGCCCGTAGGGCTAAACAAGCTTTACTTCGTGGTAAGTCTAAATTGTCCCCAGCGCGGGAAAAAAAACTAGGCGATTCTCGAGCGACCTCGGCGGGCCCGAAGGGAAGGATAGCCTATGAGCGCCTGAAGTGAGAGAGATCCTCTAGGTTTTGCCCGTAGGGATTACTTCGATAATATTTAGGTGACCTATGGGGACACCTAGGTGGGGGCCGAAGGGAAGGATTGCCGAGATAACCTCGGCTTGCGATTGAAGGCGTCGAGGACCCCGGCGGCCCAGAGGCGCCCCCCAGAACCTAGGTGTCCCGGCCGGATATTAAAGGCCGAGTCCTGGGCCACCATAAATGTGCCCGAGAGGGGTGATATAATGACGGGGTCCTAGGCCACCTCGGCGCGAGAGAACGCCTATCGGCCCCGCAGGGGACTCGATATGCCTGAAGTGAGAGAAGATGTGAGAGCCAGAAAGAAGGCCGAGATAAAGTCTCCGACTCGATCATTGGGCTGGCTAACGCCCCCGCAAAGAACCCGCCGAAGGAAAGGTTACGCCTAGGCGAATTCCTGGGGCATGACCCCCGTGGCAACACACCTACACCTAGACCTAAGACCAAGGTTTTGCCCTAGGGCTTATTTTATGATTGGGGGCTTTCTCGCCCTTGGCGGCTAGGGGCCTTCAAAACCTCGTCTAGGTTTTGCCCGGCTTATTACCTATACTTCGAACAAGCCTCCGCTTCGCAGCCTTGGCTTACGCGTCTGGTTAAGGGCCCCTCCTCCGGGAGCAGTTGGTCGTTGCTACTAAAGGGCGGAGCATACCTTACAACGCGACACCTAGGTGACATCACCATCCCCCAGGCCTCGGCGAATAATGCCCCCTCCGGGGGTAACCTGGACCTCAGTGGAACGGGAGTTGTTGGCCGGGTCCTTTCCAGGGCGCTCGGCGAAGGTTCGTCTCGGCCCCTCCGCCCATGGTCGGATCCGCCCAAGGGCATCACCCCTTCCCCTCTGAATGTTTTTAAGCGCAGCGGATTATTAACCTATGAGGACCAGGAGGGGCCCCCGTCGTGGGGGGGTCTCGAAGGGGTTCACCTCAGTGGAACGCCTGCGGAGCTGACTCTCGCTTGGCTTGCGCAATGGCCTAGGACTGACTAGGCAACTCGTTGCTACCCGAGGTGTTGGTTTTTCGTTGGTCTTTGCTTATTTTTGATCATTCGTCCGGCGCCGCCTCGCCGCTGGTCCCTTTCCCCCGAGGAATGGACATGATATATGGATGACCTGACCGGCCGCATTATTCGACGGCACTTACAAAGGCGACACCTAGGTTCTCTCCTATCCAACCTAGGTTCTCTCGCCGCCGAGGTTCTCTCGGCCTTCTGCCGCCGAGGTTGGATAGGAGGGAGACAGACATCTCTCGCCTTCCTTCGGGGCGAGGTTCTCTCGCTCGGAACGCGAGGAGAGACCGACCTGACCTCATGCATTAGCTAACATAGGCCGTAGCGTACGCAGGACGTAGTTTAGGTTCAAAGACCAACTGCGGATCCTCGACTCCGGGGGACTCGCCCTGGGGGCTGTTGCGACGATTAAGGGAAAGGCCCGGCGCGGCACTAGCCAAAGACCAACCAAAAGGGCGAACTAGGACGTCGACCTATGCGACCATTCAGGAAGGACGAAGGCGTTCAGGGAGTCCTAGGCCACCCCCTGCGGGCTAACTCCGTCCTTCTTTGGTCTGACAAAGGTTCCGCCGAAGGCCACAAACCACCGACCAAAGTCTCGGAGCACAACAAGTTGTTACCCCAGGCCTCGGGGTGTCTTCAAAACCTAGTGCCGTAGGCGACGGTCCTCGCCCCTACGAAGCAAGGCAGTTTTTCAACCCTCCGCCCCCTATCCAACCTAGGTTCTCTCGGCCTTCTGCCGCCGAGGTTCTCTCCCCGCCGAGGTTGGAGAGGACCCTCGCCCCTACGAAGCAAGGCAGAAAGGCGAGAGATTTCTCGGCGACCTAAGCCGATAAAGACCGAGTCGTGAAGACGAACATCGAGGTGGCCGGCCTGGGACTCGCTTAATAAGCCCCAGGGCAAAACAATGTGCGACGCGGCGACGAGGGGTAGCGCTCATAAAGCATGCCCCACCGGGCGACTCGGAGCCCCCTGGGGGTCTCCTCCGGGAGTCGCCCGGAGAGGAACCTTCTTTCCCCCGGAAAACGTCCTCTAGCCGACAGCCCTGCGGGCTGACATCGTCGGCGTAGGAAGGCTCAATTTGTGTCCCAGGACTCTTAACTTGGATGCTAAGCGCTCACCAAAAGGTCAAGTCAAAGGGCAAACAAGATTAAGAACACGACCATAAGGGCAAACAGTGCGATCGCTTCCGTAAGGGCAAATCCAAGAATAGCATATCCAAATAATAAGCCCCCATCATCCCCAAGTTAAAAACAGCCCCGCTAGGCAAGACGCCCCAAATTAAGGTTCCTCTAGGGCGTCCGCCCATGGGCGGTAGGTAGACACCATAGGTGACCTTAAGCGGCTGCGACTGGCCTACTGGGGTTAGCGCAAATGAAGATTAGGATCGGATCGGCGCCACACCACCAGTCCACAGAGCCCTCGTCGAATGTCATTGTGGCGCCCTCCGGGCGACTGATCGGGCTGTCTGGCGTTGTCAAAATCCACCCCCAAACCCAGATCCTTACCGAGATTCCACATGTCAGGTTGCCGCGTCCACACCAGCAACAAAAAGAGAAAGTCTCCGACTCGATCATTCGGCATGTCTGTCAGAGGGTTGCCCGGGCGTCTTATTCAGGACGTTGCGCGGGCGCGCTAGCCAATCCATGAGTCCGGGCACTTCTAAAGCGGTCCCTACGGCCGAGTCGTCGGCCTTTCCGAGAGAAGGCAACGAACGAAGGCGAGTGAACCAGCTTGTTCTCTCGCCCCCGGGGCGAGGTCGCCCGAAGCGGGTTATTAAGTCCCCAGAACGCCTTCGGGTTTTTCGAGCCCATGGGGTCGTTCACCTCACCTTGGGTTCGATGTCACCTAGGTGTCCCTCGCATAGGTAATGTAATTAAGCAAAGACCAACTGCGGAATATGACCCCTCCGGGGAAACCCCTCAGGGCTAAAGTCCCTGAAAAACACCGAAAAGCCCATAGGGTCACCTAGGCTAGACCCAGATAAGTCGCAAAACCGAAAAGCCAACAACGACCCGCGCCCTCGAACCGTCCCGCAGGATGGCCAAGCCGAAAGGGTTAACGCAAACTAGCGCAAGTGGCCTTAACGCCCGACGTGCCGTGGTCGTCGGTCGTCGGTCTTAGGTCTAGGTGTGTTGGTGTTTGATTTCAACCCCTAGCCCCCGCCGTGGGGGTGACGATGACAAAGGGAGCATAGGAGGAGTTTTCGACGCTCTTGCGGCGTCGTTAGTAGCTAGCCACAGTTGCCTTCCCAATGTCCCCGACTCCTGCCGTTGGGACACCTAGGTGATGTGAGAGGGTCCTCGCGGGCTGGCCTGAAAACCGCCTAGCCTAGCCGAGAGAAAGTTTTGCCCGAATGCATCCGAGATCGAGTCGCCAAGGTATACTTCGTAACCCCGAAGCGGACGTCGAAGGCGCTGGCCTTGCGAAAAACGGACACCGTGCGGGACTTCGGTCTTTGGCGGGAACCCTTCGAATCCTAGGGCGATGGGGAGAGGGTGGGTCATGAACCAGGCTACACAATTACCCCCTAGGGGGAGATGCCTTGGTTTTTGTTCCTTGTTTTGTCAAAGATGGGTTTCTAGCCACCGCATTTATCAAAGCTCCAAACAACTGGTGGCCTAGGACTCCGAAAATTCCCGAGGCAGCCCCATTATTCATTATTATTCATGTAAGGTAAAGGGGGCCTCGGGTCGCCCTTGGGCGTTAACCTTGGGGACCGCCCCGTCGCCCCGGAGGGGTCTTCTGGGCGTCCCAAGCAACTCTTACACAATACCAATACCTGCGCCTGCTCCAGCTAGGGCAATAGTGGCGCACCCTGCACCAACTAGTTTTGCTGCTTCTGCCATAGTTTAATTTATATTCACTTAATCTTTAAAATAGTTTTCTCGCTTAGCAGCCTATGCTCTAGGCTAGTTGCTCGATGATCTCTCCTATCCAACCTAGGTTCTCTCGCCGCCGAGGTTCTCTCGCCGCCGGGGCGAGGTTGGATAGGAGGTTCGTTCTATCGGGAGCCGCCCATAGGTCGGTCACCTTCGTTCTCTCGGCTGGCGTAGCCACGCCAGCCCCCAGGGGGGACACCTAGGTGACATGTTCTCACGAGGAAAACACCTAGTGTGTCAAATATGAGGACCAGAAGAATCCGCCTTAAAAACATAAAGGTGTTGGCCTTTCGGCGGCTTCACATTCAGAGGATAAGGGGTGATATAATAAGGGGTGATATCCGCCCTAGGAGGCGGGTCGAAGGTTGCCCCCGAGGGGCTAAACTCTCGAGGATGTTCGCACTGTTCTCCGTCCTATGAAACCCCCGGGGCCCGAGAGATGGCATGGCATGGCATGGCATATCCATTACCCCTCGAGAACACCCCAGGGCAACCTCGGGCGTCGGGGTCTTCACGACTCGGTCCCGAGGGGGAACCTTGTAGCGGGTTCAAGCTGGCCCCGAAGGTGTTGGTCGTTGGCGACGTTTTGGCTTTCGGATAATACGCCGGACCCCTCCCGGGGTAGAAAACCGAGGTGATGTTAACGTCGCCGCATGCATTGACCTAATTAGGGAAGGGAAAAGAAAGAACCCATGTCCCTGAGCGGCCACTAGGCCAGCCCCCCGGGGCCAAACACCTAGACCTAAGACCAAGAGAACCTCCTCTCCGGCTTAGCTATGAGCCGAGAGAACCCTCAGGGGATCATCGGAAAACCATGAAGGAAGGGAGAAGCACCCCGAGGGCACGAAGGTGCACTCCCGATGATCGCTTGCGCAAGACCCCCTAACACTGACCCGATAAAACTCACTCACCCCATGTCTGTCCTCGGGGGGAGATCATGGGGAGAGTCCTAGGCCACAACCTTTAGGTTTTGTTTTCATGGGCGACCGCATAACCTGTCCCATTCGGCGAAGACAACGAACGTCCTCTTAGGCGTGAGGTCGACGCAGAAGTCCCGGGGCAATGAAATCCCCGATACTGGCGCCCCCCCCTGGCTGGAGGCTGACATGGTTCGGTCATGTTGTTTGGGCGTTGGCTTTCTTAGTCTTGTCTTAGGAAGCCCGAAGGGCGTTTAGAAGAACAGTTCAGAGCTACTGGGCTGAAATAACAACATCACGTCATTGGGATTTAAAAACAAGAACAGCTGACATAAACAACTGGCAGCTATAAACCAGCAACAAAACTTATCCGGACGATGAAACATCAAACGGCTGGTGGTTTGTTCAAACGAGCAAAAATGAATCACACGAATATAATAAATCCGCCCATCATACCCACTTGGCTAGCCTACTGGGACGCATGCGGGTTGTGTGAAGAGGGAGACATCTCTCGGCTAGGCTATCAATCGCAACCCCAGCGCCCTGGGGTCTCGCCGCCGAGGTTCATAAGCCCCCGCCCTGGGGTATCCCAAAACTTTGCTGCGAAGGCGGAGAAGTCAACCCGTTGAAAAACAGCTAGCTAAGGTCCGCACAACGCCTTCTTGCCGCAGTTGGCCTTTGCCGGCGGACTTTCAATCCGAACCCGCCCCCTTATGTGGTCGAACCCCACGACGGGGGGCCAGCCCCAGAGGGGAAGGGGTGATATAATGACGGGGTAATGACGGGGTGATATCCTAGGCCACCTAGTAATGTTCGTCTCTCCTATCCAAGCGGTCGGCCGAGAAATCTCTTGGCTCTTGCCGAGGTGGCCTAGGACTCTTGATATTTCCCCTCTAGCCCCGAAGGGGCTTTTCGGGGGACTCGCCAACACACCTACACCTAGACCGAGTCGTGAAGACCCCCAGAGGGACCCGCAGGGAGAGACCCCAACCCGCAGGCCCTATGAGGTCGCCCGCAGGGCGTCATATAATATCCGGGGACATTGGGACCAATACTAGGATCGCTCGCCCCGAAGACACGACGCAGCTCCCCCCTTCGGGCGACCAGTGGCTTAATGCTACGTGTATGCGGGCCTAGCCTAGGCGACAAGTATTACCACTTAGTATGTATACGACAAAGCAAAGTTTCCAAGGCCGAGTCGTGAAGACCTTGTAAAGGTGGTCGAGGTTACGCCTAGGCGAATCCATTTTAAAATGTGCACCACCGGTTTTTCACGAAGTATACTTCGTGAAACTTGTCTTGTCCTTGAAGTCTGCATGTGGGGCTTTTGGTCTAGGACATGGAACATGCTACGTCAACCCGCCCACCTTCATGTAGTGTAGATAGACTGACTACGTGGTAATACTTGTGAACAAGGTGGTGGTCTAGGCAACTAGCCCAACTCCTTCCAATGCGACTCGTCCCCCAACGACGGTGTTGGTTTTTCGTTGGTCTTTTATTATTCAATGTCCCCGAGGGCGGTCACCTTAACGCGCAGTAGCCTAGGCAAGTATTGTCGAGTACGTCCGAGGCCACCTCGATGATTCTCAACTCCGCCCCTTCGGGGCTAGACAAGACCGAGTCGTGAAGAGGAACCTCCTATCCAACCTAGGTCTTGCGAGCGCCGAAGGCGCGGAGTCGTCGAAAACCTTGCGGCTTTGGTATGCTGCGCCCTTAACCTAGATGCTAAATGTGCCCGAGCGGGACTCACTCGGTCGTCGGTCTTAGGTGTAGGTGTGTTGGTGTTTTTTTCCGCAGGGTTCATTTGGGGCGTCTGGTAAAACGTCTTCGACGGACGACCTTCCTTTATGGGGGGGTCGGCCTCAAAAGCAAAGGAAGCTAATCACAACTTGGGGCCAGACTTTCCCTTGTGGGCGCAACGACAGTCCATACTAAGCTAGTGGTCTCCTATCCAACCTCGGCGGGGAGCCGAGAGAACCTCGCCCCGGCGGCGAGAGAACCTAGGGAGGACGGGTTCTTCTGAGTCTCTCCCCCATTCCCCGCGCTGGACGTAAACAACACCCCTTTAGAAGACCCCGGAGGCCGCTTCCCTAGGGCGAGGTTTACTTCGTGCCAACTACGCCCTGGGTCACCCAGCGATCAATTGACGCCCATTGCCGAAGCGCGCCCGGCCCTACGGGAAAGGCCAAGACCCCCCAACTGCTAGGTGAATGTGTGGTGCCCCCCGTCGTGAACCCGCAACGACCAAAAGCGGCGACACCTAGGTGACCTATTTCCTTATGATATTTACCCCTCCCAATGTGGGGCGTCGGCTATAAAAGAACGACCAAAAGGGTGGGGCACGAGTCCTAGGCCACATTGACGTCGCTTCGCGCCGCAAGAAAGCCGATGTCCGTTTTTCGCAAAACGCTACCCGGGTCCGAAGAAAGCCCGAGCCGGACACCTAGGTGACATTGTATTGTAAGTAACACCCGAAAAACCCCCTGGGGTGTTCAACCTGCGGGGGAAGTCCCGGAGAGAAGGATATGGCCTAGGACTTTTCTTCTTCGGATCTCATAGGTATGCTCGTGTCGCTTTTCGCTTATGACGTGGACCCTTCCTTTAGAGCCCGCCCCTTACTTCGAGTTTAAGAAGGTTGAACACCCCAGGGGGTTTTTCGGGTGTTTCAAAGGGCCCAAACCTACGCCCCTCGTCCCTTCGGGCGACCTCGGGCGCCCGCAGGGCCAACACCGGCTGCTTTTCCATGCTACACCAAAGGAAGGCGTCAGGTCTTCACGACTCGGTCTTTTCACCTTCGCTAAAGGCTACCTTTGGGCTTTGTTGGCCTTTCGGGGGGTTTAAAAAAACACAAAGTGAGCGTCGCTTCGGCAACAAAAACAGAGGCAGGTCACCTAGGTGTCGCCGGACTGGGCGTTATTTGAGGTTCCTCTTCACGACTCGGTCTTTCTCGGCAAAGACCAACACACCTACACCTAGACCGAGTCGTGGTCGTGGTCGTGAAGAGCGAGAATCACCTAGGTGTCTTTGAAGCTAAAGGAAGAAGTCCTTAGGCCACCACTAGCCAAAGACCAACCAAAAGGGCGAACTGCGGGGTTTCCTTCGTGTTATCGCTTGCGAGTCAATTGTTTCACGAAGTGTATTGGGAACATCAGCCTAGGATGGAGCTTTCGCCCTGGGCGTAGGTTTGGGGTTAGGCAGTTTAGGGCTGTGTACACACCCCTTTTATTTAGCAGCCTCCTATCCAACCTAGGTCAGCGCTGCTGTTCACCAGGGGGGGACGGATCCTACTTAGGTTCTCCTGATGTGCGCGCGCTTACCTTCACATTTCGTCCTAAGGTGCGAAAAACACGGGCCACCGAACGGGCTAAGCTATGTGACCCAACGACCAACTGCGGGGGCGGTCCGAGGGGCGTGGTCATTCTCTCCGTCGTCGTCTCTTGCGCGGTCCCCACGACTCGGTCTTTAGGTCTTTGCCGAGCCGAGGTTGGGCTTGCTATGTGAAAAACACACCGAAAGCCAGCCCGAGAGATGTTTCCTGGGTGTCCGGCTCGGGGTTTTTCATCCCAAGGTGCCCTAGGCCGGGACGTCTTCACGACTCGGTCTTAGGTCTAGGTGTGTTGGTGTTTCCGCATTTGGAAGTGGGGCTTATCCACTAGGCGCCATAGACGACAGACGATGATCTCTCGCCTTCCGTCGTTCGCCATATTCGGCCGACCGCGCAAGAGACGACGACGGAGAGAGGGGATTTGCCAAAAAACCCACGACGCCGAATTTTGAGGTGAACAGCTGACCTCCGCAGTTGGGGTTGGCTTCTAAAGCGAGCTCGGGGCTTTGGGGGGCGTTACCGTCGCGCCTTCAATGTCAGCCCGCACTAGGCTAGTCCACCCCAGGCCCCGAGGGTCGGCTCTCACATGCAGCTTGGTTTTCACCTATTTCTATTATTGCGCTCCGAAAAAAAGGTAGGGAGATACTAGGCCTGTTGTAAGCGCCACTTCCAAATACAACTACTACGCTGGTATCGAGTTGGCCCTAGTGCGCGAAGCGAAACACTTATAAATGTAAGCTAACCGACCCCCGTGTAGGTCTTTGCTTGCGTCAGGTTCCTAAGAGGTTCACGCTGCGCTGGGCCCTAATTTCTACACAAGATATCACTGTGAGCAACGCCCCTATAAATCCAAGAAGATATAATTTGGCGTTGAAAGCACTCAACAAAATAAAGTATTTAGCTAAGAATCCCGCCAGTGGGGGAATACCCGCCATAGAGAATAATGTGATTGTGAAACTCATTGCCAAAACTGGATTGGTTTTCATAATTGTACTGAGTTCCGATAGGTAACATGTACCTTGATAGGAGAACACCCACTCTCGTCGACCAGGGCACATGAGTAACCCAAAACCGCATAAGACCTGAAGCGCATAGAGTGTTAAATAGAAAAACATCCATTGCACTCCTTCAGGACTGGCGGAACATAAGGCCATCAACAAATAACCCACATGGGCAATCGCCCCGTAGGCAAACAAACGTTTCAGTTTTCTTTGTCCAAGAGCTCCAATCGCCCCAAGAAACAGAGATAATAAACAACAACAGGCGATCGGGGAACCCCCGAAGACAACGGAGTAAACGGCTTCCACCGTATTCTCGGCTGGGTCAGGGTCCTTACTGACGGGCGGCTCTCAAAAGGGTCTCAGGGGGACGTGACAGACGACGACATATATAGGGTCGTCGCGGGGCCGACCATGGGCGGAGAGAGTGACCCGGATATTATATCACCCCCCTCCCCTCCTGGTCCTCATAGGGGCGGCGGGTTGGGGTCTCTCCGGTTAGGCTTTTCCCTGCGGGTCTGGGGGTCTTCACGACTCGGTCTAGGTGTGTTGGCGATGTCGCCGCTTGCGGCGTAACCTCCCTTCGGGGCTAGAGGGGAAATATCATATCCCCGAGGGCCTAGGACGGCAGTTGCCTCGCCCGTCGGGCCTCCTTTAACACAAGCGAGCACATTCCCCAAGCAAAGGAGCCGTATGTGAAACAAAATGTCCGCGGGTGTCTAATGTCTCCGAGGACCTTCATTTCGGATGCCAGCGGCCGTGGAGTTCTTGCGGTTGCTTACTCCGAGTTCGGTTGTTATCGTACTGTCCGCCCCCGTAGGGGATTTTCGAAGTATACCACGTCTAGCCTAGGCAACTAGCCTAGGCAACTACGACGCCCCTTTAGCTCCCCCACCCCATGTTCGTCTTCACGACTCGGTCTTTCTCGGCTTAGGTCGCCGAGAAATCTCTCGGCTCCTATCCAAGCCGAGGGAGACAGACAAGCCATCTCTCGCCTTCCCCCGGGCGGCCTTCGCCGAACCTCGGAAAGAGAGCCACACCAGCCAGAGAGCCAGAAGGCGTGAAGGAAGGCGTCGATGTGAGAGCCTGAAAGAAGGCCGAGATAAAGTCAGTCCTCTCTCCGCCCATGGTCGGACCCCAGGAACCTTCGATCCTCTTTGTTGCCCCCTCGGGAACCTAACTCTCGAGGGCTTGTTAGAGGAGACCCCGCTGCTTTTGGGCTTTCGGCTCCGGAGGTTCTCTCGCCTTGCTTCGTAGGGGCGAGGGTCCTATCGGCTCCTATCCAAGGGTCCCGCCGGTCCTCTCGTCGCCGGTCCCCTGCCTTCGGCATAGAGCATGGCCTAATCCTAATCCTAAGCGCAGCGGATTAGGATTAGGATTAGGATTGCCTGACCGCCCGTCATTATGTTATGTTCGTCCCATCCCTAGGCAAGGAAAGTTCGAGCCCCTATGGGCGTAACAACTTAGGCGGAGTGCGCTAGAGACGCCCGTATTCTCTCCAGTCCGTCGCGGTCTTCACGACTCGGTCTTTGCCCGCAAGAAAGAGGACCGCGACGGACTGGAGAGAAGGTAACGAACATGGGGTTGGCCCCCTGGGGGCTCGCTTCGCCGAGATTGGATCCTCGGCTTCGGGATAACGCCGCGCGACAACCTAGAGATCCTTCATTTGGGGCGTAGTAGGCGCACCTTTATACTCCGTGGTAAATGTCTCCGAGCGCCAGAAGGCGTTAGGTGTAAGCGCGCACATTTAGCTAGCGGAGGACGAAGTATCACGGGGATTCCGAAAGTAGCCGACGGCCGACGTTCGGATTCGTTCGAGGATCTCCGCCCATGGGCCCCCTTGCGCTAGGCCGAGGAGGGGGAAATTCATTTCCACCTAGTTGCCTAGGCTAGTCCGTGTCTCAAATGGTTATAATAAACCCCAAGCCGCGCGTCGACGTGGGTTCAAAGGGTCGGCGCTTTTCATATTGTCAGCCCCCTTTCGGAAAGGAAAACCTTCGGATCTATCCTCTCTTTTCCAGAAACCTACCCGAAGTTCACAACAGGACGAAGTACATACAGCTCTAGGTTGGTTACGGTTTTTGGAAGTCGCCGGCGCAAACGGGAGCTTCGACGCCACTATAACAAGAGGGGGATCGCAGGTGTCTAATGTCTCCGAGGGCCTAGGGCCTATAAATATAAATCCGAGACTTAGTCGGTCGCTAAAAGCCCGAAGAACGCAAGCCCCAACGACCAACTGCGTCGGGGTCGGTCACCTAGGGGTTTAGTATGCGCCCCGCTTTTGCCTGACCCCTCACGAAGACACCAGAACGCTCAGGAGAACGACGCCTTTGTGTTTTGTTTCCGCAGTTGGTCTCGCTCTCCGGCCGAGGTTCTTTAGCAGACCCCCTCGGAAGGCCTGAAGATGTGAGAGCCGGAAAGAAGAATGTGCCGAGAGAAAGTCCGCCCCTTCGGGGCAAGAGGACTGACTTTCGGCTAGTTTTTCAGGCGTCGGGAAGCGAGCCGCAGGGTCCCAATCTGAGCTCTATGCCGAAGGCAGGAGAGGGAGCGGTGTCGAACCCCTCTAGGCCAGCCCCGAAGGGGACGTTAGGTAAACCTCCTTCCCCCGGATAGCCTTGCCGAGAAATAGTATAGGATCGATCATCCGGGGGCTGCTTATTTAGCTAAGGAATGCCCCCGACAGTGCCCAAAGAGCAAAGACCAACTGCGTCGAGCAATAGTTGGCCCAGGGCGACGAAGCCTCACGATGTGGCCTAGGACTCTACCTTGCCTTGCTCTAGGTCGGCTAGTTGCCTAGGCTAGACGAACCTAGGGTTGACGACGCAGCCCCTGCTGTTGGTCTTTCAAATAGCCGCGTTCAGATGGTTCGTACTGTGGGTCGGGAAGGATGGTTTTTATTTATTTCCCCCGAAAAACGACCTGATTTCGTCGGGCGCCCCTACCAGGATAGAAGTCAACATTTGAGGCCACATTTGTGACAACTGCGTGGACACACGTAACAAAAAAGCCATGATAGCTACTTTGGGCACGGCGGCAAAAAAAGTGGTAATGCCGATGGGTGCGCCATCATAAACATCTGGTACCCAATTATGAAAAGGTGCGGCCCCCAGTTTAAACAACACCCCAAAAAGAATAAAAACCAATCCTACACCACATCCTAGCCGTCCCCCGGGGGCGGTTATTGTGTCCCCCCAGGGAATGGCTGTGAGATTGGCCAATTCATAGAGGCTTGTTGTGCCACAGAAACCGTAAAGTAAAGAGCAGCCGAAAAGCAGCACTCCAGAAGAAAACGCTCCGAGCACTAAATATTTCAGCCCTGCTTCTGTTGAAAACTCCGAGTTTCGGGCCGTCGCTGCTAACACGTAAAAGCACACACTTTGAATCTCTAAGGAGAAGAACAGGGACATTAAATCTGCTGAGCAGATCAAAAACATTCCTCCACAGGTGGAAAATAACATCAAACACACACATTCAAATCCATTCAGCGCTTGCTGGCGCATATAATTCATGGATAGAAAAAGACTGAAAAATGCGGCCCCTACCAAAATGAGTTGACACTGGCTACTTAGGGAGTCTAATACAAAACCACTAGCGCAACAGCTTCCTTGTGTAATAGGTCGATGTAGTATTAGTCCACACACATAGACCAATATTAGTGCCCCCAAAGCTCCAGAGGACAATAACCCCGGCTGAGCCTGGGATTCCCGGAGCCGAACCCTTAATGTCCCCACCATTTGGTCGCCGGCGTTGCCTGTTACATACATTCCATAAGCAGCTCCAAAAAGAACCAGTGCTACACTCGTGACCACACAAAACAGTTCTGGCAATAAACAATTCCAATCATTTTCAAAAAAATCGATCATTTCTCTTCGACAAAATTACTCAGCCCCTTTAGGGGGCTTTCTCATAGTTGGTGGCCGGCTGGGCCCAATGAAGGTTCGTCTCGAGAATTCATAAGCCCCGGGGATCATAAGCCCCGAGGGGATCATAAGCCCCGAGGGGATCTCTTGGTCTTTCCCCCCGAGGGGGGTTCTCTCGCCTTACTTCCGCCGGGGCGAGGAGACATCTCTGCGACGCCTGCGGCGATATGAGGTCGCCCCGCAGGGGCGTCGCTCTCCTTCGGCATAGAGGGAACATCTATCTCTCGGCTCTCCTTCTCCTATCCAAGCCGAGGTTCTCTTGGTCTTAGGTCTAGGTGTGTTGGTGTTTCGGGCGTGGTCTTGGTCTTAGGTCTAGGTGTAGGTGTGTTGGCCGCTGGGGCGTGTCCTATCCAACCTCGGCGGCGAGACGGCGGCGAGACGGCGGCGAGACGGCGGGGAGACGGCGGGGAGCCGAGAGAACCTAGGGCGGGCCAGGAGGGAGACATCCCTCTATGCCGAAGGAAAGTCAAGACACAAGACACAAGACAGGAGAGCATGCTCTTCACGACTCGGTCTGAAAAAGATTCCGCCGAAGGCTTATAATTGAGAATCATCAATCCGGCCAAGGCCGCGGGTCTCGCCGGCCGAAGGGGTTCCACCTCAGGGGGTTGGCATCGCCCCCTTCGGGGCACCGAAGGTTAAAAAAGAACTCCGCCTTCGGGGAGGGGCGAGACCACAATGAATGTGACCCAAAACGTCAGCCTTCCGTCGAAGGTTCTCGGAGGCATTAGACACCGGCGTTCTCCTAGGCCACGCCACTAACACCCACCCCTGGGGGGCCGGGGGAACTTCCTATGAAGGGCGACATGGAAGCCCGGCGGTCACCTCGCCCGGACTCGGGGACCTCGGAAAGACAAACAGCAACAAAAAGAGGTCTAGGCCCGCCCCCGGCGGAAGTAAGCCGAGAGAACCTCCGGAGCAACAAAAAGAGAACGAACCTCCCCTCCGGAGCAACAAAAAGAGAACATTGACGCCAACCCAGCGGGCGTTTAAGCGCGCACAACCGGCTGAACCACAACGTCGCCGGCTTAGGGCCGCATGAGGTGTTATCCGCCTGTGAAAAGACCGAGTCGTGAAGACCTATGGGCTCCCGGGCAGCTCCCAAGCCCCTTCATAGGACAGGGAAGGTGGCCTCGGACGTACCTCGGGCGAACCAAGGCCTGACCCGTCGGGCTAAGCGGGCTTAAACGTCCCCCGGAATATCACCCCTTATTACCCCCCGTCGTGGGGGGCCCGGCCCAAGGGGCCCCGGGAGTCGTTGCTACGCTGCCAGTGACGCGGGATGGGCGACAACAAGTGACCGACCTCCTGTGGTCTAGGCAACTTTCCAGGCCCCTGGGGCGTTCGACGCCTGAGGTGGCCTAGGACTGACTCCCCGTGGTCGTCGGTCCGTCCCGATCCTAGGACTTAAAGAATACGCCCGTAGGAACGAACCACCTTCATTTGGGGCGTTCTTTATGCTATGCTTCACGGCTTATGTCCCCGGCCCCAGTTGCCTAGGCTAGTTAGTGTGAGAGAGAAGTCCTCCCCCCCTTAACTAAGTCCCCCTTCGGGGGCCACAAAAGACCTTCTGGCCTTTACGCTTTTCGGGCCGCGTGGTGGGCCGCGTCGGTGTGGGGAAGCTTTTCGACGTCCGTGGTTGCGTCTAAAGCACCAAGGGGCTAGGGCGGACGGGTTATTATTATTCGTGAAGGTTGTGTTTTTTTAGGGGGGTTTTGCCCTCCCCTAAGGCAACGGCGGACGCGTAGCATAAACCGTCCCGGCCAGCCGGGGCGACGGTTGGTTAACCCAATGTTCCGCCCGTAGGGCTTATTAGAATAGAATACGAGTCATTCAAAGTGTAGGTGTTGGTCCGCAGGAGACTCTTTAGCAAAAAGGAGGGCCCCGGACGGATGCACCTCCCGGGCATAAACCGCGGGGGAAGTCGCCGGGGCTTTACTACTAACGTCCGCTACCGCTAGCCAATGTGTGCCCGAGCCGCAACAAGAAGAACATCATGGCGCAGCTGCCCCACAGGGGCCTAGGACTGGACCTTGCCGCTGCTTCGCCCTTAAGAACGCCCCAATGATCTCCCCACAATAAAGGTTCCGCCGAAGGCTTATTCACAAACCTCACCTAGGTGTTGGTTTTTCGTTGGTCTTTGCTTCTTAACTTATACCCCAGCCTGGGTCGGCAACACGCCTAGACCGAGTCGTGAAGAGCGAGACGAACCTTGGGCTTAGCCCCGGGACAGGTCGGTCAGAGCGAGCGGTCAACGTCCGAGTCGTGAGAACGTCCGCCCAAGGAGACACATTGGCTAACGACCGTCTCGCAACGCGTCGGGCGGACGTGCCGAAAAACACCTAAGCCTTTGTGACCTAGGGCTCGCTCGCTCTCTCGGCCGCCGCGCCGTTCGGAGAGAGCGAGAGATGATTCGATCCTCCTGACACCTAGGTGACATACCACGTATACCTAAACGGCCGTCGAATAATGCGGCCAAAGGGTCATCCATATATCATGTCCATTCCTCGGGGGAAAGGTCCCTAGGCGGGTCCCGAGGACATGATGGCGTAGCTACTAGACGAAGTAACAGGAGACGCCGACAACTCCCGTTCCACTGAGGTCCTCATAGTTGGCCTTTCCCTGTGGGCGTATTCATTCATAGGACCCCCCTAGGGGGGTCGGGGGGATGACCGGCAACTAGCGGTCACCATGTAAACGCGACAAAAACAGGCGAGGGCCTGGCGTTTACCACGAGTACTTCCCTAGGCTACAAGTATGCTCCGCGGAGATAAAACGCCCCCGCCCCCATGAGGGCCAGGAGATGCCCCTATGAGGTCGCCCGCAGGGCGTCCCGGATTGTTGTGGATGTCTGCGCTTAACCTCTTCTAGGAGGGGTGATAAGCCGCAGTTGATCTTTGAACCTTCTGACCCCCCGCGCGACGCCCACAGGTATACACCTAGGTGTGATTTTTGCTGCGCAATGTGAGTGACCCCAACCGCTCTTCGGGACTGGGGGATGACAAGGAAGGTCCTACGAGCACGAGAAGCCTTTCGACATGATGTTGTTCTTTAAGGATCGCGAAAGCAAAGCTTAGACTGACTTCGCGCACACCAGCAGGCCGAAGGAACACCGCTAAAGCGACCCTTCGGTTAGCCCCGGGCGTTAGTACACCTTATCCTTCAGGTATACTTATACTTGGTCAACCGTCCCCTAATGAAATGACGCCGCAGTTGAAACAGGTCGTATAGCTAATATTGTGGCCTCGGACGTACTCGACAACAACTAGTTGCCTAGGCTGGCTATACGCGCTTTTGGGATAAGCCTTAGGCGGTCACATGCCTACAACGGTCGAGCTGCTCGGAGGAGCTGGTATCATCCGCTTCGCTGTGATCAAATATAATGTCGTCGCAGTCAGACGTGCTCGGTTAAAAAGCCCGCAATTGCGGCGCTTCTAGCCCCGAAGGGGCGGACCCTAAGAGGAACCTGGGTTCTTCCCTACGTATTCTACTGACTTATCTATCCTCGTCGTCCCATGAACAGGACACGAGACGCCGTGTACGTGTAGAAGAGCGAACCTGGAAGAGACAAGTCTCTTCCAAGTTTCATCACAGCATAAAAGCCCCCACCAATTCCAGTTGTGGACCCGACGCCCTTCGGGCGACCTCCTATCCAACCTCGGCGGCGAGAGAACCTAGGGAAAGACCATACCCAGACCATGGGCGGACGCAGGGAAAAAACCCCTATCCGACCAAGGGCGGAGGACTAGGTTGGATAGGAGTTTCGGGGCATGTTGATGAAGCTTCAAAAAGTTATATTCTCCTCTGTCGTCTGCCTTTGCCCGCAAAGGCCAACTGCGGCAATACGTCCTAAAAGAGCGAGGGAATCTCATGTTCCATGTCCTCCATCGCAGTTGGTCTTTGGTTATTCTCCGTTTCCCGCAAGGAGGCCTTTCAAACGGGGCAGGCGTTAAGGTGAAGAGGATACCCTAGCCAACTGGGGTGACCAAAAACTTACACCTCCTTCGACTTTCGACGAAGAATAAGACCGACGGCTAGCAACGACCAAAGACCAACTGCGAGGAAAACCCGCCGGCTGGCCTAGGGGATCGAATAATGTCACCCCCGCAGGGGGGGTCTTGGCCTTTGCCGTAGGGCTTAACATAAGCCCCCTGTTTTAGGGTTCAAGTCCTTTGTATATATACAATAGGAGATATATATTTACAGGTGAAAAAAAGGCCCCCACAGCTTCGAGCCTAAACATCGATATGATTTACGATGGATGATGGGATCGAAAGCTCTCTAGAATTAATGGCATTCGTTGGCCCCATAAGTTTCAATCAAGGAAAACATGTTGTTGTTGGCTTTTTCTTTCTTTCATAAAAGATACAACCAATGTAAAGAAAGCAACCAATCAATGTAGGACTTTCAACTTGGCATTGTGTCAATATTGGCATCTCAATGATGATTCAGGTAGACTCGAGAACCTCGGGAGTACGAGAGATGGTTTGGTTTGGTTTGGTTTGGTCTGGTATGGTATCGATCATAGAGGTTCTTTTAACAAAAAGCTCATAGTCGATTTCGTCGTCCTTTTCGACGTCTCGACGGTCGGACGGTTGGCGATTCCTCGGGAATCCGCTGCGCTTAAAAACATTAATGCCCATTATCCTTGGAGTTAAGGTGGACTTCGTCATGCTTACGCGGAATATCGACGTCGCTCTCATAATGATAATACTTGCAGAGTTTCGAACCTTCCTCCTCCTCTAAACTAAGATTTTGTAGATATGGTTGCTGTCAATGTCTTGGATATGAAAAACACCTAGGTGTAGGTGTGTTGGCCATCCCATGGTGTACCCCCACGACGGGGACGATTTGCTCGCCCCGTGGCTTGGGATCCAACTTATTCAATCGCCCAACTGACGTCGATTACACCATAAGACCCAATCTCCTTGAAATAGCTATTTCAAACACCTAGGTGTGCGTTTTCTTCTCTCGCCTTCCTTTGGGAGTATTTATTTTCCCTCGATGCCCGAGGTCGGTCTCAACGCGTCCGTCGACACTTTTCCATTTCCTCGATGAAAGTCGATTGCCGAACGGGTCTACTCCGAACCTCATTTGGTATAGATCCAATAGTGAGGGCCATCATTGTGTGCAATGACCGCACTTTCATAGGACCACCGCAAGATCGTGAGCATCAAACGGCGAATCTTCGATTAAGAGTGATTGTATTGTTGTCTCGAGAGCCCATTAGATTCCGGATGATATGGGGGCGAGAGGGCGCACTTCGGCACCAATCTTGAATCTCCTTTGCTCGAACGTCGTGGCCCTGAATCGGATACTAGAGTAGACGTGACGCCATGGCTCTCCACACCAATCTTGTATGGCCGTCGAGGGCGTGATCTTCATCACAGTCTTGGAGCGAACCACTCTTGGATATGACCCCTCCGGGGAAATAGTCTGTCATCACAAGCAGGAACCGTGAAAGGAGGTGTTTAGGCTGGCTTAGTCTCGCTTAGAACTCGTCGAGAGCGCCTCACTTTCTTGGCGTTGTAAAACCTTTCTGAGGTTTTTTCCTCCACCTTTGGCATTCAGGACATGACGACCGCGCTTCCTTTGCAAGCTCGGGAGAGTAGTGTCCAGACTTCATCAATAAAGATTTCATTGCCGGAAGACCATAGTGCCCTCTAAAATGATCGGTCTCGAACGAATTGCTTGGAGTCGGCGGGGCCCCTCTCGTTGCACACACATGTGATGACTCTCCGGCTTCGGTCGTGTTATGGCGAACGTGTTTTTCAACAAATCGGATCGTTACCTTCCTTCTCTTTGCCAGCCACGAACTTCATGTGAGGAGAGTCCAAGAGACAATGAATGCTTTCCAATATCCTCTTTACCACGTCGCTTTGATTCTCGAAACGGCACCGGTCACTGATTTGCCAATAGTGATGAAACGAAAAGCCTCTAACACGTCCAAAATTGCATTAAGCTCAGATACGCGTCGAGTGTGAGGACGTGATTCTTCTTCGAAAACAACAACATTGGTTTTCCTCCAACGCCTCGGAAGGTTGAGGATGCATCAACATGGAAGGTAGACGCGGTTGACTCTCAATACTCTAAGGAAATCCAATGTTGCGTAGAATCTTCCTCTCGTCGAACTCGATGGAACTCATTAGGTTTCTTGCGCTTCCATTTATCGAGCTCGTCGGTCTTTTGTGATTTTATCTTGGCGAAAAGCAATGAATATTTCTTGAGCAGCAACAAGAGACCGACCCTCGTTCATCTTCCGTAACAACCCAGAGGTAGCGCCCGTAGGGCTCGATTTGCTCGGCCCTGAAAAAGCCCCCGTCGTGGCTCCTCGGCGGGGAACATCGAGCAAAGACCAACGAAAGGACCTTGTCTAGCGGAGAGCTAAGTACCAAAGACCAACTGGGACTTGGCCGTCGTCGTGTGGGCCGGGCGTTAAGTACCAAAGACCAACTGCGCCGGGGGCTTTTTGAAAAGACCGCGGAAGGGAAGACCCATGGGCTTCTGCTTGTTAAACCGTCCGAGGTTTTCTCGCAAATGGGGTTTTGATGTCACCTAGGTGTCAAGCCTTCGGCTTGGGTCACCTGGGGTTTTGATGTCACCTAGGTGTCAAGCCTTCGGCTTGGGTCACCTGGGGTTTTGGAGCAAAGACCAACTGGGCCAAGGCACATCATGCAAAGATGACTTGTCTAATTCATAGAAAACCTCGCCCGGAAACGATCGAGTCTATTCTGTCTCGGCTTATTCATCGACGTCTCTATTAGCTTCAAAATCCAAAGGGGACACCAAGTAGCCCTATCTCAGGCCAGCCGGTTTGAAGCAAACAAATGCGATGTTCGATCTAGGAAGATCGAGCACTTTATTTGTAATACTGCGGTTTCAAAGTCCAAGAAACGATAGACGCCGTCGCGTAGCTACAGGTTGTTTTATCCCTTCCCTTCCCGTAGGCTTGCCTCCCTTCGGCACACATTATGCCATGCCCGTCGATTCAGTAGACCTTTAGTTGGCGCCGCCCGCCGAGAGAGGTTCCGCCCCCCGTCGTCGGGCTGGCTTATGGACTCACCCGCTTGGGATTAAAGCTTATTACTGTAGTAGTAGTTTTTCTTTAAGTAGACTAATAGTGTTTCTTAAAGCTATCCTCCGAGCGGTACCTCCGAAAGGCCCCGGTTGCTATACTATAAGCGTAGCAACCCTTCAGGGAAGGTGCTTATTTTCCGGGGCTGGAGTGGGGGAAAATTACAAACACTAATAAAATACGCCAGTTTAGAAAATCCCCGCTTTCCTCCGGAGGGCCGTATTTTCCAGTTAAGTCTTTGGGTAAGTTGGTCCCCTCGGCTTGCGATAGCCGAGAGAACCTCGGCGTTCATAGTCTGTTTTTCAGGGGCCGACCCAAGGAGACTAGACTATCTCTCCGCTGGGCTGGCTATCGCAAGGGCCGAGGATCCCAATGATCTCCCGCAGGGCCCCCTAGGGGGGTCCCGCGGTTCTTAGTCTGAACGACACCCTAGGTGACATGTGGGTCAGACAAGGGTCGGTCTTCGCTGATGCTCGACACTCGCTCGAGGCGCTTTCGGGGGCTAGGTTCTCTCCCCGCCGTCGCCGCGTTAACTCCGCCCCGAAGGGGCTAGACATCCCTCAAAACCTCCGGGCGTTAAGGGCGTTGGCTGGTCCGGGTTTGGCCAAAGGTATACAGCCCGGGACGTAGCTAGCAAAGGGTCCTATTCACCCCCGTTTCCCATGCCATGTCTGTCCCCTTCCGCCCGGAAGAGAGCGTAACCTCGACGCCGTGGTTATCGAAAGCCAAGGCTCCTTGGGTCACCTTTAGGCAGGCGCGCACCTAACGCCCCCGAGGCGACGCCTAGGCGACATCCTATCCAACCTCGCCCCGGCGGCGAGAGAACCTAGGTTGGATAGGACGGCTATCGTTTCGTTCCCCGCTTAAGAGAAGCCGAAAGCCGAAGAAGGTGACCGACCTATGGGCTCCCACCTTCCTAATGGGCTTTTTAGGAGCGAGTCGAGACCCCAACCCGCAGGGAAAAAACCCCTAATGTGCCCGAGAAGGGCCGGCCAAGGCCGGAGTGATTTGATGCCCCTATGAGCACCTGGAGGGGTTGATATAGAGTCCTAGGCCACATCAGATATGGCCCCTAGGGGACTCTAATATCATATGCCTGAAGTGAGAGAGAAAGTCCTCCGACTCGATCAAACCGCAAGTATACCACAAGGTCCTACGAGCACGAGTTGCCCAGGCCTATAAGCGCTTTTGGTTGGCCTTTCAAAACATGATGTTCTAAGAAGGGCGGGGACGGCTTAAGCCACGAAGTATTGCAGCCATCGTGGATACGAAAGCCGCGAGGGCCAAGGCCTGACCCGTCAAGCGGGCTTAAACGTGCCGACTCGCAAGCGCAACGACCAACTGCGGCCGGTCCACCCCACCGGGTCGGTCCACTTGCCTAGGCTACTAATTAATAAATAGGATAGGAAGCGAGTCGTGGGTGGTGCCTTATGAGCCTGACAGGAGTTGCACCTGCACCCAGGGTGTTATGAGCACCTCGTTCTACTATTTGAACTACAGGCTCAACCCTCGCTAGCAACGACCAACTGCTCCCCTATGAGGTTGACCCCCAGCGGGCCTGGGGGACAGGGACGCCTGAAAGCCAGCCGAGAGAACCTTTAAGAATTTATTCATCTGTGAAAAGTGTCAAAGATATAATGCTGATTTGGCTCCAGGGAAGGCCCAGCTCGAAGTTCGTTTGTTCTAACAACATGGCATGCCGTGCCCCAGCATGACCTAACTCAACAATGCAGCCTTGGATGTGTGCCGCGAGGTAAACGCCCCCTTCGGGGGCGACCTCCAAGGGACGGATGTGGCCTAGGCCTTTACCCAAGGTCTGGGCCACAGGCACCCATCCCCTTTGGCTTTTAGGCTCCGATCCCCCTAGGGGGAGATTCTCGCTCGGCCGAGCGAGAGAACCTCCGGCTTGGTCTTGAGCCGCCAATTTTCGAAACATCACCAGGCGAACCAATCGTGGAATAGCATACTTCAACACCAAAAGGGCATCGGCGCGCGTGAAAGGCCAACAGTGCACCGTTCGCACCCGAGGTAAACAGCGACTGGTGGACACTCAACCCGGTTTTAGGTTACTCCGCCCGCTCGGGGTCATGTTAAAAGCCAAGGCGAAAGCGCTTATATGTTCGGTAACGCCAGCAAAAAGCCAAAAAACCGAAAAGCCAACAACTCCAATGTCCCCGATACCCTAGGGGGGATGACCACCACCTCAAAGGCAAGCGACACCTAGGTGACCTACCCCCTAGGGGGGACTACGTCGTATACATAATTCGCGAGGACATAAAATGAAATGCATGCGTACCAAAAGCATGCGGCCCTAGGGCAAAACCTGCCGTCTTGGCTGGACGGGCCTTCCGCGGTATACTTGTTGATCTCTCGCCTTTCTGCCTCGCCATATTCGGCCGAGCGAGAATGAACTCCGCAGTTGGCTAGAGCCCGCCCTAAGGCGCTAGGGCTTATTCCGTCGGGCGTCGACTAGGGCGTTACAAAGCCCGACGACCGGCGTTACCTTTTCGAAGCCCTTTACCTGACCACCTCCGAGGGCCCCCTAGGTGTTTTTCCGCAGCTTAAGGAAACGCACCGAAGTCCTATCCAACCTAGGGCGGCCACATCATATCACCCCTTATTATATCACCCCTTACCCCTCTCGGGCACATTAATGTAATGTTTTTAAGCGCAGCGGATTATTAACCTTATTACCCCTTATTACCCTCCTATCCAACCTAGGTTCTCTCGCCGCCGAGGGAGAGGTCCCCGGAGGGGCATTGGGCACTCGCTCTTGGCTTTTCTGCGTTCAGGGGGTCCTCTCTTTCTGGCTCTCACTTCACTGGCACTACCACTACTCGCATTTTCCTCTGGCTATCGCAAGCCAGGATAAGGTGTTTTTCAGGGGACTTCACAATATCCCGAGAGATGGTCTGGTCTGGTCTGGTCTGATCCCTTCGCGGGCAAAGACCAACTCGTGGACTAGGGTCGGTCTTCACGACTCGGTCTTTGCTTCACCTAAACACCGTAGCTCATTTCACGGTGTGATTCGGGGGAGTTTTCATACTGTAAAACAGAAAAAAACAACAGCTAAACCAAAACACATTTGATAGCACGGTCAATTTATCCAATTGAGGCATTTTTTTATTGTTTTTCTTAGTGCTCGGGCGAGCACCGGGGGATAAAGCTAGCTGCGTCCGACCGGCGAGCGAGCCGAGAGAGAGAAAGTCTCCGACTCGATCCATCCTTTGCGCCCGATAGCTTGGCCAGCCGAGAGATCCTAGGTGTAGGTGTGTTTGACGCCACCTTCAGAACGCCTTCGTAAGCCGGGTTGCCAAAGCGTCCGCCCAGGGGGGACGTTTTCTACGGGCGACAACACCGAACGTCCTTTTAAAACGCCCGCTGTTTTCCCGCGCCATAATATTGTGGTGGCACTCCGGGCCCTACTAGACCTAGGTGACGTGACCGTCGTTGGGTAAGTCACCCCGTCGGGGTGTTTAGGTCCGGAAGGCCGACAGTGAGTGCGCCGAAGTGACAGTACGAGGAAAACGAAAGTTGAACCTTCGACGCCTAGGCGACCGCAGGTTTTGATATGTTGCCCCTCCGCCCATGGTCGGACCCTAGGGAGTTCATTCTCAAATGCGAGCGGCCCCGATCGCCCGAGCTAGTGCCCTCGGGCGGTTCCCCCCACGACGGGGGGGACACGCCCTACCCGAGGATCCAAAGTGCCCTACCCTCCTATCCAACCTAGGTTCTCTCGGCACATTCTTCTGGCTCCCCGCCGAGGTTGGATAGGAGAAGAATATTTAGAAGGTAAATATTGTCCAGTCCTAGGCCACAAACTCTCCAGGCTTTTAGATGGTTCGACGCGCCGAAGGTTCGGGCGTATTCTTCACAAAAAACCTCGTCTGGAACGCCGCCCGAGTCGCCCATTAGCAGGACGAAGTGCAGGTAAGCCCAAAGGTTCGGTCAGACGTTCTCTCGGCTCTCTGGCTTACGAAGCGCCGTGGGACGCACTTTGGGCATGCTGTTTTTCAACGATTAGCCAGCCGGCCTAAGGCGACCACCACATGGGACTGGGTCGTGACCTATGGGCTTGTTACGTTGGTGGTGCAACTTTTTTCCAGGCCCCCTGGTGAGCGATGCCGACCCTCGCAAAGTTGGGGAGCCCCGACCAGGAGGCCACCCCCGGAGGGGGTGTAATCACTCCGCCCTAGGGAAAGACCATACCCAGACCATGGGCGGAGTAATGACGGGCTCATATGAAATCCAGGGCCACCGTCGGGGGTAGTCGCCCATCTGCCCCCGGTGTCGAGCCTTAGCCAATGTGTCTCTAGCACATCAAAACTCACACACCACACAAAAGACCAACTGCGGGCTTTTTAGACGGTTAACCAACCTCCTATCCAACCTCGCCGCGGCGGGGAGAGAACCTAGGGCGGATACTGTTAGCCAACATGACCCCCGAACCACCCCACCTAGGGCTCCCATGTCCTATGAAAGCCCTATGCGCGGAAATCGCTCAACCGATAATAACCGTCAGGCACCTTCCTTCGGTGTCGTCCCGAGCCTTTGAAATCGATCAGATTGCACCAAAAACAGCCCTCGACGTGCTCCTATGATAGCCTACGTACGTCTAGGTTGGTTTTTCCAGAGCCGGTTGCTTTCGCGGGCTTCCAACCATAATCCGCTGCGCTTAAACCAGGAGGTCAGCTGGTTCAGGTTCTCGCTTCGCCGAGAGAAAGAAACACCACATGGGGCTGACGTCGCATAGGGTGATTCCAGGAGCGTCGAAGCCCGTAGGGCGTATTCATACCGACGCCCTTCGGGCGACCTAGGGGCCGTTGCAACCGAGGTCTCGCTTCGCCAAATATGGCGTACGACGGAAGGCGAGAGAACGCCTAAAGACCGAGTCGTGAAGACCTATGGGCTCCCGAAGGTCAAAAGCCTAAAGAATACGCCCGCAGGGGGATCGCTGGGACGTCTGGACCTAAAGGCAAGACCTTCGATGAGGTCGCTAGACCCGTAAGAGGAACCAGGAGCGTCCCAAACCGGGGGACGTTGAAGGGCTGCTTTCGGCGTCCTATGATAGCACGAAGACCTCTCAATTCATATTCATGGTGCCCGAGGACATGGAACATCTAAGCCCTGGGGCAAAACATGAGGTGAAAGAAAAGACCATACCCAGACCGACCAAAGACCAACGCGATTGCTTAACCTAGGCTAGAAGTCGCCGGGCGATAACTAGCCACAGTTGCCTTCCCAATGCCCCCGACTCCGTCGAAGCCAGTTGACTAGCTAACGCCTTCCCAATGTCCCCGACGCCGTTGTACCCGAGTCGTCATGGAACCGTCGGGCTTCTTAGACGGTTAACCTCCGGCCCTTCACCACATGCGCCACCGGGACCCGTCCGTGGTAAGCTTTTTTTAAGTCCGTACCCGGGCGATACTTCGTGGTGTACGTGACGGAACACAAGACAGCCAAGTCACCATGGTATACTACGTAAGTATACGCCCTAGGGCTCGAACGCGGGTAACTATATAAAAAAGCCCTACGGCCTTTTATAATAATATTAATTCAATGACTTCTAAAGTAAAGGTGTTGGTTTTTCGGCGGCTTCTGCGGCTAGTCCAGGCGCATTATTCGGCCCAGGGCCTGGCGGTCACAACATTGTGGCCGCTCTCCCAAACCTACGGTTTTGCCCTAGGGCTTGCTTTTTAGGCTAGCCGCAATAAGCCGAGCCCTAGCCTAGGCAACTAGCCAAGGTTCTCTCGCCTTCCTTCTCGGCCGACCGCGCAAGAGACGACGACGGAGAGACGTCTGGACGATCCTCCGCCCAAGGGCAAAGACCTCGGGGGTTGCGATTGAAGGCGTCCCCGCAGGGGTCAGGGGACTCCATATTAATAATCCGCTGCGCTTAAAAACATTCCCGGAGGGGTGATATGTCACCTATTGCCCAAGGGACCATGGGCGGAGTAATATCATATGCCAGAGATGTTTTCCTGGGCTACGGGTTCTAACCGTGGTTTTGCCAGGGCTTTGCGAGGGGTGTAGGGCCCGGAGTCGCCCGGCCGAAAGAATGTCATGTCTCGAGAGATCCTAGGTGTTGGTCTTTCGTGAGAACAATATACTCCGCTACGACGCCGACACCTAAGCCATCCCCCCGACTTCCAAATACTGGGGTCCCCCGGTGACTCCTCTTGCGTACTGGCCTAACGCCTGCTACGACTACACCAACCCCCGTGGTTCGGGTTGAGGTAAGTAAAAGAAGCAAAGACCAAAAGACCAACTCGTCGGTCTTTTAGGATTCGCTGTCTTCTGGCCCGAAAGGGGCAAACACGTAAGCGCCCAACTGCCGCTCGCGTAGTAGCGCCGTCGGTGTCATGTTGATTAATAGGACTCGCGTTCGCCCGAAGGGGCGGCAAAACGAGCGAGATGTCTTCAGCCGGGCGTATTGGCCACGCGTTTGAAAAACACGGGGTGACCCCTACGTCGTCGGTCTTTCCGCCTGCTTAGAAGCCGCAAGAATGCGGGTTACCTCATGATCTCTCGCTCATAGCAAGCCGAGGTGTTGGTCGTCGGGGACTCCATGGTTATATGGTTACAGGGCTAGGCAAAGACGCGGGGGAGTTTTAGAGAAAGCCGCAAAACCAGCCAACAACTCCAATGTCCCCGAGGACCTCCCACCTTTTGTCATGCTCTTGGCTGTTGGCCTTTGATGGTCGGGTGACCGTCACGCTCCTCCCCACCAATACACGCTTATGAACAATGCTAACCACACTACATCGACAAAATGCCAATACCAGCAGGCACACTCTAAACCCACATGGTGGGTTGGAGTGAGTTGATAGAACATCATACGGCATAAACTCACAAACAGGAATAGAGTACCGACCAAAACGTGAAAACCGTGAAACCCGGTCGCCATATAAAAACAACACCCATATATACCTGAAGATATACCAAAATCTGCTTCCACATACTCATAAGCCTGAAGAGCAGTAAACAACATCGCCAACACTAAAGTGATCCACATCGAAATAATCGATTGTGTGCGCAAACCAAAGAGTACCCCATGATGACACCAAGTCACCGCTGCTCCACTGGTCAAAAGTATTACAGTGTTCAACAGCGGGACACCCCAAGGTGAGATCACTGAGATGCCCACCGGGGGCCATACGGCATTGATTTCTACGGTGGGAGCTAGACTCGAATGAAAAAATGCCCAAAAAAATGCAACGAAGAACATCACTTCGGAAACAATAAAGAGTACCATACCGATTCGAAGACCTTTTGCCACATAAGAAGTATGATAGCCGCTAAAAGTTGACTCCCTAATGACATCTCGCCACCACACACCCATGGCGTAAAGCAAACAGCACAATGCAAACACACATGCAGCGCCTCCGCCCGCATAACCGTGAAAATACATCACAGCACCTGTGGTTAATAAAAAACACATAATGGATGTTAAAAAAGGCCAAGGACTGGGGGTCACCAGGTGAAATATATGCGTAGCCTTGCTCATAGATGTCGACAAAACCAAAGCTGCTGTGGCAAAGACCGACGACGTGCCCCTGACTCAACGTAGCTCGCGAAGGCCCCTCGGCCACTACGTGTTGGTCTGGTGGTTCGACGGAAAAGGCCAACTCCGGGCTTAGAGCTAACCCCACGACGGGGGGTAGGTTAGCCAGAAAGTCGAACGAGTTGGTCTTTGCCCGCAGGCACGTTCTTTCCTCGCTCCTGGTCCGGGCTTTTTCAACCCCCGACGGGCCCCATGGTAAAGACCGAGTCGTGAAGACCACTGCCGTCCAGGCCCCAGGGCAAAACAATATAGGATAGGCGGCTCAGTTGGCCTTTTGTTGGCCTTTTGGTCGGGGACTTTAGATTCGCGTATACATAATTGTGCACTTAATACTTATAATGTAATGTAGCCTGAAGGAAGGACAACCCCAAGGTTTTGCGGAAGGGACGTTTATTCTTTACCTGCCCCCTCCGGCCCCGGAGTTGGTCAGCGACGAGGTCGCCTGTCTATTAGGTTAAGCGCAGCAATTGGGAAAGCTGGACATTTATTTGGGCGGGGGGCGAGGTATTGACTAAGCTAGTTGCGTGCCTTCGAGACGTATCGCATGCGAGGCTAGCCAACTAAGCGACGCATCCCCCCTAGGGGGGAGGGGCCTCCTATCCAACCTCGCCCCGGCGGCGAGACGGCGGCGAGACGGCGGCGAGACGGCGGCGAGAGAACCTAGGGAAAGACCATACCCAGACCATGGGCTATGATGGCCAGGACCCCTAATGTGCCCGAGCCCCAGGTGGACCTCGAGGGGTAATATCCTAGGCTCGCCAACACACCTACACCTAGACCGAGTCGTGGGGACCGCGCAAGAGGGAGGAGAGAGGAACCACCGTTTTGCTCCATAAACAGTCCGCCCTAGGTTCTCTCGCCGCCGCGCCGAGGTTGGATAGGAGGGGTCTTGCGTCATTCGTCATTAAATGAAATGCACCACGAAGGGTCTTCACGAAGATGACATGACACGGGATGCTAGTCTTAACATATTTGTCCGGCCTTCCCCCTTTCGATTTGTTGCCCTAGGGCTTAGCTTAGGCTTGGCTAAAATGTCTTCGCGTTGGCCTTTCTGGTAGTTGGCGCTAACCCCGCAGGTTAAGCAATCGCCCCGGAGGGGTCCCGGCGTTCCTCGCCCCTTTCCGGGACGGATGAAGGAAGCTGCGGACGTCGCAAAAAGGCCAACTGCGGTGGCCCGAAGGGACGTTAAAGATCGCCCGTTGGCGTTTGTTTGTCTTTGCTTTACCCTCGTAACAAGTTTATATATTCAACCGCAACAGAGCCCCGCACCCTGTAATACACGACTAAAAGCGCCAGACCTACAGAGGACTCCGCAGCAGCTATCGTTAAAATAAACAGAGAAAATACTTGCCCCGCGATATCATCTAACTCTACCGAGAAGAACAAAAAATTGTTATTGAGAGATAACAACATCAACTCTATCGACATCAACATTATTATAATATTCTTACGATTGAAGAAGATGCCCCATATGCCTAACAAAAACAGTAAACCCGAAAACGTGATGTAGTGCAAAATTTCCATATTTGTTTGTAGGTATCTTTCCCCGGCCGGTAAGGCGGCTTACAAGTGTATAATGTCCCGGGCCCCGAAGGGGTAAGGCGACCGACGAGTTGGTCTTTGCAAAGACCGACGACGAAGCATAGTCTGGCCAACCCCAACCCGCTTCTTAACCTCGGGGTTTTTTCGCTTGCGTCGAGCTCCTGCGGTAGCCAAGAAGTAGTGCGCTTACGAAGCCCCCCTGGGCGGCAAAGACCAACTCCGGGTTGCTTTGACTAAAAGTACAAGTACAAAGACCGAGTCGTGAAGACCCGGGGCTTTCCTAATATTTGTCTAGCCCCCTTCGGGGGCACGCCTTTGGCGAGGTATACTCCGTTTTTTCCTATATGGGGGAGGTGGGACTCCCTTGCTCGCCTCATCCTAATGTTGTCGCCGCAGTTGGTCTTTCCGAGACTGGCCTAGGCCTCGCCAAAGGCGTTCGGGCTTTGCCGGCGACTTCCAAATGGGGACGGTGGTGTTGGTCTTTTGCCGCCCCTCGATAACTTAGAAAGACCAACTGCGGCGAAAGCTTAGAGGCGAGTACGTCCGAGGCCACCCGAAAGGCCAACCTTGGCGCGAGGGTAACCCAATTTCAATTGGGAAATATATTGAGGTGAACTTAGAAAGACCAACTGCGGTAACCCGAGTCGAGGTAGACGACCTCCGATGGTTCGACTTGTACAAATTCCTAGCAACGGGCCGATACCATAGGGCGTAGCTCTTATGAACGGGCCGGCCCCTAGGCTACTAGGTGACAAGATACCGGAGGAATAACGTTAGTTGGGGCGTTGACGCCATTCTCGGCGACCTAAGCCGATAAAGACCGAGTCGTGAAGACGAACCTTCGGTGAGGACAAGGTGACCCGACCCCCTGGGGGCTCCCTAGGACTCCTCGCGGTCGGTCCTTAGCTCCTATGAATGTCTGAGCCAAAGCGGCCGGGGCTTGTACAAATACAATTATTGACTTGTATTAGCCAAATACAATTATTGATTTCTTGTATTAGCCCCCGTGAAAAACAGAAGCCAAAGAGCAAAAGACCAAGGTGTTCTATGAAGGAGTTTTTTTTGGTCTTTGCTTGCCGGGGGCCTGGGCGAGGTGCTTTGACTCGTCGGGTAGGACGCAAGTTGCCTACGGCTCTCCGGGAGGTTAAGCGCTTTTGGTTGGCCTTTCGACATGCCGAAGGGACGCCTTGGTTCCTCTAGCCCCTTCGCTAGCTTGGATAGGAGGGTCGGTCTGAGGGCCGGTTGCCTAGGCTAGTGATATGATGTCGAGTACGTCCGAGGCCACCTCGCCCCGGAAGAGGCTATGAAGGCCAGGACCCTCAGACCCTCCGGAAGGCAGAAAGGCTATGAAGGCCAGGACCCTCAGACCCTCCGGAAGGCAGAAAGGCTATGAAGGCCAGGACCCGGCGGAAGGAAGGCGAGAGCCGCGAGGGGGCAAGACTGACCATCGACGCCCCGTGTCATTTAACGCGTACACCCGACGGGTCCAGCTCCTATGAATGTCACCTAGGTGTCGTTACTGGAAAGCAGCTATGAACGCCAAAGGCGAGTCGTTCATAGGAGGTCGTCTAGGTATACATAGTCCAATCCCCCCGGGGACCGGGGGGAGCTATGTTTACGACGCTGTTGGTCTTTCAACGAGTATCACCCACAAGGTGGGTCAACCTCTTTCAGCGGGGCGTTAGAGTCTCGCTCTAGGTATTGGTCTAGGTGCTTGGCTTTGCCGAGCGATAAGCCCTAGGGCAAATCCGGCCTAGCCCGAAGGGAAGGCGTCGATGTGAGAGCCTGAAAGCCGAGAGATGGATGGTTTTTCTCGGCGAACGAACCTGTGGTGAATCCGGGTCTTGGTGTGTTGGTGTGTTGGGGTTCGACGCGCCGAAGTTGGTCTGGGGGTCGACTCGGGTTACCGCAGTTGGATACCAAGCCCCGCGCAGTTGGTCTTTCTTGCAAAGACAAAGACCCAAGCAAAGACCAACAGGGCCTGCCTATCCGCCCTAGGGCGCCCGGAGGGGTATGATGTAGGGTCACGAGCAACAAAAAGAGATGCTCTATGCCGAAGGCAGGAGAGGGATGCTTCCCCTCGGAGCGAGAAAGCCGAGAGAACATTGGCGAGGAAACATGAAGCCTTTCATGAACGTCCTAGGTGGCCCAGGACTTTTCCCCAAATGCCGATGAGCCTCTTAGGCGTTCTTAGCCGTCCCCTGTACGCCTAGGCGAATAAAGATACAAGACATGAGCTGGAAAAAGGCCAACTCCGGCCCGAGGGTCGTCTTTGACACATCAAGAATTGCTATAAGGTTTTTATATATCATCTTGAGTGTGGACAAATTGTTCTTGTGGTAAAAGCAAGTCGGGAGTTATAGCCAGTCTTGCCCGTGTCAAAATAGAACGACGCTGAGCAGCAAAAAGATTCATTTGAGTGGTCAGAGCACAATAACGTAGGTGTTGTGTAATCAAACTGGAAATCCGCGCCAATGCAGCCCGCTGGGCGGGGCCTGAGCTGTGAGCAAGAAGCCATCCGCATTGAGATATGTGATATGCCCAAGGAGCCCATCCTAGGCTGCTTGCCCTTTGTGATATGTTGAGGCGCCGCAGGCGACTAGTTGCCAGGTGTGCCTCGACGGCCCCCTTCAATGCCCCAAACACTTCATGACTCCAGCCCTGTAGAAATACTGCTGCTGGCAATCCCGCCCTTAAAGCCCCCAGGTGACACAACTGAGGTTCCATCGATGATGGCCCATCCCGCCGGAAAAACCTCTAAAAGGCGGGCATCCGGCGGGTATTGCCAACACACCTAGACCCCGCATCCCCCGGGAAGAAGTCAACCTCGGAGAGTCCGGTCCCCACACGACGTAATCCCCAAAGCTTCTATTCCCACACAAAGGTGTAAAGGCCCGGAGTTGGTCTTTTGGTCTTTGCCCCGGCCGGGGACATTATTACAAATAATAATAACCCTAAGCCTAAGCGCACATTGAAAAACCCGCCAAGGCTTCCGTCCCAATAATAAGCGTCCGGATCCGGCTCGGGTACATTATGTTATGTCTTGCCTTCCGTCCTTCTCCGGGAAAATAGAACCCGAAAAGCCAACAACTCCCAGCGCAAGGAACGCCTAGGCGAATTAGTAAAGTCCGTCGAGGTGGTGCCCTTGGCTATAAGCGCGCAAATGGGGACATTGGGCGGGCTTTGGCTTTTTAGGCTAAAGGCTATAATGTGCCCGAGCTCTCCTGACCAAAGACCAACTGCGGGCTTCCTTCCCCTCGGACGGGCCCCCGGGGGGTATAGACGCCCGTACATGGGGTTGACGTCCCGCACTTCGTGAATCCCCCAAGGGGCTACCTCGTACTGTCGGGGCCGTTCATAAGACATGGAACCCGCCCAACTTAAGCCCTACGGGCGAATATAACCCCTGCAGGTTCGTTCCGCCGAAGGCCTGGATAAGCCCCAGGGCAAAACATGATTTCTCGGCGAAGACGATGGTTTCGGCTCTTCACGACTCGGCGCTTGCGCGAGAATGATTGCTTCCTATGCCTGAAGTGAGAGAAGATGTGAGAGAAGATGTGAGAGCGAGCCGAAAGTATCCGACTCGATCCTAGGCGTCGTATACTAGGCTAGCCAACTCCGCTTATGGGCTAAAATATGCTCGCCATCCAAGGGGGACCGGACCCTAGCGGCTTACTCGCGAAACTTCCGGGTGCGGGTCGGGCATTACGTGAAAAAACACACTGCAGCTAAAGCTTCCTCGTCGACGATTAATAGATGCTTCGAACTACCGCACAAAAGCAGAATCAAAACAATGCTTCGCAAAAGACCCGTATGTTCTCGGGGTGAACTTGTTGAAACGTACACGTTTGGAAACCAGTACACTTACAGGGGGCCCCCTAGCTTCTTGAAATACACTTCGTGAGCAGGGCAACGGACCGGACGGAGTTGTAAACGCCCGAACAACTACACCCAGCAGTCCCGCTACGAAGCTCTTTAGCTCGGCCCGGTTTACTTCCCGGCACTTCGCTCAAAAGGTTGAAAAACACCTAGGTCAACCCCGAGGTTAAGAAGCGGGTTCTCGAGCCCGACAACAACTCCCGTTCCATTCCACTGAGGTGAACCCCTTCGGCGCTTCCGAACCCCCCGGCTTCGCTAGCTTGGATAGGACGCCCTAGGAAGGGATGTCACTAGGCCGAAGGGCCCGACGAATGGAATAGGTTCATAACCCGCAAAGGTTCGGACTACAAAACGCCCTACCCCAGCGGCCTTTCACCTCGGGCGGTCGGCACCTAGACCAAAGACCGACGTGAAAAACCGCCTAGCCGAGAGATGGTTTGGTTTGGTTTGGTTTGGTTTGGTTTGGTCTGGCTTGTCTGTCTGACCGATTCGAACCTCGGAAAGGCCGACGGTTACGCCCGATATTATGGGGCGCTTTTGGTTGGCCTTTGCCGACGAGCCGAAAGTCCAAAGGCCAACTCCTTTCCTTCATTGGTGACTAGCCTAGGCAATTGGCGAGGTCCCCAGCGGGCCACCGTCGGTTGGCTTTTCGCAGCGAAAAACGGACATTGCTTTATTGGACGGTAGCAGCGATCGCAAAGGTAACGCCTTTAGCGGCCAACCGCCCAAAGCCAATGATCTCCCCTCTAGCCTAGGCAACTAGGCGAATTACGAAGGTTAACGCACGACGCAGGGGGCACACCTAGCGGTTTCCTATGGTTGCGATTGCCGAAAAAACCTGGCTTTTGTTGCGGGTTATTTTTTGTTGGTTTTTCGTTGGTCTTTGATCGCCAGAAGACAACAGGTCGACGTCGCCCCTTCGGGGCTAGAACCTATGGGTTTGTGTTTTGATGTGGCCTAGGACTCTACCTAGGCAATTGGCTTCGGCGCTATTCCGCTTACGAGACACACACCACACCGTAAGGAAAGCACTAGGTAGAGCATCAGCCCTACGGGCGTAACAAAGTGCTAACGACGTCGAAGCCACCCCTAGGGGTGAGTTTTTTTTGAAAGGCCAACCAAAAGCGCTTATAACGAAGTATACCTGCAGCGCCTTTTCGCCCTTCAGCGTTGAAGCGCGTGCCCTGGGAAGAAGTGCACCACGAAGTGGCTGTGGCTTTTTGTGAAACAGCGGCCAACACCAAGACCACGATTAAATGTCTTCACGAAGTATACCTGAAGGAAGCCACCTCGCCCGAAGGATAGAAGGATAGCCTAGCCGAGAGAATGTCTTGTTTGCCCGAATGCATCCGACTCGCTCGGGGCGACCCTTCGGGCGGCCGTTTAGGTAAACAAGACCGACACCCCACGAAGTCTCCGGGCTAGAAGTAGGCTAGCCAAGCTTAATGTGCCCGAGGCTTTTGGTCGTTGCTAGTTAGGCGACAAATTATCGCTTGCGTGGAAGAAGGCGCAGGACACCTAGGTGAGGTGACATTAAGGCGGCGATAAGTGCGATCCCAAGGTGAACTTTAGCCCCCTTGCGCTTACGCCCTGGGATATGCTATGCCCTAGGGCTAACAAACTAACAAACTAACTAACAAACTAACAAACTAACTAACAAACTAACTAACTAAGCTAACTAACAAACTAACTAAACCTTGCCAACTTAGCGCTTGTCGGCTTTCGTACTATGTATACGACGGAGATACCTCGACAAGCAAAGACCAACGAAAAACCAACACATTCATTAACGAAGACATTAAACAGTCAGTCCCAAAGAGAAAAAAACACCCTGACTGATTCTCGCTTCCCGACGCCTGAAAAACTAGCCGAGAGATCCTATCATGTCCCCGAGGGGGTTCTCCGTCAGGCGTTTACAAGCCCCGGGAGGGGTCGTTTTCTCCCTCGGCTGGCTTCGCGAGACGAATGAATCCTTCGATCCTCCCGGGGAGAAACCTTCGGGTCTGCGTGCGCGTCTAGGCAAAATGTCTTGCCTAGGCCTACTCATTGGAGGGATCCTTGCGCCACGCCAGAAGGCGTCGATGCCCCTATGAGGACCATAATGTGCCCCTAATGTGCCCGAGAGGGGCCCCTAATGTGCCCGAGAGGGGCCCCTAATGTGCCCCTAATGTGCCCGAGAGGGGTGATATGATATAATAAGGGGTGATATGCCTGCCGAGAGATCCTCGTGCCCGAGGTGGTGGTCTAGGCAACTGGGCCCGACTACTCCTTGCCTAAACTCCGTCCGAACCCCGGAGGCCAGTTGTAGTTGGCTAGCCCTTCAATGTCCCCGAGCATGATGAGCCAGAACGAACCAACCTCTAGGCAACTAGCGATGATCGAGTCGGAGGACTTTCTCTCGGCACATCTTACCCCAGCGGCGGCCTGGGGACCTTACCTTCTCTCACTTCAGGCATATGAGCCCTCCCCCGGTTCGATTCGCCTAGGCGTAATATCGATTCGCCTAGGCGTAATATCGATTCGCCTAGGCGTAATATCAATGTGGCCTAGGACTCTATATCAGAGTCCCCTGCCAACCCCTGCATCGAGTCCCCCATATCAACCCCTGCGGGGACGCCTTCTTGCGCAAGCCGAGGTTCTCACGAGGAAAACACCTAGTGTGTCAAATATGAGGACCAGAAGAATCCGCCTTAAAAACATAAAGAGGGGTAATAAGGGGTGATATAACCCCCTGGGGTGTTGGATTATACCCAAGAGAACTCTCGGGTCATAGCTTACCTTGGCTTTTCTCGGGTCTCGTCGTCATGCATGGCAAATAGCCAAGAGGTTTTTAGCCCCCTACGGCCCCGAGTCGTCGGCCTTTCCGAGAGAAGACTGGAAGGCAACGAACGAAGGCGAGTGAACCAGCTTGTTCTCTCGCCCATCTGCCCCCGGGGCGAGGTCGCCCGAAGCGGGTTATTAAGTCCCCAGAACGCCTTCGGGTTTTTCGAGCCCATGGGGTCGGTCATGTCATTCTTGGCTGGCCGATCCTCGAAGTCCGGGAACCTTTATAAAGGCGTTCTGTCTCAGGAAAAAGACCAAGCGTGGTTGGTTGGGGTGCTTGCCCTTCAGTCACTGGAGGAATAGGGATCGAACCTATGATCGCGGAACCAAACTCCGACGCCTTACCACTTGGCTACCCTCCAATTAAGCCTTCGGCGGAACATCCATGTCCCCGAGGCCAGCCGAGAGGGTTTACAAGAACGGACCCCGGGCGACTCTCCCAGAACCAGCCTAAGCTGTTTCTGCGCCATAATAATACGCCCGTAGGAACCACCCGGGGATATTAGAGTCCCCTAGGGGCCACCCCGGAGGGGCATGTTGTGATGTGGTCGTCGGCCCTAACGCAGGTCACCTAAAGAAAGGTGGTGGTCTAGGCAACTGGGCCCGACTACTCCTTGCCTAACCACAGACTACCCCTCCGGATACCATTACTTTAAAGAAAGCCCAGGGGTCACTAAAGCTCTTCACGACTCGGTCGTAGGTGTGTTGCGTTGTAGGGGTTGTATATAAGGTCGACGCTAGGGGGTGGTCGCCCGAAGTCGGGACGTTTTAGCCTACTAGGGCGGGCCCCGTGACGTTACAAGGCGACGGAAGGCTTAGACTAAACACCCCGAAGGGTCTCGTCGACGTCGATACACGGCTGGCCCGAGCGGTGTTATTCTCCTAAAAGCCCCATGCATGTTCGTTACCTTCATCTCGCTTCGAGCCAGCCGGCATGTCGGAAATCGACTTGGCTGGCGTCTAGGCACTCCACTCACTGAATGTGTCCGCCCATGGTCGGACTCTCTTTCATACATAGCAACGACCAGACCAACTCTTCGCCCTTTTGGGTTCGTACTATGTATACGACGCTTGCGGCCTAGGACGTTCACATTCGGGGCGTCGTGGCACTTCTACTGCACGGTCGAGCGGTGGGAATAATTGTAAACGCCTGGCCTGAGAGCGACCTCGCCCCTACGAAGCAAGGCAGAAAGGCGAGAGATCCACCAACCTCCCCCCGTCGTGGGGGGAGCCAACACGAAGTAGCGGAACCAACTGCGGCGCGCGAAGGGGGAGGTCAGCTGTTCTGTTCACCTCCTATTTTTTTCGCTCCGAGTGCCCGGCGGTCACAAGGTCTAGCCGCAGGCGGAGTTCTTATGACGTGACGCCCTCACAGGAGGTGTAGGGCTTATTGTTTAGCGAAGAGTCCTAGGCCACAACCTTCGGTGACCAAGCTATGATCGAAGTCTCCGCCCTAGGGCGGAAGGGTCGCCCGTTCCCCCTAGAGAATAAAACGCCCGTAGGGCTGTTTAGTGGCGGCGGGACGGTTTAACCTCTTCGAGTCCCCTAGGGGCCACATTAAGAATAAATGTTACTCAGACACATAAGAGAAGGTACAGCGGTATTATAAAGAACGGCAGGGTACAACCCGAAAAGGGGGGGGCTAAACCCAAACCCATGCAGGCGCACGACTAGCGTTTAAGCGCTGTTGGTCTTTCGACATGCCCAAGGGATGTTCGAATCTTCTCTCGGCACATTCTTCTTCGCCGAGGCCCCCCGGAGGGGGTAACCAACGCAACGGGGGGCGACCTGGGGTGGGCCAGAAGGATAGCCGAGCCGAGAGAAAGTTGCCGTGAAAAACTCCTTCGATCACATCACCTAGGTGTCAACATAGTTGGCCACCACGGAGCCCATAGGATCGAGTCGGAGGACTTTCTCTCCCTCGGCGATGTCAGGTCGGTCACCTCGGATTCATGAAATGTCCCCGACCCGTGGTTGGCTGGGGTTATAGCGTACTAGCGCACTGCCAACTAGCCCCCCGACGGCGTGCGGCTTACAGCCAGCCCAGATAGAATGCCTTCGGGCGTCGCCTTTCGCGAAGAGGACTTTTCATGTAGCCTTCGCGAAGACATTACAAAGTGGTACGTTACGCCTAGGCGCGTTGGCGACGTTTAAAGAAGGTCGCCGGTCCCCTCCTATCCAACCTCGCCGCGGCGGGGAGAGAACCTCGGCGCGGCGGCGAGAGAACCTAGGTTGGATAGGACACCATAGGTGAGGTGACATTGGGATAAGCGAGCGCTTTTGGTTGGCCTTTCAAATAACCGTGTGTTTTTTTTCCCCGAGGTGCCTACTCGGAGTCGGGGTGCTTGTCCGAGTAGGCCAGCCAAGTGGAACACCGAACCTAGTTTAGGAAGCCCTAATGACATGACATGTGACCTATGGGCTCCGGCTTCGCAACTATACGGGGCCGCCTTATACTTCGTCCTTACCCACGCATGTGGTGGTAGCAATGTTCGCCGAGACTTTATCTCGGCTGGCCGGCCGAGCAACCAAACCATCTCTCCCGCCGGGCCGGCCGAGGTATAGACCCGAGCGGGGTGTCTCCTTCTTACGCCGAGCCCCCTCTAGCCTAGGCAACCCGGAGGGGTCATATGGCCCCGCAGGGGACTCGCCCGCAGGGACCCGCAGGGATATAATCCCGCAGGGTAACCCCGGATATGACCCTCCCCCGGGGGAGGGTCATATCCTCGGGGGCGACGGAAAAGGACTTGGGCAGTTATGCGGATGTTCTCTCGGCACATTACATTCTTCCTTCTGGCTCTCACTTCTGGCTCTCCTTCTCTCACTTCACATGTCTCTACATGCACATCACATAATGACTCGACTCCCCCGCGAAGGGGACACGGAGACCTGACTTACCGTCCGGCCTAGGTTCTCTCCCCGCCGAGGTTGGATAGGAGGGGATGGAGTCACCCCGCCCCCGTCGTGGGGGTCGTTGGGAGTCCGTCCTAGGCCAGCCACTAGGCCGAACTAGCAAAAGCTAACAGCTCGACGGTATACCCGAGGGGTAAGGTAGGCCAGCCAACCGGCCGTTACCCGCGAGTCCTAGCCAGCCGTGGCCCGAGCGCGGCTCCTGTTTTCAAGGACGCCGAAAGCAGCCCTTCAATGTCCCCGAGCTGCCCTGGGGGTCAGTCGATCGATTACGTCGATCGAGACTGACCTAGGCGACATGACGTCCTGCGGCTACCTTAGGCGACCGGTGCACTAACGACGTCGCAAGGCCAGGTCCCCGTCCTATCCAACCTAGCGACACCTAGGTGTTAGCCTCGCATAGGGGGGCGTCCAACCCGCCGCCCTTATAAGTCCTAGGCCACCTCCGAACGGGAGGTCACCTAGGTGTCCCCATGGAGATCCTGGGGCTCGGGCACATTTATGTTTTGCCCTAGGGCTTAACACAAGGTGGCCTAGGACTCCCTGACCTCCCCTGGGGGTACAATGCGTCCGAGGTGGGCCACCTTTGAAAGACCAACACGCCAGAAGGCGTCGAGGTGAACAGCAGATAAGCCCCAGGGCCCGGCGACCCAGAGGCGCCGAAAGAGCCCCCAGAACCTAGGTGGCCGGACCGGATATTAAAGGCCGAGTCCTGGGCCACCATAAATGTGCCCGAGAGGGGAAGGGGTGATATAATGACGGGGTGATATCCTAGGCCACCTCGGCGCGAGAGAACATCCATATGGCCCCCCAGATAAGCCCACAGGGCGGAAGGGGACTCGACCGCGAATCGATGTGATGTGAGAGCCGAGAGGACCCCCCGAACGGCATTCTGCACACATTCTTGTTCTTTAAAGGTCCCTAAGCTGCGGGTTGTTCACCTTTTTGTGGATATCGGGTCGGGGAAAATCCCCTACCCACCCTATGAGACGCCTGAAGGCGACATCGGGCGGAATTGTTTGACTCGGGGGCTTATGTTCCTAAAAGGTAGATAAGGGACGTGTTTCTTAACCTTATAACCTTTACCCCAGGCCTGGGTGGGGCTGGTCGGTCCTAGACTATACATAGGCGGAGCGTAGCGAGTTTCATAGTCGCGATGAATGTTAAGGTAAAGATTAGCCAGCCCATCCTTCGTTCTCTCTCCTCTTTTCTTTCGCGGGCATCGCAAGGACGCATCCGAGGGCCACCAGCGCTTATCGACGAAGCGGCGTTCCACATGGGCTAGTATTTGGAAGTCGCCCGGCTGCCCTAGTTGCCTAGGATCTCTCGGCACATGCTGCCTTCTGGGGCAAGCCGATCCAATCCAGACCAAACCAGACCAAACCAGACCAAACCATCTCTCGCGCCGAGGACCAAACCAGACCAAACCAGACCAAACCATCTCTCTCCTCGCTGGTCTTCACGACTCGGTCTTTGGTCTAGGTGCCTTTCCGAGGCCCTCTTGCGCGTCGCCGGGGTCCCGAGGCCGAAAAGCCAACACCTCCCAAGGGCGGACTAACAAATGTTAAGCCTAGGCGGCCAAAAAGCTGGGGGGGTCCCCCCGTCGTGGGGGTCCAAACGTCCCAAAGTGCCGCCGAAGTGCCGAGGGCTTTTTATGCCCTGCGGCGTTCCGGTGTTTTTGTTCTCCGTGCCTCTCGCATTCGGCGTCCCTTCGGCGCTCGCAATACCTTGGTCTAGGCTTACTTTTGCGTGCATTCATTCCGTCGCGCCGCTTCGCTAAACGTCGCTTGCCGCCTTCTATAATAATAAGCGCGGGAAAAAGGGGCTACCATATATGCTTATGCTATGCGTAACGTCTATATGCGGCCCTACACCTAGGTGACGTTATAGCGTAATGCCCCCTCTTTGGCACTAGTAGCCTGGGAACCCGTGAGCGAGCGAACGATACGATACTCTGCTCTTTTTCGCGACCGCGAAGAGAGGAGAGAGGAACATCCCCTTTGGTTGAGCCCCCGACGCAGGCCCCGAGGGAGGTGGTGGTCTAGGCTACTGAGACTGACTAGCCAACTCCTCCTAGCTAAAGGCGAGGCTAACACCTATGGTGTCCAAGCGTCCTCCCCTCGAGGGCGGGGCTTATGATCTCACCCCTCCCTCGACGGCGCAAGGGCGCAAATAGTTGTTATTCCAAGGCACCTCGCGAAAGGCCAACTAACCCCCCGTCGGTCTGATATAGCCAAAGTTTTCCTGGGGTCTTCGGGGAGCGGTATACCGAACGACTTGTGGTCCTCATAGTTGGCCTTTCGCGATGCTGGTGGTCGAGTACGTCCGAGGCCCCCCGAAGTTTTTGCTGCGCCCTGAAAAAGAGCGGTCTGGCCTAGTGAACCTTAATCCCAACAACCTTGAGGCGGCCCCTAGGACGTCAAGGCTTTTGGAGCGTAGCCATCCGAAGTCCGTTGATCTCGCGAGTTTCATAGGTCGCGTCGGGGACATTGAGGGATGTTTTTAGATCTGGTCTGAAAGGGAAACAGATGAAAAATTCTCGCCGAGATAGGTCACATACACTTCTAAAGGCTTGTTTTGGAACACCAAAAGCGGCACGAGCACAAACCAGAAGGCCATAGGCTCCCACAGACACTAGGCTTGTAGCAATAAGAGCTGCGGCAAAAGGATTGTGATCGAAGGTTCCCACAAACACCAAAAACTCTCCGATGAAATTAATTGTTGAAGGCAAGCTCAAGTTGGCTAAACTAAACAAAAACAGCATTGTAGAGAACAAAGGCATCCACAAAGCGCTCCCACTGTAATATCGGCACAGCCGTGTTTTGAACCGGTCATAAAGCACTCCGATGGAAATAAACAGGGCGGGAGAAACAATACCATGAGCTAGCAGCAGTATCACACTTCCGGACACTGAGATCATATCAAAACTAAACAAACCCACAATCGCAACGTTCATATGTCCGATTGACGAGTAAGCAATGATTTTTTTCAAATCGGTTTGTCGAAGAGTTGTAAGTGCGGCATACAAAACTGCTATAAAGCAGAGGGTAGGCGGATCCCCACGGGCGGGTCCAATTTTCTAATCTTACAATCGAAAGCCTAGGATGCCCTTCGGCCATTTTTGCCCGAGACGTCCGAGGCCACCTAATGTATACTTCGGCGAAGACATTTAAAACCCTTTGTCATAGTCATAGTCATAATGATTAATGATAATGACTTATGATTTTAGGGCGGCGGACGGCAGAAGGATCGAAGCATGCTCTCTCTTTATCCGGGCGTAGCCAGCCCGAGCTCGGGGCGGCCCGAAGGCCCCTTCGGCCTGTTGCGGAAGGCTAGTGAGGGGGTTCGCAAGGCAACACACCTAGACCAAAGACCGAGTCGTGAAGAGCCGAGACCCCCCTTGGGGGGACCTTACAGAAGGTTGCGAAGGGCCCCAATCACCAGACCGAGTCGTGAAGACCAGGGTACACCATCGGTGGTCGCTTGGTCGGCGTCAGGTCACCTCTTTGTGACCGGGCTTTGACGGGCGATTATCGCTCGGGCCTAGCCTTGCGAGAGAACCTTGGCTGCGGAGGGCTCCGAGGTCTTCACGACTCGGTCTAGGTGTGTTGGGGCGTGATGGATTCGCCAAGGCGTAACCTACCTAGGTGTCTCCCCGGCCTGGGGTAGGTAAAAAACGAGGTGTTGGTCCGCAGTTGGTCTTTGCTTGAAACCCGTCGGGGTTTAGAACTAGTTACTTCGTGCATCCCGTAGGGGGCAAAAGCCCGTCGGTTAGGGCACCGCTAGAAAAGGCGTCGTCGCCGGTCTCACGCCGGGCCTATTGCCCTAGCTCGGCTTCGCTAGCTTGGATAGGACGAACCTCGGAAAGGTCGACGGTTACGCCTAGGCGAATTATGTCACCTAGCCCCCTCCCTAGGGGGGTGCGTGAAGCGAGAGAAGATGTGAGAGCGAGTAGTGAGAGCCAGAAAGAAGGCCGAGATAAAGTATCCGACTCGATCCTAGGGAGTTCCGGGCGGGTTAGGCATTACGCTATGCTCCGGCTCCGGGAATGGAATTCGCGCAGTTTGCCCTAGGGCGTCGGCTTTTCCGGCGGAGCGGGTTCTTGCGACTAGTTGCCTAGGCAGCTGTTGGCTTTTCTGGGGGAAGCGCTCGCTTCGTAAGCCAGAAGGCGCCCCGCCCCTATGAGGTCGCCCGCCGTCATATGGCCCCGCAGGGCACTCTTTTATTACGCCTAGGCGAATCGATATTACGGGCGAATCTATATGGGAGTCCGCATCATATCACCCCGTCATTATATCACCCCTTCCCCTCTCGGGCACATTTATGGTGGCCCAGGACTCGGCCTTTATGGTCCTTTCCAACCCGGGGAGCCGAGAGAACCTAGGTCGGGCGTCGGGGCCAAAGACCCCCAGACCCGCAGGGAAACCCCGGATATCATATGAGCCCAGCGGCGCATGGGGTAGGGTCATATGCCGAGAGAAAGCACTCCGACTCGATCATGGGGTGGTTAACCGGTTCAACCCGAACGCCCCAGACGTTGGGGGGACACCTAGGTGACATCTTACGCCCTTCCGGGCTTATGTGATCAAATCAATACCAGACCAAACCAAACCAAACCATCTCTCGGGTCTTAGGTCTTAGGTCTTAGCTTACTTGCGTCCCAACCTATCCTAGGGGGGAGGAGACACCTAGGTGACAAGAATACGTACGCCCGTAGGGATCACCCTGCGGGTCGACCACTTATCCCCCCACTTCGAATAGGTAAACCCCGACACGTCGGGCCGCCTTTCGGTCTCATCGCGAAATCACACGTCCCCTGGGCGCCCTTCTCCCATGTGAACGTCAACCTCCATCCAAAAGCCTTATAGTCGGTCCGTCCTAGGCCACATTGTATACTTGTGGTTCCCAAGCTCTCCGGATAGTCCTAGGCCACAACCTTCGCTCGGTTGGTCCCCTAGGTGAACAGCAAGCCCCAGGGCAAAACCTTGTACATTGCCGAAGGGGGAGGCCTTAAGACTTATCTCTTCGAGACATGACATATGAGGTGGCCCAGGATTTCATATGAGCCCTCAGTCCTATCCAACCTAGGTTCTCTCGGCCTTCTGCCGCCGAGGTTGGATAGGACCCCGCACTTACGTCCTTTTTTGCTAAGGCGAGGCTCTCCGGGCTCGATTCTTAAGGCTAGAGGGCAAATATGAACGAGAGCTGTCGTCGTCTGTCCCCCCGCCGAGTTGCCTAGAGTTATTCTTCGGACGTGGGAAGCCTAGGTGACCGACCTCCCTTTGCCTTTGAATGAATGCTATACTTGTATACTTGAAGCCAAGGCTCCTAGGTGACCTTTTTGGACGCTAGCTCACCTTTATTGTGAGCTTTTTCGTGTAAGAAGAGTGTGGCGAGGGTCCGGTCATCCTCTTTTTGATAGGATTACGGACCGCTCCAAACTAAACCAGGGGTGAAAAGAAAAGGCTAGCTTTCGGAAATAGTGGTATGGAAAAACGTAAAAAACCATAGGCGCCTAATTTTAGCAGGATACCTGCTAAGATCACTGAACCTGCAGTTGGCGCTTCAACATGGGCTTCAGGTAGCCAGGGGGGGCTGCCCTGAGCCCCAGAGGTCTGACGCCTTTAGCCAGCCGCAAAGGCCCGCCTCATACTTCGTCCTTATAGGTTTGCCGGACTTCGTCGAGTAGTTGCCTAGTCGGTCATGTCACCAAGGGGCTTCTTTAGGTCCAGTAGGCCTTAAAGCGCTGGCGAGCCTCGTTAAATGTGCCCGGGGTTGACCAAAAGTCACCGAAGGTGTAACTGCGAGTAGCCTTTAGCCGCCTCTAGGCAACTACGTTGTCGCTCGGCTCCTAGGCCAGCGTGAGTGACCCATCCGTCCCGAAGGCTTAAGCGACGTGTTTTTCGCCTATTCCCTAAGGATGTGGCCTAGGCCCGGCTCCCGGGCGACTCCTTCGGCGCTCGCAAGACCTTGGTCTTTGCTAATGCGTGGTATACTTCGTCCTTACGGTGTCAACCGTAGGAAAGAGCACTCGTTGTCGCCTTTGGCGTTCACAGTGACCCACACGCACGCCCAAGGAATCCGACAACGTCGCTTCGAGCCCCCAACCAAAATGCAAGCCCATGTTGCGGGGCGTTCCTAATGCCCGACGGTCGACGGTAGGGGCCGGGTTTATGCCTTTTAAACGCCCTCTTGGCTTTGGCAGGCACTATAGGTCGGGCGACATTATTTAATTGACGCTGCCCTCGGCAACCGTACTATCCCCAATCCCCTCGGTTCCTCCTATCCAACCTCGGCCGGCGGGGAGACGGCGGGGAGCCAGAAGAATGTGCCGAGAGAACCTAGGTTGGATAGGACGCCCGTAGGGCTTAATACTTCGTAGCCGGGTTTTCGACGGCTTTCACCACCAGCGGTTCCTTGCAAGGCAGCTAAACGCACGCCTAAGGCAATGACCCAACAACTCGAAAAGCCAACAACCCGAAAAGCCAACAACTCCCAATGTGTTTTTCATCCCAAGGGGAACCTAGGTTCTCTCGCCGCCGGGGTTCTCTCCCCGCGTTGGATAGGAGGGATGACCTAACGGGACGGCTTCAGGGACCCTTCGGGCTTTCTGTGGGCCATTTAAGCGCTGGCGAGCCACGAGGTTCCCTTGTTGCCACTCCAACGAGCTCACGTCGACGTAGGGACGGTTTTGGGGTCGCGCATTCCTAGGCCCGTTTACCACGAAGTATAAAGAACTAGCCAATGTTCGCGGGACGCACGCTAAAAGGAGCCTTAATGAAGGAAGGTCCTTTTAGGGATACCGTAGGGCTTAACATCGGTATGCGGGCGTATTCCCTCATAGTGCGGGTTCGGCCCCCTGGGGCTAGACAAAGAAAGGCTTCTGGGCTCGGGGACATTGGGAGTAGCGCTCCGGAGGTGCCTGGTTTTTCCCTGCGGGTCTGGGGGTCTTCACGACTCGGTCTTTGGTTAATATCCCTGCGGGTTTGACACGACGGGGGCCCCCGGGCTTCCCTTTTGCCTGCCCTAGGGCTGCCCCACGACGGGGGGAGGTTTTGCCCTGGGGCTTATTCATGAGGAGTCCGCTGCGCGGCCACAACCTTCGGCCTCTTTGGCTCTTCGCGTTGTTTCGACGGGCGACGAAAATCTGGACGAATGGCCTATGATGCACGACGAAAAAAAAGAGGTCGGTCTACTTCGTCCTAACACCCACCTAAACCGTCCGAGGGCAAGGCAAGGCATTCTCTCCTCTAGGGCGTAGCCCGGAGCAAAGAGAGGAACCTAAAGACCTTAGGTGACCGACCGTGAGAAATCCGTCCCGGGGCCTTCGTTGTGTAGGTAAACAAACGTCCGCGAACGAACAAGGAAACCCCAACCATAATACGCCCGTAGGGAGGGGCTGTCAGGTGAACGAATAAAGACCAACTGCGAGGTAACAAAGAGGTGGCTTTATTCCCCAGCGGCCTAGGGGACTGGACGACGGGCGTCCTAGGCAACTCGAACAATAGGCCAGTTGTCGCCCTTAAACCCGGGGCCTGTTTTTTTCCGCCAACGCTCCTTAACCTATACGACCGATGTTCATCAGGTGTTGGTCGTCGGCCCTATGAGGACCAGAAGAATCCGCCTTAAAAACATAAAGAGGGGTGATATGATGTTTTTAAGCGCAGCGGATTATTGCCTTTATAGGGCTTTAACCGTTCGTAATGCTATCTAAGCCCTCCCGAGGTGGTTTCTTAGCGGGGGGGGACGTGCGCCCCCGAAAAACAAGCCGGACCCATGAAATAAAGGAGTCCCCGAGAGCTTAAGACGCTTATCGCATAGTCACCGAGTTTGCTCCCCCGGGGCGTTGGTTGGCTACAACTGGGCTATTGTCACCCCCTCGGGGCTTATTGTCGCTTTTAAGGCTAAAGTCCTAGCTAGCCAAGATAACATTGTGCACGGGGGCTCCCTTGGCGCTAGAAGGTCACCCCTAGGTGTTTTTCCGCAGGCTTAGTGAAAAGCGATGATCGAAGGTTCGTCTCGCGAACCATCTCTCTTGGCCTTGCGTCCGAGGTCAGACTTTGTCTCGGCTCTCACATCGATTCGCCTAGGCGTAATATGGATACGCCCGTAGGGCTAAATCTTCTCTCACATCTTCTCTCACTTCACATCGACGCCTTCTGGCTTGCGCAAAACTCCGGGCAAAAGGGACACAAATGATTTCATGGCTGACCCCCCTAGGGGGGGACCTACGAACGCCCGATAATGTGTTTAAGGAGTTGGTCTTTTGGTCTTTGCTTAGTGGCGGAGTCCCCCGGGGGGCCACCTCATTTTGCGTGTCCCAAAAAACCAACAACAGGCGTCGCTCGCGCGCGCGCTCTGTCTCTCTCTGCTCGCCTCGGAGAGGAGAGAGAGACCACCTTAGCTCCGGGAGACCGAGTCGTGGTCGTGGTCGTGGTCGTGTAGAGCGACCATGGGACGGCGTTACTGAAGCAGCTTCGGGGGCGAACGGGTTAAACAACTTGCCTAGGTAGCCGCGCTTTGCCCGCAGGGCAAAGGCGAGGTAAACACCCTTTCCGCCCATGGACCCCCGAGCGAACATTGGCTAGCTGCGCCCAAGGACTCGTCAAACAACAAGGTGGTCCTTTTAGCTGCGCGGGTAATGAGACCCAACCCCAATGAGAACGAACCCGGCGAGGAGCAAGCTTCATTGGGCCCAGCGGGCCCGAGGGCGATTGCCCACCTCAAAGCCCAACCCTTCGCCGGGGAAACTTCGAGCAAGGACCGGCCCCCAAAAAGGATCTTCGGCTTCATATCCGCCGTGGTTTGTTGTTAGGGGGCCTTATGTTTTTATGAACAGGCACCATAGGAACTTTGACTGCGAATGAGGTAAAAAACAATAGCCAAAGCAAGGTTTGCCGCTTTTCACTGAAAGCACAAGTGGTTAAAAAGGAGTAATCTAAGCTTCCGGTTTGAAGAAACAATAGTGGGGTACAACACCAGCTGCCCCCGCAGTTGGCCTTCGACGGTGGTTAACCCGAAACCCCCCGCAGGGTCGAGTACGTCCGAGGCCAGGGGGTTCTTGCGACACCATAGGTGACTTGAGGAACCTTAGGGCGGGTTGCTAAAGGCGGCTAGAGAATTCGGCCCTAGCAACGACTCCGCCCTAGGTTCGGCTGGCGCCGAGGTTGGATAGGACGCACCCTGCGGGCGAACCTTGGTTCGCCCTTGCGGCTTTCGACAGTAACTCTTAGTCACTCCGTTTCGCGGGGGAAAGCCATACCATAATGAGAGAATCTCGTCGACCACCTCAAATGTTTTGCCCTAGGACTTTTAAATAAACTAAACCATGGGCTGGGGTCCGTGTCCCCGTTCGTGGCTACGCTTAACGATGCGATACGATTATACATCGCATCGTTTCCCAAGGTGAGGTGACCGACCTGACCCCGAGCGAGTTGCCTAGTCAGTCCGATAAGGTGGCCCGCCGGGACTTCACAACATTGAGGATCTTTCGTCTCTCAAGGAAGGCCGAGAATCAAGCAACGACGGTCGGTTTTTCGACCTCAACTACGTGGTGCTCACTACGTGGGCCCCCCGAATGCCATGGTGTGGTGAGGCCATGTCGCCGCTTGCGGCGTTGGTCCGCACCAAACAACAAAAACCCCCTGTTCGTTCGGATACATAGTTTCGGGAAATACTTTTTATTTTGCCAACGCGAAGCGACGTGCAGGGCTTAAACTCACAGTATGCCTGACAACATAATCAAGGAACCAAATAGTGTGAATAAAAAAAATTGGTAAGCTGCGCGAATTCTCCGACTCCGGGATCCCCAAATGCTACCTGGGGTGCGGCACCAAGCAGCCCACGGTCGGGGCTTGGCGCATATTTGACGGGGGCACGTCAAAGACCAACTCCCACCACTGGCTCGGGCACATTCATGTGCCCCCGACTAAGGTAACCTTCCGCCTGCGCCAGCCCTCTTTTTTAGCTAGGTCACCGGCAGTAGGGCCCGGAGATAGGTAACCTACGGCCGCGGGTTCTTTGTGCCAAACAAAGGACAGCGCGAAAGGGCGAACCTTCGGGCATATATAACGCCTAGGTTGACTTCTTTCCCCAAGGTCACGTCCCCCCTAGGGGGGTCCCAACTGACCCTGCGGGCGACCTTCTCTCACATCTTCTCTCACATACATCAGACACCTTCCTTCTCTTCAATCGCAAGCCGATAAGAGTCCCCACCCTTCGGCGTCGGAAAGAGTGCCTGAAAACCGCGCTACTTTATGTGAAGGCGAAGGCTAAGTGCTAAGTGCCGAGAGAGAGAGACGAACCGACGCAAGGCCAAGAGAGATGGTTTGGTTCGCGAGACGAACGATCATGGGGTGAGGCCTCCCCGGCGGCCAACACACCTACACCTAGACCTAAGACCAAGACACGCCCGCCGACCTATAGGAGGTTAACCCATGTCCCCGAGTATTTCATAGGAAGTCGGTCGCCTTCGAAAAACCAACACCTTCTTTAAGGTTACGCCTAGGCGAATTGTAGCGGGAATGAATAAGCCTCAGGGCAAAACCTCGGCTACTCGGCGTTGACAGTGCCACAGTTCCGTTCCACTGAGGTGAACCCCTTCTCCGCCCCCCCGGTCGCTTGATAGGAGCCATAAGAATGTGCCGAGAGAACATGCCCCTATGAGGACCAGGAGGGCTCATATGATATCCGGGGGGCGCTGGGTTGGTCTTTGCCGAGACGAACCTTCGGGTCCTATCCAACGCGGCGAGACGGCGGGGAGCCAGAAGAATGTGCCGAGAGAACCTAGGTTGGATAGGAGGGTCACGTTGAGGTTCCGCCGCAGTTGGTCTTTGCTAGCTTAGCTAGATACACGGGCAACTGCTCCCCCGGTTGGTTTAAGAGGGCGAAGGCCCCGCGGCTTTCGTATACTTCGTGGTATGCAAAGACCAACTGCGGCGGCTTCCTTCTAAAGTTGGGCGGTCTTCACGACTCGGTCTTTTCACCTTCACCTTAAAAATATTCTTCACAAACCTCGGCGCCAAGAATGTTTAAGGAAGGTCCGGGCGTTGTGTTGGTTAAAAAGCGGGCCGGGCTCCTTGCGAACCTGGTCCACACGACCACGACCACGACCACGACTGAGGCCTCGGATGTGGCTGACCGACGGCCTTGGGATAACAACCTAGGCAAGGGGCGGCCTTGGCAAAATATGCCGCTAATTCGAGGGGATGTGGCCTAGGACTCTACATCGTTTCCTTCCCAGTTTTTGTGGCCGGCCTCTTAGACCAGACAGACCGACCCGGGGATGGAAGGCGGGGGAACCTACCCAATGATGAGAAACATTGGAATGAGCACTCCTTCAAAAAACAGTTGGCATAGCAGGCACATGTGTTAAAGGAAGCAGTTGGTCTTTCTTTCGAGGCTACGCTACACCAGACCAGATTTGAGAGAAGGAGAGCGAGTAGTGAGAGAAGGAAGAATGTAATGTGCCGAGAGAACATGCATAACAACCAAGGTGCTAGCCTTGGCGTCGGCCGAAGTTGGGCTAGCCCTACTAATGTCCGCGGGTGTCTAATGTCTCCGAGGACCTCGAGGCGTTTACTTTCCCCAAAGGGCCAGCTTTTCCGGCACCATAGGTGAAAAGACCATACCCAGACGAGATACCCATGGAACGACCCGAGACAGCCTCAACCAACCTCGAAGGCGTTAACCTCGCCCGGTTGCTAGCCCAGTAGTAAACGAAAAACTGGGCTTTATGCAAGTCCTAGGCCACTTTATTTAAACGAGGGCGTCGAAAAGGTCAGGGAGGGTGGGGCTCTAGGCTTTGCGCGTCGACGCCTTCTCGGCCTTCCGAGCGATACCTGGTTCAATCTCTCGGCTCTCACTACACTGGCACTACTCTTTCGCCGAGACTTATTCGCCGACCCCGCCTTTTTTTCGCGTTGCATAGGTTAGGTAGAGTAGTTGCCTAGTCGGTCATGTCACCTAGGGTCGGTTTTTCATCTAGGAATGCAATGCCCGTCGCTCTTCACGACTCGGCCTTTTACCACGCGGTTTGGTCCCGAAGGCATACCCCATAAATTCACGGAGCCCTAGGTCACCTAGACCGAGCGGAGGTCACCGAAGAAGCCAAGGCACCTATATAATGAAGGAAAGCAAAGACCAACGAAAAACCAACACCTCACCATGGGACGGTCTTGCCGAACCTTGGCGTTTAAAAACGGACATTGTTTTCCCCGTCGCCCGCGGTGAAAAAACGACACCTAGGTGTTTTTCGTGTCTCCTTTACTTTACGAGCGATGGCGATCGAAGCCAAGTCTCGGAAAAAGCCGCTCTCGGCCTTATGGCTGCCTTGCGAAGGGAGCCCATAGGTTCGTCTTGGTCTTGGGCTTTGGGGGTCTTTGGTCTTTGCCGACCAAGAGGAGAGAATCACATTGGGAGTCGATATTAGGCGTGTTGGTCTTTGCGCAGGTGACTAGCTAAGGCAACGGACCCCCGGGGTCAGACCTAGAAAGGCTAACGGGCTGGCTTTGTATACTTCGACCGCCGTCCAGTTGCCCAGTCGTCGAGAGAAACAGCTCAGTCCTAGGTCGGCCACAAGCAGCTGTTGGCTTTTCCTGGGGTTATGCTCCTTGCGAGGTCGTCGAAGACGTTTAATTACTCGACGGCCGCCGTAAGGAAAGAGAGCAAAAACGCTCTGGCTAAGGAAAGGTGAAAGGCCCCCGAACGAGCCAGCGCTTAAAAATACGAACTTCGTGGTGTATACTAATGTCTAGCGTCAGGTCGGTCACCTTGTGACTAGTCAATTTTTCAGGCGGGTTATTTTTGTGGCTCGCCTTGGCTTCGCGTATAACCGTTTGTAAGTGGCGGGCTTTCCTTAAAGGGCCAACCAACGTTCTCTCGGCTCTCACATCGATTCGCCTAGGCGTAATATGGATACGCCCGTAGGGCTAAATCTTCTCTCACTTCAGGCAATCCTTCTGGCCCGGAGCGTGCTCCCGAGGGAGTTGGTCTTTCTCGGCTGGCCTGTTGGCCTTTCCGAGTCGGCTTCACGTCGGTCTTTGGTCTAGGTGTAGGTCCCTTACCGAGGCCGACGCGTGACCGAAGGTTCTAGGTTGAAAAAAAGCGGCTTGCCTAGGAGCCCGGGTTCGTCCTTCTTCGTGACGGATACGGGGTCAATGTCTTCGGGGGGAAAGGCAAACCCCTAGCCAAGGAGATGGCTTGCGAAGGCGAGGTTCCCTTCCTTCTCTCGGTGGCTGAGAAAAACACCTAGGTGTCATTACCTCGGCTGGTGTGGCACCTGAAAAACTCCGCCCTAGGTTGGATGTTTTGCCCTGGGGCTTATCGCAGCGGACTCCCTAGGGCAGCCGACTTCCTATGAAATACTGGGGCGGGACACCTTGCGGCTTTTAAGGCTTTGCGGCGTTCCTCGGGCTTAGCTAACGCCCACTTTTTGCTAGCATCGTGCTGCCTCAAAACACCACGAACATCTTTTCGAAGTGTGGCGCTTTAAGCCCTAAGGTGCATGCACTCCCCCGGGGGGTTGGGCTTCTTTTGTGGCACCTTCGGTGTGGTGTCCTTGCGAATAGGATGCCCAAAAGCCCAAATGAAAGAACGATGTAGCCCACAAGGAACCGCTTTATGCAACCGAATTGGTTATAGATGGGCTTTTAGATTCTTCAGATGTTTGAGCCTACATGGGAAAAAACCATAAAAAACAAACACATCAAAACAGCAAAACACAGCAAACAGTAAAAATTCCAAGATTAAAAATGACAGGCAATATTGTTTTACAAAAGCGTGATGGGACCAAGCCAATAGAAGGCAGACGGGGAGAGTAAACGCCGTTAATACCATGAACAGCAAACTCAAGCCGTCGGCGGCAAAGCATGTTCCTATGAAGCCTGCGGAAAGATCAAGACCTACGAATTGAGGTCGGAGCATGGAAAAATCAAAACAGGCCCACAAGGCTAAGGTCAGCCATAAGGAAACACAACAGCTTCCCAAGGCCAGCCTCCGAAGCCGCTGGGTATCCCACCCTGGGACGGTAAGCACTAAGGCGGCCCCCACCAAAGGTGACACCAGGAGCGTAGCGAGGAGCAAACTCATAAAGGAATTGTTACTAAAGCATCGCGCACGCAGGGGCCAACCGAAGACGCTGGGCACAGAATAGCATACCATGCCATAATAATGTATTTAGTACATCTGACAAAAATTATTGCATTCGTGATACCACTGCTTTTGGGGGTAGCTTTTCTTACCTTAGCGGAGAGAAAGGTGATGGCGGCGATGCAACGACGAAAGGGACCAAATGTGGTTGGTCCTCTGGGAGTTTTTCAAGCAATTGCCGACGGGCTAAAACTTCTTGTGAAAGAACCCCTGGTACCAAACAGTGCCAATATAGTTATTTTTTTGTTTGCACCGGTGTTGACGTTTTTGCTATCCCAGGTGGCCTGGGCGGTCATACCTTTTGGGGAAGGAATGGTTATCGCAGATCTCAATGTAGGCCTATTGTACATTTTCGCCATCAGTTCCTTAGGAGTGTACGGTGTTGTCACTGCTGGCTGGGCGAGTAACTCCAAATATGCATTTCTTGGGGCACTCCGTAGCGCCGCTCAAATGGTATCATATGAGGTGTCTTTGGGACTTATTGTCATCGCCGTTTTGATTCTGGCGGGTAGTTTGAATCTTACAGAAATCGTGTTAGCTCAGCAAGACATGTGGTTTGCTGTACCCTTGTTTCCGATGCTGATAATTTTCTTTGTTTCCTGTTTAGCTGAGACAAACCGCGCGCCCTTCGAGACCCCATGATCCAACGCCTCGCCCATAGGTCTGGGTATGGCCTTTTCACATGGGTTCGCCTCGTGATTGAAGCGAGGAAGCTTAAGCTGCTAGTAATGGTGACTGACCACTTCGTAAAGACCAGGTAGAGTCCTAGGCCACATCAAAACACATCCCCCCGAGGATATTAAAGGACACCATAGATGACCACATTATATCACCCCTTATTATATCACCCCGACACCTAGGTGACATTGGGAGGACCAGGAGGGGCAGGTTAACACCTAGGTTTTGCCCTAGGGCTTATTAACCTCGACGCGAGACTCGAAGGCAAGGAGTAGTCGGGCCCAGTTGCCTAGACCACCACCTCGGGCGCATTCCACTGAGGGGGAAGGGGTAAAGGCCTGCCTAGGAGTGTTCGAGACACGAAAGCAAGGTGAAAGAAAAGACCGAGTCGTGAAGACCCAGGCGTACGAGGCACAGTACGAGGTGTTGGTCTAGGTGTAGGTGTGTTGACGCGTGGGCTATCAGCTTTGCCATGTATTCCCGTATACTTCTAACCTAGGGGCTGACTTTGTGGTATACTCGTGCTCCATAACTCGGAGTCCTAGGCGCCCACAAAGATAAGCAGGGGCGCAACACCTTAGAAGACGTCCCCCGGGCGGGCAGAGTGTTAGGTTCTCTCTCCTCTTGGTCGGCAAAGACCAAAGACCCCCAAAGCCCAAGACCAAGAGCGAGAATCAGTCAGGTAAGCCGCAACACATTGTGGGGTGGCCCGGACCGACTCTAAACCCCTAGGTGTTTTTCTTAGCGAGCTTCTATGAACGCCAAAGGCGACAACCAAAGGGCCTTACCACATGTGTTGGTTTTTCCGCAGTTTCAGTCGCCGCTAATAGGAAAAGCCAACACCTTCCTTCGACGAACCCCGGCGAGCCCTAGGTCGGTCACCTCGGGCACATTTAAACGGAACCTTAGCCGTACTTCGGAGGTTACCCCCTCCGGGGGCATCCGAGGTCCGAACGGGCTCTATGGGCTCGGGTGTCTGGTATGTCTCTCGGTGTCGTCGGTCCGCCGGACAGGTAACTAGCCACAGTTGCCAATGTTCATCTCTCGCTCGGCTCGGACGGCCCGAGAGAATGTCTTGTTTGTTTGCCTCCCGGCTCACTCTAGCACATAAGCGCTTTTGGTTGGCCTTTCGACATGGCCAAGTGGGTTGGCTGGAGGGTCCTATCCAACCTCGGCGGGGAGCCGAGAGAACCTCGGCGGCGAGACGGCGGCGAGACGGCGGCGAGAGAACCTAGGTCTTGCGAGAACGGGGAGGCGAGACGGCCCGGCCGGGCAAATCACTACGCTCCATGTGAATGTGAGACACCGACCCTAAAAAATCACACCGGGGTGTTATTGAAAGAAAAAAGGTACCGGGCGGACGAGTTATTTTTCTCCATGTGGTGGTTGTGTGCCCCGCAGTCTTTGCTTATTCTTCTTATAAGCAGGTATGCTCCTAAGCTCGCGCACAGTACGAGGTCTAAACGCCTGATGATCCCCCAGCGGCCTTGGGGGGGCTGACTTAGGGCGACGGCCTCCACTCTCTTTGGCAGTGTCGGGCGTTACCTTCTTATCAACACCGAAGGTGGCCGGGGCTTAAACTACAACTAGACCACCTTACACCTACCTATGGAAGGCAAGAGACGCCCGAGACACCAACCCGCGCCTTCGGATTGCGCGGCATGATCGAAGGTTCGTCTCTCCGTCGTCGTCTCTTGCGCGGTCTAGGTGTAGGTGTGTTGGCCCGACCCCGGTCGGGGGTGTAGGTGGCTTTTGGCTTACGAAGCAATTCACGGGCGTTAACAAGAAGGTGAACGCCCCTGGCGAGTTCCACCACAACCGTCGAGGTGAACGAACAACCCGCCCCAGGTGGTTCAGTTTTTCGGGCGTATTCTTTTGGTCGTTGCTAGACCTAGCTAGCCGTCGGCCTTCGTGGGCCTTTTAACCCAACAACCCGCCCGGCGGTCCTTAAAGGAGCGCTTGCCATACCTGCCTGAGGTATGCGAAGAGTCCTAGGCCAGGCCACCTACCTTAAAGACCCTGAGCGTCGAGTTTTTCGGGTAAATTCCTGAACGCCGGGGGCCCTTCGGGCCCTTGGGCTGGCTCTCCCTCCGGTCTTAAGAAGTGCGCGAACCACCGAAGCAAAGACCAACTGCGGCCAACACCTAGGCGTCGGTCTTCGTCCGGAGCCGCCGTAGCTTATGTGGCGCGCCTAGGACGGACTCTTGCCCTTCGACGACGAACCCGTCCTATCCAACCTAGGTTCTCTCGGCCTTCTGCCGCCGAGGTTGGATAGGAGGGGCTGTTGGCTTTTTTACCCGCTCCGAGGGCTTTTGGTCCCATCACGACCCCGAGGGAGCGCTTAAGGAACCCCCCGCTATCGTCGGGCGACGACGGCAACCTCTTGCGACCCCGCCATTCGTTCTCCCCGAAAGCCCCGAGGCGCCCTACGGGCGTATTCTTTTTCACAAAGGCTGGGACAGGATACTTTGCGACGCCTTCGGCGACCTAGGCCACCAAAGGACGGGTTGGCGACCACGGCGGGGGGCGTGTTGGCCTGAACCTTAACCAGCAGATTATTTGGCGGATCTAGGCCAGCGTACGCTCCGAGGGCATGAGAGCCCAGCCTCCTTGGAGCGTTAGCGGTCTCCCCATGACACCATGACGGGGAACCCAACCTACCGGAAGCCGAAGCCGAGTTGGTTGCAGGTTTTAACGTTGAATATTCTTCCATGGGGTTTGCACTGTTTTTTTTGGGGGAATATGCAAATATGATATTGATGAGCAGTTTATGTAGCTGTTTATTCTGTGGTGGATGGTTACCCCCTTCTTCCTTCAGGTTATTTCTGTGGGTTCCGGGGGTGGTGTGGTTCGCCCTCAAAGTTTGCTTATTCTTGTTCTTATTCATTTGGACTCGGGCGTCCTTTCCGAGGTACCGATATGATCAACTAATGCGTTTAGGATGGAAGGTGTTCTTGCCTCTTTCACTTAGCTGGTTGTTTTTCACTGCTGCCATTTGCCGAATGCTTTAAGCGAAGGCGCGGTCGCTAAAAAAAAGTTCGATTCCTAACAATTAGAGGGGGAGGGCTTTGAACCCCCGGCGCACCATGACGGGCGCTACGGTTTTCAAAACCGCCACCTTCAACCGCTCAGTCACCCCTCCATCCCCCCGGGGGACGTTGTTCACGCTTCCTACTACGAACCCCGTCTGTGGTAAGCTAAGGGAATACTACGTCGTATACATACTAAGTGGTAATACTTGTCGCCTAGTTGCCTAGGCTAGAGGTAAACGCGCCCGTCCGAACAGCTGACAACACAACAAGTATAATAACCCCCCGGTACATGTTGAACACTACGTGGTGTTATACTTCGTGCCGTCGGGATCACTCTCGGCTTAGGTGGGCCCCCCCCGGAGGGGGGACTCATGAACTCCCTAGGATCGAAGGCGTCGATGCATTCGGCGCCAAGCCGAGGATCCAATGTCCCCGAGTAGGCTAGACGCCCGACATGGCCTAGGACCTTATAGACGTCCCTGCGGGCATATTCACCTCTACAAGAACCGCCCCCTAGCGTGGCGACATGGCCCGGGGGCGGGCGTTAGTACCTTTTCGGAACATAGGAGTCCCCTGAAAAAGAGGGGTTTGGGTTTCTTTGGTAACGCCCTAGGGGGCGGCCGGCGCCTACGGGCGGCTGTTCGGGCGTCGAAGGGGACGTTACCAAGCCGCGCGTAACTTTGTGGCCTAGGACTCGCAACGACCAACTCCATGGGCCCCCGTCGTGGGGGCTTTGGGATGCGGGGAGCCCGGACAAATTAGTCGGATGTGGTGGCCCCCCGGGACTCCTTAACATGGTGTTTTTGTTGCTTGTACTATCGGTGTCCTTGCTCGGGGACATGATTTAAGGGAAAGCCCCGACTCTTGCGAGCGCGGTCTAGGTGTAGGTGTGTTGGTCTTTAGGTCTTTGGTCTAGGTGTGTTGCCTTTCCGAGACGAACCTCAGGACACCTAGGATCCTCTCTCCGGGCCTGATGGTCTTTCCCTGTGTGACGTTAAGAGCCGAGATAACGAACAAAGGGGACTCCTTCCAAATAGCCTACGACGCCGCAACTGCTTCGGGAGCCCATAGGTTCCGACGTTATCTCGCTAGGCTAGGGCCGAGAATCACGTCACCCAGCGGGGTGTTAAGAAGGATGGTCGGACGTACTCGACATGCCAGATTGGTCGTAGGGCCGCCGGAGCGCTTGTCGACGCCCGCGAAGGAAAGGAGTTGGCCTTTGGACTTTCGCTCGCTATCGCAAGCAACAAACACACCTACACCTAGGTGCGCCTAAAGGCGGATATCGTCTCGGCCGAGAATCCCGTCCGCCAAAACACCTCGAAGGGTCACTTTGGCTCGGGCCTTCCTAGGGCTACTAGTCACCCAATAGGGTTGCATGTTGGCGAATGCTATCGGCCGGCACCATGGATGTTCTCCCGGCTAGTCAGTCCCTAGGCCACAATATTTTAGGGGCTTAGGGTTTCCGACCGCCGGCTCCCGCTTTTCCCTGAAAGGCTCCGAAAGCGCCCATGGGGGAGGCTGGTCCGGAGGGGGACTCAAAGGTGTCTGATCGAAAGCCCCCTGCGCGGCTCTCTCTGCTCTAAAGGCTTCTAAATACGAACATTCGACGGTTGATCGAGTCGGAGGACTTTATATCGGCATATCACCCCGTCATTATATTACCCCTCGAGGAAGCCCCCTCCGGGGGCCACCTGGGGTCCTATCCAACCTCGGCGGGGAGCCGAGATAACCTCGCCCCGGCGGCGAGACGGCGGCGAGACGGCGGCGAGACGGCGGGGAGCCAGAAGAATGTGCCGAGAGAACCTAGGTTGGATAGGAGGCATATTCTCTCACATCGGGCCGGCCTGCCCTACGAGCGAGATTGTGGCCTCGGACGTAGCGCTGGCGCGGGTTATAAAAGTCCTAGGCCAGCCACCTCTGCTGTTATCCTTCGGGGGCCCTATGAGGACCAGGAGGGGTCCCCCAGGTTCGTTCCCCCGGTTGGCGAGTTGCCTAGGCTGCGAGGAATGTTTTGCCCCAGGGCTTATAAACCACCAACCTCGCCGCAGTTGGGCTTTGGCGTTACGCGGAGATGCGCGCTAGGTCTGATGTTAAGAGTGAGTCGAGTTAGCCTTTCCGAGGCCACAAATTGTATGTATTAAGAGTCCTAGGGCACAAATTGTATATCCCCCTGGCTCGGGGGCTAGGGGGCGGACCCCGGAGGGGTAATATCATAACCGGGTTATTCCGTCCCCGCCGGTCCCTAGGCTAGTCTGCCCTAAAAAACCCGCCGCGTTGCGCTTTCCTTGTTCGGTGGCCCGAGAGATGGTTTGGTTTGGTTTGGTTTGGTTTGGTCTGGCTTGTCTGTCTGACCGATTCGATCCTAGGGCGTTAAGCTAATGAAAGCCCTAGGTCAGGTATGCCCTTTAGGACAGCCCTGCGGGCTGACATGGTTAGTACAACTTAAAGAAAATAAGCCCGGGCAAAAGGTATACTTCGTCGCCCAGAAGGCAACCCCAGTAGGCTAGAAGGAGTCCCCTTTGTGAATAAGCCTTCGGCGGAACCTTTATCGGGTATCCCTTTACGTTCACCTATAACGACGCCCCTCTTCGTTGTGTTTTTCCCCTCCGGGCGACTTATTGCGGGTGGCCGGCCTAGTCCGAGCGAGAGATGTCTGTCTTCCCCCCGAAGGGGGGAGACATCTCCTCACTCCTTGGCCCTACCAGCGTTGTCAATGTCTAGCCGCAGGCGGAGTTATAGACGTGTAAGGTCGGGAGCCCATAGGTGTCACCTACGCCGACCCTCATAGGAGGCGGCTTTTGGCTATACTTCGAGTCACCCCGTTGCGTTGGCTAGTGTTGCCCCCGAAAGGCCAACCCAACAGCGCTCGCTCGCTTCGCTTGCCGAGTGCTTTTTACCAGTTTAGAGCACCTTTGGACCACTCATAAACGAAGCCGAAAGTGAGTAACAACAAGAACAGAAACATACTCCAAAACCCAAAACTACCAATTTCTGTGAACACCAAAGCCCATGGAAACAGAAATGTGACCTCAAGATCAAAAATGATAAACAATATAGCCACCAGATAGAAACGAATGTCAAAACGACTGCGGGCGTCATCAAAAGGATCGAACCCACATTCATAAGGAGTCACCTTTTCGCTTCCCGGGTTTTTGGGGGCACAAAGAAACGCGAGCATCAATATCACCCCAGAAAGCACAGTACTAAAACAGAACAAAACAAAGATGCTCAAGTATTCCACCATACTTCTCGCCACGGTATTTTATTGTTCTTGCAACTGAAATCCAGCTGCCCAACGGGCAAAATCTCCCGGGCTCGCCGCTTCTACAACAATGGGCATAAATGCGTGATTTGCTCCGCACAATTCACTGCATTGACCATAAAACAAACCTTCTCGTTTGATAAAACATGCCGTCTGGTTTAGCCGTCCAGGAACTGCATCACATTTTAAACCCAGGCTCGGCACAGCCCAGCTATGGAGTACATCCCCGGAGGTTATCACAAAACGAAGTTGTGTACCACGTGGCACGACACAACGATTATCCACCTCCAAAAGGCGTAACTCACCGGGTGTTAACTCTGTGTCTGGGAGCATATAACTATCGAACCCACCTCGATAATCTTCACCTCCCAGCATACCACGATATTCATAGCGTAGGGAAGCCTCCCTCCGAACCGGACGTGACAGTTTCCCATCATCCGGCTCTCCATCAAAAGCCGGACCGACCACCGAGGACTTATAAACGAAACCATGTGAGTGACCCCCTTCGCTAGCTTGGAAAGGAGGGGTCGCCGTCCGAAGCTTAATGTGCCCGAGGTTGCCGTCCTTCGGCCCATGGGGCCCCGTTCCAGGTTTGTCGGAAACCCGGCCCGAGGGTTATATATTTTAAAGAATACGCCCGCATTTGGAAGTCGCCTCGTTTAAGGACCACCACCTAAAGGCGGAGGCGTTTTAGTGATGTTCTCTCTTCAATCGCAAGCCGAACCACCGGAGTTGGTCTTTCTCGCAAGCGTTTCCCCCCCCCTAGGGGGGTAATCTCCCTGCGGGTCCCCCTGGGGTACCCCGTAGGGGCATGCGGGCATATCACCCCTCAATATCGGGCGTAACCGTCGTGGGGGGCCCTCCTGGTCCTCATAGGGCCGTCGTGGGGGGCCCTCCGGGGAAGCCGGCGAGGTGCTCCTCGGCGGCGGAGGCCCCAGAACAAGGTGTTCCGGAGGTTATTGCTTCGCCGAGCGAGACGATTTCTTCGCCGAGGTACGTCCGAGGCCACATCCCAGCCGCAGGGAGGACGTATGTGGTGAACTCGAGGCTCGCCCGAGCGAGCGAGAGAACATCACCGAGCCTGCGGGGCTTATGAACATCAGCCCGGATCTCGGGAATGACGCGGCTTTTGGGGGTTACCGACGCCGCGGAAGAAGCCCGTTCACATTATTTCATGCCGGAGCCCATAGGTTCGTTCTCTCGGCTTTCTGGCTCTCACTACTCGCTCTCACATCTTCTCTCACATCCTTCCGGCCGACCGCTTGGATAGGAGAGACTCAGGTTTCGCTCGGAAAGGCACCTACACCTAGACCAAGAATCAGCCCGGGAACGAACAAGGTGAGGTGAGTGACCACGATCACACAAAAGGGGCGGTTCTTGGAACACTCCTGGCTTTGACTGTGCCTAGTTTCCCCGGGTTGTTTGACTGACCCCCTTCAGTAGCCAAGTGCCCCTAATACGGGGCCTCCGTTAGCATAGCCGTTACCAGCCTTAGCTAATCCCAAGTTGCCGTGATTCTGCCAACTCAGTGTTTTAGGTGAGCAATTGTGACCCCGGAGGGTTTTTAAGCGCAGCGGATTATTCCGGGGTCTTAACTCTCTTCCAGTCGAATCTGAATAGTCACTGAACGCTCACCCCAGATGGAATGACCCAGGGTCTTCGAGGCGCCCGAACCCATGGTCGGTCCATACTGTCCGGGGTTCCTGGGGGGGAATGTTTACCCCGAGTCAATTGCTAGAAGTCACCTTTACACTCTTCGCTAGGGGGTCCTTTTCGCTATAGCCTCTTCTGCTCAAACTCCCGTTTACGGCAGGCGCTGGTCCCTTAAGCCTTTCGGCACTCGCAACAAACCCAAACCCGTCCCGCCGTTTCGGGGCGCAACATATGATATGCGAAGGGTAACCCACCCCTAGCTGGTCCCCGAGAAGGGGACGGTGAGGAACCGCGTTAATGTGCCCCCTCGGGGATGCTCTAGGGCTACGCCGGGACCCCCGTTGGATAGGAGCCGATACTCGCTTCGCCGACCCTCGGAAAGGCCAACACACCAGCAACAAAAAGAGATTTCTCGCTTCGCTTGGATAGGAGAGACGAACATTGACGCCAACCGATCGAGTCATGGAGTTCTTCTTTCACAACCCCTAGGTGACGTGGACGTGCAGAGTCCCCTGAAAAACACATCGGGCCACGGTCCCCCTTCGTCTAGGCAACTTTCCAGGCCGCCCGCCTACGTTCGTATCGGCGACACCTAGGTGACAATCCCACGGTGCCAACAATGTGCCCGAGGCTTTTGGTCCGACGCCTAGCTCCTGGCCCTCATAGGCACCTCCCGCCCTAGGTTGGGTAGGAGACGCCTAAGCCAACGTGGAAGGCCAAGGCAACGCGCAGAAACGCGCCGCAGAAAGACCAAGGAAGCCCCCTCCGGGGGTCTGCGCTGGGGTAGCCCCTATGAGGACCAGGAGGGGGCCCCGGAGATTACCCCGTCATTACGCCGTAGTTAGTTTGTTAGTTAGCTTAGTTAGTTAGCTTAGCTTAGTTTGTTAGTTTGTTAGTTAGTTTGTTAGTTAGTTTGTTAGTTTGTTAGCCCTAGGGCATAGCATATCCGGGGTAATGACGGGGTAATATCCTCGGGACGGCCTTAGGAATTGACCACGTAGTGTTTTTTTCAACGACGCCCCAACTCGGTGAGGGGCGGTCGGTTTTGGGGTTAACTTCACGTAAAGGACCCTAGCCTTCCGCAACCCCAGAAAAGCCAACAGGTTCGTTCGAAGGCGTTCTCTCGCGTATTCAAGCGACTAGCCGCAGGTTACGCCAACCCGCTTCCCTGGGATTGGAGACAATGTCTGTCCCGAGGTGAGGTGAACAGCTGACCTCCCTCAACAACACCGGCTTTTGCCGGAAAATCAATCCTTTACATTCCCTAACGCTCAATGCCGACGGACGGATCGCAGGTTGAAAAAGCGCTTATGGACCTCGGAAAGGCCGAAGACCGAGAGATGGTATGGTTTGGTATGGTTTGGTATGGTCTCCATCCTAGGGAGTTCATGCCTCTTGCTTACGCCCGATAGCTACCCTAGCCGAGAGATGGTTTGGTTTGGTTTGGTTTGGTCTGGTATCGATCCTCTTGCTTACGCCGATCCTCTCCAGCCTAGCCCGAAGGGAAGGCGTCGATGGCCGCTGGGGATCATATGATGTGGCGAGAGAACGAAGGTAGGCACAAGCTATAAAGTGTCCTGACCTTTATAAAAGCCCGTCGTTCGTACCGAGAAGCGCTGGCGCAAATTATTAGCCCAGCTTCGAAGCGCCAGGACACCTAGCCTAGGTGCTTCGTGAATCTTATCAATCTATCAACATGTCCTGGGGCTAAACCCGACGCCCATAGGTCGTCGGACCTTGGTCTTTCGAGGTATGCTGCGCCCTTGGAACCCCAACGATACCAGACCAAACCATACCAAACCATCTCTCCGCTTCGCGAGAGATCCATAAGCCCCCGAGCCGCTGGGGGCTTAGGGGTTTATGCCCCAGTAGGCTATTTGGAAGGAGTCCCCTTTGTTCGTTATCTCGGCTCTTAACGTCACACAGGGAAAGACCATCAGGCCCGGAGAGAGGATCCTAGGTGTCCCTCGGCGGCTCAAGACCACGCCACGGGGCGTGAGATGCTCTTCGACCCTCGGCGCCCGTCGTGGGGGTCGAGACCTCGCCCCGGCGGCCCAGAGGCGCGCCTTTCATAGGAGGCCCCAGAACCTAGGTGTCCCGCCCCGGAAGAGGCTATGAAGGCCAGGACCCTCAGACCCTCGGCGGAAGTAAGGCGAGAGAACATCGACGCCCCCTGCGGGAGATCCTCGACGTCACTGTCCGGCCCCTGGGGGATGCCCTTTTCCGTCGCCCTTCAGCGCAATTCGATCGTCTTGGGGCCTAGCTCATGGTTGGCCGTCGGACTACGACGCCAAAGGGAAGCCTATGAGGACCAGGAGGTCCCCGAGACGGTTGCGGGTTATGCGGCGTGTCATATACCATACCAGTACCAGCCGCCGTAAGCTGTCCCAATTCGTCCGACGCCGAAACAACCACACTCACGGGCCGATGTTCTCTTGGCTATTTGCCGGCTTTATGTCCCCGAAAAGACCAACGCCCATGGTAGGAGACCAGACCATCTCTTTTTGTTGCTGGTGTTGCCGGTTTTCCCTCGAGGATGCCGCCTTCCTTCCCTTCTGCGCAATTGGGCTAGACGCGAACGAATCCGCCCCCGTCGTTCTCGGGCGGACGCGAACCTCGGACGTTGCCCATGGTTCGGGCGTCAAAGATAGCCGCATCTAGCCGACCCCCTAGGGGGGGTAGGTGTCGACGGGGCGGTTTGCCCATAGGTCGGGATGTGGCCTCGGGCGTACTCGACTAGCCTAGGCAACTCATAGGACCAACGTGACCGGGGGGCCGTCGACCGTAGAAGGTATAAGCGACAAAAACACCTAGGTGACTTCGTTATCTCGGCCTTCGACGCCCAATTTATCTTCTTCATGTCTTCGGGCCGAGCCTAGGACTCCTGATAACATCCGCGAACATCGGACCTGCTGCTTATCCCTTCGAAGTCAGTCCTAGGCCAGGTTCTCTCGGCTCTCACATCCGAGGCTGGCTCCTTAAACGCCGAGGGGATTTATCGCTTCGCCGCTTGGATAGGAGAGACGAACCAACGCGGGGGGAATAGCCTAAAGAATACGCCCGCATAATGTCGGCTCGTTAAAGGACCGCCTCCTATCCAAACTTTCGGTGACATTGTGAAGTGAAGGTAGCCAAGGCAACGACCAAAAGGCGGGGCGCCTAGATCGTCCGCGTTGCCTACTAGTACATCCACGCGACCCCTTCGGCGCCCGTACGCGGGTCCGACACCTAGCTTACTCGCCGAGGCGTCGAGTTGGGTCAGTCAGGTGTTGCTCCGCCCTTTTGGTTTCGAGGGGCAAGTTTAAAGGAGCGAACCCTAGGACTCGTTTAAAAAAGGAGCCGCACGGCAACCAACCTATGTGGTGAAGGAAAAGAAAGGTGGTTGTGGAAGAAGAATAAGTAAAGACCAACTGCACACAACCACCACATTCTGCACACTTTAGTTTCCTTCACAACCCGACGCCTCGGGGCTTTACGTCGACTCGGCCGAGGCCCGCTGCCTTGAAAGCCCGCCGAGAGAAAGTCTCCGACTCGATCCTCGTTTTGTAGGAGGCGTCGAGGGGTCCTATAGCCTAGGGCCGTAACTCTGGGCGTTCTTTTCCAACCGAGGTCCGCTCGGGGCCAACTGGGTCTAGGTCTACTTCGTGGTTCCCGCAGGGACGTTTTTCGTCGTTAATGTCTTCGCCTTCTTAATATCGCGCAGCACTAGTTGCCTAGGCTACAACTAGCGGGGGGTTTGGGTGCGATCCAATCCGGTAAGCCGTATGCTTCGCACTCTATTTCGACAAGAGTGCAGGACGGAGTCCCTGCCCCCTTCGGGCGGGTTTTCCTTGTTCAATAATGTGCCCGAGGGGGGTCCGCTCATCCTAAGGAAGCCGCGGAGGGACGGACGTCTATAAGGACCTCCCTTCTTATAGGAGGATTTCTTCCCATGCAGAACCACAGTTAAGTGGCGCACTCCAATACCATTGGTGACCGATTGCCTTTATCGTGACCTGAGGAGCAGGCCCTCCTTCCAAGGCGTACAGTAAACCAAAAGAAGGCAACGCAATTAATAAAAGAATGACGCTAGGACAAAGGGTCCACACCAATTCCAAGGTGGCCCCATGGAACAACTTCTCTGGTCGGCCCATACTGTTAAACAGGTACACACTTCGGAAAAGCATCCACATCACAAACACCAAGATCACAATTAGAAAAAAACACAGATCGTGATGCAAATCTATAATTCCTTCCATGGTAGGACTGGCCGAGTCCTGAAAACCGCAACCAAAGTTTTCGGGAGCGTCTGCGAACACTCGGCAACAAGTGAACCCAAATTGATAAGCCATATTCATGTTGTGTGTGTACCTACGCATCAAGACGGCCGGATTCGAACCGGCGACCTGTTGCTCCCAAAGCAACCACACTACCAAGCTGTGCTACGTCTTGCAAAGCAACCACAACACACCAACACACCAACACACCAACACACCAACACACCAAGACCGACGACGGTGTCGTCGAAGTGCTTGATAGGAGGGAGGGCGATATTTTTAAGCGCTGTTGGTCTTTCCCTCCGGGCGTATTTAAGGCAAACGCCCGGAGTTTTATTGCTACCCAAAAACTCACACCGAGGGATTATCTCCTCTTGCGCGGTCGGCGAGACGATCCTCGGAAAGGCACCTACACCTAGACCAAAGACCGACGAGTGAAAAACCGCCTTGCCGAAAGCCCGAGATTTGGGTGGGATGGTTATCGGCTCTTCACGACTCGGCGCCGCAGGGAAAAACCGCCTTGCCGAAAGCCCGAGAGATCAAAGAGGACCTTCAGGACGGAGTATAAAGCCGCAAAACCCCTCCACCTTCACAATATCAGGTGGCCTAGGACTCCCTTGCCTAGGCCACTAGTCGTCTTGGTTCCGCACAAGGCAACTGCGAAGGTTGTGGCCTAGGACTCTTCGCTAGACTTAGAAGATGTTCGGGCGACAACAAGATAACCTTCACATGAAAACAACACGCGGAGCCTAATGAAGGTGGTGGTCTAGGCAACTGAGACTGGACTCACTAGCCTAGGCAACTCCTTCCTCATGGTCGGACAGGACCGACACCTAGGTGACATCAGAACTCCCCGGAGAATACAATGTGACGAGGCACGTCCGAGGCCACCTCTTCACGACTCGGTCTTCGGTCTTTGGTCTTTGGTCTAGGTGTGTTGCCGAGCATGACCCTAAGAGGAACCTCGGAAAGGCCAACACACCAGCAACAAAAAGAGATTTCTCGCTTCGCTTGGATAGGAGAGACGAACCTGGGATCGGTCACCCCGGGAGCGGAACGTGCTTGTCGGAGGAACGCACAGTGCCAAACATTGAGGTTAACCTGAAAAACACATTCCCCGTTGGCTTGGGGGACGTAGCATACCTTTTGAGTTTAGCCCCCGGGTCACATTCATGCTTTAAACCCCGGAGGGATCACCATGACGTGTAAGCTTAGCTCCTATGAATGCGCCAACCGTCGAAGCTAAGTTGTCTAGGGAGCCCATAGGTCGGTCACCTGGACTAACGTAAGCCCCCGTAGGGTCACCCAAAGGTGTTGTTGGTATACTTCGGGACTCCGCAGAATTAGCTACAGGCTGACAAGAAACGCCATAGGTAGAACAAACAGGGCGGAGCGCAGGGTTGCTGGAGGGAGCAATAAATCTACAGATGCACTGCCTAAAAATCCCAGGGTAATCATCCCCAGAATCATTAATATGGCATAATGAAGCCGCACGGGGGGCCGCAAAATCCTCGAACCGCGTCGTGCGACGAGGGTTTTAGCAAAGAAAGAGCAAAGACCATCTTTTATTTTTAGAGACAGCCAGCCTTAGCCTGTTACTATCCACAGGTGCTTTAGCTTTAGTTAGTCTTGTTTTTGAAACTAAATGAATCCACTCTGAAGGCCACTCACCTGAAGCGCGCCCCGGGAGGTAATCCAAGTTGAGGTGGTCAACAAGTTTTGGGATACCCCCCTAGGCCAGCCGACTTCCTATGAAATACTGGGGTGACCCCCGTCGAGCCCGAAGATGTAGATAAGCCTTCGGCGGAACATCGATGGCGAGTTCGTCGCCACATCTGATATGGCCCGCTGGGGACTCTGATATAGAGTCCTAGGCCACATTGATATGCCTGAAGTGAGAGAAGGGAAGGCAATTGGGCGTCGAAGGAGAGCCGATAGAAGGAAACGAAGCCGGGAGAACCTCAGGCGGATAGCTGTTGTTTTGCCACCGAAGTCGGCTCACGTAATGTTTTTAGCCCCCGTAGGGTCACATAAGCGAGCTTCCGGGAGGAGAAGCCGAAACCTCTTGGCTATTTGGACACAAGCCCGCCCTACGACGGTGGTCCGGCAACCCTGCGGGCGTATTCTTGGTGACCTATGGGCGGGCGACTCCGGCCCGGAGGGCCTAGACCTCGTCCGCCTTAAGAATCGAGCAGATTGGACCCCTTCGGCCCCTTATATGCTATGCTATGCCCTAGGGCTAACTAACTAACTAAGCTAACTAACAAACTAACTAAGCTAAAGAGGGGTAATATCCTAGACCACTAGGTCACCCGCCAGGGTGTTGGTGACCGCGTCAGGTAAGGACTAGCCTAGGCAACTCCCTTTTCCGTCGCCCTTCAGCAGTGTACCGTCGGCGGGACGGACAAGCTATACTTCGTCTTGTATTCCAGCGCTAAAACTGGCCATGGAACCGGAAAACACGTCCGCCTTAACCCGTCACCTCAACCTGATTTAGACCATAAACGGACACCGTTACGGGGTGTTTGGCCTATTTGGATTTTTTTCACCGTCGGATACAATTGGCAAGCCCGTAACGCCGACGGTCGACGCCGCAGTTGGCCTTTGGTCGGCCCTTGCGGCTTAACGCTTTAACATTAGCCGAAATGAAGGTGAGAGAATCTCGTCCTCGGGACCAACAACCAACCTCTCCTAAATGTCTTCGCCTGAATAAGACGCCGAAGGGCGGCCTTCGGCGACTAGCTAGCCTAGCTAATGTCTCCGAGTATACCACCACAAAAATGTCTTCGCGAATAATAAGCTGCGCAGGTTCTCTCGGCTGCTCTCACATCTGGTCTGGTGTAGCGTAGCGTTCCCTGCGGCCGAGGAGACCCGAGCCCGAAGCACCAAAGGGCGACGTGAAAAACCGCCGACTCGGAAAGGCCAACAGGCCAGCCGATAAAGACCAACTCCCTCGGAAAGGCCAAGAGACAACCTCGGGGGTCGCCTTGCGATTGAAGGCGTCGATGTGAGAGCCTGAAAAACAGAAGTGAGAGCCTGAAAGAAGAATGTGCCGAGAGATCCTAGGTGTCCACCTTGGGCTTTGGGCAAATGCGGCCGGGTCGCTTACGACTGACTAACGCCCACTGGCAATCGCCGACCCCGAGGGGTCTCAACCCATGACCGAGTCGGAGACTTTATCTCGGCTGCGACTCGCTCTCACATCTTCTCTCACATCTTCAGGCAATCCTTCTATCCTTCTGGCTTACGAAGCGGGGGCGGGAGATCATTGGTTGCTATCGCAAGGCAGAGATCCTTAGTCACTTAACTTAATGTGGCTCGGCCGACCGCTTGGATAGGAGAGACTCAGGTTCCTCTTACGGGTCGCCCGCAGGGCGTTAATCGCCTAGGCAAGTAAGGTGATTCTCGCTCTTCACGACCACGACCACGACCACGACCGCGCTTCGGCCTTTGCCGAGCGATAAGTCCCCGGGGGCCCCCATGGGCGGCTGGGGCGACCAAAAGCAAGCCAACGACCCCCTGGCCGGCCGGGGGGCGGCCTAGGACGTTTTATTTGGGGCGGACCCCCTAGGGGCGCAGGCGTTAGAAAGATTAGCCCTACGGGCATATCGACGCTTATTCTTGGTATGCTCCCCGCGGCTTAAGCACGAAGAAGAGGACGAAGGTGACTAAAGCCCCCCGGGGATATTATATTAGAGTCTCCGCCCATGGGCCACATCACCCCTCCGGGGCATGTTATGTTGGGGGCCTGGAAAGCCAGGTCACCTCACCTATGGTGTCCGCCTAGGCGCGTCCGACCGCGCAAGAGGATAGAGGACCTCTCCGGCCTAGCCCGAAGGGAAGAGCCAGATGTGAGAGCCTGAAAAACTGAAGTGGGAGCCAGAAGGCAGCGTGTGCCGAGAGATCCTAGGCAACTCGCTCGGGGTCACCCCGGCGCTATCGCAAGGCAAAAGCCAAACAGCCGGAGAGATGTCGTCCTGCCTTGCCTCCGGATTGCCCGACGCCCTTCGGGAAGCGCAATTGATCCCTACAACGAAGGGCGGAGCAACAGCGGAGTGGGGAGGTCGACGTTGCTCTCTCCTCCCTCTTGCGCGGTCGGCACCAACACACCTAGACCGAGTCGTGAAGACCTAGAGCGAGAATGACCAAAGACCAACACGGGCCGTGGTTTAACCCCAGCCTGGGGAATCCGAGGTATACTTAGTCCTTCGCAACACCCCTAGGGAAGGTGGTGGTGGCCCGAAGGGGCGGACCCAGGGCCTAGTCGCCGAGGTTCGGTGGTTCGGCTTGCGATTGAAGAGCCGAGAGAACCTGGGGTTGGGCGGCCTTCCTGTTCAAACATTCAACAACTATTATACCCGACTAGAGCCTGTTTGTACATCCCACAGGAACAAGTACCTCAATCAAACCCTTATCAATCAGGGAGGTTGTCACACCAAAACCAAATCGAAAGAGGGGGTAGCTCAATAGGTCATTCATTATTTTATCATAGAATTGACGCCGGTTAAAAAATGTATAAATCCACCGAGCATATGTCGGCGGGCATGAGCCTGCTTTCGAAAATCCAAAGCCTAACACGAAGCAGAGCCCCAACACAAGTAGCAACACTGGTCTTAATTTTACCTGGTTCGTTAAAAATTCACTTTCAATGGTGTGCACCGGTAACATCAAAGAATCTCCCCTGCCCCGTATTGCGGCTAGCTATACGACGTAGTATCTAAAGTATACCCGTAGCATATATACCACGAAGTCCGTCGTCGATCCGAAGGAGCAACAGCTGAGGTGCGCCCCTGGTAGCCCAACCCGACGTCGAGGTAACGAGGGCGGGTCCGGTCTTCACGACTCGGTCTTAGGTCTAGGTGTGTTGGTGTTTCCCGGGTGTGAAAAAACGCCCGGCTAATACCTGCGCGCTTGTAGCTAGCTTAGTTCATAGTACTTAGGCGAAGCGACGAACTATGGCTAGCCCGAGGAGACCATACCAGACCATCTCTCTTCACGACTCGGTCTTTCCGAGGACCTCGGTTCCCGTTGACGCGGATTATTGTGACGCCGCCAAGGATCCGAAACCTCCGGGGGCTTCGTGTAGTGTATCACTCACAAAGTGGTCGTATACATAGTTGTGCACTAGCCCAACTAGCAAAAGTCACCGAAAAGACCGAGTCGTGAAGACCTTTGTCGGGCGTTTAGTAACAACGCCCTAAGCGACCCGGATGCGAAGACATTTAATCGTGGTATAACCTTCGGCCGGGTCGGCCGAGACGAACCTTGCGATAGCCAGCGAGTAGTCGCAGTTTTTTTTTCATACCACGATCGAGGCGTTTTCGGTTCTTCACGACACGAAGACCGCGCGAAAAGGCTAACTCACTGCTCAAGGCTCAAGTTTGGGCCGGTTGGTCATGCCCGAAGCCGGTCCCCTTCCTGGGGGCGGCAGCGGACCTCAGGGGCTTTTGGGGCTTTTTTGCTTGACGTCGGGGCCTAAAACTGCTTCGGAACGGGTGACTAGCCTAGGCAATTGTTGAATGCGGGACACCTTAGCCGCAGTTGCCTAGTAGCGGTTTACAACGCCGGTCTAAGCAACCCGGCTCGGGGCGAGGTCTAGGCCCTCCGGGCCCCGTTTAGGAGCTAACCTCGGTACACTCGGGTTTTGCTCGGGGATACATATTGTGAACTCCGCCGCATAAGTCGCCGGGGGGCTTATAGGTGACCTTCTTTCTTGCCTTCCGACGCCAAAGGCGAAAAGTCACGTAGACCAGTACGAGCCCGATATGGAGGTTATTGTCCCGCAGAGCTGTTACTTATTCCTTCGGCCCGCATTATGCAACGCGGCGGCTATGACGAAGGTGCACTAACGTCCTTCGCGCTTCGTCGGGCGACCCTCGGAAAGGCCAACACACCAGCAACAAAAAGAGATTTCTCGCTTCGCTTGGATAGGAGAGACGAAAAGTCGCCCGGAGGGCGCCACATCTGCTGTTGAGGACTTAGCATACCTGACCTCCGGCAACCGCTTTAGCCCCGCAAAAGGTACCGTCGTCGCCCAGGTTGAGTGGCCTAGGACTTTTTAGCCTACTGGGTCCGTCCTGGGAGAGAGCATCCCGTGGATCAACCTCGCCTCTGGCGTCGCCGAGTTCTGAGCCCCCGGGGCGGGTTTACCTTTATGTATGTTGTGAAGTCCCGTAGTGGCCCCGCAGGGGACTTCTTATCGGACGAAGTAGAGGAAAACGTCACCTAGGTGTCGCAACACTAGGCTACTGGGGTGTGTTCCCCAGCGGGGCAACTAGCCTAGGCAACTCGCGCCGCGGGCCCGAAGGGAAGGATAGCCTGCCTATGAGTTGCGAGCCGAGAGAACCTTTGTAGACAAGGTGGGTGGGACTTGCGGCAAAGGAGCCTAGGCGCTCAGGGGGTCAAGCCGATAGGACCTAGGGAGTTCATTAGACGGCGTCGTGGCCTAGGTAAGTCCGCCTCACGAAGCAGGATCCCCGAACGGCGTCGGGGTCCCTTGGCGTTTCCCCCTAGGCGGGTCACATAGTCCCCAAGGATCGAGTCGTGAGGGCACTTTATCTCTCCTCGCTTATCGGCCGGCCGATAATTGGCGTCAGCGCTTACCACAACCGCCCTGCGGGTTAAGTCGCCCGGGACACCTAGGTGAGGTGACAATGTCCCCGAGGCCGCCGAAGGTTCTATCGGCGTTCACAAGGGAGACAGACATCTCTCGGCGTTCGCAAGGGAGACAGACATCTCTCGCAAGCGTTTCCCCCCCCCTAGGGGGTAATATCCCTGCGGGTCCCTGGGGTACCCCGTAGGGGCATGCGGGCATATCACCCCGTCATTATATCATATCACCCCTTATTACCCCTCTTTATAAGCCGCCCTACGGGCGTCCCCTCTCGGCCCCCAATGAGGACCAGGAGCCCGGTCCTCGGCTTGGATAGGAGCCAGAAGGCCGAGAGGACCCCCCGAACATGCCCCTATGAGGACCAGGAGGGTATCCGGGGTATGATCCCTCCTGGTCCTCATAGGGGAAGCCACCCGCCGGGGCTCGGCGAAGATCATCTCCGCCCATGGGCGGGGGTTCACCTCAGTGGAACGGGAGTTCTTACCGAGTTTCGCCCGGTTCTCCGCCCATGGGCGTTGGTCTTTGGACATGTAATAAAATTGTCGACGTCGCTGGGGCGTTTTGGTTATCATATAACGCCCCGAAGACCCCGGAGAACCACCCGTCAGGGCGTCCGGCCTAGGGTTGGATAGGAGGGGTAAAGGTTCTCACGAGGAAAACACCTAGTGTGTCAAATATGAGGACCAGAAGGCTGCGCTTAAAAACATAAAGAGGGGTAATAAGGGGTGATATGCCGCCCACCAAGGTGACCTTTCTTGCTTAGGACTAGCCTAGGCAACTAGGTGACATGTATAAACCCACCCTCCGAGGGCCGCCACGTCGTGGTTCGCTCGTCCCAGCCAGTAGCGCAGAAGTATGGCGGACGAGTAATACTTGTGGCTAGCGCGTCCCCGCCCTCTAAAGGTGTTGGCCTTTCCGATACCGTCCGAGGGCGATTCTCTCCTCTTGCGCGGTCGGCGAAAGCCAGTAGTGCCAGTGCCGAGAGATGGTATGGTTTTCGGCTCTTCACGACTCGGCGCTTGCGCCAGTAGTGCCCCCTAGGATGCCCCCCTAGGGGGTATATGAGGACCAGAAGAATCCGCCTTAAAAACATACCAGAAGAATCCGCCTTAAAAACATAAATGTGCCCGAGCGAGGGGTAATAAGGGGTGATGTGGCCCATGGGCGGAGACTCTAATATGATATGATGTGAGAGCCGAGAGCAAAGTGTCCGACTCGATCCTAAACACAACCCTCCCAAGGGGGCGGGGAGTTGAAAAAACACTACGTGGCCCGGTCAGTCATGTCTCCCCCGTCGGACGGGGGGTTGCGTTACAGAATCAATGTTTTTTTCGCCCTTCGGGGGGGACGTCCTTTAAACTTTAGGTGCCTTGGGCGAGGATCGCTAACGGCTTTAGCTTGTTGCCCGCCATACCACGAAGTATACGCGGATCCTGCTCTCGGTTAGCCGAGGTCAGTCATGTCAGGGGGTCCCCCTGAAAGGGTCACCACATGAGCTGCAAAGACCACAACCAGAGGTCCCCCGTCGTGGGGCGTTCCTAGGTGTCAACCTATGGGCGTCGGGTTTAACCCCGCAGTTGGTCTTTGCTTTAGCGCCGAAAGCCGAAGGTTGTCCTCGGAGACATTAGACACCGGCGTTCTCATGGGCGTCGGGGTCCTTTGCAAGACAGTACTACGAGGTTGTCTAGCCGTCGGGTTGGCTGGCCTAGATACATACGGCCGCCCTAGGGCTTAAGAAGCCTTTAGCCGCCCAAGGAGCCGACGTAGGAGGCGGGAGACCATTGCTTCGACGTCGCGAGAGGAAAGTTTGTGGCCTAGGACTCCCTAGTGGGTGGTCTGACACCTAGGTGACCTCCCCAATCTGAGGGCTTTCACAAAGATGAAAGCCCTAGGTCAGGTATGCTAGAACGCCCTGCTTTAGCCGCCCTAGTTTAAGCCCTACGGGCGTAGGCTTCTTGAGGTCTTGGCCTTTCGGCAACAACAACAAAACGACCTCGGGCACATTGAGGTGGCCTCGGACTCGAGCGCTTTGTGGTGGGCCCGGAGGCCTCTCCCGACGACAGTGAGCCTCGATACCCCTCCGGGGTATAGAGACACGTCACGACACTAGCCTAGGCAACTGACCGAGTAAAAAGTCCTAGGCCACTCAACGCGACGACGGGTCCCGAGGGCACAGTGTAGAGGATCGAAGGAAGCTATCGCGGGCGAAGAATTGGGACCCTCGTTGACCTTGGCGAGTTGGTGGGCGAATACCTTAACGCCCTCCTCGGAGCCTCTTCACGACTCGGTCTAGGTGTGTTGGCGAAAAACCCCCAGGGGGGGTCGAGGATCCATGTCCCCGAGCGAGTTCCGAGCTCGGAAGGCCGTCCGGTCCGGCCGAGATAAAGTATCGCTCGGCAACACACCTAGACCGAGTCGTGGGGACCGCGCAAGAGACGACGACGGAGAGACGAACCTTCGAGTTGTCACCAAAGGGGCATACCACGGATAAGCGAGCGCTCTTGCGTTGGCCTTTCAAATAGCCGCCTAAGAATAATGTGGTCGAACCCACCTGGGGTTATTAACCACCTTTCCTTGTCTAGCCCCCCGAAGTCACTTGTGGTCGCGTCGCTAGTCACATGGTTCCGAGCTTCCCTCGGACGGTATTTGCGTATGCTCATGATATTTTGCCTTGGTGGCACGGCAATTCGATGCCCATGGCCCCAAAAGCCAATGAAACATTGCCCCAAAAATCGGTTCCAGCCCCAACGAGCAGAGGTTGAAACAAATAGCCCACAAAAAGGCAACATGAGGCTAAAAATACTAAACTAACTGTAGTGAGAGGGGTACTTTCACTTATCTCCTGAGGTGCGCATAGTAGGCTGGTTGTTCCTGTAGATGGTTGCCAGAAGGTTAACAAGATCATGCGAAAAGTATATATTGCAGATAAAACCACACAAATTGAACCACAAGCTGTACTGAAACCCCCTACGGGGGTCAGTGTGATGGCCCCCACTTCAAGGATCATTTCTTTAGAATGGGCTATGAAAGGTGTACCAACCAGTACTGCAGATCCTGCTAGAGTGGTAGCATAAGCTAAAGGTAGCAAAAGCCTATAACCTCCAAGACGTCTCATATCTTGCTCATCACTGCAGGCATGAATGATCACACCAGCTGACAAGAACAAAAGAGCCTTAAAAAACCCATGGGTGAACAGATGGTACATTGATCCAGCATAGTTGTAAACACCTCCAGCAAAAATCATATAACCTAGTTGGCTACAAGTACTGTAAGCAATAACCCTTTTTAAATCTGTTTGGAATATACCAATCATCGCCGCAAACACACAGGTACATGCTCCGATAATACTGAACGCTCCACCGGTGTTGAGCTTTCAACCCCCGAGCCGCTGGTTGGCGGGGGCTGTAAATCTTATTGCTGAAGCCGAGCCCGGGGCTTTGCCGCTTACACCTCATCATTTAAATGGCGGTTGTCACCTCTAGATTTGTTCCAACGTCGTAGGCTTTGACGGCTGGCCTTTCGGGCTAGGCATTCCAGCTTGAGCAACCGCGGAGGCTGTGGATGCATGAATAAAAAATGGAGAACAACGGGCGATTAAAAACACACAGGATCCCCGACGACGGCCATAACCCCTCCGGGGCCGAAGACCCCGACCGACGGCCTATGTGTTTTAACCCGCGCCGGCCCGCCCGCGCCGGCCCGCCCGCGCCGGCCCGCGCCGGCGCGTCGAGGGGACCCCACGACGTCTCCGCACGTCCCCACGGCTAGGGCGGAGTTGGCTAGACCTTTTCCTTACAGTTTTCCCCGAGCGGGTTCCTCATTGCAAAACAAGAACCCAACGGCGACCATCCGACGGGCGGACAGAGGTAAGCAAAGACCAAAAGACCAACTCCGGGTATGGCCGTTACACCTTTCTTGGGTTGGTAAGCCCCGGGGTAATAACCCCAACCCTTTCGACGCGCAGAAAAAAAAGCGCTAACTATGCCGTGCGCCGGGGGGCTTATTGGGCGTAACATCAGGCGTCTCCTTTAAACATCGCTTGGCTTGCTCTTTAAAACGCCTACGGCAAAAGGGTCGCCTAGGCGTAACCCCGTCGTTCCAAACGCCCCCAACTCCGTGGGCATTGAAACACCAACTGCGTCGACGGTTGGCTAATATTGTCGCCGCTTGCGTCTAAAAACAACCGCGACCCCAGGACAGGAGCCCGAAAGCCAGTCCCCCTCCGCCCCTTCGGGGCTAGACATAAAGCCCCCGATCGCAGGGGCGTGACACCTAGGTGACCTCGCCCGAAGGGCATCAGTCACCAGGATGGAAGTCCTAGGTCGACGCCGTGGTTATACTAGGCTAGCCAACTCCGCCCTCGGGAAGCTGCTCATCTCAAAACGTCCTCTTGCCTTAAGCAGCCGTGAAACCCTGGGGGCACCCGGCTCCTTTTTTCCCTTTTAAGAGCGTCCTATCCAACCTAGGTTCTCTCGCCGCCGGGGCGAGGTTCTCTCGGCTCCCCGCCGAGGTTGGATAGGAGCCGTCCCTCTAGCCTTAAGAATCGAGCCCTTGCCAGCCAGTAAAGGAGGAGTCCTAGACCACTAGCCAACTTAAGGTGAACAGCTGAGCCCGGCTCCCTGAAAAAGACAATGCGTCCGAGAGCCAGAAGGCGTCCCCCCCACGACGGTTACGCCCGATATTGAGGGGTGGATATAGAGTCCGTCCCACCTCGGCGCGAGAGAACATCCATATGCCGAGAGAAAGAACATTCTGCACACATTTTGCCCGGGCGTTGTAGATGATCGAGGGTCGCCCGTTCGGGGGGTCCGGCGAGAGGATCCTAGGTGTCCCTCCCTCTGACCCCGAGCTAGTCCGCCCTAGGTGACGCATAATGTCCATGTCCCCGAGTCGCCCCTATGAGGACCATAATGTGCCCGAGAGGGCTCATATAATATGATTTTCCTGAGCGCTTGTGGTTGTGCCCTTGGCCGGTCGGGCCGGATTTTTAGGATAGGAATCCAGAGGGCACCGAGTCGACAGGGTTACCCCAAAACCGGCGCTTAAAGGACTGCGATGCGCGTGCAAACCCTGACAAAGGGCCGATCTATTCCGGTGCTATAGATTTTACACCCGCACTTTTATTTATTGACCGGAACACACCATGGTTGCCGCGTGTATTAACGCAGAAACAGGAGTAGGCTGGTGACCCCCCGATCCTCCATGTTCCCCCCACGGCATCCTCCCAAAAGCGGAGGGGGGTTGTCCCCTTCTGCGCAGCCAATGAAGGAGGACTTTCTCTCTTCCTTCTGGGCATCGCGAGTCCTAGGACAGTAATAATCCGCTGCGCTTAATCATATCACCCCTCTTTATGTTTTTAAGGCGGATTATTCAGGTCCTTAGGTACCTAGGGCGTCGTTAAGCCGGGCTACGGCCAGCCCCGGCGACTTCCAAATGCCTCGACGGTGGTTTTTCAGGCGTATTCTTTAGGCTAGGCTTTTTATTGGACACCATAGGTGACCTTTTTGTTATACCTAATACCTATCTATGTCGCCCGCGTTAACCTAGGTGTCCCGGGACTTTTTCGGCCAATGTGTGTGCGTCGACGAGCTTTCGTCGGGCGTCGTTATCTATCAAAGTATACCGCTCGCCCGGCTCGGGCGACCACGAAGCCACTCGTCCCCACACCAGGATATGATATCACCCCTTATTACCCCTCTGAATGTTGAGGCCTAGGCCACAATAATATCCGGGGGAAGGTCGGACTCAAAGCCTTTGTAACCCCGATCGGCCCAATGATGTGACCAAAGACCAACTTTCAGCGGGCGTCGGAGATTGTTTCTCGGAAGCCGAGATAAAGTCCTCCGACTCGATCATTGGGGTTGGGTCACAAGTACAGCTAATTAAGGTGAGAGAATCTCCCGCGGCCACATGAACCTCTCCTAAATGTTTTGCCCAAGGATGTGGTGGCCCCCCGGGACTCCTTAACCATGCTGAAACGGCACACCTACACCTAGACCAAGAAGGCTTGTTTAGGTGTACTTCGGCAGTTGCCTAGGCTAGTGGTCCCCCGAGCGTTTACCACGAAGTATAAAGAACGCCCTCTTCACTGTCGGGGACGATGCACCTGCGGACCCCGTCGGGGTGTTGTAGTCCCCTTCGGCCGGGGCTAGACTTTTGAGAAGGTCACCAACCCCGTTGCCTAGCTAGAGGACGGAGTATCCAACTCCTCGACCTGTACCGGCAGTCCTAGGCCACCTTCACCTAGTATACGCGGACGGGGGAAAAACGGATATCATGACCGCCCTATGTGTGCCTGGGGGCCCCGTCGTGGGGGGATGGGGTTTTAGAGAGGGGGGTTTCTCGGACTGATTCTTGCCCCTTGGCGGCCGGGGTCCCAACTCATGGAACATGCGCCCCCGTCGTGGGGGTAGAATACGCCCACATCCGAGGCCCCATGGAAAGGACCCGGGGACACGCATGACGACCTCGGCTTTCACCGGGCTACGCTACACCAGCAACAAAAAGAGAAAGTCTCGATCTTCGGGGGATCCGCCCTAGGGCGGTGGGACAGTACGAGGTTTTTAGACGCCGCAAGCGACAATTGTCGCCTAGGCTGTTTTTGTCACCTAGGTGTCAGGAACGTCGTCGAGGGAGTCGCGGGCCCCCGTCGTCGGGCTAAACTAACGTCCCAACGGTCGACCCCAAGGGGAACAACGCCGGAAAAAAACGTCGCCGCAACCCGAAAACTGGCGTTAGCGAACGAACCCGGGCGTCTTATTCAGGACGAAGTACACTTGGTGATAAACAAGCCCTAGGGCAGTCGGGCTTTATCGTTGCCGAGTTCCCCCCTAGGGGGGTCGTCTTCGCACCACTGTCCGTGGGAGACACGACGACGGCTCTCGAGTCGAGGCGTCCCCTAGGCTACTAGTCCTATAAGCCCCCTATACGCCCGCAGGGAAAGGCCAACTACGAGGACCCGGGAAAGGCCGACGATAACCTCGGCTTCCCGAACCGCCGAGAGAAAGTCTCGACCTTTTGGGCTTTCGGCTAAAGAACCCCGGAGGTCAGCTGTTCACATTGAGCATGTGACCAAGGGCTTTTGGTCGTTGCTATTGCCTTCGGTGTCCCGAACCCCCCCAAACACCCCCTCGGGGCTTATTGTTTAGGAGAAGCACCGAGAGAGATATAATAGAAAGTCCGGGCCACCTACAAAACCTCCGACCGGCTTCGAACGACGAAGTCACCCCTCCGTCGAACCCCCTTCTCCGAAGGGGGTGACAACTTCGTGGTTATGTATAGTGGTGCAGTAAACGCTTTTGCCTTCGTGTCGTGGTGGCCTAGCGGGGCCCCTATATACAGTCTCTTGGGACTCAGAGCCCTGGCCGGTGCCATATTCGTCGAGAGAACGGGCCCCCGGTGGGTGCCCTCCATCGCATCAGGTAACCAGGCATGTAATCCTAGCTGGGCCGACTTTCCCACAGCTCCAATAAACAGAAGGATACACAACGTATTGTAGGGGCATAAACTGAGGTTGAAAAATACACTGTGAGAGCTTGTGGGATCCCACCGGTCTGCACAGGCAAAAAGCTCTGAAAATTGAATTGATTTGAACACCATAAAGCTCAACATTATACCGAGAGCAAGACCCAGGTCTCCTACACGATTAATGAGCATCGCTTTTATCGCAGACTTATTCGCCTGCAACCGGGTGTACCAAAAATTGATCAACAAGTAAGAGCATAATCCTACCCCTTCCCAACCCAAAAAGAGTGTTAAAAAATTATCTCCAGTAACCAAGATCAGCATAAAAAAACAAAAAAGGGATAAATAGCACATGAAACGAGGCAAATGAGGATCTTGCTGCATAGGCACCAAATCTAACAATGTGTACGGGTTTACGCACCGTACAAACAGCTTCGACCGCATACGGCGCAATGAGTATCTGTGGGACCCTAACCCCATTCCCCAAGAAAAGTCAAAGTAAAGGAGACACATTGGCTAAGGGCGGGTGATGCGACCACCTAGGAAAGGCACCTACACCTAGAGCCTATTCTCGTCGGTCTAGGTGTGTTGGTCTTCGCCCTTTGCCGCTTGGATAGGAGAGAGATGCCTTGCCTGCCCTCGCTGGGGTCGGACGAACCTCCGGATTAGCTCTCCGGGCATAACCATAGGTTCTCTCGGCTCTCACATCATATGATCCTCCCCCGGTCATGTTTCGATTCGCCTAGGCGAATATCAATGTGGCCTAGGACTCTATATCAGAGTCCCCTGCGGTCAACCCCTCCGGGCCCGAACATCTGATATTACGCCTAGGCGAATCCATCGACGCCTTCTGGCCTTCCGAGAATGAGACCTCGCTCGGCGAAGCCGAGAATCATAGGAAGCGTTCGCTCAGTTTTTGTTGCGCCCAACAAGTGTATGGCTCGGTCGAGGTGACCTAGGGCTCCGGCAATTTGTGCCTTCCCGGACGGACACCAAAAACGGCCCCCTCCGGTTCACAAGCACTTGTGTATAGCTAGCCCCCGAAAGAAGAACCCTATCGGGCGTCCCCGGCCAGCTCTTTAGCTCCTCGTAGCCCGGGAGGGGACTCCCCAGGATTTCATATGAGCCCGTCATTATATTATATGACGCCCTCGACCTGGCCATCATAGCCCATGGTCTGGGTATGGTCTTTCCCTAGGTTGGATAGGAGGCCGGGCCAACTGCGGCGTCTCAAATACGGCTCGCACAGTACGAGGTATGTGCGTGAATACTTCGTCCTTTTGTGAAGGTCGGCAGTTGGTGGAAGCCTAAAGAATACGCCTGAAAAACTCACCCGCAGTTGGTCTTTGCTTTAGCATGTTGTCGCCTTTGGCGTCCCCGAGACACCTATGCAACCCGAAAAGCCAACTCTCGGCGCGCTTATGGTGGCCTAGGACTTGCCCTGTGGTCCTGTGAAGGACGGCCCGACATGTTCAGCCCTACGGGCGTATCAACGTGACAAGTAGCCTAGGAACCTGACCAAAGACCAACAGCGGGCTTTCTACGAGCGGGAACCATGGGGCAGGCGCGCATTAAATCCTAGGCGACCTTATAAAGCTCTTCGACTAGGCTAGCCAACTATTTGCGCCAGCGCTTAAACTACGGGATGTGGGAACCTAGGAAAAAGCGGGGCTGGGCCGATCCTTTATCTTGAGCTCAAACTCACAAATTGCGAAGCAGCCGAACGCCCCAAAAGCGCCCTTTGTGTTCCCCCGAGGAGGCGACTCTCACCTTTCGGAGCATGTGGCCTAGGACGGACTCTCGTTATGGTTCGCCCTTCACCAGCTAGGCAAAATGTCACCTAGGTGTCACCGAAAGAAAAAGCCAACCCCGGGGTTAAGGGCGCAAATAGTTGCCTAGGCTACAACTAGGCCATTCCTGTCCGCCCATGGGCGGAGATAGACCACCGAGACGGGATGTAGCGGACCGATGTACGTCCGAGGCCACCTCGATCCGGGGACTCACTCCCTCGGGTACATGTATGAAGGCGAAGTCACGGGAAAGCGGCTTCTAGCGGCTAAACAGCTGCCCTAGGCTGGCGCTGATATAGCAACGACCAATAGCCGCCGAGGTCGCCAACCGACCTCTGCTGTTCACATGACGGGGGCGGCGGTCTCGACGGACGTCATGTTCAAGATTGAAGGATTAAAGCTTCCGCTGGGCCGCCCCACAGGAAGGACAGGGCCCATTAATTATATGAGATGGCATACAAATGTATGATGGTACTTATTATTGTCACAACACAACACATGAGAAGAGCCAGGTGCACGACCGCCTGAACGTCGATATGCCGCCCGGCTGGCGCCATTGTCGACGCACCGGGCAAATCGGGGTTCCCTTTGGGGGCTCCAAGATCAGCGATAGCATGCCATATCTTAGGTAAAGACTGCCGTGAGGTACGTACCTATCAAATAAAAAACCCCAACTCGCCTCAAATAGACTTGCGGTAAACCAACAGCTACATGAAAGGTGGCAAGGAGCGCCTCCAAAAGCAACCTCATAGAAACACAAGATACAAAGCAAAGCGCCACAAACTTGCATAACAGAGGCCACAACCGCGGAACCTCTTGCGCCAAAAAATCTTCCAAAACAAGCAGTAAGTAAAGCGCCGCACAAGGCCCCCGCCCAGCCTAGGCCCGCTCTCAGGCCTGATGACGTCCACATTCTAGCCTAGGGAAGGCCTGGGGGAACTGGATCCAATGTGACCTATAAGTCCTAGGCCACCTTGCCCTTGGGCGCCTCTCGAGGCGTTCGCCGCCCCTCGGGAGCCTCTCTCCTATCCAAGCGGTCGGCCCGACGGCCGAGGTTGGGTGTGGGGGTTCGGCTTGCGATTGAAGGCGTCGATGTGCAAAGACCAACTGCGATCCTAGGTAGGATAGGACGCTAACGGGGAGGAACAAGTAACAGCAAATAAGCGAGCGAGCGCTGTTGGTCTTTAAAATGCCCGGGCAGGCGTCAGAATCCTTCCGCCAGGGTTTAAGCCCCGGCGACTTCCAAATACTGCGTAAGAAGACCGACCCCGGAGCTTTCGCCGGAGACTTGTTCTCCCCAGCGCGTTTTGGAAGGGTAACCCCCCGAAAACCCGGATATCCTGGCACCGTAGCTCTAGCCTCCTATCCAACCTAGGTTCTCTCGGCCTTCTGCCGCCGAGGTTCTCTCGCCGCCGAGGTTGGATAGGACGAGCCTCGTTTTAGCCCCCCCGACGGCCCCGAGGACACATACAGTGACAACGCAACGACCAACTGCGACGATTCTCGCTCTAGGTCGCGCGGTCGGTCTTCGGTCTAGGTGTGTTGCGAGATCGGCGGTTAAAAAGAGCGGCGCAGTTCAGGTGAACGTGTTTGCGTTAACCCTCCGGACGACGGGACGGTTATCTTCACATTCAGGTCCTCGGGGCCGGCGGAGTTGTTGGCTTTTCGGGTTCATTACGGCTTCCAAGACGGTGCCCGGAGGCTGGCTAGGACGAAGTATACCTTGTTACCTCGACCTTCGCGAAACGCCGTTAATGCGCTAGTTTAATGTCCGCGGGTGTCTAATGTCTCCGAGGACCTTTACCTTCTAAATATTCTTGGAAGCCCCGGGGACGTGACTATACTTAGAGCGCAGGGCTTGCCTAGTAACTAGTTAAGGTGGCCCAGGATATTACCCCTTATTATATCACCCCTCTCGGGCACATTAGGGGCACATTAGGGGCACATTATGGTCCTCATAGGGGCTCCCCACTACCGAGCCGCAGGGACGGCTAGTTTAGCCGCGATCCGTCGTCGTGGCCGCCATAGGTCAAGTCAATGCCAATCCAGACCAAACCAAACCAAACCATCTCTCCGCTGGCGCGAGATCGATCCTCAACCTCATACGTATGAGAGAGACTACTAGTATAGGTGAACGCCCTACGGGCGACCTCCTCGAAGGTTCCTGGGGTCCGCCCATGGTAGGATCCTTCCAAATGCTCCGGGGTAGCCTCTCGGGGACATTTACGGACTCTAGGCAAGTACCCTAGGACTTCGACGCCTTCGAGTCCTAGGCCACCTCCTCATGACTCCGTCGCTTCGACCGACGGCTTCGGATGTCGACGCGCGGGTTGCTTATTTGTCCGTCTTTTCCGTCGCCCTAAAGGAGGTTCTCCCCCGGGGCTTCGTCCTATGAGAGCCATTCTCTCCTCTTCCGCGGTCTAGGTGTAGGTGTGTTGGTCTTTGCCTGCCGGCCTAGCCTAGCGAGAGAACAATAAGCCCTGTTTTTTTTAACCTTCGTCTTTCATCTTGCCGTTTTTCAACCGCTTTTTAAAAAGCCGCGGGTGGTATATTGGGCACATAAAGTCGACGACGCAAACATGACCGTCACGGGCCTAGGTGACCGTGCGAGTGCTCGCCTTTACCATAGGTGACAAATAGGCCGGGCTGAATCATCTTATGCGGGGGGTTCTTGGTTGGATTGGTCAATACTTAGGTGGTCCTTAAACGAGCCCGGCGATGCGGGCGTATTAATGTGCCCGAGCGTTGGGCGGTTTTGCAGCATACCCTAGCTAGGTATACTCCGTCCTCGGTGGGAACAGTTTTTCGGCTCGAAGACGCCGGGAGGTTTGGGCCCGAAGTCGTTGTTCCGCCTTCTGGTATCCGCCCATGGGCGGGGTTGGCGCAACAAAAACAAAAAGCTAACCTAGCAAGACGCCCGAACCAAAGGAACCACCTCAAAAGGTATGGTGGCCGGCCTGGGGAAAGGCAAAAAGCCCAATGACGACGCCGACCACGGGGGCTTTTGGGACCTTAGTGCCTTCCGCCCTAGGTTATCTCCCCGCCGGGGCGAGGTTGGATAGGAGAAAGATCCTATGGGCTCCGGGGGCAAATAGCTGAGAAGGCTAGGGCACTGTATATTGGAGTTATTTTTCAATACAGCGCTTATAGTAGGGTGGGGCCAAACCTTATATCTTAGATAAAGTACTTCCCCTTCTTTAGGCCCTGCCCCACCCAGTAGTTCGGAAGCTGGGTGGTTCTCTCTCCACAAACTGTACGATCGGCTTCCGCCGAATACAGCTATGGGCTAGGGCTGCCGCCTGTCCCTTCGGGCGAAAAAGACGCGACACTAGGTGACCCTCGAACCCCAACACACCAACACACCAAGACCAGGACCGCACCAGCCGGGGGTACAGGTTTCCTACAAGTTGGCTAGTGACGGCAAGAGTCCTAGGGCACAAAACGACGTCCTAGGCCACATATACAAGTCCGCGTATACTAACTACCTATCGCGAAGATATTTTTGTGGCATCGTGTCGTGTCCCTCTAGCGTAGGCGGGTTGACGAGCTTAAAAACACCTTCCTTCGGTGACCAACGAGATTGCTGCGCTTAACCTCGGGGCCTTATATTCCCCAACGTGAACGCCCAACACACCTAGACCGACGACCATATGACACCGAATGAATACCCCCGAGGTTATAGGGGTCACCCGCCTCGGTGAACGTTGCGGCCCCGAAACGATTCTCGGCTGGCTATTGAAACGCCGAAAGAAAGTTGCCTTGAAAAAGACCTATGGGCTCGCTCGACCTGCGCGGGTTGTTAGCTTAGGTCATGAGGTTGTGACAACTCCCAATGATCATAATCGAGCCCATGGGGTCGGTCATGCTCTATGCCGAAGGCAGGAGAGGGAACATAAGCTAGGGGGGATGTTCGTTACCTGGGGCGCAAGCCGAGACAATCTAGCGGCGTCCGCCCGCGGAGGGTTGTTTCCTACCTCACGTAAGACCGGACCCCCGGTCACAATGTGAACGTCCTAGGCCGCAAACCTAAGCTTCGCCCTCTTTGGCTCGGTCGGAGCCGACGGTCGAAAAGACCGAGTCGTGAAGACCTGACGGAAGCCCCAAGTAACCCCTCCCAAGCCAACCAGGGGTCGACCACTTTGTGCGCCCAACTAGCCTACCGAAGGTTGAGGATGGATGTTGACCCCCAGCGGGCCTGGGGGAAATTGTCGCCTAGTTGCCAGCCTAGACGACGGATGTCGTGTCGTGTCTCTCTCGCTAGTCTAGTTTTTCAGGCCGGGCCTGAAAAACTAGACTAGCGAGAGGAACCCGTCGGCGAGGACACCAAGGTTCCTCTAGCCCGACGACGGGGGCGGATACTGACTTCGGGACACCGAAGCCAGGGACGTAACCGGAGCCCGGCTTTAACCCCTAGGTGAGTGACCGCGCGGAGCTAGCCCGACCCCCTGGGCATTGGCTAGCTAATGTGGGCGAAGTGACACCTATGGGCTAATAATGTCCTCGGGGCAAAAGGGCCGCAGGCCACCGTGCCTTTTGGGGTAGAAATGTGCCCCCGAGGAATGGACATGATATATGGATGACCATTCTCGCTCGGCAACACACCTAGACCGAGTCGTGAACCTCTCCAGCCTAGCCCGAAGGGAAGGCGTCGATGTGCGTGCGAGAGATGGTTTTTATCGCTCTTCACGACTCGGTCTTTGGTCTAGGTGTGTTGCCTTTCGGAGAGACGAACCTCGTCCTATCAGCACTAGGCAACTGCGTCTCGTCGAGACTTGTTGGAGTAGGCCCCGGAGAGAGTCAGTCTCAGTCCTAGGCCACGACGAACCACATGAGTATTAAGCTTTACGGCCCCCAGGCTGGGGTATTAAAGAAGGTGTGCCCCGGTGTCGTCCGCCCCAGGGCGGAGCCCCCAACCCCCGAAAATCGGTCCTGGGGAACCGACACCTCCTAGCCTAGGGTGAGAAATCTCCTTTCCGCTGGTTATAGACCTCCTATATCTAGCTAGGTTAGACAAGCGAAGGGACCAACCGATCGAGAGCTTGGCGTTTTGCTTTTCTTCATCTAGGCGGAGCCAGCGGGTTCTGGATATATTTTAGGAGTATATTTAAAAACATGAAACCGACCCGTACCTCGACTTCTTTGCACACTAGCCTGGCCGTTGATAAAGTTATATGGCGAACGTGTTAGAAGAACTCAAAAAACGGGGAACCCACCTGGTTGTAGCCTTGTTCTTTGTGGGATTTGCCTGTTATTTGTGTGGTGTTGAACTGATTGTGCTTTCCACAAAGCCTCTGGATCATTTTTGTTATCTAAAGGTGGGCGAAGCGTTGACGGCCCACATGTTGGTTGTACTGTTATTTTCTATCTGTTTTTTGGTTCCCGTGTTGGGTTTTCATTGCTGGGGGTTTTTTTCTCCCGGGGTGGGGGAGAGTAGACGACGGGGGCTCCTCCTCGGAGCGGCCGCTGGTGTGGCTGCAGGGCTTGTACCTTTGGGGTTATGCCAAATATTGTGTAATGTTTTGATAGTATTTTTCATGGGTTACAGCATGAGGCATGAATTCTTAGTATTGGAGTTTCTACCTACTATCAATGCCTTTCTTTGGTTTAAACTCAAAATTGCCGGTTGCTTATTTGTTGCTTTGACTTTTGCCCTGCTATGGGGGGTCCGCCCTAGGGCGGAGGGTAGCCGGCCCCAGCGGGGCCCACCCTACACCGTGGCAGTTTTGTTCGGAAGCGCCTTCGGCGCACCAGGGTTCCCCCAGTTAGGGTGTAGCTTTTTGATGATCTTTCTGTTTGAACTTTCCTTAAGTATATCTTATGGCTGTGGTCGGCTTATCGGGCGGGTCCCGGACGAAGTATAGGTATGATAAACCCGAAAAGCCAACAACTTCCGTTCCACTGATCTTTGTTACGCCCATAGTCCGCCCATGGTCTGGGTATGGTCTTTCCCTAGGGCGGACTAGCCAACTGCGCTCGGGGCTTATGATGGGCTAGGGGTGATTTCATGTCCTCGCGGGGCGAGAACGTCCGCCCAAGGGCGACCACCGATCGCCAGCGCTTCTTTCTTAAAGAGTCTCCTGGGTCGAAAACCAACCTCCTATGGTGTCTAGCCCCGAAGGGGCGGACTCGCCATACGACGAATACGCCCGCATTTGGAAGGAGTCCCCTTTGTGGCCTAGGATTTCACTCCGGGGCCTCCGCAGGCGAAAAACCCGCAGGGAACCCTAACCCGCCGGCGCCGCCCGAGGACCAGGAGGGGCATCGACGCCTTCAGGCTTACGAAGCGATAATCAGCTCGGGTCCTATCCAACCTCGGCGGGGAGAGAACCTCGGCGGGGAGAGAACCTCGGCGGCAGAAGGCCGAGAGAACCTAGGTTGGATAGGACGGTCAGTAGGGCTGTTTTAGCGTTAACCCGACGACCTCGGACGGTTGAGGTAAAAGCGCAGCTAAAGCCGGAAGCGTCCGGACCTCAGGGAACCCCCCGCTCTAGGTGTTTGAAACCTCTTCGGCTATCAACGATAGCCAGCCTATCTAGGCAACTGCGGGACGGTTACGGATCAGAAACAATGTGTAGCTCCCTCCGTCACCGAGTCGTGAGGAAACGCCCGAAGAGGTGATTCTCGGCGAAGCCGCGCGAGGAGAGACAAGCCAAGGCGGGTCGCAAAGACCAACACACCTACACCTAGACCGCGGAAGGGAAGAGGAGAGACGAACCTTCGATCCTGACCCTCGGGGCTTCATTCATTTCATTAAAGAAAGCCCCCGGAAGCGGGCGGGGTCACAAAGGTGCAACGACCAACTTCGTTCTCTCGCCTGCCTCTCTTCTCTTTCTTGCGTATTGCCCCGAGGATATGATATCACCCCGTCATTATATCACCCCTTCCCCTCTGAATGTTTTTAAGCCGGATTATTAACCTTTATGTTTTTAAGCGCAGCGGATTATTAATATCTGTTATAAGCCCTACGGCCGGAATATCCGGGGTAATATCCTCGGGGGGCGGCTTCGACGATCGAAGTATCGGCTGGAGTGGCCTGGCTATCGGGACCCGGCGACTTCCAAATGCGGCGCCGATCCTCGGGCACATTGAGGGGGCGGGCTTAGACAACGAACGCCTTCCAGCGCCCCCCTTTATAAGCCCTGTTATTTTTAACCTCATGGGGTTATTAGCACCGTGCCCTTCGTGCCCCCGGTTTCGACGCGAGCGGTTTATTTAGGCAAGACTAAACCCCTAGGGGACAACTAGCATCGTACCCGCTTCGAAGGCCTAGGCAGGCTCATGCCCCTCCTGGTCCTCATAGGTTAATAATCCGGCTTAAAAACATTCAGAGGGGAAGGGGTGATATAATGACGGGGTGATATAATGACGGGGTGATGCCCCTATGAGCACCAGGAGGGGAAGAGTCCTAGGCCACATTGATATGCCCCTCCGGGGGAAGCGCTCCGGGGTCTTCTTTGTGGTCGTTGGGGTCCGGGGACCGAGCGAAGGGGACAATGTGACCCATCCCCGCTCGGGGGGTTTGGGGACGAGAGGGGTTTCTCGCTCTTCACGACTCGGCCTTTGGCCTGAAAGGCCGAGAGAAGGAAACGACGGGTTGCCCGGGGCAATGTGGCCTAGGACTTGCCGGGGATCGCGTATACTTTGTGAAGATTCCCCCCCGGGATTACATTGAAAAAAAGGGACGAGTGCGGCAGCTAGCAACTAGTTTTTCAACCCCGGAGGCGTTTATTTTAAAGCCCTCATGTGTTTCCCGCGAGTCACTACGAAGTATCCGCCCTAGGTTCTCTCGCCGCCGAGGTTCTCTCCCCGCCGAGGTTCTCTCCCCGCCGAGGTTGGATAGGACGCGGAAGCTTACGACGGACTTTGGGAAGGCGGGAGGTTGTCTGCCCCATGATCGAGTCGTGAGGAGGACTGACTTTCGGCTCGCTCGCTCGCTCGCTCGCTCGCTCGCTCGCTCGCTCGCTTGCTTACGAAGGAAGCGCTCGGGGGCCTCGCTCGGGAGAGATGGTATGGTTTGGTCTGGTTTTTGCCGACGAACCGGGCCTCTGGGTATGGTCTTTTCGCGAGAGGGGGGGTTGAGCTGGCCTTGTGGGCATAACTTAGTGGTATAAAAGTGTCGGATTGTGATTCCGAAAACGGCGGTTCAATTCCGCCTGCTCACCAAAAATAAGGTGCTGCCCAGAATCGAACTGGGATAGAAGGATTTGCAATCCAATGCTTTGCCTTTCAGCCACAGCACCCTAGCGTCATTTTTTATTAAGCTCATATGTGCTCCCCTCTAGAACAATTCAGTCTTATACCAGTGTTGCCCATTTCATTTGGAAATGCTGTGGTGTTGTCTTTCAGTAATGCGACGGTGTTTACACTGGTGTCCATGGGTTTGGTTCTGGCAAGTGTGAAACTCTCCTTGGGGAGAGGTTTTAGCCGGGTTTTCCCTTTAGGATGGCAAACCTTGTGGGAGTGTTTCTACGAGTTTATCGATGGCATGTGTCGGGAGCAGTTGGGTGGCTTCCGCCGTCGTTTCATAACCAGCATTTTTGCTATATTTACACTATTGATTTCTTTGAACCTGTTTGGGCTATTACCCTATAGCTTTACCGTCACCAGTCAGCTGAGTATAACACTGAGCTTCAGCTCTGGATTATTCATAGGAATTACTTTGTTTGGAATAAGACGACATGGCCTAGTTGGCTAGCCGCCCGAAGGGGGCGCACCAGGGAGTTGTAGGCCCTCCACATGTTTGTTAAGGATCCGGGGAGATACCTCGACGCCGCATTTGGAAGTCGCCGGGGCTTATCGCCGAGTCCTAGGCCACCTCGGTCCCAACCCCCTCTGGGGTCGAGTCGTTCCCGCTGGGCCCCAGCGGATGAAGGTTCCTCTTCACGACTCGGTCTTTCTCGGCTTAGGTGAGCGCTGACCTCATAGTCTAGCCCCGAAGGGGCGGGGGCTTTTCGGGTTCACAATTGCTACGTGTTTGCGTTAACCCTGAGTCCGAGGCCTCCTATGCGCCGAGAGATGTCTGTCTGAAAAACACCTAGGTGTCGGTTGGAGGTTCGGGTGACAGTGCGAAGACAGGTCCCCCCTAGGGGGGTCGTCTTTAGGCGTTCTCTCGCCTTCCGTCGTACGCCATATTTGGCGAAGCGAGCCTCGGGTTGACTGGCCGAACCAACTCGCACAGTACGTACGAGGCAAAAGCCAACCTCTGACGCCAAGGGACACCATAGGATCCTCTCCGCCCATGGTCGCCCAGCGGCCCTGGGGCAAGAACCCCCTGACCTAGTTCGCCCTTTTGGTTGGTCTTTGGCTAGTGCACCACGAAATGTCATGTCTTTACGGCAATTAAGACAAGACCGAGCCTATACTCGTAACTAGTTTCCGTGACGGCGGGTCACCACAACAACATGCCCCGGAGATTATATTAGAGTCCCCTAGGGGCCATATAAGTCGCCCGGAGGGAAAGGGCCCCGCTAAAGACCAACTGCGGGCGTAAAGACCAACTGCGGGTCCCCTGGGGGTCTTGGTCTTAGGTCTAGGTGTGTTGGTGTTTGGTTTTTTGCCTGCTCCCTGCGGGGCCATATAAGTCGCCCGGAGGGCGCCACCTCATAGGGGCCACGCCCGCGTGAGAAGCTCCTATCCAACCAAGCCGGAGGGAACATCGACCGGGGGAGATCCCCGGGGGTTGGGCCTTGGCGACATCCGGGGGTCGGCGTATTCTATTCTCTCGGCGCCGCCCCCAGTTCGGGGGGTCCTCTCGGCCGAGCGAGCACGGGTGTTCTCATTGGGAGAACAACGTCACTTAGGGCAGCTTTTGTGACCCCGCCCTTTTGCGGCTTAATGTTCTGCGAGCCCCGATCTTGGACGATCATGGGCAGCGTCTCCTTCCTGAGGGCGTCGGTGGTGTCCGGGCTTTGGGCAACAATCTAAGTTTCGCGGAGCTCGGGACACGTTGATATTTTGTGGCCCGGACGGTCTACTTGTCAATAAGGCAGGCGCGATAAGGGCCCCGTTCAACCAACGCTGCGGGGAAAGCGCAACCCCAGGAATCCGAGGGGAGATCATGAAAAACACCAAGGTCATGTCAGCCCGCAGGGCGCTAGCCGCCTAAGAATGTGGTCCACACCCCCAAGCAAAGACCAACTGCGGCCCTTCCTTGTCTAGCCTTCCTAGCCCCGGCGACTTCCAAATAGCCTAGGCCGCTCGGGGTCGACCTAGGCTTCCGATACCCAGGGCCAACAAGAAGCAAAGACCAACGAAAAACCAACACATCGTATTGGAAGGAGTTGCCTAGACCACCATTCTCGGCCCGATAGCCAGGCCACACCAGCAACAAAAAGAGAATGAATGACTGACCTATGGGCTTTGCGCGATCCCAAAGCACCTGGAGAAAGAACTTAAAGACAACACCCAGCGGGTGACCTTGACCAAAGCCCGTTCCCCCTTCGGCAACGACTCGACGTAGCCCCGGGGCGGCACCGAGGTGGCCTAGGACTCCTTAACTTAATAAGATAAGACGACCTGTTGGGGTCGGGGTGGCACTTCTGGGCTAACCAACCTCTCGTCTCGGTGGTCCGGCCCCGTGGTTTCCGGGCCAACTAGCCTAGGGATATCTGTCGGGATGTGGCCTAGGATATTACCCCTCTCGGGCACATTAGGGGTTTCATATCACCCCTTATTACCCCTCGATTCGCCTAGGCGTAACCTGGTCCTCATAGGGGCTCAACCTCCGGTAGCTAACGACGCCTAGGTATGCTCCGACGTCTAAAGCCCGTCGGTCAGGTTCCCCCGCTGGGAAGGGACGTTTAGGTTCGCGGGGCCCCGGTGTTCCCTAATGACACCTAGGTGACCATTTTGGGGGCGGCGAGGCCCTACGGGCTGCAACGACCGACACATTGTAGCGGTTAGTTGCATCGAGGGCGGGCATAGGTCCTAAAAGCACTAGGGAACTGCGATTCTTTCTAAGCGACGTCGGGATCGTATAGCTCGGCTTTCGGGGAAGGTCGGAGCGGCGGGTAAAATGTGGTCGACACCCTGATTGGTCTTAAATTCAATTCGTGATCAGGGGGTCCGGGCGGAGGATAAGGATCTCCGCCCATGGGCGGATGGCCTTTCCCTGCGGGTTGCTTCGTATCCGCCCGTAGGGCTAAAGGGGACTCCCCGGGGAGCGAAAAACACCTAGGCTATCGCCGGAGCGGTAACCAAGAACGGGTGAAAAACACGATCCTTAATATAAAGTACCTTCGGGAGCCGATATTACTCATGACGTCGAGTCCCCGGGTATGGTTCACACCACAAGCCCGGGGGTATAGATGACCCCCGTGCCCGAAGGTTGGTGACCATAAGGTGCACGATACGCCCTACGGGCTTACTTTTTGGAAGTCGCCGGGGCTAAAACTGTGGCTTGCCAGCGCTTATAAGCGTCACACATGACACGGCCTTGGCCAGACCTTAGGGGGTTCATTACCATTTTTTCAGTTTTTTTTTGCCTGCAGGAGCACCAATTGCCCTTGCGCCCTTACTTGTTCTGATTGAAATTGTGTCCTATGGATTTAGAGCGATGACTCAAGTAATGAAATCGACCAAAGGAGCCGTTCATCGCTCGGCATACCATGGTTTAGGTGCACCCGCGGGGCGACCTTGCGGGTTCATTAACCCTTTGGCTTAACGACGGCCGGCCCTGTGTGAGGTGAAAAGTCCTCCCCCACAGGGTTCCGGGGATTTGCGGACTCGGATCGCTTACCCCCATTAGCTTAGGTGTCCGACTTTTTGCAAATGACTACTTAAAACGTGTATATTTGCCACGATCTACTGGGGGCCTGGGGACCACCAACGCGACAGCATGACGCTAGGCTAGTCGTGGATCCAAAACAGCGATGCTACGCGCTCGGCGCTCACGGGACATTATGCACATCGAATAAAGGTAATGTGGCCTCGGACGTCCGGCGGGGGGGCTTTTAGGTCTAGCAAAGACTGCGGCGGAGGGCCAGGTCAACGACCACAAAGAAGACCCCGGAGCGCTCCCGAAGGGGCGGCCCCTTCCCGAAGGTACCCCTCTGCCGAAGGTACCCCTACGGCACCGCAGGCGCCCCTGGGCTGGGGGAGTCCTAGGCCACCTCATAGGGCTCATATAATGCCCCGGATATCCTCCGGGGCCCCTATATCCGGGGTAATATTATCGGGGGGTTACACGACCACCAAAGGCCTGCCCCTAAAAGGGGCGAGCATACGACCTCCTATTTATGCAGGTGGCCCAGGCTCGAGACTCCCCCCCTCCGGGTTCTTATAATAAGTCGGGTGCTCTCTCGGCCTTCCAGGCAAAGACCGAGTCGTGGGGACCGCGGAAGAGGAGATACGAACCTTCGATCATGCGGCGATCCGCCTTTAGGTGACGCCCGGCTGCCTTTGGGCCCCTACCGCATGGAAGCTCCGTCTTGGGGCTAACATGTGTCCCGGCGACTTCTAGCCTAAGGAAAGCCCGCCCCAACCGTCCTAGGATACACCGCCTTTCGGCTATAGCAAGCCTAGAGTCCTAGGCCTTGGTCTTGGTGTGTTGGTGTGTTGGTGTGTTGGTGTGTTGGTGTGTTGGGAGTCTATATTGGGCGTGGAGACCCCTCCGGATGCGATCTCGAAAGGCGGGCTATCGCTCTCTCCAACTTGCCAGACCGACCTTTCCTTCGAGGATGTTGACCCCCAGCGGGCCTGGGGGAAATTCAACGTTTATGGGCGCCCGCCCCGGACTCATGGTTTGTCGGGCTAAATACCTCGCAGGCGTTAAGGCTAAGCATAATGCTTAGGTGACCGACCTAGGGCTGGCTTTAGTTCGACGCGACGGCCGAGTAATGAATGTGATCAGTCCGCCCCTTCGGGGGGCTGGAAAAACAGTAGGCCATTTGGAAGTCGCCGGGGCTTATAGGCGCCCCTAAACCATGCGTCCGCTTCATGTAGTTCATGGCCACTAGGCCGCATGCTTACGACGCCTCCGGAAGAAGGACGTAAGTGCAGGTTTACGAAAGCGCTAGCGCGGACACATTGGCTAGCTTGGAAAGGAGCTGGTCGTCGTCCGTGTTGGTTGAGGATCGAAGGTTCCTGGGGCCCGCCCCTAGGGGGGGAGAGGACTGACTTTCTCTCGGCATATGATATTACTCCTATCCAACCTAGTCCTCCGCCCTTGGTCGGATAGGGGTTTTTCCCCTGGGGAGAGGGGCCCCAGCTGTTTTTCTCTCCTCGCTCGGCTTATCGGCGAAGCCGAGAGGAACATCGAGTCCCCGGCGAGTCGGACACCTAGGTTATGGGGGGCGCCTCTGGGCCGCCGGGGTCCTCGACGCCTTCTGCTACCGCAAGGCAACCCCGACGCCCGAGGTTGACCTAGAGATAGCATAGCATAGCATAGATTGACCTCGGCTTGCGATTGAAGTGAGAAAAGGCAAGTGCGTGCCTGAAATGTAATGTAGTGAGAGAAGGAGAGCCAGAAGCCAGCCGAGAGAACCTATGGGTTCCACGACGGCGTCTGGGTATGGTCTTTGCTTTCACATTGGAGTCGAGTCCTAGGCTCGCTCGGCCGAATATGGAAGGCGAGAGAACATCGACGCTATGACCAACGCTTGCCCCCGCAGAAGGTCTTTGCTCCCCTAGGGGGCAACCCGCGACACCATAGGTCACCTATGGTGCCCCTTCGCCCTAGGGCGGCCGATAGAACATTAGGCTCCCCAACGGCGAGTTCACCCCTAAGGCTGTTACCTTGGTGTACTACGTACGTCCTGGACTCCGGCCCTCCGGGCCTAGACCTCGTAGCGAGGCCGAAAGCACTTTAGGCGAGGCGCAGAGGGGGGGTTAACAACTAGCCTAGGTTCAGCCTACGGGCGTATTCTTCCAGGCCCGGGCGTTCGAAAGCGACCCTGCTAAAGACCAACTGCGGGGAGTTAACGGCTCCCGATAGCCGCAAGTTGGCGAGATATGCAACGGGAGCCCTGGGTCACCTTGGCCACCATGACAATTTGGAAGTCGCCGGGCGACTTCCAAATACCCCTCAGGGCTGTTTATGCCCCCGACGCCGGTCGCTATTCACTCTCTAGGCTTGCAAAAGCCGGGGGAATATAACCCCTCCTGGTCCTCATAGGGGCCCGCCGGAGAAAGGTCTGGCGGAGCATATTTTCGTCCGGCATTTGGCATTTGGAAGGAGTCCCCTTTGTGGCCTAGGATTTCACTCCGGGGCCTCCGCCCAGGGACCCGCAGGGAAAACCCCTATCCGACCAAGGGCGGAGGACTAGGTTGGATAGGAGTAATATGATATCCGGGGGGCCACATCTGTCCGAGGAAAGCCCAAAACTGGGGCGTCAAGGTACCCGAGTCCGGCCTAGGCCGCTTCTAGCCTACTGGGGCAATGGCGGCCTAGGACTTTCGTCGTGGCCAAGGACGGAAGCCAGGACTAGACTAGACTCTCTCTCAACCCGCCTAGCGAACTAGGCCACCGGACAGTACGAGGTCGACGCCTGACCCCCGCGCTGTTGGTCTTTTGCGGCGACCAGTGCCCGTAGAACCCCCCGAGCTTCCCCGGGGTTCGTTCTCTCGGCCTTAGGGGGTTCGTCGAGACGCGCAGGGGCGTTTTGGTCGCCCCCGAAGGGGCGGACTGGCAACCTCGGGCGTCGGGGTCGGAAAGGCACCTACACCTAGAGCCGGGCCACACCGCGCTACGCTACACCAGCCGAGAGATGTCTGACCGATTCGATCCTTGGGTTCGCCCGAAGACGTGCCGAGAGAACATGGGGCGGCTCTGGCCGGATTCCGGCAAACCCAGCATCGGTTGGCGAGCGAATGATACCCTAGGCCAGACGCCCGTATTCTCTCCTCTTGGTCTTTGTCGTCGGTCTAGGTGTTTGGTCTTTGCCGAGACGAACATGGGGGTCACAACCTTGGCAAGGAACGTAACCGACCCGGGTACATGTGAAACCGGGGAGCCAACTACTTTTGTACTGGTTGTTCCGAAGGCAACTCTACCAGTGCGTCGGGCTCAGCTATAGTCGCTGGGGATTATTACTGCGGGTCACACGTTGCTAAAAATTCTTAGTGGGTTTACCTGGACGATGTTGGGCGCCGGAGGCGTCCTGTCTCTGTTAGCACCTGCGCCATTGGCATTGGTGCTGGTCATCACAGGATTAGAAGTGGCGGTTGCTTTGCTTCAAGCCTACGTGTTTTCAATTCTAGTGTGTGTTTACCTAAATGACGCTATCAATCTTCATTAATTTGATATTTCTGGTCCAGCTTGGCTGGCAAATTAGTTTTAATCCATAACTAAACCCCCCGAAGCCGTGGCGTGGTTCCCCACAACACAACGAGAGTCGCTCTATGCCCCCGGGGGCTTAGGTTAAGCGCAGCAATTCACTAGGCCAGCCAAGCCGCAGTAGTAGCCTAGGCAAGTCGTTGCGAGGTGGTCCTCGTAGTTGGCCTTTCCCCCCTGCGGCGTTGCAGGACGAATTATATTATCGCTCGCCCTAGCTAAGCGAGAGAACCTCAACCGTCCCTTGCACGTTGCAGCAGGGCGTGTGGTTCCTGCGAGGACACTACGAGGACGAATAGGTCGCCCCATAAAAGCCAACAGCTCTCGGGGACGACTCGCATGCATACGACGAATAGGCGAGTACGTCCGAGGCCACAATAGTCAACCTGACCCGTAAACGCCCGACAACAAGACGACCGAGCGACAAAAACCCAGCGGAGGTCGGGGGGTTATTCTCCGGACACGAAGTCCTAGGCCACATTGGCGTACCCGAGCGACTCTGGTGATCTAGAACAAGCCGCGTCCTTTTTACCCGAGCCCATAATCGAGTCAATCTCTAAACCATACCAAACCATACCATACCATCTCTCGGGTCGTCCGGCTCGGTCGTCGTCATGTCGTCGCAAGCGATCCCAATGATCGTCTCCGCCCTAGGAGGGGCCGCTAATGTGCTAAGCCCAATGATGTGGCCCCATTTTTCCCTGCGGGTCCCCTGGGGGTCTTTGGTCTGGGGGTCTTCACGACTCGGTCTTTGGTTAATATAATATGCCTGTCCGCGCTTTAGGGGACTCCTTTCCCAGGCCGCTCGGGGGCTTATCATTGGGCTGCTTAGACACCCACCCCCGGCCGGGGGAGTCGGTATACTTCGTCTCGTCCCCCTCCTGCGCCAATCCCGCCGGTGTCAAATGTCTCCGAGTAGGCTAGTTGCCTACGCTACTAGCCGCGTCTTGGGCGGCAAAGAAGGGGAGCCCCGGATATGCTATGCTATGCTATGCCCTAGGGCTAACTAACTAACTAACTAACTAACTAACAAACTAACTAACTAACTAACAAACTAACTAAGCTAAAGAGGGGTAATATCCTGGGCCACCTTTATATTTACCTACCCTGAGCGACCGCGAAACCCCAGGCTGGGGTCACTAAGGCGTCCGCCTGTTTTCGCGGGGGAACCTCGTCGTTAAAACGCCAAGGGCGACATGGGGTTGAAATAATGTCTCCGACAATAGGCCAGCCAACCCCAGTAGGCTAGAAGGAGTCCCCTTTGTTGTGGCCTAGGACTTTCGGGGGTTGGCGTGATAACCGTCGGCCTTCCCGAGGGAACGGCTTACCTGCCGGACGTCTCTGTCATGTCAGACTGAGGAACTGGCGAGGTTGATGTTCGCCTTCGCCGGTCGGGCTAAAACGCCCCCGGCTCGCACAGTACGACGTTTCGGCCCCGTGCGCGAAGACAGAACGCCTTTCGCCGGCACGGTAGAAACGGTCAGGGCGTAGTGTACGTCCTTAACTTTATAAAGGAAGAATATTACGCCGCCCGCCCCAGCGGCCTAGGGGCAACTCTAGCCTTCCCGTCGTTGGGCGGAAGAAGAAGGATACTATCTCTAGGCCTTCCATTGGCTCTCGCTGCCTTGCAAGCCAGCCGAGAGAGTCTTGCTTCGATCCTCAACCTCCTCTAAATTATAGGCGGGCGACGTTTAGTCCCCGGTGGAAAACAGTTTAAGCCGCTAGTTGTATTTGGAAGTCGCCGGGGGGCCCGTCCAACCACGGCTGGGAGTCCCCTTTTGCCCTACGGGCGTATCCGCAGGCATATAATATTATATTAATCAAAGACCAAGACCCCCAGGGGACCCGCAGGGAAAAAACGGGGGCTCAAGCTGATTGGTCGGGTCGGTCACACAACAAACACCGGCCCATAAGCAAGCCTCTAAGGTCGGTAACAACGCAACACACCTAGACCGAGTCGTGAAGAGGCGGTCAAGAAGTTTGGACAAGCCCAATGTGTTTAAGGAGTTGGTCTTTTGGTCTTTGCTTTTCACCTCCCACTGGTCGACGCCGAAGGTTCCGAAGAGAGGTGTTTAAGGTCGCCCGCAGGGCGTCGGACTCTACCTCACCTGCTCCCCGGAGTATCGCCCCTTCCCTTCGGAAGTTGTCGGGCGTTTACTCACGCCCAACCCGCAGGGCGTCGGGGTCTTCACGACTCGGTCACCTATGGTGTGTGTCGGTTCACCACCAGCGCTTGTAGTAGGCTAGTTGCCAAGTAGGGACGGTCAGTGTAACACTAGGGCGTGAACCCGTACCCCGGAGAAGCTACGCACCTAGCGGTGACCACCTCGGCTATCGTAGATAGCCAGCCTCCCGCCCTAGGTTCTCTCGCCGCCGGGGCGAGGTTCTCTCGGCTCCCCGCCGAGGTTGGATAGGAGCCTACTGCGGTGGATGAGAATGAGACAAGGAAGGCAAGGACTGCAGTTCAAACAAGCTCGGAGCCCGGGTTCGGGAGAACATGTAGGGCACAGTCAGTACGAGGCTAGTATGCGATCCCAAGGGCAACCTTCTTAAAGCCCTAGGTCTTCACGACTCGGTGTTTTCACGGACGGTAACGCCCGTTGGTGATGCCCCTCCTGGTCCTCATAGGGGCCCGGGGTGATATCATATTAATAATCCGCTGCGCTTAAAAACATCCCTTGGGGGGCTTACTGTGAGGTTCGCCACGTCCCCTTCGGCCCTACTTTAGTCAATAAGGGCATAGGTATGCTGCAACTCGCACAGTCAGAAAAAGCCTTTAGCCGCAAGCCTAGGACGTTCACCTCCTTTGGCACTGTCGTTAGCCACCGGCCCCCCGAATATGACCCCTCCGGGCCGATTTGTTGTGGCCTAGGACGGACTCTTTTACACCCCAAGGTCTCGACTGCGCAGGGGATCTCTCTCCTGACCCCCCTAGGGGGGGACAGTAGGTTGTCTCGCTTACTTCCGGCGGGGCGAGGAAAAACACGGGGCGTGGTCTTCACGACTCGGTCTTACCGCTGGGGCGTGGCGGTGGCTACCTACTAAAACGTCGAAGCCTTCGATGTCACCTAGGTGTCGCATAGTCCAAGGTCCTGAGGTGACCCCCTAAGCCGCGAGTTGCCTAGGTGACCTGAGTCTCTCCTCTTGCGCGGTCTAGGTGTAGGTGTGTTGGTCTTTCCCGAGCGACCGACCGCGCGCGCAAGAGGAGAGAGGAACCTGCGCGTCCTCGGAAAGGGCGACGACGAGGAAAACACCTAGTGTGTCAAAACATTGTGGCCGACGCCTAGGCGACCTCTCCGGCCTAGGCGATTGAAGGCGTCGAGGACCCCGGCGGCCCAGAGGCGCCCCCCATAACCTAGGTGTCCGACTCGCCGGGGACTCGATGTTCCTCTCTTCCCTTCCGCGGTCGCCCGCAGGGGACTCTAATATGCCTGCCGGCCGGCAGGAAGGCCGAGAGAGAGAGAGAAAAGTCCTCCGACTCGATCAAACCGCGACCTGCAGCAAAACCCGCGCCTTCCCCCCTAGGGGGGTCGAAGAAGGTCACCCCGACGCCTCCTAGGCAACTGAGCCAGCGGCAAAAACTCCTTCAAAGCGCATCCATGATCGAAGGAAGGAGGCAATACTTTCGGCGAAGCGAGGGTCTAGCCTAGGCGCCCCCCGTCCTATCCAACCTAGGGCGGAGTTTTTCAGGCGTTATTGTTATACCGGGTGAAGGTCCCCCTAGGGGGCTGCGTTCCTAGGGAGTTCCTTCATTAACGCCCGACAGTGCCAAAGGTCCGACTGAGGCCTCGGATGTGGGCGTATTCCTTGGTATGCTTCGCCCTTCCCAACGACGCGGGAGGTTCGAGGTGCCCTGATTCTCGGCTTCGTAAGCCGAGATAACCTATGGCTCGCACAGTAGAGGTGGTCTGGTGCCCTGGGACATTACATGACATGTGGGATAGGATCTATCGGCTTACGAAGCCGAGGATCAGGGAGTCCTTGGCCACTAGCCAACTGTCGCCTAGGATTTTAACCCATCGCCCAAGGCCAGTATGCCTTTGTAACCCATCCAACAGGATCATCCTGAGACCGCCTTACATGATAAAACGTTGGTTGTATTCAACAAACCATAAAGATATTGGAACGCTCTATTTAATTTTTGCGGCAGCTTCTGGAGTACTGGGTACATTTTTTTCCCTATTAATTCGTCTTGAGCTCGCACAACCAGGAACTGGTGTGCTGGCACTTAACTACCAACTGTACAACGTTATCATCACAGCTCACGGGTTTTTAATGATCTTCTTTATGGTGATGCCTGCGTTGATCGGAGGTTTTGGTAATTGGTTTGTACCTCTTCTAATAGGTGCTCCAGATATGGCTTTTCCCAGAATGAACAACGTAAGCTTTTGGTTGTTGCCTCCAAGTCTCCTGTTGCTTCTAAGTTCCGCTTTGGTTGAAGTGGGAGCAGGTACTGGGTGGACGGTCTACCCACCACTCAGTGCTATCAGCTCACACTCAGGAGGTGCGGTGGATTGCGCAATCTTTAGTTTACATTTGTCTGGTATCAGCTCTATCTTAGGTGCTATAAACTTCATCACTACAATCTTCAACATGAGGGCCCCCGGCATGGGGTTTCACAGAATGCCTCTTTTCGTGTGGTCTGTTCTCATTACTGCATTTTTATTATTATTGTCTCTTCCAGTGCTTGCTGGGGGTATCACTATGTTATTAACAGACCGTAATTTTAATACAAGTTTTTTTGATCCCGCAGGAGGCGGTGACCCAATATTATTCCAACATTTGTTCTGGTTTTTCGGTCTAGACAGACAGGCCGCCCACCCATTTCTAAGCCCAGAGGGTCGCGAAGCCGAGCCCCAGGAACGACGAACCTAGACACTAGCCTAGCGCTAAAAGGAGCATACCCGGAGCCCATAGGACGAGTCTCCGGGCCCGGAGCCACCTTGAAAAACACCTACGGTGGAAGCCAAGTCAGGCGATGATCGAAGGAGTTTTTCACGGCAACTTTCTCTCGATCGATAGCTGTCGCAAGCCGAGGATCCAAATGGGATAACCCCCCCAGGGGGGACTTAATGTAATGTTGCGCAGCCTAGGCCCCCACGACGGGGGGGCGGAGATCCTCGTCCGCCTTAAGGCGGGACAGTACGACGTCCGCCAAAAAAAACTGCGAGGAAAACCCCTAGGTTTGTTCTCTCGGCACATTACATTCTTCCTTCTGGCTCTCACTACTCGCTCTCACATCTGGTCTGGTGTAGCGTAGCGCGGATGCCATGCCATGCCATGCCATCTCTCCAGTCCGTCGCGGTCCTCTTTCTAGCGCGGTCGGCAAAGGCCGAAGACCAAAGACCGAAGACCGACGAGAATCGGTCTTTGGTCTAGGTGTGTTGCCTTACCGAGGGAAACGCCTGCCGACGTCGTAAGAACCCGCCAACCCGCAACTCCAAGCTCATGTGAATAAGCCTTCGGCGGAACCTTCTCAAATTGCCCGGGCTTATTCCCGATGAGACGAGTTGGGGTTCGAGTTCGGGTTGTGAAGTCGCCGGGGCACTACAACTGTGTCCAGTGTCTGGGGTTGCTGTGAGGACTAGAGATCATTGGCCGGTTTGGCGTTTACTACTGGGCTAGCAACCCCCCTTCGGGGTGGGGACTCCGTCGTCCTTACGGTGTCCTTTTCCTTACTAACAATGTTCCCCTTGGCTAAAGCGGGTTGGCCAGCCGGTTCCCCATGTGGTCGGATAAAGCCGCCGAAAAACCAACACCCAGTTGCCAATGATCGAGTCAATCTCTAAACCATACCAAACCATTCTCGGCGCTTGGGTGCGGGAGCGTCCAGTTGGCCTTTCCCTGCGGGCGAGTACCCCGAGCCCAATGTTCGTTTCCTTCTCTCGGCTCTCACATCATATCTGCCGAGAAGAAGCGAGCGCTTTTGGTTGGCCTTTCGACATGGGGTGGCCGCGGGGACATTAAATTGCGGCTAAAGGGGAGCGGGCGGACCATGTGGCCCGATCTGTCTGAAAAGAGGAAATATGTAGGGGGCTGTAAGCAGGAAACTTTCACTCCAGTGTTTGATACCCCGGAGCTTGACAGACTATGGGACAAGCCTTGGGTGACAACTCAAACGATCCCATCCTCGGACTTTCTTAGGGCCGCGGTTGCGTTTAGGCGAAACGACCCGCAGGGCTGTTTTCAACCCCTGGAAAGTCCCGGTCTCGAACCGTGACGCGACAACTCCCGTTCCACTGATCGAGTCAATCTCCAATCCTCACCATACCAAACCATACCATCTCTCGGCACTGCACTACTGGCTGGGCCGGCTATCGCAAGCCATCATCTCCTATCCAACCTCGGCGCGGCGGCGAGAGAACCTAGGGCGGACGACATGAAAAGACAAGACCCGAGAGATGGTATCGAATCCCCCGGGGGATGGTGATGAATTTATAAGTGACCGACCCCGCCTGCCTCGACATTGGCATCCTTGGCTTGCGCTTTTGCTGCAATATGGTTTTGCCCTAGGGCTCGGGAGGTCATGTCATTCTTGAAAGGAGGGCTAGAGATCCTTGGGAGTAGCCAACGCTCGCTTCGTAAGCCAGCGAGCAGAAAGTCAGTCCTCCTCACGACTCGATCCAGCGGCGACGCCGCTTTTGGTCGTTGCGGGTTGGGGAAGCCCCGAACCAGGTTTGCGAAGGGGGGACGATATAAGCCAAATAAGCAGCGATAACCTAAACATCTGCGCTCGGAAAAAAAACTCCTGGGCTTTAGGCCTTTCATTACATGTCGAGCTGACTACGATAAGCGAGCGCTTTTGGTTGGCCTTTCAAATTCGCAATGACACCTAGGTGACCAAAGACCACGGGGGGGGAAGGTAATCTGCGGGTAACCAAAGCTCTTAGACAGCGAGTAATAACCTCAGAGGCCGTACGCCCCCCAGCCCAGAGAAGCATCGTTGAGTAGGCTAGATAGACCGAGCCAAAAACTCCACTTTCCATTGACTTTATCTTGTAAAGTGAGGGTCACTTGTCCTCCTATGTACGGCAAACCGTGTCATGTTGGACCCCCCTAGGGGGACATGGGCGGAGAACATTGGGCTCGAACGATATGCCCGTAGGGCCCAAGTACGCGTATACTTTTGCGGCGTCGTTGGGTTTTTTTGCTAAAGCCGGACAAAGTTGATCGGGAACCCCCCAGGCTCGGGGACATTGAAGGCCAGTTTTTGCCGCCCCAAGTGGGCTAGTATTTGGAAGTCGCCGGAACGGCCCCCGCCCTGAGAACCTTCGCTTTTAATGTTCTCTCGCTAGGCTAGGCCCGGCGAGCCTAGGCCTCCCGAGGCTCTCTCGCGAGGCTCTCTCCGCCCTAGGCCGAGGGAGACATCCATCTCTCGCCTTCCTTTCGCCGGGGCGAGGGAGTTGGTCTTTATCGGCCCAAGCCTAGCCCGGGGATCCAACCTAGGCCGGAGGCCCCTGACCAGGAGGGCTCATATCATATGACCCCGCAAAGGCAAAGACCAGGAGTTGGTCTTTTGGTCTTTGCTACGGCTTAACCACATGGTCGTTGCTAGTTGGGTTGTTCTCTTGGCTATTCTTGTGGCCGGCCTGCCAAGGGCCGGGGGCTAGCATACGATGTAGAGTCCTAGGCCAGGAAAGCCACATCCCTTTTTTCGGGGGGTGTCGAACTAACTGCGGGGTGACTAGTAGGCTATTTGGAAATCGCCGGGGCTTAATGGCCCAGAAAACGCAGTGAGGTTCGGCCCTGGCAGGTATGCTAGAATCCGCGGACCGTTAGCTAAAGAATACGCCCGTACCAGCCGTGGTTTAATCTAGCTCTTCCCCGGCTGAACAAATGGCCCATCAACTCTGGATCGGGTAGCCTACCCTGCCCAGAGCCAGCACCCAGAAGTGTATATATTAATTTTACCTGGATTCGGAATTATCAGCCAGGTCGTGAGCACTTACAGTGGCAAACCAATTTTTGGTTACCTTGGAATGGTGTATGCGATGTTATCTATCGGCATTCTGGGTTTTATTGTGTGGGCTCTAGGTGGGCCTCGTATGTGGCAACACACACGTAAGAAACCGCGCTGTATGCTGGGACGATTGGATGCTGAAAGGGTGTCTTTTTTTAAGACTAAACAATCTTTTCAGCGATTGACAATTAATCAGCAGGTAATTTCGCCATTTTTAATGGTACAGGCTTATTACAACCCCCGCAGCGGCCTGGGGGAAACAGGCCAATCTTTTGAAAGAACCTCAGAGACTGTACGCGTGGCTGCCTTTGAGTCCCCCGCTCGGGGACTTTGGGCTAGAAACTTCTCCGCCGTGACCCCCAGCGGCCTAGGCCTGGGGGAAATCCAGGGGGATTTTGACTTGGTTCCTTTTCTGAAAGCTTACCCATGCCATGAGCATAAATCACCTTCAAAAGACTTTCTTGTATGGTTGATCGGCTTCTTTGAGGCTGAGGGATGTTTGTCTTTAAACGAAGACAACAAAAATCTTCTTTTTGTAATACGCCAAAAAGATCCTCAAGTGTTATATTTCCTTCGTCATAATCTGGGGTTCGGCCGAATCAATCATGATTCAGATGGCTATTACTCTTTTCAGGTATACAAGAGACAACACATCGATCTTCTTGTTTATTTGTTGAATGGCAATCTTGTCCTTCAAAAAGTCAAAAAACCTTATCGTGACCTTTTGACCCTGGAAAGAACAGTTTCTCCCTCTATAAAAGATGCTTGGTTGTCAGGTTTTACTCAAGGTGATAACGGTGGGTTTAACATTAATATAAGTCGTCGAGATAGAACTCGTACTGGGTATAGAGTGCGTTTGCGTTACTATTTAGACCTTAAGGAAGGCTTTAGTGATTTAAACTATATTGCATCTCACTTAATAGGCTCCGGAAGGGTTCGTCCTAGAAGTGGTGATAAGATGTTTAGATATACTATGGACACCCATAGTACAATTCCTTTACTCAGGTATTACTTTCAAAAATTTCCCTTACGAGGTCAAAAACATATTATTCAAGTGAAATGGTTTAAAGCGTACAATCTAGTACACACAAAAACGCACTTAACCCAGTATGGTTTATGTCTCATTAGACGTATTAAACTTTCTATTTCGGAACTATTACGAGCAACTGATACAGAATCTGTTCAGTCTCAGTCTCAGTCTCAGCCATGTCAAAGGTAGAAGAGCCAGTCCGGAGTCAATACTTTGTATTGGCTTAGCACCACATGTTTGTCGTAGGACTTGACATCGACACACGAGCTTATTTCACCGCGGCAACTATGGTAATTGCTATCCCCACGGGAATTAAGGTTTGACTTTTGATTTGGGATCTTGGGACGGTTTTGGAAAACCTAAAACTTTAGCCGTCCCCGCTAGGAAAGCCCGGGGACCTGGTTGGCCTTTTGGTCTACTCTCGCCAAGCTCACTAGAAGCCGCGCAAGACGCCTTCGCGCCAACCCCCCGAGCCAGGGCGAGCTTTGGTTATTTTGGCCCTACTCCGCGCGTGCCCCTTTGGGCGGGTGGGAATATGCACCGCTTAGTATGTATACTATACGACGTGACCCCCCTTCGTTCTCTAGGCCTTCCAGTCAGTTGGCTAGCCTCCCGAACCGCTTCCTTTGGTGACTCGCGTTTGAACCCGGCGTTCGGGGGGTCCTCTCGGCCTTCTTTCTGGCTCTCACATTTTCTCTCACATCTGGTGTGGCCTGCTGGCCTCGCTGTCTTTCGCAAGCCGAGGATCGAATGAATCATCCTTGCGCAATCAAACCATACCATACCATCTCTCGCCAGGCCCGGCCGAGTGAACCGCGTAGAGGGCCAAGAGAGAGAACCAACCTCCCGAGTAGTCCCGGGGCAACCAAGAACGACGCGCGCACTTCGGATTCTATCATGTCCTCGGGGGGATACCATAAGCTCCGGGGTCAGTCTTGCCCCCCCCACGACGGGTTCTCTCGGCTCCTATCCAAGGGTCCCGCCCCTCTCGGCTCCTATCCAAGCCGAGGAGCTGACCTCGAGGTACCGAAGGGTGTTGGCGAGAGGGAGGCCTTTGGCCCGGGCCCCGGGGCTTTCCCCGGAGGGGTCATATTCGGCGGCTTGGGCCGCCCGAACCTATGCTAGGTAAGCCCGCTTTTTTCCCTCCGAAGTCGGGGCGAGTCAGGCCCTTACCCCTCGAGGTGTTGGCTTTTCGGCCTCGGGCAACCTAGCGTCGTCGCAACCCCGACGAAAAAGCCAACGCCTCCCGCTCGGGTACATTAAGCGTGGTGTTTTTCACGCCCTCCCGAAGACATGAACATGACATAACATAATGTCATGGTGATCCTAAATGTGTTGGCTGGCCTGAGGGGCGTATATGTAATGTATACGACGCAGGGCGACAGTTGTGGTGGATGCTCTTGGTCTAGGTGTAGGTGCCGAGCGACTCCTCCCCCGGCGGGTAAGGCGACCTGACCCCAACGCCCGGGCGGCGACCTCGCGGGTTTTTTCCCCTGCCCTGCGGGCTCAAGGAGGGATCATACCCCCCACGACGTGGGCCCCCTATTAGGACCAGGAGGGGTGATGTCACCTAGGTGTCGGGGTAATATAATGACGGGGTGATATGCAGGGATATTAACCAAAGACCGAGTCGTGAAGACCCCCAGACCAAAGACCCCCAGACCCGCAGGGAAAACGCTTGCGAGAGATGGCTTGTCTGTCTCCCTTGGGCGAAGAGAAGAAAGAGCCGAGAGGACCCCCCGAACATGGGTTAACCCGTCCTATCCAACCTCGGCGGCAGAAGGCCGAGAGAACCTCGGCGGCAGAAGGCCGAGAGAACCTCGGCGGGGAGCCAGAAGGCCGAGAGAACCTAGGGCGGAGACAACCTGACCCCACTCCTACCCCAGGTTTCCCGCGGAGGGTACCCGGGTCCCCCAAGATAGATTGGCTTTAATAGCTTCGGCTGCACCAAGGATCCCTTTAACCACCCGCGCCTTGTTTCGGAAGACTGAATAGCCGGGCACAGCGCACCAGCGGCCCAAGCGCCAAGGATCGATACCATCTCTCCCTCGGCTTCGAGCGAAAACCGCTGCGCGAGAACAACCTACGGGCGTATTCTTTCGGTTCGGGGCAACATAATGTCCCCGAGAATACCCCTCCGGGGCAACCAAGGTTGCCCCGGAGGGGTATCCAACGGCGCACCATCGGAACATTAAGCCCCCGAGGCTGGGGGTATAACCTGAACGCCGGTTGGGCTTTGTACGGATTATCCGCTGCGCTTAATAGTGGACTAGCGTTGAAGCCAACCAAAGGCCCGCCCTAGGTTCTCTCGCCGCCGAGGTTGGATAGGAGGCTTGACACCTACGGGACAGTACGAACGAGGGCAGCTAAGAAGGACGAAGTATACCTCGACGCGACCAGCGTCTTGGTCTTTCGAAGCCAAGCCCCCGAAAATTACCCATCGATGTGGCCTCGGACGTACTCGACTAGCCTAGGCAACTCGAAAGGCCAACAGCGCTTATCCGTAGCTTAGGCGGAGTTGGGACCTAGCCTACTCCGCGCCGACCAACTGCGGCGTCGACCTTTGTTGCCAACGGCGCAGGCGAACACCTCCTAAAAACGCTCACGATACGCAAGCCCTGCCTGGGAATCGAGGAACGCGCCGCAAAAGTCGCGCCAAGATGTGACCGAGGGAGTGAGTCCGAGGGCCTCACCCCAGTAGGCTAGAAGTCGCCGGGGCTGGCGTATTAGGGGCGCGGGTCCTTTCAGTTGGATTGCAACTATGTGGGCAGGTCGAATAGTACTGGCCACTCCCATGTTGTTTGCCGTGGGTTTTATATTTTTGTTTACTATTGGTGGAGTTACAGGAGTTGTTTTAGCAAATTCTGGTCTTGATGTTGCTCTTCATGATTCTTATAATAATGATAAAATGTCTTCGCCCCGGGGTGCGATGTGTAGAAGAAGGACGAAGTATACCTCGCCCCGAACCCCCAGAGAAGCCAACAGCTGGGGGCAGGCATTGAGGAGGCCTAGGACTCGGGCGGAGACTCCCTTTGCCTTGCTTCCGGAGTCCGTCGAGACCCTTACCCAACACCTACGCTTTGCCCCCGGGGAACCGCCGCGCGGGACGAACGGACGGATACCCAAACCCCTACCCCGAGAGCATACCTGGGAAAGTCCTAGGCCATGTTCCGCCGAAGGCTTATTAACCTTGGCCGTTGTGGTGAACCCCGAGCCCCAGTTGCCTAGGCTTAGGGGGATTACCTTTTCGAGGTTCCCCTTGGGATCGCGCGCCAGGTATAACCCGCCTAGGGTCACCTTCGCGAAGACATTTTATGAGGTGACCCAACTCCAAGCAACCCTAGGCGGGTTGGGGTTTTATTGCGCTTGGGGTTCCCCGGGACTTGCCCTAGGGACATGGTCATACGGCATTCCCCTACTTCAGCCCCAAGCGCAAAGGCCAAGTCCTCGGAAAGGCAAACACCTACACCTAGAGCCGAGAGATCATAACGTTGACCCTAGGTTGTTCCGCCGAAGGCTTATTATCACGGGCGACGGAAGGTACGTCCCCACCCCGGGCGGGTTGAGCCGTTCAACTCCGCCCATGAACGTCGGAAAAACCAAAACCCGGAGGGGCCAGACCTTAAACGCCGGTCGGGCGACGCATACAAGCCGCTTCGAAACGCCGGTCGGTCTTTGTATGCGTGTCCGTTTTAACTCCGCTGCGCTAGACAAGGTATGGAGTCCTGGGCCACATCCTCCTCCTATCCAACCTAGGTTCCCCTTGGGATCGCTGGGGTTAGACTTGATCGCATTTATTCCCGACCCCTGGTTGTTCTCACGCCCCCGGGGAATAAGTCCCCGACGGGGGGCCGAGGGAGAACGCTCCAACTGCGGCGGAGCGGTTTCGGTCACCTTCACGAAGTATACGCGCAGCACACAGCCCCCGGATCTCTTCTACCAGCGGATCCGACGCGGTCGGCCAGGTATGATTGTTGTCGCCGCAGGCGTTATGAGGAACAATGAAGGTCTAGCCGCTTTTGGTCGTTGCGGGTTCACAAGGACCCCCGGGGCCTGGGTGTCGGCCTCTTGCGGCGAGAGAACATCAGCCGAGGTCAAGCCGCTTTTGGTCGTTGCGGGTTCACCTCGTACTGTCAGGGGTTTGGCATTCATGTTTGCCTTTCAGGCTTATCGAAGAGATCCGGCCTCGGGTACATCTGGAGCAATACACTTTGAGAACGACGCCCTGTGGTTCCGCCTAGGCTTGCCCTGGGGGCCAACGATCTCTCGGCGCAAGCCTAGGTCAATGATCTTCCGCCCTAGGGCGGAGGTTTCATGCGTAAGCCAAGGTGTTGGCCTTTCCGCAGGCGACTCCCCAGAAAAAACAGCTGGTCTGGTGTTGCGTTGCGTTGAGCGTAGCATGCGACTACATGATATCCGCCCTAGAGAGGTCGCCCTTGGGCGTTCACCTATACTCCGTCCTAAGAAGCCGGTCACTTCACCACCTCCGGCCAATTATTTGGAACCTTTTTTCGTTGGTTTATTTGAGGGCGATGGTGCTATCGCTTTTGGTAAGACTAAGGATGATAATTGGTCTTACCCGCGATTGAAAATCAATTTAAAATTAAATTCAGAAAATGAAGCTATGCTAGAATTAATACGCTTTCACATAGGTGGTTTAACCCATCGTCAAAGGAAAAAAAAAGGCAATGACATTCTGTGGACCCCTAGGGGACAGAAACATTGCTCACATGTATTGAAAATATTTGACAAATACCCATTGTTAACCAGCAGTAAAATTTGTCAATATGATTATTTGAAACAATGTATGTCTAATAGAGCATGGTCTTATCATTTAGAAACCCGGGATCGTCGCTATGATAAACAACAGCAAATGGTTGAATATTATAAACAAAATTTTATTATCCCGCATTATTTTGGTCCTTGGCTCAGTGGTTTTATTGAGTCTTCCGGTAGTTTTCGATCGACCAACGGTTTTAGCGTTGACCTTGGACTTTATAATGATTGGTACATTTTGAATGCCATTAAGACTTATTTTCATAGTCATCAAAAGCTTGGAATAAGAGGTCGACGCCGCTTTTGGTCGTTGCGGGTTCACCAAGACCACGGGGGAACCCGCTTCGCTTGGGGACTGAAGGGGCGATTCAAACAACCCCCCATAAGCGCTGTTGGCCTTTCAAAAAAGCACCCCGGCCCTCAATACAGATTATCAATGTCTGGTAAACCAACGATTGATCATATAATCAAGCATTTTGAAAAGAACCCTTTGCTTGGTTATAAAAAGGTATCCTATGATCTATTTTGTGAGCGTTACCGATTGAGCTAAGGGCCCGGGCCTGGAAAAACAGTTTAGCCTAGGGAACTGGGACGTAAGGCTTTTGCGGCTAAAGGGGTCCGAGGGAGGGAGGTTACCCTTGGGATCGCTGCATACCAGAAGATGAAGGCGAACACCCCGAGGATATTAGAGTCTCCGCCCATGGGCCACATCATATTATATCACCCCTATGAGGACCAGGCCCCTCCTGGTCCTCATAGGGGCATGTTCGGGGGGTCCTCTCGGCCTTATGGCTCCTATCAAGCCCCGGCCCTACTAGACCTTAACCAAGGCGTCCGATCCTGCCCGCGCGTCGACCATTGGCGTTGGGGGAAGAGGTTTGAAGCCTTCGGCGGAACCTTTATCCACAACCTTCACAACGAAAAAATCACAGGGGAGGAGTTGCCTAGTCAGTTCGTTGAGTAACGTGCGTAGACCACCACCTTGGTTCCGGACGGAGTATGTGAACAAACGTCTCGAGTCTCCGCCCGAGGGCCTCCTCGCCACGCATTATACGGGCGTTCGCCGCGAAGGTGGGCTGACCTTTTGTTTTGCCCTTCTTAGGGCTGCTTTTTTTCACACCCCCGAGCAAAGACCAACGAAAGACCAACTCATGGGCTTTAGGGGTGTAGAGCCCCCGGCGGGCGTCCCCCGAAGGATCTCTCGGCCTTCCTTCTCTTTCTTGTCTTGCTCTTTCGGATAAGCGCTTTTGGTTGGCTTCGTAGCGGCGGGGTGGGTCTACTTGGTATGCTACATTATACATGAAGTTTTCAACCTCCGGGCTTCACTCGGGTTAATAATCCGCTGCGCTTAAAAACATTCTAAGGGGATGTGGCCTAGGACTCTACCTCGTTGGTCTTTGCTAGGCAGCTGGCCCGATCGGGGCTCCTCTCCATGGGCGGATAAGCGAGCGCTTTTGGTTGGCCTTTCAAAATATGCGATCCCCTTCGGGGAAGGTATGAGGAGGCCCCTCCGGCTTCGCTAGCTTGGATAGGAGGCGACTTCAAAATAGCCTAGTCATTCGGCAACGGGGAGCGGGGGTTTGGGTGTTCGCCCTATACTCACGACCTCTAGGGAACTAGGCGATTGCGAGACTTCGGAAACACCATGGGCGGAGACAAGTATACCGCAGCGCGACAGAAAGGCCTAAAACTCTCGGGGAAGACCTTACCTAGCTTTGGTAAGCGCCCTAGGAAAGATACGACTTGCCGACGCCCAATTTCCCCCGGCCTAGGGGCTTCGCCGAGAGAATGCCTTGCCTTAACTGACTCCTTCATTGGATCCTTGGCTTGCGATAGTTGGCTGTAAGGCCTAGAGAAAGTCTCCGACTCGATCATGGCCCCCCGAACATCGGCTCGCGTCCTAGGAGCAGCTAAAAAAAACACGCCATATGTCGAGGATGTGTTTTCTTTTGGTCTCCCCGGGGCGAACCTAAACAGTTCTAAAGTTTTATTTTATGTTATTATCAAAGTGTCATGCGGTCACATCGCTATGACTTGCAAGTTTTTTTGCAAGTCGGTCGACGCTATTTGCATCCGCCCTAGGGCGGAGGGTGTGGTGGCCTTAGCCGAGAGGTGGCCCGAAGCGTTACGCATAATGTGTGCAGAATGTGGTGGTTGTGTGCCCCGCAGTCTTTGCTTATTCTTCTTCCACCTTTCGTTTGACGGAGCGAGACGAAGTATAGCGTACATTAACCCGCCCGTCGACAAGGCCACCGGCGGACGGCTAACGGGGAAACCTGTTTGAATCTATAAAAGGCGATAGACTTGTACTGTAGAATGTTCGACATTTCACAGTTTTCAAACAGGCAATCCCGTGGAAACCAAAACAAACCCTGCAGGCCAGCCAACACATTGTCGGACTACTTGCTACTAGCAAACCCCGCTAGAAGCCGCATGTGGAAGCCTAAAGCCCTACCTAGACACCTAGGTGTTTTTCAGACCTGTTTTTCAAAACAGCCTACCCCGAGAGCATGCATACCTGGGAGAGTCGAGTTGCCTAGGCTATACGCGCTTTTGGTTGGCCTTTCAAAAACCTTTGGTTTGGCCTGGGGCTTCCCCGAGGCCTTAAATGAAGGTTCCGCCTAGGCCCGGCCTCGTCAGTAGCCAGCAAAGACCAACAGCACGGAGGTCGGAAGGGAAGGTTCACAGGACACCGAATGGTGCGTTGAGGTGGCCATAAGCGAGCGCTGTTGGCCTTCGACATGGGCGGCTTTTTGAACCACGAAGTCATTGAGTTGCCTGGGCTAGTGAAAACACCCCTGCCGGGTGTTGGTCTTTCCGGGCGGCCCCGGGAATCCAGGTCCTTAAACGCCGATGTGGCCTAGGATATTACCCCTCTTTAGCTTAGTTAGTTTGTTAGTTAGCTTAGTTAGTTAGCTTAGTTAGCTTAGCTTAGTTTGTTAGTTAGTTTGTTAGCCCTAGGGCATAGCATAGCATATCCGGGGCTCAACCTAGGGCGGAGAGAGTCGTCGACTGACTCCTTCGATCGTTGTTAATGTCGCCCTAGGGCGTTAACATCCATAGGGCGGAGGGTTGATACATACTAAGAGAAACATTAAATTACGTTATTCGAGCCATGCTGTAATAGCGTAATCTAATGTCTCCTGGTCTTTAGGGCTTTGTGAGTAGGATCTGTAGAGACTATACGCGGTGGTTGAATGAATTTGCGCTTTTCTAGAAGATCTAAAACTCAGTACTTACGTCCCCTGCCGGGCCGCAGTGTGAAGATAGAAAAAAGAACGCCCCTGCCGAACCGCGCTGTTTTGGTTCGGGCCACTGCGTAAGCTGGGTAGACTAGCCAATAATAAGCGTAGCAAAACATTTGGACACCCTAGGTCAACCCCGAGGTTAAGAAGCTGGTCGGGTGACCTTATTCGTTTCATTGTTGAGGTGGCCTCCCTTCGGCGACAAGAGTCGCCACATGGAGCGGTGAAGGAAGGAGGATTTAGCCGCACCTGAGGTCGACGTTGTGACCGGGGCTGGCCTAGGGAAGTCTGACCTTCCGTCCCGCACTCCCGATATATCTAGCCTTCCATGTCGAAAGGCCAACAGCGAGCGGGAGGATGTGGCCCATGGGCGGAGACTCTCTTGGCTTTCGGCTTCTACGGCTTAAGCGGGCTCAGGAGGCCCGGAAGGATGCCTCCCCGGACTTTTCTGGCAGGCAATACTGGGTGGTATTAGAATCATGTCCCGAGGCCTAGGGGGTAAAGTCCTAGGGCACCTGGGTGTGGCTACTCTAGAAAATATAAATCAGCTTTATACATGGCGGCCGTGTGTTGCACGTGTAGAATTCATTCAATAAGAGATAGTCCGATCCAACGAGCGATCGTTGTTTCACCAAGTATGCGGGGGCGGCCCCTCTTCTTATCCCATCAAAAAACGCATACTTAACGACTTACTATGTGGTCGCCCATTTTCACTATGTGTAAAATAAAAGGTGTTCAACAATTTCCAACACAAGAGGAACAGTGTCACACCTTTCAGCGATATATTGTGCTGGCAGCGACCCTGCTACTTTTGACTGGGAACATTGAAGGGTTAAGTAACACGTGCTCCCTAGGTGCCAAGTTGCGTCCCAATTCGATGCGTGGCCAGAGGTTAATAAGCCCCAGGGCAAAACATCGGATCTCTCGCTCGGCCCCGCGCCGGGGTTTTCAAGGTCTTGGCCTTTGTCTTTGCCTTTCGAAGCGAGCAGTAGGCCAGCCAAGTCGTTGGTTCAGCCGTTTATTGTCTAGCCCCCCTTGGGGGGCGGAGTCGTCAGCGGGCGACGTTGGGCGGACGTCCTGGACTACCTCGACTACCCATCATCATGTCCGCCGAAGGCTTAAAAGTTGGTCTGGGGGTTCGGCGCCCTGGGGAGGTGTACTTCGTGCTATGTATGCGACGCCGAAAACCCCTAGCCCAGGTAAACCCCAGGTGTTGGCCTTTCTCGGGGTTGTTGACCTTCGTGTTGGCTGTCCTAGCTCCCCCGAGGGGGCTTCGATGATCTCTCGCTCTTCACGACCCGAGCCCCGCAGGGCGACAAAGACCAACAGCGGGCTCGGCTTAGGTTCATGGAAACTCACGACCTCCCGGATACTCAATCTATTAAGACTTAAAATCCGGTGTGCCTCCAGTCTGCATCTTATGAGTCTGCTGTTCAGTTGTCCAATGCATCCTTTGGATTGGTATAGACGTTTAGCCTTGGCTTTATACCCCCAAGGCTCCGGCCGTCGCCCAGGCAACACATTCGCTGATGCGCCCACCCAAAAAAGCCCACGCCCCAGGGGGTTGGGTCACCAGAAGCTTTGTCAGCGCTTAAAGTCATCTCAAACCCGTATCAGGTTTTTACGATATGTGGCGCCTTTGGCGACTCATACACATCCACGGGTCATCTCCGGGTCGCGGATAGATCGATTCTGGAAAGCGAAGCCTCCGCGGCTCGCTGGGCTACGCCTTGCCATAGGCTTGTTTCACCCCTGTGGGTTTGGCCCTGAGCAAGAGTTATCCCCAAAAGGAGTGTTTGCCGCTCAACAACGGCGACGACAAAGGGCGAAGCATACCTGAAGGCAAAGCCCGGCGATCCCAAAGGGCATACCAGAAGAACGCCCTCACTGTAGGAACCCTTTGGCCGCCTATGTCGAAAGGCCAACCAAAAGCGCTTAAAAAGTTAGCCGTCAAAAACACAAAGACCATACCGACGACCGGACCTGCGTAACACGGGGCGACGACGGGTGTTTCTTTGGCACCGGGGGCGAGACGAAAGAAACGACGGCAGGAGACGAAACCCGAAGAATACGCCCGGGGAAATATGCCCGCAGGAGTCGAGTCGAAAGACCAACAGCGCTCGCTCGCTCGCTTATGGACCTTGGTTCCGCATTCTTTTGGCACTGTCGGGCTAAGGTTATGCCTAGGCGAATCCATCCCTTTGGCGGCGTTCCGTGGTGCGCTCAAAAGAAGGGAAGGTAAGAAGCAAAGACCAACTGCGGAAAGGCCAACACATAACTTTGGGTACCTCGAACACCCAACGCCCCAGCGCAACGCCTAGGCTAATCCCCGCTGTTGGCTGGCCTGTTGGTCTTTTCGCCCGCCGGACGTACGCAAAGACCAACTGCCGAGGTAAACGCCTAGGCTAATTCCACATATGTGAAGTGCCCTGCAACCCCTCTGGGGCCTCAAATCCTCGGCGTAAAGCTGCGCCATGTTATGCCGCCGAGGTTGCTTAAGCCTTCACATGGTATACACCGGACGAAGGACGAAGTATACCTGTAGCCCGAGGCATTACATGTCTTGCGTCTTCGACGGGCGCAGTACGAAGGGTAAGGGCGAAATACCTGAAGAAGTCCCCAACTCCCGATACCCCGGAGGGGTAGGCTACATTGACGGACCCTCATAAGCGCTGGCGCATAGATGTGGGGGATGACCTTTTGGGCGTTGTTTCAGCCTGTAGGGCATATCCCGGGAGATTTTTTTCCCCCTGCCGCCCCACCCCAAGGGTTGGGCCACGGAGTATACCGAGTTCTAAACCCCGGCCGGGTCCCTCGCTTGCCAAGATCGAAGCAGTAGGGCCAACAACTGCGGCCTAACCACCCGGCGGAGTTCGTGTCTCCAGGGCCGGCTGTTTTTTTTTCGACGCCCCCGAGGACCCTCGCTCATCACACCATAGGTGACAATTCAGACCACCACTTCGTGGTAGACAGGTCGACCGGGGACATTGGCCGAGTTGGGGTTATTGTCTTGTGTCTTAGCCTGCTGTTCACCTAAAAACTAAGGTGACCGACCCGACCCCCCCGGGGTTACGAGCGGTGTCATTCTCGGATACGCCCGTAGGGCTTAACATGAGCATCGGGCCGAAGGCGTTGTGTTGGTTTTTCGGCGGAAAACCGCTTCGGGGCGCCCAGCGGGACCCGCCTCGAAGATAAAGCACCCCGCGGGGGTAGCAACAGCTTTCAATGGGAGCAGTGTTTGCTATTTTTGCCGGGTTTTATTATTGGATTTCAAAAATAAGTGGTTTGCAGTATAACGAGTGTTTGGCTCAAATTCACTTTTGGCTGTTTTTCTGTGGTGTAAACTTGACCTTTGGTCCAATGCACTTTTTAGGTGTACCCCCGGAGGGGGCATTCTTCCGAACCTTTCGACCTTCCTTCGTTGTGAGATCTATACGGGACAAGAGCCGCTGATCGAAAGGTTCCCTCCCACCTTACCGCTCCATGTCGCCGAAGGCGGACCAAGAGTGGCAACAAGCTGCCAGGTCCCTACGGGCGTATTTTATTAGTCCGCCACCCCATCATGCGCGGGACTCGGTGACGTTCGGTCTAGTCCAGGCCACAACACCACAAGGGCAGACCTGAGCTCGGCAACACACCTAGACCAAAGACCGACCGCGCGACCTAGAGCGAGGTTCGTCTCTTTCTCCGGGCTACGCCCTAGAGGAGAGAATTCTATCGGCAATCCTTCAATCGCAAGCCTAGGCCGGAGAGGTCGTCCGACCGCGGCGAGGAGAGAAAGAAAGAGAATCGCCTAGGCGTCGCCAGGGCAACGAGCGGCTTGGTAACCCCGTGAGACATTGGGAGTTGTTCAGGTGTACTTCGTCCTCCTATCCAACCTAGGTTCTCTCGGCACATTCTTCTGGCTCCCCGCCGTCTCGCCGCCGTCTCGCCGCCGAGGTTCTCTCGCCGCCGCGCCGAGGTTCTCTCCCCGCCGCGCCGAGGTTGGATAGGACACCCGGTCGGGCCTTTTCCGTCGCCCTAAAGGCGCCGCTTCGAGCTGTTTCCTCCCTAAAGGCGCCGCTTCAGGGCGTTGCATAGGAAAGGCCGAGTCGTGAAGAGCCGCAAGAACTTTTCCCCGGAGGGGTCATATGCCTCGAAGGCCCGGAAGGTCCTAAAATCCAAGTGCAAACCTCGGGCGTCGACAATGTCTTCGCGTAAAGGCCACTAGCTAGCTATGAAGTCGCCGGGGGCCAACTCGAACCCCAACTCCTCCCTCATGTCATGTTGTCCGAGCCTCGACCATTATTCGTGGCCCTGCGGGTTGCTTCGTATCCCTCCGGGTTGCTTCGTATCCCTCCGGGTTGCTTCGTATCCCTCCGGGTTGCTTCGCTTATGCTTCGCTTACCCTCCGGGTTGCTTCGCTTATGCTTCGCTTACCCTCCGGGTTGCTTCGCTTACCCTCCGGGTTGCTTCGCTTACCCTCCGGGTTGCTTCGCTTACCCTCCGGGTTGCTTCGCTTATGCTTCGCTTATGCTTCGCTTACCCTCCGGGTTGCTTCGCTTATGCTTCGCTTACCCTGCGGGTTGCTTCGTATCCCTCCGGGTTGCTTCGTATCCCTCCGGGTTGCTTCGCTTATGCTTCGCTTACCCTCCGGGTTGCTTCGCTTATGCTTCGCTTATGCTTCGTATTGCTGCGCGTATGCTGCGCGTATGCTGCGCGTATGCTGCGCGTATCCTGCACTGGTGGGTGGGGTCGTCGTGGTCCTCATAGTTGGCCTTTTCCGATTCGTCGACCATAGACGTGTTAAACCAGCTCGGCGGGAACGCAGCCCTCAGCGGAATGCCAAGAAGAATTGGAGACTATCCAGATGCCTACGCCGCCTGGAATTCTTTAGCTTCTTACGGAAGTTATGTGTCTATAATCTCTACCATATTATTTTTTATAGTCGTATACGACACTCTTACCAGTGATAAACCTGCCACCGCGACCCCAGGAGCCCCTTCCATGCCTGGGGCTAGGGCCGATGTAAGCCCAACCTTAGAATGGCTTTTGTCTAGCCCACCAACTTTTCACACCTTTACCCAAGTACCTGGCATTAAGGGCTAAGGTTCCGGTCAACCTAAATGACCATTTTGTCCAGCCGACCGGCCCCATAAAAGCCAACCGGCCACATTAATGTGGCCGCCCCTCCGAGGGCCTCCTTTTCACCTTACCGCACTATGTCCAGTAGGTAGAGTCCTAGGCCACATCTTCTTAAAGAGCCGGCTAAGGCCTTTTAGCCGAGCCGTTGATAATGGGCCCCCCGGGACTCCTTAACATGATGGAACGCCCCGCGTGGTGTCTCGGCAAAGACCAACCGCTGGGGGGACCGATTATCGCCCCAATAAGTGATAAATAAGCGCTGTTGGCCTTTCAAAAGGGGAGGGGAGGTTGGTGGTCCTTTTGAAAGGCCAACCTCGCTTATGGGGGCAACTCCTATGAGGGGTTTTCGGGTTCCGCAAAACCTCCTTTTCGCTTCGCGCCTAATAGTAGGCTATTTGGAAGTCGCCGGGGCTAAAATGCGACGAGGTCCCCCGAGAGGTCGGTCACCTCGTACGGCCGCCTCATCCCTCGACCAACTGGGCCGCTTCGGTGTTATCACTGTCGGGCGTTAAGGACGGGCTTTAGCGATGTTCGTCTAGGGCCCGGAGGTTTCACGACTCGGTCTTTATCGGCTTAGGTCGCAATCGCCTAGGCGTCGGACCATGCTGGCGGCTAGAGGGACACATTAGGTGGCCTAGGACTCCGCATACTTTGTCAGGTGGTAGAAGCTTCGCACCTTCTTTTGGTCGTTGGTCTTAACGCCGGCCCGCGTCGGAGGGTAATATCATAAGGCGAACTGGGCGGCATAGGTGGCCTAGGATTGCCCCAGCTTGAGGTTCCGCCGAAGGCTTATTCACATCTTCTCGCTTCGTAAGCCAGGTGTTGGCCTTTCCTTTGGCGACTCCAAGGCGTCGAGGCTAACACCTAGGTGTCCGACTCGCGGTCGCCCGCAGGGGACTCGATGTTCCTCTCTCCTCTCTTCGCGGTCGCGAAAAAGAGAAAAACACCCCCGATGGGCGGAGTAATATCATATGCCTGAAGTGAGATAAATTGGGCGTCGATGTGAGAGCCTGAAAAACAGAAGCCGAGAGAAAGTCTCCGACTCGATGGGCCACCCGATAGCCGCAAAAGGGGCAACGGCGGGGCGACAACATACACGTAGTGTTGCCGACTACAACGCCGAAGGTGTAAAGGCCATACCCGGAGGGGGAGGCTCTCGTTCCTGCCGGACGGGTATCCTTAAAATATTCATTTATGTATACGACGTAGGGGCCTCGGCCACATTGTTGGCCAATTCGTATGCATACGACTAGCCTAGAGCGACCTCTTTGGCACTGTCGGGCGTTAGGTCACCTATGGTGTCATGTTTTGCCCTGGGGCTTATTAACATGTTGTCACCTTGTGCGCAACAACTATACCTCTTTGGCACTAACGAACAGCATCCGACAGCTCTAAGCCCGGGGAAGAGGATGATCTCTCGCAACTCATAGGCAGGCTAGCGCGGTGTGTTGGCCTTTCCTGTTGGCCTTTCAAATGCGCTGCGGGAGAACATTGGCGACGCCTCGACTTCACCTAAACCCGTCCCCTTCGTGGTGGTGGCCAGGGGGACTTATTAAATTGCGGAATCTTCGCGTCATGGGAGTTGGCCTAGTGTGGGGGGCAAGCTCATCCGGTAGAGCAGACGGCTTTTAACCGTAAGGATGGAGGGTTCAAATCCCCCGCCCCCCAGGACAGTATACCACGGCGAGTCCGAACATTGAAGAAGCTGGAAATACTGTCTAGTTGTTGGGTCGTCGAATCTTTTGGAACAGAATGTCGTGTCGTCTGGCGAGTCGGACACACAACACATCAGTCAAGAACTCCATACCCTCGGCCGGTGGGGTTCGAAGGCGTTTCAAAGAGCGAAAAAGTACGCCCGGGGCGTCAGAAGAGCCCTAGGTCTTCACGACTCGGTCTTTTCACGCACCTCGTGTCTTGTCTCCTCGGGTCTTCACGACTCGGTCTTTGCGCAGGTGACCCTAGGTCTCGGAAAGGCAACACACCTAGACCAAAGACCGAAAGACCGAGTCGTGAAGACCTTGAAAGAGCGAGGGCTCTGGGCCCCGTCGTGCCCCGGGGCCACCGGGAACCTCATTGTGGCCTAGGGACCACCCCCCCCGTCGTGGGGTAGACCTCTGGGTTTTTGCTCCCCTCTGGGGTAAACCCCGACGCGCAGTGGGCCCGATGGTTGTTGAGTACCTTCGGTAACCCCCGAAGCGGGATGACTCAGAGGTTGGTGAAGCCGGAGTTACCTTCTTAGCTTGGTCGGTCAAACCCAGAAATAGCAGTTCCTTTTTAGCCTGGTTCTTTTAGCCCTAGGGGCATATTATTCAGTCGTCCGCCCAGGGGCGCTTGCTTCGCTTAAAATATGAAAGTTTTTAATAACTTTATACTATATATATATATGAAAGTTTTTTTATCACTTTCACTGTACTTCTGCAACAAGAGGTTGTTCGGCATTCTTCTTTAGAATGCCGAATTGTTCGCTCGACCTAGGTGTTGGTCTTGACTCGTGATTTCCTTTAAACACAAAAAGTTGAGACATAAGGCTTCGAAGTCGGCACATAGTGGCAGGACGTTAGCAATCAAGATTTTTGAGCACCTCTGCCGCAGGTTGGCTCGGAAACCTTCCAGAAAATAAGACTCTTGTGTTGAAAGCTGCAACATTTGAGGCAGAATAGAACCGGGTTAAGCCGAACCCTGAAGGCCAGGGGCTTTTTGGGAGCCGCCCCCGCAGGGGCGAGAGTTGTCGGGTTGGTCTTGCCCTTCGGGTCCCCAGACCCTTGCGGACCCTTAAGGGCTAGTCAATCGCAGGGGCGAGAGTAGTCGGGCAGTTTTTTTGAGACCAGGGGCTTTTTGGGACCTGGCCCTTCGTCTACCCCCCGCATGTGTCTTTTTCCGCACACAAGGTCGCCCGCAGGGCGTCGGACTCCCGTCGTTGCGTCGCTTTGCTTTAAAGGCTAGCCCTCCCCCCTTTGGTAGGGACTCTGCCCCCCCTTGGGGGCTAGACCTTGCGAGTGCAAGCTACCCGTGGTGGCCTAGGCGTCGTGCGTCATTTTGCTTCGCCTATCCGGGTTTAAGCGCAGCGCCCGAGGAATAAAAGAACCACGCCGAAACGACCGAGTCGTGAAGAGGCGTGAGAACAAAGTGCACGTTTTTGAACACAATGCTTTACTGTCGTCTGTAGCAACTACCTTATTGAGGAAATCCAAAACTGACCTCGGCGGCTGCGATATCCTCGAAGGATTGAAGGGTCCCGCCGAGTCGTGAAGAGGCTTCTGGCCGCTCTAAGCGGCTATGTTTATTCGAAATGTTCGGGATGTCTTGGAGAAAATGTCTTTGTTCGTTCTTGTACGAACTCCTTCGCTTATTCCTTTAGTCTTTCTAGAAAGGCCAACTCCCTTAAAGAAGGTCCTAAGACTACGTTTATAAGCCGGATGCTTCGCATATATTTCTGCGACAAGAGGTTGGCGTAGGCATGCATTAAGGCCCTAGCTCCTGGCGAGGGTCGTCAGGATAAGGCAAAAAGGCGTCGCGCGTTCAGGTTTCAATGTGTTGGCCTTTCCCGTAGGGCGACTTAAGCATCAAGCCCCATTAACTAGTTACTTTAACAACATCTATATTGAAAACAACTCTTAAAGGTACTTTTCAACTTATCTATATTGATAAAGACATTAACTTTTATACTTTACTTTGTTTCTTTAACTACCTCGGCGGCGAGACGGCGGCGAGACGGCGGCGAGACGGCGGGGAGCCGAGAGGACCTCGCCGCTACGAAGCAAGGCGAGAGGACCCTCGCGCAAGCCGAACCCCCAGAACATCGATATTGATATTCTAGTTGTTAACTTTATTATCAATGGTTTATCGATACACTAGCAGTTAGCTGCTACAGCAGCTACTGCAAGGTCGACGCCCAAACGCAGTGGGTTAGGGTTCTTTTTCAATGTGGCCGGCCTGCCTCGGACTTAGACACGGTCGACGCCCAAACGCAGTGGGTTAGGGTTCTTTACGCCCGGGCCGGGTGAGGCCGTCGTCCGATGCAACCCCGGAGGGGTCGGAGTTAACCAAAGCCGCCGAGGGACAATTTGTGGCCTAGGCCTTAGTTAGTTGCCGATGGCACGCTTCCGGCTTCGCCGGAGAGCAACTTAGAATTTTATACTATATATAATATAATATAAAGTTTTTAAAAACTTCCGTATACGGGGAGGCCCTATGAGGCTACGGGGACTACTCCCCGGCCCTGGAGGGGAGTATGAGTTGGACATACCTTTCTCGGAAAAACATAACGACCCTTCGGAAAAACATATAAATACATAGCCTGCCTTTCATACTATAAAGTTAAACTATAAAGTTATAAGCTTTCAAGTTTAACTATAAGCTTTCAAGTAAAACTATAAAGTAAAAGCTTTGCCTACGGATTAGTACTACGAAAGAAAACTATAAGTAAAACTATAAGCTTCAAGCCGCACCTACGGATTAACTTAGTTAGTTGCCTACGGACAACTATAAAGACTATAAAAAACATGCCTTTTAAATACATGCCTTTACCCCAGGAAGCGTCTTCGGTTGGCCCCTCGCGACGCTTTAGAAAAATTTCATTATGAGATTCCTTCGAGCAGCTGGGCAGCTTGTAGTTGCAAGGTTGTCACCCCCCCCCACAAGGGGGTGGGGCTTTGGTTCTTAATACCCCACGACGGGGGAAACCAAGCCCTTCGGGCGGGTTTGTCTTCTTTACCCCCGCAGGTTCCGCCCCACAAGGGGGCTTATTCGCGGCGTAGGCCGATTTAAGTCCTTTCTTTATGTTGGTTTTAGCTTAGGTGCTATTTGGTTGACCTATAATATGTTGTTTGCATACTTCTTCGTACTAGGTCTGTCCTATATTATTCAGGCGATAAATGAAACATCATGTATGGAGACACTCATTCCGGAGCTTGTGCAACAAAACGCACGTCTTAACCTTGGTTTTCTGACAATCAATCCCAGCGGTCAAATCAGCATGATGAATATGGAAACGCCACCCCCAGGACACCCTTGCGAGGGTTTGGATGTGCTCACACAAAAAACGCAATCGGTGGCGTACAAGTCTGCTTTCATTTCGACGCATGGTTAAAATGCGTGGGTAAAACTAAGGATTGGGGAGCTTTAAAGTCACACTTGACTGATTGGTCTTCGGGTCAAGCCAACCTTAAAGGTAAGGTGTATTGCTTTGATGTACCGGGCACTGAAAGTAAACCCTCCCGATGATTGTCGCATCTAAGGTAAACTAGGGTCATGGCAAGCCGTCCAAACTTGCCTGATTAGCCTAGGATGGGCATAAGGAGGTCACTCCCAAGCTACCCAGAACAGCGGGTTTAGGTTAATGTGTTGGGAAGTCTCCGCCTTATGAGCTTCGAAAGGCGAGCCACATCGTTGGCCTTTGTTATTTGAGAACTTCTAGCAATCCATCGATGTTCCTCCCCTCTCCCCGAGAGGGGAGCGAGAATCATTTAGTTGTCTCCTGCCCATGGAAAGGCGATTGGGATGGTGAATAAGCCCCCCCGTCGGGGCGGAACCTTAATACTCTTTAGCTCAACCCGGCTTAGCTAGAGCCCCCCTTAGTAGCGCTTGTGTGCTTTTGTGGCATCCAAATAATGTCTTGAGAGGCAGCCTAGGCCCCCACTGTTTTGTTCTTAATTAATATTAATTATGTATTTTTAGGAGGCCTAGGATTTCGAGGTGTTGGCCGCGAGACCCACGAAGCGACGGGCGTTCACCCCTGCACCTAGGCCCCTTGGGCCGGAGTTCTTGTGGGGGGGTTAAGTATCCGTTATGACCCGAGGGATTGGATGTTCATTCATCACCCACCAAAGGTGGGTGATTCCACATTAACCTCCCGGAGACTCCTTCGCTTGGTCTTCCCCGTCGGGCAGGCAACTCTAGTATCCGTTATGACCCGAGAGCCTTTTAGAGCCCTAGGTTGGGTCCCCCTCGGCCACATTATTGAGGGGTAATATGATGTGAGTTGTCCGCTGGGTACGCATCCGAAGGGCTTAACCTCAAAATCCTAGGCCATTCTCGCTCTCGCTTGGATAGATAGGAGAGAGGAACATCGCTTTCACCCCCTGCGCGGGGTGAGAGGAGGTCGCCGCCTTTGGTGTAAACGACGCGAGTCCAAAGGCTTCAACACGCAAGAAGGTGGTGGTTGGCCTGATTATGAACCTGCACGAAGCGACTCCAAGGGGCCACGACGGGGGGAGGGCTCATTAAGGGGTGATCTCCCCGACTCCCCCCCGTCGTGAGACCTAGGTTCTCTCGCCGCCGGGGCGAGGTTGGATAGGACCCTCTGGGGGGCCATATCGAGTCCCCTGCCCATATCGAGGTGGCCGGCCTGCCTAGGTCTTCCCCCCCCAGCCCCCGTCGTTCGTGGCGCTCACATCGACGCCTTCTGGCTTACGAAGCGAGCGCTTCCCCCAGAAAAGCCAACTCGAGTCGCCCCCCTAAAAAAAGAAAAGGTATTAGTCTCAAGTTCGACTACTCGTAGCGCGACCGGAACACCGGTCCCCCGGAGGCCGGACCCAGAGGAACCTGGACCCCCGCAGGCCGGAGGAACCCGGAGGCCGGAAGACCAACTGCCTCGGCCTGGCCGCTGGTCGTTGTTTCTCCTCGGCTTGCGATAGCCGAGAGAACCTACCCTCCGAGGTTTCCCGGCTAGCCGGTTAACCCCTCCTCGGCGGCGAGAGAACCTACCCTCCGGGTCCCTCCGGGTTGCTTCGTATCCCTCCGGGTTGCTTCGCTTATGCTTCGCTTACCCTCCGGGTTGCTTCGCTTACCCTCCGGGTTGCTTCGTATCCCTGCGGGTTGCTTCGTATCCCTCCGGGTTGCTTCGCTTATGCTTCGCTTACCCTCCGGGTTGCTTACCCTCCGGGTTGCTTACCCTGCGGGTTGCTTACCCTGCGGGTTGCTTCCCCTGCGGGTCCCTCCGGGTTGCTTCGCTTATGCTTCGCTTATGCTTCGCTTATCGCCAGGGCGGCCGGGCGTTAAGAACACCTCGGCGGGGAGCCGAGAGAACCCTTCGGTGTGTGACCTTTGCCCTAACGGCTTACTTTTTTTTGTCTTTTTAATAAGACCTTTCACCTTCCTATTCATTATTCTTTTCGCTTACGCCACTTACGCTTCGCTTTTCATCACATAAATTTGTTAATACCTTAACAATTATTAGGTATATATATAGTATTCAGGAATTCTTTACCTCGCCCCGGCGGCGAGAGAACCCTGAGCCCCGGCGCTTCGCTTGCTTCGCTTAAAGGGTCCGCTGACGCTTTTGGAACTAACGACTCGGAATTACTTTTCGCTTATGTCTTTTAATCGTGGGGTCTGGGGTTTACCCAGGGGACCCTAAAGGCAATTCTAATTTTCCTTGTCGCCTGGGCCTACGGGCCGGGCGTTAAGAACACCGAAGGTGTGTGACCTTGCATGCATGTCGTTTTCTAAGGTCCCTGTTATGCATAAAAAAATAAAAGGTATTGGTATTTGCTAATGCGAAGTTTTTTATTACCCGGAGGGTTAGTTACTGCGTTTATGTCTTTGTATTTTTATTTGGTGGTTTTCTAGCCGGCTGGCCCTCTGGGCTGCGTAACAAGGACCTGCCTGAAGGTCCGCCTTCGGCTTTAAGGTCCGCTGCGCTTATAAGGCAAAAAAGCCGGCTTCCCGGCTTTCTATTTTTTATCTTTTTAATAATACCTTTCCCCTGCTTTTTCTGGTTTTACCCTTCTTTTTGCGCTTAATTTTGTTTATTACTTAAAACTGTTAAGGTATTATTTAAGAGGCTACTGTCATTTTTGATCTTGGTATTTTTACTGTTTGCAGGGGGTACCTCGCGCGGCGATAGGCCCTGGGAGCCGAGAGAACCTCGGCTTGCGCCGAGAGAACCTCGGCTTGCGCCGAGAGAACCTCGGCTTGCGCCGAGAGAACCTCGGCTTGCGCCGAGAGAACCTCGGCTTGCGCCGAGAGAACCTCGGCTTGCGCCGAGAGAACCTCGGCTTGCGCCGAGAGAACCTCGGCTTGCGCCGAGAGAACCTCGGCTTGCGCCGAGAGAACCTCGGCTTGCGCCGAGAGAACATCCTTCCTTCGCTCCCAGGAGCTAGGCCCTGGCCGGCTGTCCGTGGTACCTTCGGCAGGTTGCTACGCTTAACCCTTTGTCATGTCCTCGCCCCGGCGGCGAGAGGCCATAAAGGAAGGGATGTCATTATCGACCTTGTCACCCCCTTATACGAAGGGGGTAACGCCTTACCCTTGTTTGCCTTTGAGCTGTTAGGGAAAGAATTTATCGACTTTAAATCAATGCCTTTCCCGAAGGGGGTATTGTTGACCACGCCGAAAGACCAAGAGGCGTGATAACCATCGTCTTTGATCCTAAAGTTGTTTATTTACTTGCCCGGAGGGTCCCCCCGTCGTGGGGGTTGCTACGCTTATGCTTCGCTAATTGCTGCGAGATCAAGGTCAGAACCTTCGCTTCGCAACGACTCGGATTTTATTTTCGCTTATGTCTTTGAATCGTGGGGTTGGCCTCCGGGTTGCTTCTCCCTGGGGACCCTAAAGGCAGAATTTTGTCCTCGGCGTTAAAGGAGCCGAGAGATCCTTGCATGCATGTCGTTTTAAAAGGTTCTTATTATGCATATATTTCCTAACGAACTGGACAACCGAAACGTGGTTGCCCTTCCAAATACGGTTTTTGTCGCTGATTCTACCTCACTTCCCGTTAAGCACCGTAAAAAACCTCTTACTGGTTTTAAAGCATTATTGATTATCGACCTGGCTACTGGAGAAATCGTCGGACATCGTGTATTTTGTACAAAAGGCCCTCGCGCCAGCATCCCTTCTCGACGCGTCGTCCAGCTTTTTCAGCGCGCTCTCGCCACCAAACAGCTGCCGGAACAGTTTATTATCCACACGGATCGTGGCCCGGAGTTCGCCTCCCAAGCATTCGCCGACTTCGTCCGACAGATTGGAGCCATCGGCAGCATGAGCAACCCACAAAGACCTACGGATAACGCTGTGGCAGAGCGTACCATACGGACTATTAAACACCAACTTCTTGAACACACGCCAACACTACCTACTGCGGTATCCGCTCTCGGACCACTTCAAATAGCTCTCGAAAAGCGTATCACTTTTTGGAACACTCAGTTTATGTCCCGGCGGGCCGGCGGCACTACTCCCTCCGAAGCTCATCGCCGCCTTGAAATGCAAAGTCATAAGGCTCCTGATATACAGCTGACCCACGCTAATGGCGACCGCCATCATACCGACCTTCAAACTTTTAAAACCAAAGCCATTGCCGAACATCCTTACCTTATCATTTCCGAGACCAGGCTGCTTGCTCAGAACTTAGCCAACAGTCAAGCTCAACGGTTTGCCGCTATTGAGGAGAAACTTGACCGCTTACTCGCCCAGAATAAGAAGCTATCGAAGTCGGTTCCCAAGCTGCCTTTGAGGGATCCCGCATCGGGGTCGATCTACGAGTGGATTATGAATCTCCCGCGGGAACCTCGCTGCAAGCGTCTCCCTTATATGCGGTTTCGCCTCGCCATTACTTTGTTACGATTTACCGGCATGCGCGCTAACGAAGTTGGCAATTTGCAGCGGCAACAAATTGACTCCGCCGTAAGACTTGGACACATTGATGTTCGCGTTACTAAAACGAAGCAAGTTCATCGTTACGTTATTAACCCTTCCATGAAGAAGCGCCTCCGTAACCTGGAAGTTGAGCGCGACATTGTCTTCGCCCAACACGATCGAATCAAAGGAACCCTCAATCCTAAAAACTGGATTGCCTTTCTTAATATCCGCCTTAAACCTGTCGGCCAACACTTCGGCATTAACCTCAAATCTCATTCTTTCCGTACTGGCTTTATTACCCAACTTCTCCGTATATGCCCTGTACAGCACGTCGCTTCCATGGTCGGTCACCGTGATGTACGTAGTACTCAAGTCTACAACCGTTTTGTTCCCGACCGCACCGAAACACACCGACTCCTTGAAGCCATTCATTCCGGACCTGAAGAGTCCGTCGACCCTAATGCTTCAGAGTCCACTATGCCTTCGGAAGAACCGGATGGCCCTTTAGCGGACGCGGGAAAGACAAGGCCGAAGCGCGCTCCGGGGACCGAGAGAAGGATAAGGCAAAAAGGCGGGTCGCGCGCTCCGGCTAGGCGTAGCAATAAGCGCAGCACCGGAGGCAAAGTGAGATAGATACCGAAGGGTTTATTATCAATAAATTTGATTAGTTTCATAACTTTACGCGAAAAGGTATTATGTGATATAATTTAAAAACCAGCCGTTAAACATTAGAAAAAGTGGGGCGACTGTCACTTTAAATTGATTAGATGTCAACGACGTTCTGTAATTATTCAACTTGGGAATTTGCATTTTTCACTTTGTGATAAAGTGCCGCCGATAGTTTTAGTTCAAAGGATTAGCCTTGGCGAAAAAAAGGGAAAGTCAATAAATACTTTAAGTGAGAGTTGTGGCGGACCCCATTTCCCGCGAGAAATGGCCGGTATTTATGTTTTAGGGCAAGGAAGACGTTTAAGGACGTTGATCGGGGGTTGACCGACCTCATACCTACGGTAGTGATCCCCGGGCGGCTTATTCTGTTGTATACGAGTGCGCTCTCGGCCACAAAAGGGGACTTACCTCTAGGCTAGCCAACTCGCGAGTCCTTTACTCCTTATTGCCCTACGGGCTTAAAATAGACAAGGCTCCGACGCTCGATTCTTTAATAAATACTTATACTTAAGACTTAGAGTACTTATCATACATTACATAACATAATGTCCACCAAAGGCGACGGTAGCCGCCCCTTGGTTGTCCTGTGGGGAATATATGAATAAGAACATATACAAAGGACTTTAACCCTAAAACAGGGGGCTTATGTTAAGCCCTACGGGAAAGGCCAAGACCCCCCTGCGGGGGTGACATCCCTTGGATTTTTTCCGTACCGACAATGAGGTCGTCTACGTAGTCTCCCAGAAAGCAATCGGCAAACGATCTCGAGCCTAGGCAAGAAAGGCTAGTTTTAAGAAGATTCGTCCCCTACGGGGCCGCATTCTGACGTTATATGGATTATAACGAACAGGCGACTATTGGGGTAAGAAGAGAGCAAACGGCGAATCCTCTCTGCAATGGGGCCACCCAAAAGGGGGCCTTCGATATTGGTAAAATCTACAAGCAAAAGTGAATCCAAACCATGTCCTGATCTGATTGAACTCGATAACTCCAATTGTTGATACCCTTGTTTTAGGTCTATGGAAGTCCAATACTTCTTTTTAGGTAGCCCCCACAACAACTTGTTACGATCCGACTGAATATGTTCACACAAACTATTCAAACAACGAAAATCCAGCCAAAGACCGCCTCCCAACGGTGAACCATCATGAGGTGCTTGCACGACGGGGGGACGTGTCTACTTTCTCTATGACTTTGGTTTTGATCATTTCGTCGCCTCTCGCCGCCGGGGCGAGGAGAGGTTTCAACCACGGATTCTTCGGCCGTCGGATGTTGCTTGTACCTTCAGCTTGTGGAATGGAATTTTGTCTTTGAAAGTTGAATTTGTCCACCCGGTAATGATTTACACAACCTAGTTCTTGGGCAAATACGGTAATTTCCTCTTCCTTTAAACCTTCCAATGAATCGAGGCCTAACGAGGGCAAGCGCAGCGAAGAATCCGCTGCTTCCGCTTCGCTTATAAACCCGGAGGGCCACCCCTCCGGGGGGGTTGGGGCAGCAAGCTACCCAGAACAGCCAACCCGCACCCTTGGGGGCGCACAAGCGGGGGGCCAACTGCTGCCCTTCTTGCCCGAAGGGCAGACCAGGGGGTTGCTTCCCTTATTGCTTCGCTGATGCTTCGCTTAAGTTTAGTACACCCCCTCCGGGGGTGGCCTTACCTCTTAGGTACTTAATTGAGATTGATACCGAAGGGTTTATTCTCCACGCCGAAAGACCAAGAGGCGGCTGAAGACCCCTGCGGGCTTATGAGAACCAATGAATTTTATTAGTTTCATAACTTATCGCACCCCCAAGATTTATCTAAAATTAACTGTATTTAAGCCCGAAAACAGGGGCGACTGTTAATTGTCCGCCGCGGCTTTGGTTAACATTAGCAAGGCTCGGTTTCCATGGGCGGATGCCCTGACGCCTCGACCCGTCGTGGGGGCAACCCTAGGCGGGTACCGAAAATAGGGGCGACACCCCCCAAAAAAAATAAAAGGTATTACTCCTTGGGCGTTCAGAACTCCCCCCTTGCGGGCGACCTGGTCTTGCATCTGATTGCCCCTTCCTTGAGTCCCCAGCGGGGCCACATAAGGGCATTCGGAGAGGGCAATGTTCGTTCTCTTTTTGTTGCTGGCTCTTCGCGAGCGGAGGTTCTCTTGGTCTTTCTCCTTTAACGCGTGGTCATTCTCGCTCTTCACGACTCGGTCTAGGTGTGTTGCCGAGCGAGGGTCCCTCGAAAGCCAATGTCCCCGCCACCACACAACGTCCGGGTTGGCTGGGGCATTTTTTCTGTACTTCGTGGCCCGGCTTCCCTAAGCCTCCGGGGAAAAAATTCGGCGGCGATGTCGAGGTTCTTGGTCTTTGCTTGGTTGATCGTTAGCGATCCCCGGGACGGGTAAACGCCCGCGGGGCGGAAACCCCTTTAAAGGAGCGGCAGGCCGTTACTTTTTTGTCCCCAGGGCTGGGGTATTCATTAGGACTAGGCCACCAAAAAAAGTTAGCGGCGCAGGGGTCTTTGGGCGGGCATATTTAGAAGAATATTGTGGTCCCCTAGGGGTCGCTTGGGTGTTACCGCTCCTTTAAAACCGTCGAGTTCCCTAGTAGGTAGCGGTTCCCCTTTGGATTCTTCGGGTGGGTATACTTCGTCCGACCAAAGACCAACCCGAGGAAATGAAATGAGTTGGTCTTTGAACGGCACGCCGTTTCATGTCTGAAAAACAGCTCGGCGGGACCGAGCGAGGGTGTTTTCCTAGGGGTTATTACCAACAACTAGGCCGAAGGTCAGCGGAGTCGTCGACCAAATGGTGTTCTCCGGGACGCGGGGCTTATCTTCGACGGCTAAAGGCAGCCGCCCCCTTGGTAGCTTGTAAGTTTTAATCCAGAAAATAAGAACAAAACAGTCCAGCTGCAGGTTCCCCTACAGCTACCGTGTTACAACTTCATTCAAATTGAAACAATTGGGTTGAACCCCAAAACGCCAGAGGCGCATGGTGGGGGTCTTAACCAACTGTATCTTTTCGAACGTGATGGGCGGTGTGTGCACAGCTCAGTGACCGATTCACCGGGGCGACATGTTCCCCGATTACTAGCGACTCCTTCTTCAAGAGGTCGAGTTGCAGACCACTATCCGAACCAGCGAGTTTTTTATGGGTGAAGACTAGTCTCGCTAACGTAACACACCTGTCGCCCAGTGCATTGGGGCCATGATGACTTGAAGTGATCCCAAGGGCTTTTCGCAGGTGTTTTTGGGGTTTCGTTCGTTGGTGGAATTAACCAGACAGCTTGTGCCACGAACTGACGACAGCCATGCAGCACCTGAGGTCACCAATGGTGTGGTGTTAGCAAGCACTGGTGAGGTGTCTCGCGTAGTGTCGAATTAAACAGCATGTTCCGCCGCTTGTTTGAGCTACCGCCAATTCCTTTAGGTTTGAGTCTTGCGACCGTAGTTCCCAGGCGCCCCTGCCGCACAACTTAAAGGAACGACGACACGGCGCTTCCCAAGGTCAGGTTCCGCCCGTAGGCCCCCGGCGGGTTAGAAAACCCGCACTCCCGAAGGAGCGAGCGTTCAACCCCGGATAATAAGCGAAGCATAAGCGAAGCAATACGAAGCAACCCGGAGGGTAAGCGAAGCAATAAGCGTAGCCCGCCCCACAAGGGGGGGCAACCCGGAGGGCCCCCAACCCGCCCCGGAGGGCAAGGGGGGACCCACCCGGAGGGGCCCGCCAAGGGGAGGGGAAGCCCGTAGGGCGGAACCTTCGCCGCTTAAGCGGGGGTTGCCGGCCTCAGCGCCATGAATGCGGGTTGGGGTTTTTGACGGCGTGGACTACTGGGGTATCTAATCCCATTGGCTCCCCACGCTTCCGCGCCTCAGCGTCAGGTATGGGCTGTGGCCGCCGCCTTCGCGTTTGTTCGTCCGGAGTATATCAGTGAATTTGACCTCTCCACACCCCATTCAACGGCCGTAGTGTTTGCCCTCCTCAATCAAACCAACGGGACTAGCCTAATTGGCCGACCGTTGGCTTAAAGCCTACGCGCCCAGCCCAGTTATGTCGGATAACGCTCGCCCCCACCGTATTACCGCGGCTGCTGGCACGAAGTTTGCCGGGACTATTGATATGAGTTTTACAGAAATCCTTCTTCACTCACGTGTAGTGGCTCGATCAAGCTTGCGCTCATTGTCGAAGTTTACCCACTGCTGAAATTACTCTGTGGACCGTGTCTCAGTTCCACCGTGGCCGTACCATCTCCCAACACGGCTAAGCATCCTGGGCTCGGTAAGCCATTACCCTACCGACAACCTAATGCTATATGAGCCCTTCTCCCGCCCCCGACCGGCGAAGGTTGTCCGCCCCCCAAGGGGGCCTTCTCCTATCCAAGCGGCGGTAATTTGGGAGCTGAGCTAGGTAACCCATACATTACTCACTCGTGCGCCAATTTCACCCGGGCCGGGTGAAATAGACTCGCATGTGTTTATACCCTACACCAGCGTTCATCCTCAGGCAGGATCAACCCGATTTTACAATCTTTAACTATGGTACCCATCCTTAGACTTCCGCCACGCTCCCCGCTTTATGGACTTATGGACTTAATGGACGTCTTGGTCTTTGCTCACTGCGTGGCCAGCGGGTCACGAGGGGCGACCTTATACTTCGGCCTAGAGCCGGGAGAACAAGCAAGGGAGATGTAGTCCGCCCCTGCGGGGCAACAACTCTTCTCTTAATGTTGATTGACGCCTCGACCTAGTTTGGGGTAACAAACAGTAGCAAGGTGAACTCCGCCCTCGCCCCCCGAAAAACAAGAATAAGAAAACGCTAAAAGTTTTTCTATGTGAGTGAGGTGACCCGACCCCCTGGGGGCTCATTATCTATCAACGAAAAATATACGTTTTTACCGCTCGGCGTTAGCCAGCTCAATTCGTAACAGACCTTTTACACCAGCATGTTGATTTCCGAACCAATACACCACAACAACTTCAACGGTAGCCCCAGTCACTAATTCTTTTACTTACATGCTTACTTCAAGATCCTGCGAATTAGTAAAACACACCACCCCGGGCCCTATCTTTACATCGACCGATAACTTGTAGGTTTGTCGCCCGCAGGGCGTTATCAAAGTTTAACCTTTGTTTTATTGTCTTATTATGTTATGAGCCATACGAGCAAAGACAACGCCCCAACCAACACCTTAGACTTCGAATGAAATCAAGTTCGGGTTATCAGATGTATAAATTACTATGTGATTTTGAGTGACATTCAGGTGACCCCCTGGGGGCTTTCAGGTGAAGATCTTTTGCATTGACACCATCAACAATTATAGAGTTGTTCCTTCCAGCCAGCCAGAAGGAGTTATTTTATTAGCACTATGGTTTTCGTTTCGTAGTGCACATTAATATTTCCCAATTCATGGAAGCCCTTCGTGTTATTTGCAAAATTACTAATTGTTTAATTTTTTCTGAAAGCCAACTTATTGCCTACTGGATGAATTACACTGCTAAAACGACCACAATCGTTACATTGCTGTAACCGTACCGTTTCGTCTAATACATAAGCATCTTCATTGGAATCGTAGTAAGCTAGTTAGCTAGCTTCTGGCCATTAATTTTAACGACACAATCCTTTGTGGGCTGGCTAGCGCGATAAAGCCGGGGCGTATTTCCATTCTTATAATTTTCACTTGCTCTTGGTCTAGGTGTAGGTGTGTTGGTGGTAAACCTACTTCCAGTTTATTGGATAGATTTTAATACTTTCCCTTTATTAGTAATATTAATGCCGGTCACATGAAGCGGGGTCCCCCTAATGAAACTCTCTTAGACTGAGGTGTTGGCCGTCGACCCTCGACCTCCTCCCAAGCAAAAAATGTTCATATTCTCCCCTAAAATTTGGTGATCCGATCTCAAGGTGTTGGTTGGCCGTCGACGACCGCGACTCTAAAGCCCGCTGCCTCGAAAGGCAGAGGTACCCCCCGTCGTGGGGGGGCGACAAGGGAGATGTAGTCCGCCCCTGCGGGGCAACAACTCTTAATGTTAACCAAAGCCGGGCGGACAATTAGCGTGGCCTCCTTCGCCGGAGGTTCTCTCGGCTCCCCGCGCTACTTTACCCCGGAAAAAGGCCCTGGGGGTCCCCGGAGAAATGCCCCCACGGCCTACGGGGGCTAGGGGTTCTAAACAAGCCCTGCCCCACGGCCTACGGGGGCTAGGGGTTATTTATGTTAATTGTCCGCCCGGCTTTGGTTAACATTAGCAAGGCTCGGTTTCCATGGGCGGATAACACCCTGTTTTCGGTACCTTGTGGGGCAAGCCTAGGCGGGTACTTAACCCCAAGCCGGCGGGTTTACCAAGGTGTTGGCCTCCCCAGCGGACTTTTTGTTACCCCGGAGAAATAAATCTAAACCACCGTCTCTAGCCTAGGCAACACCCAACCCTTTAGCTCCATTGGACAAAATATTTGATGCTTTTCCCATGGATGTCCTGATTCTCTCCCGTCGACTCGTGTCGGACACCATAGATGACCACAACCAGGTTGAGCCCTAGGACACCATAGATGACCACATCCCCGGGTGACCTTCCCCCCGGAAGCAAATTCCGTGAAACTCCATGATCTCTCGCGGGAAGCACTTCTCTAAGATCATCTGTAATGGCGTTGGCTGGCGGGGACGATGCATCGAATCCATGGGCGATCATGGAAGGATAATCAGTGACGGCGGAAGGGCCCATCCACCGAGTTCGCCCTCATAGGACAGGCCTTTGCTAGTACCAGAACCAGAAATGTAGTCACTCCAATCTGATATTTTTTTGATCCCATGAAAGTTGATTGCTTTTAGACACACTTTTGGGCTGCTTTCGCTTTGGCTAAGTATAGCTGGAACCCGATGTTCTACCAACGCATTGAGCTCTTTGATCACTCTTAAAGAGCTCGATTTGCATCTAGTTTTCTTTGATCTACATTATAACTTTGTGCAGCTTGGTTCCCAAAGATCTATAATGTCGTCGATGAGGTCGCCCGTCGGGTCCATTTCTTTCCATAAGTCCCCCACGACGGGGGATCAGCCACATCTGATTAAAATTTTCGCTGTTGTACTAAGTTCTAGTGGGTTTTGTATACTTTGCTCAGCTCCCGGGCTTCGAAAGACATTTTTGCGAGCTACGCTGGAGAGGAAATGAGTCGCTTCGAAAGGCCAACACCTTATATGGGGCAAAGCCAAAGCTGTTTAAAAACAAATCGAGGCGGGGAAACAACCCAGACTGGTCAAGTTGGGAAAGGTTAACCCCCACGACGGGGGGACATCGCCTTTGAATTCGCGGTGCGGGTACATCGAAATTGTTAACCTCATCTTTCCTATCCCAAGAAGTTTAACTTCTTAAAAAATTTTGATTTTCTCTACAGTAAACATTAAACGGAAAGGTTAAAGACAAAAAAATCCCTAAGGAAGGTTCGTTTTAAAGGACCGAGTCGTGAAGACCCGGACGACACGGCGGAAAACATTAAACGGAAAGGCTTTAATGAACGACAAAAAGATGATAGACAGTTTTGCGCGTATTCTACTCTCGACTTTTTTGCAGTTGTAAGGTTAATAACAACAAACAAGCCAAAGACCAACAGGGCGGAAAAGCTTCACCCTAATCGCCAAAAGAACGCCAAAAACACAGACGCGTACAACCTTCCTTAAAGACCTTTTGCCAAGAAGGGAGTCGGAAACGAAGGCGCTGGGGCTTACCCTACAACTTACTTTTGCCTCCTCGTCTCAAAGAGAACTAACGATTTGGTCACCCCCCCCACAAGGGGGGGGTGTCCGAAATATAAAGATAGTGTGGGATTTCCTTACTGTTCAAAAACACAGTTAAGCTTAAAGTACTACCAGTTCTTTCTCCTTATACTACATACTACTGGTTGTTCCCTAGAGGCGCTGGGGCGCTGGGCATATTAAAGTTTTACTACAAAAACATTATTATTATTACTACTTTCATTCATTTTTTACAACAAGTTTTTATCCAAGTTACATACAGTACAGTTGCCAAGGCTAGTTGCCTAGGCTAGTACACCCAAGTTCTTGTTCGAGTTACCTACAACGTACAGTAGTACAATTACAACTTATCCTACTACTAATCTTTCTCTTGTTATTACTGTTACTGTTCTTACAGTTAGTTCTCCCCCCTCGCGGTCCTTTTACAAGACAATACAAGAAGTTCTCTCAGTTTTTAACCAAATTCTAACCAATTATTGCCTCCGCCTTCCTGTTTATTGGTTATCTATCTTGTTTTTAAGTACAACTTCGAGCAGCAGTCGTCACTTTATTCCAAAACCTTTATGTTGTTATGTTCATCAAGTTACTCAAAAAAAACTTTTCACGTCAATCCCAAGCGATACCCAGAACAGCGGGTTAGGCCTTGGTCTTTCCGAGCTTCTAATAGTTTTTTTCCGGGCGCCGGACTGAAAGTAGTCTACGGGGCTTCCAGAAACACTTTAAATATGAAACTGAAAAGCTGAAGCACCGTCCCGTCTCTCGGGTCTGATAACCCGCCTTATTGTTGTTAATAAGCCCCCCCGTCGGGGCGGAACAATCAGTAACCCGAAGGGCAAGCCCCGAAGCGGGTTCCGACCTAGGACGAAGTATTCCTGACCTTTGACTTTATTATGACGTGGTGAGCGAGCCTTTGATTCTCTAAAACATCGAGGCTTCTCGCGAATTGTTGACTTTATAAAATAAAGGTTTTAGGTATGTATTCACCGAAACAAGTACCGATCTCCTAGCTTTTGGTGGCACGAAGGGAAAGCCATTTAGATGATCCAAAGTTCGAGAAACGTCGAGGTGAAGTCGACGGCGTTCAAAGACCAAGAGGAGGTTCTCACGCTCAAGCGGGGCCTACGGTGCCCCGTAGGAGTCCGCCCCCCCACGGGGGCTTATTAACAAACCGGAGTTTTTGTTGCCCCCACGACGGGGGGACGAAAGGGGGTACCTTCTAGGCATCCCGCGGCGTGGTAAAGGCCAACACCTTTCGGCGTGGTTCTTCGTCCTGTCCTTTACGAGTCAGTGCTTGCCCAGTCCCCCCGTCGTGGGGAGGGTATCCGACCTTTGCCGAAGGTACCCAGGGGGCAGGCGGTCAGGGCGACAAAGGACTGTTGCACAACCACTTTGGTCAAGTTTATCCATCATCCAAAGGCAACAACTTTTGATGATGTGTCTAGGATAAAGGAGACAACATTATTCGACGGGCTGGCTCGGTGCTTTTATTTCCTTAAAATAAATTCCTCGACGATTAAATTAAAGACTCTCCCCAGCAGCTGTTGCTGATTATAAAGGGCGGGTGATAGTTGGTCTTTTCATTTAATATACCGACCGCGGCAACACTTGCAATAATGAGGTTAAGTCGACGCCCTGTCGGGCGACCTGCGGCTTTGGTTAACATCGGCGGGGAGAGAACCTCGCGGTCGTTGGCCTTCCGGGTTGCGAGCCAAGGCTCCTTGGTCTTTGTCCGGGTTCAAGTCCGCCCTTCGCCGGAGATTGGCCGACGGCGGAGCAACCCCTAGTAGCTTGTTAGTGGCAAATCCATAAAAGCTGCCCGGGGGCTGAACGAACAAGCGCTTACCGTCATTGATTGGCCGCTTTAAGGGACTATAAAATAAAGATTTCCACAAAGGTATTTATCATACGGGTGAACCCCACGACGGGGGAGCCCCGAGTTGGTCTTTCTTCCTGTGGGCGACTTTGGTTTAGGGTTAGTTAAGCTAAAGCACCTCGGCCCCATTTTTCGAGAGCAGTTTGGCAGGAAGGCACGGATACATACAAAGGAGTGAATGATGTCCTGCAAAATTTCCCAAGATGCCTCTCCTACAAAGGCCGGACCATGTATGTTCAGCCCTATGGGCGTATTCTTCGGCTTAAGCATATTTACTAACCCGAGCGACGTCCGACCCCTGCGTAGCATACCACGAAGTCGACGGTTAGGCGTCGCCCACGCTTAGGTAGGTCCGCCCGTAGGCCTTATCCCTAGGGGGGTCGCACAGCCTTTGGACCATTTGCGAGTTTCAGCAAATCTACTAAACCCATCCCACGACGCGGGTGCCACTCGAATTCCAAAGTGCCACCACAATAATCTAAAGTGTATGATAACGTCATGTGCAAAGACCAACTCCCATGCTTTGTCAGAAGGGAAGGCTGGAGAAGCGAGCGAGCGAGCGAGCGAGCGCTGTTGGTCTTTCAAATGGAAAGACCAACAGGCGGTTTAGGCTAAAGGCTTACCGAGTTGGTCACCTAGGATATGCCCCCCCTTGTGGGGGGAAACAAATGGCGCTTACACTTTCACAAATTGTTGCAAGCCCGTGGTTGTCGCACGGCGTTTCACCCAAAGAGGGCCTTTCGTAAGCCAAGCCCACGTTAACCCCCACAAGGGGGGACATCCTTGCGTCGGCTGCTCGCTATTATAGCTTATTCGTTTTTTTCCATATAATAACAACGAAACAGTCCTGAGTACAAAGAAGGGAGGTTCCTACGGGCGTATCCTGGGTTCTTCACCTATGGGCTTTTTTGAAGAGTATAACCACGGGAGTATACAATGTCCCTCCCGTTAAGTCATGTCTCCGGCGCGCCGGACCGGGTCCTTTAAGAAGCAAAGACCAACTGCGGAAAGGCCAACACAAAGTTAGGCTTCCTCTTCGGCGTTCCTGTGCATGTCTTCGCCGTCCCTGGGCGCACTAAAATCAAAGTATTAACCTCCTCGAACCACGGGGGGCGTGAGAACGGATGCATACGCAATTTAAAGGACCAACCCCCCGATGGTTCCCCAGCCAACCAACTGCGGCTTTACCAACCTTCTTTTGGCATGCTAAAAAGTCGTACGTCGAATGGCTTAGCGCTAGGTTGTCGGCGGTTAGTTATCCTAGAAGAATCCATCGACCGAAGTCCACGATCCCAGCCCTAGGCTACCTAGCGCGCTCGTCCACGTAAGATGTCACCCGGCACGGGAACAAATTGTGTACGTCTTCGCCCTACGGGCACGGGGTCCGCAAGACCCGAGAGCAACTTCCGTCGAAATGCGAGGTCGAATCAAACGAAACCCGCAGTTTTTCAAAAAAAAACTCCGGGGCTTCCCCCCACCCGTCGGGGCGTTCAAAGCATGTGAAGGTCTAGCCCCCCTTGGGGGCCTCGGGAGCCGAGAGAACCCTTTTCGCGGGTGGCAAGAATACGGGTAGGCTTATACAGCGCCTGGGTCAGCTTACGGTTTAACGGGGCGACCGCCATCGTTCGTAGACATAAAGGGGCGCCGGTCGGGCGCTGCGGGGAACCTTTCGGGAATGACGGGAATTGAACCCGCTTCTCTGATGTGACAAACCAGCGCTCGAACCATCCAAGCCCCATCCCCGTTTTAGCAAGGCCTGAGTCGAGTCTTCGCCGGGGGGACCCTTTTGGGCCCGGGGCCTCCCCTTTGCTTGGATGTGGCCTAGGATATGATATCAAACGCCCAAGGGCGACCTCATAGGGGTATCATATCACCCCTTATTACCCCTCTGAATGTTGAGGCCTAGGCCACAATAATATCTGGGGCTCAACCTCCGGATACTGCGGGACCAAAGGTCTAGGCCCGAAGGGCCGGAGTTTAGACCTAACCTAGGCCGGACCGCGTATGTGTTGAGTATACTGCGTACGACGCTCATAGGTCACCTCGTCTGAACCTTTGGTCGACGCCGCAGTTGCCTGGGTTAAGCCGCCCTCGGAAAGGCCAAGAGATAACCTCATTCACCTTCCTTCCTAAGGGGCCGTCGTCGTGAGTTTTGACGAGTTTCGAGGAGTTGGCCGACACCTAGGTGACATCGGATCGCCGTCCGGATACCAACAAAGCCCCCGATAATACCGAAGGAAACCTCATGCCGGGACTCCTGCTGTTAGCCAGTGAGTTTTAGGACATCGTTACGGCTTATTAGGCTTAGGCCGGAAAGTCATTCGATAGAGGTTAATGTGGCCTCGGACGTCCATCGTGACCAAAACCGTCCGAGGCCAGGTCTAGCCCTAGGGAGTCCCTGCGGGCCAAAAAACCAACACCTGGTGTCCGGCGGGGAGGGATAAACAACGCTAGCAACGGCTTGTTGGTCTTTATACATGCGCTCCTAGTTTCGCAGGGGACTCTACTAGAACGATGTCCTACGAGCTCCGACGCCCGCAAAGCCCGTAGGTCGCCAAGCAAAGACCAAAAGCGGCGGGTTCGGTCTTCACGACTCGGTCTTTCTCCTAAAGCCCCGACTAAACGTCCGCCCCCCGTCGTCGGGCTAGACGGAGGACCTTACACGCAAAGCTTGGGTATCCGCCGCCGGTCACCCCGATAAGCCGCTAAGAGGAGAGCCTCTAGGCAACTAGTTTTTCAACCTTGTTTACTAGGTGGCCGACTCACGAAGCAACCCAAATGTCCCCGAAAAAAACAGCCAAGTCGTTGGTTGCCCCTGCTTGGGAAAGGCTTCCCCAGGTTAACTCCGCCCCACGACGGGGGCGTCGACATCGTTTGGTCAAGGCACCGAGACGGTTTCCCCGGTTGATCTCCGGCCCGGGCACATGATCGAGGGGTAATATGATATGCCTGGGAAAAGACCAAGGTGGCCTGGCCCCCCTCCGGGGGGACTTCTTGGGCGGTCTTCACGACTCGGTCTTAGGTCTAGGTGTAGGTGTGTTGGGGCTTCCGGGGTCGGCCAGCCAACTGTTATAGGTCTTCCACATCATGACTAAGCTTCGTCCTATCCAACCTAGGTTCTCTCGCCGCCGGGGCGAGGTTGGATAGGAGAAGCCGGGGTCCTACGAGCCCCCCAAAAAAACCCGGAGGGCGTAGCGCTTAGTGACCTAAGTTCAAAGGGCAATCGGATTCACGCCCGGGGCGGAGAACATAGACAACGCCAACACACCTACACCTAGACGCGCGCAGGCCCCGGATTGTCCCGACGGGCGACCTCTCAGACCGCCGGTCGGGCTAAGACCCCTCGCCCCGGCGAAGCGGGGGTCGTGAGGACCCTGAAGGTCCGACCCCTGCCCCCCTTCGGGGGTACCCCGTAGGGGCATGCGGGGCTTATCAGGCGAGCCGCTCATAGTTTTTATCAAAAGTTGCTTAAAGTTCGTTTTATAAAATGGGGCGCTGATCGGGATTGACCGTGCCCAAACCTGGAGCTCCAATTTTATATCCGCATACGGGGATGCGCTTTACCGGCGAGGCCTTTCGGGTTAATGAATGCATCTGATTGCCCCGCCCGTTTGGTTCGGGTCTATCCGGCCTTGGCCGGAGGAGTTGACCCCATAAGCCCTTCGGGAGGCTTCGGAGAGGGCAATATACTGTCCATCGGCTAGTGTTTTGGCACGTGATGCGAGATGAAAGGCCAACAGCCGGTCTCGCCGATAGCCGGCGGTAACAAGAACCCGCCCAAAGGCCGGGAAGAGATCCGACCCCCCGGGGGCCTTTTTTTCCCTCCGGGCGACTTACCCTTCAGGGCAGGACCATTTACAAATACGCTGCAGCAAATCATTATTATTATGGCTACCATATGTCACCGTTGGTGCCGGCTGGGCTGTAAGGCCTTACCGGGCCTGGGCGTGGGCGTATAAATTATATATTTATTTTTTGTTAAAAAACTTTCATATATGGGGAGGCCCTCATAGGAGGGCCGCAAAGGTAGGGTGGGTGGGGTATCTGCTGCCCTCCAGCCGGAGGCCCCCGGAGGGCCTTCAGGCCGATGGAGTTGTTTCCGAAGGTAAACAAACATCTATTCCGAAGGTAAACAAACATCTTTTCCGAAGGTAAACATCTATCCCTTCAGGGTCCGCCCTTCGGATCTCACTTTGCCTCCGGTGCTGCTCAGTGCAGAATTGCGAGGGTTTATTCGTTGAAAAAGATTTAGGCATATCAGGCGGGCCCGCTTAGACTTCCGCTTGCACGCGGTTGATACGCCCGTAGGGCTGAAAATGGGAGGTCACCGTCACCCTGGTGTTGTTTTTTTCCGCTTGCGGCGTTTAGAAGGTACGGGCAGGCCAACAACTAAGCTCAGAATTTCTTCTTTGGTGGTTCCGGCAGTGCTTATGTCACGGGGCACCACTGGAAAGACCAAGAGCAGCTTCACGTGCATCTTTTATTTCCTTAAGGTGGCCTAGGACTCCGTAACTCGACCAATAATAGTTTCCTTCGACAATTTTGCCGACAGTGTGGAATCCAACGGCAGCGGCAGTGATTTGCGACATTTTGGTCATCACCGTGCGAAATAGACTTGCTGAGGGATGACGCCCGCGTTTCTTCAAAATCTCTACTGCATAGCGAAGCTATGCAGTAATCATTTACACGTTGACTTTTTAAAAGAATGTAGTTAACAAACACTAGTTCGACGGGTAATAGGGTAAACCGAGAAGGCGCACTTTAATGGCCATGAAAACGTTAACCAGAAGCCGGCAAAAATGGAGTTTATGGAAAACCCTTGGGTTGTCAGGAATTTATTGAATTCCAATAAATCACAAACGTTCAAGCCAATAACTGAAATAATGGACCATAAAACCAAACGACTTACAATAGGGTGAAGTAAGGTGAAAAAATTAACAAATGAGGTGAGGTATATATAAAAGCTCAAGCCCCAAAAAACAGTTTGCCTTGGCCTTGTGCCTACGTTGACAGCCAGTCATAGCTGGTATGCTATCAGGTCTGCAATAAGAACCCGGTTTTGCCGAGCCGGACACTATGCATCCCACCTCGACCAATTTTTGTAACACAACAAACTGAATAAAATCTACTTGTAGTGGAAAGGGCATGCGAAAAAACGCCAGGAAACGCCCGTAGGGCTGAAGAAGTCCCCTGCTGCGCGTCCACCTTCGGAGCATAAGAGCGACACCATAGGTGACCACAATACATTGAAACGGTTACGGCGGTAGGTCGCCCCCAGGAGACGCCCGTAGGGCTGAACCTTGTTTAAGTTTTTTACCATTTCACATGAATATTTGACGACAGTTCTAATCTGCGGTTTATTCCCGGCGGGAATTGAACCCGCTCCCCCGCCTCGAAAAGGCGATGTCCTCACCATTTAGACCACAGGAACACGCGGCGACCGACGGCTGCTAAATACCCAACGGCTCGCCCTAGGGCGGACGCCTATAGGAGAGAGTGCCCTTCCCCCCAGATATTAACCCGCCGGGCCCCCCGTCGTGGGGGGAAAACAACCCCCGAGCTAGGCCTGGGGTCCTATCCAACCTCGGCGCGGCGGGGAGACGGCGGCGAGACGGCGGGGAGACGGCGGCGAGAGAACCTAGGGCTATGAGGGCCAGGAGGGGTAATATGATTGCGGAAGCAAACACCGCCCCCCGTCGTGGGGGGAAGACCAACACATCGGAAGTCACAACCTAAGGTGAACGAACAGCTGACCTCCCTCCTATAACTAACGCCCGAAAAAACGGGGCGAAGAAAAGACCAACAGGCTTTGGCTGAACGGGAAAAACCCCTTCCGTCTAGTCTAGGCAACTCCCGTGGTCTGTCGGCTTTTAGGCCAACCGACTCCGCCCATGTCTGACAAGCAAGCCCTAGAGCCTGCCTCGCGACGTAGGTTGTGACCAAAGACCCCCACGACGGGGCGTCGACCTAGGTATAGGCCCGAAGGGCCGGAGTCTCGTCGGTCTTCGGTCTTTGCCTTTGCCGGGCCTTGAGTGGAGTGAGAGCCGAGAGTAACATATTCTTAAGGGGGGACGGCTTCTTCTGGCGGAAAGCCGGAAAGAAACGTCGCCCCGCATGCTTTACTATGCACTCTCTTAAGCACGGTCTTGCGGGAACGCCGAGGGTCAACTCTACGCCCTAGACGACCTTGTTAGCATTGTGACCACGGGGCTTCCGCGACACATTTAGTAAGTAAGAAAGAAGAAAGAAGGCAGTTGGCTAGCCTAGACGAAGTATACCTTCCGCCCTAGGCAAGCCCGCAGGTGTTCATTGGCTTAGGTATACGATAAGCGCTGGCGCAAAGATGTGGCCTCGGACGTACTCGACCTTCTTTGGGTGTTCCTCGAAGAATAACAAGTCGCCCCCAGGGTTCGGCCGCCCCACCCTCAGCACTATGTCATGGTGTTTTTTTATCCGGGTTCACAGTACTACGACGCTCGTTGTGTAGCCAAAAAAAAACTCGCCAACCCGTGGTCGGCGTCCCCGCTGGTCGGTCCTCTTTGGCACTGTCGGGCGGCGTTTAGAGGACGAAGTAAAAGGCGTCCTCGGCTTCGCCGGACTTAAATGGAGGAGTTGGTCTCGCCCGCCCATGGGTTTTTCGCACCACATTCATTCCCCGGTGGCTTACGCGGAGGCAGGCCTCGAACCTGCAACCTTCGGAACATGAGTCCGACGAGCACACCAATTGCTCCTCTCCGCGTATTAGTAGCCCAACGTTTTGTCACCGCTTCGCGGTGTTCTTTATCCGAAGGCCCTATCCACGGGGTGGAGTTCCCCGAAAAAGGTTGTCACAGGTCCGGAGTTAACGTCTTAAAAACGTGTACACCTTCAAACTTAGCTTTAGTGATTACCAGAGGTTTGGCGCTCAGAGTCCTTTCGTACCACCTTGCGCTAGACTGTGAATCACCGAACAGAAGAGATAGGAACCGAACTGTCTCACGACGTTCTAAACCCAGCTCACGTACCGCTATAATGGACGAACAGTCCAACTCTAGGCACCTTCTTCAGCACCGAGCTGCGATGAGCCGACATCGAGGTGCCGAACGATCCCGTCGATGGGTACTCTCGGGGACCACCAGCCTGTTCATTATGTTACCGTGAGGCCATTTAAGCCAACACTTCAGCGAGTTTCCCCGCTGCTCAGACTATGTCTTCAACGGGAGCCGCTTAAAGTCTTTCCCCATGCCATGGTTGTGGCTTTCGCATCCAAAGCCCTAGGTTCGTCTCGGCAACAAAAACCCAACCCGCCTAGGGCTTCGCCGAGAATGGACCGAAGGGCAGGGAAAAAAAATCTTGTGGTCGGTCCTCATAGTTGGCCTTTCCCTGGGTATTCTTATGCTCGGGCGGATGCTCGGGCTCCCGTTGCTGGGCGCTCGTGGAGCGATTATCGCTTTGGAGGCTCACGCTCTAGTCGTTGAACGTTCTTACCGCTGCGGCAATAAAGTCGCCTAGGCGTTGTTCCCCGTCGAAACACCAGGAAGCGGGGAACCTCAGCCGCTTTCAACACGACGCCCGAAAACCCCCCGAATATGACCCCTCGACACCAAGGTTATCCCGCGGACCCCGGGACGCCGGCCCTTACCGGGCGATACCTTGAACAAGGTTCCGTCGCCACGGCCTAAGAACGGCAGTTTTTTTTTGGGGGACGAGTCCCGCAGGCCACATTTTCATGTCTTCGGGAGACCCGCGACGAGAGGTGTTAGGTAATGTCGCCGGGAAGCCCAATGATCTCCCCAGCGCAGGGGAACCCCGAGCGGACATGGTTCGGGCGGTCCCGTCGACACCTACCCCCCTAGGGGGCCCCCCTTAAGATAAGCCTTCGGCGGAACCTCGAGAGCTCATATAATAAGGGCTCATATGATATCCGGGGGGAGAACCCAGTCCGTCGCTTCGCGGTAAGTTATAGGTAAGCTACGCGTAACGCCTTCGGGCTAGTAGCCGAATAAGCCCGCCGTGTCTGTCACTCACCTCCCCCTCGGGCCTACCCAAGATCGGTAAGCTTCGCTGCAAATTAGCATAGAGCAACGAGTCCGAAAGGCCCCTTGTCTTGTCTTTCAAAACAAAAGCAGCCGCACCAAAACGCACCAAGACCAAGAGGACGTCGGTCGTCGTTTCACCTCATTAGCCTTCTTGCAATTCACCCAGTTTTCCGTGTTTATAGACTACTCACTGTTAAACCATGAATAATTCCCCTACCCCTAAGCCACACCGCGACCCAGCCAGCATACGACGTGCCGGCGTACCAGTAGGCTAGCCAATTTTTAAGCGCTGTTGGTCCTGCGGTTGGCCTTTTTCGGACGAATGGCTTCGAAGGTTATCCCAACCCGAAGGCCGGGCATGGTTTGCCCCAGGGCCGCTGGGGGTCAACCTGGCCTTTACACATTTTTGTTGTCTACCGTACACGGGTCTTCAGCAGACACGGGAACAACTTTTCATCCCCGGCGTACCTTTGATCCGTTGTGCGCAACCCCCGGCCACCGGGAGGTTGCGGCTCACTACAACTGTCTGCAAATAGTCAGACCCAGGTTGAGGTGTACCTCTTCCTGTCAGGCGCCAATGCTGTTGCGCTTCCACTTGTGTGGTGGCACCTTCGCACGCTCCCGTTACTCTTTTGGAAGTGTCCGCCCCAGACAAACTACCCGCCAACCACGTCTCTTTGGGAGGGATCACCTAGGTGTCGCTTTTGTATGTAGCCGAGACACACTAGGTGACATCGTCTCCTGGCCCCCCCTATGGTAAAAGTCGAACCCCCAAAAGGGATACCAAAAGTACCATGGGGGTATGATTGGTTATAGTCAAGGTGCACGGGGTCTTTACGTCTTCTTCCGTTCACTTCGCATCTTCACGAAGAATTCAATTTCGCCGAGTTCCCGCTGGAGACAGTTGAGCAGTCGTTACACCTTTCATGCAGGACGCCAATTAAGCGTCTAGGAACTTCGCTACCTTTGGACTGTCAGGGTTACAGCCGCCGTTGAGCTGGCCTTGGGCAAGCCGACGCCTAGGACAAAAAGACCAAGACGAGGCGGGCCCTTCAGTTACAGCCACTGGGCAGGTGTCACACTCTATACAGCGTGTGATGTACACTTTGCAGAGTGCTAGGTTTTTAGTAAACTGTCGCTGCTCCGTCCCCCTCTGGGGGAATACCTTTTGCCGAGTTCCTTCAGCGGGATTCTCTCGTCATTTTGACGGCCCACCTGTGTTGGTTTTGGTACGGTGCTCTATGCGGTTCTTTTCCAGATTATATGAAACCCGCAGCCCTTCCTCCCACGCCGAACTTGGCCGCTAGTTTCCCCAAAGCCCAGGTCGCTAGATGTCAGTCTCCGCCCCCCGTCGTGGGGGGCTAGAGGAACCTAGGCTAGGTGTAAAAACCACACCCCGTGTCATGGAAGAAAGGGGGGTGGGAACCACTTTGGCGTTTTGGGTTCCTCCTGCTTGAAAAACAACCCCCCCATCGGGGTGATTGACTTCGCTTACCGTCGGACCAACGCGATCGATCCAGTCCCTTCCCCTTCACAACATAAAGTGCTAAGGGGCCGATTACTTACTGGGACGACCATCGGCGCCCAGAAAACCTTAGGCCAAATGCTCCAGTGTTTCACTGAAGTTGTGCTACTCATGTCAGCATTATCACTTCTGATCGGTCAGAACGTTTTGCTACCGCCCCCCCACAAGGGGGCTCATCGTTTCGGGAGAGTGTCACACCCGTGCATTTTTGGCCTCTGAGCGCTAGGCCAGTGCGCTATTACGCTGTTTTAAAAAGATGGCTGCTTCCAAGCCCACTTTCTGGCGGTCACGGCTGCTCCTTTTAGCGGCCTTTTCAGTACACCCTTTAGGGCCCTTAACGGATGATCTGGGCTGTTTCCCTTTTGACCCCCTACCTTGGGGCAAGGGGTCTGTGCGCTGAATCTTCTAGGCAACCGAGTCAGGGGCGGTCCCCGAAAAAAACAGGGTTGGGGGGCACGACCTTAATGTGTTCGACCCGAAGACGTTGGGGGGGGCTTTCTTTCGACGACTAAAATGTCCCCGGGGGGGTTTGCCTTCCTGCTGGTATTGATAACTTACTAAGGGTAAGGATTCCTCCTTTACCTTAGTTGTCTACACCGAACAGTTATATTGTTCACAGCACTCTACCTCAATAGATTTCGCAAAAAACCAGCTATTTCCCAGTTTGATTGGCCTTTCACCCCTGGCCGCTCATCTTCGCCGCCTTTTGCCACAGACGTGCGTGAGGTCCTCCGGCGCCCTATCGGTCGCGTTCAACCTGTAAGCGGCCAGCTCACTGGATTTCGGGTCTGTTTCCTGGGACCTTGGCGCCCTGAATACACATCGCGATAATCTTCGCCTCCACCTAACGGCTTAAGCATTTGCCCCAGAAAACAACTCGCTGACCCATTATACAAAAGGTACGCCGCCCAACCCCTCTCCAAATGTGAACGTCCTAGCAACCTTCATAGGACTTCGACGCGGTCAATGGATCAGTGCGACAGCCATACTCCCACGAGTTTCAGTGTCTATTTCAACCGCGATCCGCGTGCTTTTCACCTTTCCCTCACGGTACTCGTTCACTATCGGTGTTTGCTGCCCATCGTCATGTGGGAGGTTCCCTACAACAGCTTTGACGCCCAGGGTACATCCAGGTAAGGGGCTTTCACCCGCTATGGCGCCAAGGTTCCCTCTTAATTCGCGCTAGTTGATTCTCGCTTGGCGAAGCCGAAAGAGCGAGAGAACATGCGCGGGCGAACAATGTCGCCTAGTGGTTCCCAAAATTGGGCCAAATCTTAGGCTACATGACCTGGGTCCCAAGAGCTCCCAATTTTCCAATCTGGGTTCCTGTGGACGGCCCTGGGGGGCCGGGTTCACTCACCATTACTACCGGCATAACGTGTACTAAGATGGTTCAGTTCCACGTTGGGTAAAAATGGCACTGTTCTCAAATCTGGAAATGTCCGCCTTTCGGAAGCAGACCCTTTCGTGGCGACCACACGTCCAGTATAGCAAACCCAAGGCATCCACTCGAGGAGCGTAGCGGTTTGATTTGTTTTTACCTTCTTAATTTAACTTGACTGAGATGCGGTTTCACTCCAGTGTAGGCGCACCGTTTGGTGTTTCACGTTTCGATTGAGGATCGGGTGGTTCCATCCAAACAATAAAGTCAAGGAGAACTTTGCAGCCTGCGGAACCAAGAGGCCCGACGCGCCGAAGGGGCCCCCGCACGACACGAGAGATCCTAGCGTAATTGTCGAGGCCGTGACTGGTCGAAAAAAACCCGCGCTTGGGTCTCAGCTAAGGTACGAACCCGCTGGAGGTTACTTCGTGGTATGGACGCCGAGCGAAAAGTCCTAGGCCACGACGTATAGGCCTTGCTAGGCCTAACCACCTTAACACCCCGCAACGCCACGGATGTTCGTTTCCTTCTCTCGGGCCCCAGGTGGCCTAGGACTCACAAGGTGTGGCTCTATGCCGAAGGCAGGAGAGGTGAAACCCCCCTCCGGGGGGTGTTATAGGCCACCTCGTTGGGTGATATGATATAATGGCTAACACCTAGGTGTCGCTAGGCGGGTCGAGGATATGGCTCGCTATCGCAAGAAGCCCTAGGGCAAAACCTTGCGAGGGCGTCTCGGCTGGCTCCTTGAACGCCGAGGGAGCGAAGAGACAGACGGCCAGGCCAGGCCAGGCCAGGCCATCTCTCGGCTGGCTCCTTTAACGCCGAGGTTCTCTCCCCGCCGTCTCCCCGCCGTCTCGCCGCCGAGGTTATCCAAGCGGTCGGTCACCTCATAGCTTATTAAGCCCATAGGTAAGGTTCTTCTCGCTCTTTCAAGGTCTTCACGACTCGGCCTTTCCGAGCGAGGTTATCTTGCGCCGAGAGAACCTCACCCACCCCCGAAGCGGAGTCGTGGTCGTGAGGAACGGGTTTACATTGGGAAGGCAAAAGGCCCAGGGGCCGCTCGGGGCTTCACCCCTCCGGGGCGGAACATTGGGAATGTCGAGCAACCCCAAAGGCGCGGGTTTTTACCAGGGGCGTGGGTGGGTATATAATATAATGTATACCCTTATATTATGAGTACGACGCCACGAAGTATAGAAGTACACCACGTTCGCTGACGCTCCTACCATCCTAATGTAGCTAGCCTTGCTTTAGTAGGGCTAGCCCAACAACTAGCGCCCTCGAAGGGTCAGCCCACGCATCGACTCCCAGAGGAGTCAGTCCTAGACCACCATGCCCTTCCTTCTCTCGGGTCGTCGTCGTCTATCGCAAGCCAAAAGCCACCTACACCCCGACCGGGGTCGGGCCAAAGACCAAACACCTAGACCGACGACAAAGACCAAGAGGAGAGACGAACCTTCGATCATGCCGACGCCGCAGGCACCACATAAGCCCGACGCCTAGGCGGGGGACTCTGGGTATGGTCTTTTCACGACGACGCCCGGGGCACGAAGTGTAATGAGCGCCAGTTATTCCAGAGGCAACACAACTCCTTTAAGGAAATCACTAATTTGCTTGTCCAGCTCTGAGGTGATTTGACCTTTTTGTCGAATTTGTTCCAAAAGTTGTGGCTCCACTTGCTGAATTACTGCTTTTTCATACTGGGCGATTTTATCTACTGGCATATTATCAAGATATCCTCTGGTAGCTGAATATAATAACACCACTTGAACCTCGATTGTTTTCGGGCTGAACTGGGATTGTTTTAAAATCTCCGTGAATCGTTCGCCTCTATTCAATAAATATTGTGTAGACAACCAAACTTAAGTGTTGAACGAACCCGGAAAACGTATCAAACGCCCAGGGCTCCTACCGATGACCGAAGGAAAGGCCAAGAGCCGATCCCGAAACGTCGCTACCCGTCCCCGGGGGCGGTCTAGGTGTAGGTGTGTTGGTCTTTAGGTCTTTGGGCGTGGTCCTATTGGTTCGCCAGCGGATGGACGCAAGGTCATTCTCGCTCTTCACGACTCGGTCTAGGTGTAGGTGTGTTGGTGTGTTGGTCTTCGGCCTTTGCCGAGCAATGTGAAGTCCCGGCGGGCCTTGCGGGGGTCGTGAGGAGATCCTGGGGGTCACCGATGATCTCTCGCCTTCCGAAAATAAGCCGCAGTTGGTCTTTGAACCTGCTATCCATTCGTCCCGCAACCCGGGTGGCAAACCTCCAAATCCAAAGTTGAGTGTGGTGAAAAACACCCGAAGGCCGCTGTGTGAACAAAAACCTGTTCTCATCAAGATAAAAGGCAACCTGGGAAGGGCCTTTTTGGTCCCCCAGGCTACGATCATTTTTCCCATCCTAGGAAGGCGAGTCCATGGCCGAGGGGTCCGCTGCTTCCCCCAGGGGGAGCCCAACGACTTGGTTCCTCTAGCCCCGAAGGGGCGGAGACTGATTCTCGAGAGCAAAGTCCAAAGTCCTTTCCTTCGATCCTATGGGCTTCGTGAGCGAGCGAGTCCTAGGGAAGCCGAGGCGTTAAGCAAAGACCAACTGCGGAATGAGTCCCCCCACCCCACGACCACCAACACCTCGGATCCGGGATGTTCTCCCCGAGTACATCCGAGGCCACCCCGGGTCGACACCTACCCCCCTAGGAGGAAAACACCTAGTGTGTCATATGAGGACCAGGAAGCCGCCCTAGGGGGGTATATGAGGTCGCCCGCCGGGGGCGGAGACTCTAATATGATATCCGGGGCGTCGGATCCCCCCGGGGTCTTTGGGTTAACTACAACCCGTCCTATCCAACCTCGCCCCGGCGGCGAGAGAACCTAGGGCCGGGGCGCTGGCCAAGACGTAGTATACCTAGCCTCCTAAGCCCCCGGAGCCTAGTATGGTATGGGCCCTCGGAGAAACCCCGAGCGGCCTAACCCGAACTCCGCTGGTCCCCCCTAGGGGGGTCAGAACGAGTCGTGAGGACCCCGAGCGACCCCTGGGTCTCGCTCGGCGCCTAGCCTAGCGAGAGAACATTGGCCCGACCCCCCTAGGGGGACCTAGGATGGATCGATACCATCTCTTTTTGTTGCTCTTGCCGAGGGACCCGGGTGTTAGTCGTTGGCGTCGACAGCGTTTAAAAAGCGGTTATAGCATGCCCCAGCCTAGGATTTTAAGCCATCGACATGACATCAGACTAAACGTGGCAGCCCTACCAAAGCACCGGTACTATATGCCATGTCACCCCAGTATTTTAAGTCGCCGGAAACTGGCCTAGGGTATCGTTTACTAGCCAACATTACCCCGCATCGAAGGCGCAAGAAGTATGTTTTGCCCTGGGGCTTATTATCGGCCATGTCGAAAGGCCAACAGCGCTTAAATGGGGCAACCCGCCTAGGCGTTTTTGTTGCTTGCGATAGGCCATTCTTGCGACACCATAGGTGTGTCTCGGCGAAGCCGAGGTGACTCGAGGAACCACCGGCAACACCAGCCGAGAGAATGTCTTGTTTGCCCGAATGCATCCGAGATCCTCTTCACCTAAACCAACCAAAGCCGCAGGGGACCTTAACACCCCAGGGGGTGACCCCTAGGGGGGACGGCACCGCAGGGGACTCCAGGATTTAAGAGGTGAACAGCTGACCTCCCCTCCCTGCGGTCTGGAAAGGCAAAGCGACCCCATGTGGGGGACTCGACATCACCTAGGGGCAGCGCTTCACGACGATGGCAGACCCCCGTTGAACTATGCAGGAGTCCGACACCTAGCCTAGGTGGGTCCTGAAAAACGAATCCTCACGACTCGATCCTAGGCGTCCATCTTATTAGATGAGAATGATATGAGGAGCGTAAGGACGGGCGAGTTAGCAGCGGTGCCCCCTGCGGGGGGAATAAAAGCCCTTTCGGGGGGAGATCGATCTATCGAAGGATTCGTCTTGCCCCCCCACAAGGAAGGTGAACAGCAGACTCCCCCCTAGGGGGGCAGATGGGCGAGAGAACCTTACTGCGAACATTCACGTGTCTTGAGCCCAAGGGGTTCCACACGAAATCGGTGCATCTTAAAGTTTTCCAGTGTGCCGCTCAGGCGGCCCGAAGGGACGAGATGTGTCGACCCAAGGTATGCTCCGCCCTTTATTTTGGGGATGAGTCCCCCGGGGGGGGCCACAACAATAGCACACATGTTTCCATCTAAGTCAGAACCAAATTGTGCAAACGCTGCGACCTCTCTATACTGAGCTAATTCCAATTTTAAACTTCCGGCCACCTGTTTCATTGCTTTTAATTGTGCGGCTGAACCCACACGACTCACAGAAATTCCCACATTAATTGCTGGACGAATACCTTTATAAAATAGTGATGTTTCCAGGAATATTTGTCCATCAGTAATCGAAATCACATTGGTAGGAATATAAGCCGACACATCCCCCGATTGTGTTTCAATGATAGGTAAGGCGGTCATACTGCCTGCTCCTAGTGTATCACTTAGTTTCGCAGCCCGTTCAAGTAGTCGACTATGAAGATAAAATACATCTCCTGGAAACGCCTCTCTACCGGGAGGTCGACGCAACAATAGTGACATTTGCCTATAGGCCACACTTTGTTTGCTGAGATCATCGAAAATAATGAGCGCATGCATACCATTATCCCGGAAAAATTCAGATATAGCACATCCAGTATAAGGTGCTAAAAACTGTAAAGGCGCGGGATCTGAGGCCGTGGCAGCCACTACAGTGGTATACTCCATTGCCTGAGCGTCAGATAAAATTTTAACCAACTGGGCCACGGTTGACCGTTTTTGACCAATGGCCACATAGACACAATAGAGCTGAGCCTCTCCAGTGTTGTGTTTTTGATTCAAAATAGTATCCAAAGCGATTGCTGTTTTACCGGTTTGACGATCCCCAATAATTAATTCCCGTTGACCACGGCCGATGGGAACCAGACTATCCACAGCTTTAATTCCAGTTTGCATCGGCTCGTGTACAGAACGGCGAGCAATAATCCCGGGGGCTTTGACTTCTACTCGTCGACGTTCTGTGGTATTCAAGGAAGCACCCCCGCCGACTGCGCCGACGTGCATGCAAGCCAACATCCTTGAAGTTATCAACTTCAAATGATGGACCTGTTTAAGCCAAGCGCACACCAAAAAACCTGCCATAGTGGGCCAAATGGCCTATGGGTGCCCTACATGTCCCAACATGACCAGCAAAGACTCCGCTCGGGGCCCTGACCCCCCTAGGGGGTACCAGCCCCAGGGGCTCTCGGTGTGGGGGTTCGGGGGGAGGGTTCTCTAGCCCCTGGCGCCTTACGCCGGGGCGAGAAGATGCTCTCTTTTTGTTGCTGTTTGTCTTTCCGAGGTTGCCGTCGTCGCCCCCCTGGCCCCTTATTTGTTAGTTAGTTAGTTAGTTAGTTAGTTAGCCCTAGGGCATAGCATAGCATAGCATATCGAGGGCTCCTCTCCGGCTTAGCTATGAGCCGAGAGAACATATAATAAGGGCTCATATGATATGATATCCTTGGCCTTTCCGAGATAACAACCCCTAGCCCCCGTAGGCCGTGGGGGCCAACATAACCACGCCCCGGCCACGCCTATGACCCCGAGGGGCCCGCGCTAAAACAAACACCATAGGTGACCTAAAACCCCCCGTAATCCCAGGGAAGGGCTTACGCAAAGCTAAGGCCGTAGGCGGGACGGCCCGAGGACTGACAACGCGAGGCCCCGACCGCTAAGGGCGTAGCATACTTAAAGTATTACCACTTTGTGTTTCGAGGCCGAAGGCCGGTTACTTCATGCGGCCCCCCCAGAGGGGTAATCCATGAGCACGTAGCAAAACATGGGCTAGGCAAGTCAAAGACCAACACCTAGGTGTCCCCCGCCTTCGTGGTCATGGTGACTAAGTCCTAGGCCACCTTCATCGGGCCCCTACCCCCCGTCGTGGGGGGAAAGAGCCCGCGGGGACTCAGAACATGGTTGTAGCAGCAGCTGTTGGCTTTTCGGGAGCGCCCATGATCATCCAGTGGATTACCCAAGGCATCAACGACCCGACCAAGGACAGACATCCCTGTGGGAACGTCTACAATGGCTCCAGTTCGGCTCACCACATCCCCTTCACGGATTTCACGATCCGAACCAAATACCACGATGCCAACATTATCGTTTTCAAGATTGAGAGCCATACCAGTTTCCCCCGAAGGAAAACCCACAAGTTCTCCGGCACGCACAGCATTCAATCCGTAAACCCGTGCGATGCCATCACCTACAGATAGCACCCGGCCTATTTCCTCGAATCTTTTACCCCCCGTACCTTCTGGAGAAACACGTTCTTCCACAAACCGGGATAATTCACTCCGAATTTCTACCATTGAACATGAATATTTGACGACAGTTCTAATCTGCGGTTTTTCCCTGCGGGTCCCTGGGGGTTAATATAATATGCCTGCGGGTTATTCCCGGCGGGAATTGAACCCGCTCCCCCGCCTCGAAAAGGCGATGTCCTCACCATTTAGACCACAGGAACAAGGTTGCCTTGTCGTCAGCGACGTAGAACCCGCCTAGGAGCGTTAAGAACATGGTCGACGCGCCTAGGCGTCGGACTCCGGGCCTACCGTCTCACGCTCTAAGACACCTTGGTTGTCGCCGCAAGCGGCGTTATCGCTCGGCAGAAAGCCCGAAGAAAGCAATGTCCCCGAGGTGGTCCTCGTAGTTGGCCTTACCCTGCGGGCGCCCCAACGGGGCCGACGCCTAGGCGACCCGGGGTGACCCCGAGTCCCATCCCACCTCGCGCTTTCGCTTCCTTTAAATCGGCAGTTTTTTTCCGAACGAAAGGCCAACAACTCCCAATGAAGGAGTTGGTCTTTACTTTATCTCGGGTATTGTCATGTCGTCCAAGCCGAGGAATCATCTCTCGGCTCTCACTA